ATGATTCAACCTCAATCTTTTTTAAATGTAGCTGATAATACAGGAGCTAAAAAATTAATGTGTATTCGAGTATTAGGAGGTATTCAAGGTCAATCGGGTAATATTGGTGATATAATTATTGCTGTAGTTAAAGAAGCAATTCCAAACACTACAGTAAAGAAATCCGATATTGTTCGTGCTGTTATTGTTCGTTCAAAAAAAGGAATTCAACGTGAAAAAGGACTTCATTTACGATTTGCAGAAAATGCCGCAGTCGTTATTAATAAAGAAGGGAATCCACGTGGAACCCGAATTTTTGGGCCAGTTGCTCGAGAACTGCGAGATAAACAATTTGTTAAAATAATTTCTTTAGCCCCTGAAGTTTTATAACTATCTTATAGTTTTTTTTCTTTTCATCTTTATATCTATTATTAAATTCTATTATACTATTTATTTTATGAAAGATTTTTCAACATATTTATCAACAGCTCCTGTTGTCGCTTTTGCTTGGTTAAGTTTTACAGCTGGTTTACTTATTGAATTTAATCGATTTTTTCCAGATCCTTTAGTATTTTCTTTATAAATAATTAATAATTTAATCTCACTCTTATGGTAGGTAAATAATAAAAAAAATAGATTTTTTTATTATTATTATGAAAATAATTTGACTTCTTTTGCCCGTGCTGTTGCGTCCGCTTCTGCTCTTGCTTATGCAACAGCTTATGCATATGCTAAAGCTTTAGCTTATGCTGCAGTTTATACTTTAGCATATGTGTATAGTCTCGTACATTTTATCATGCTGATGCTTCTCACGATACTTATCCTGATAAGCATCATGTTTAAGATGATTCAGAATTAAGGCGAAAACAGAATTCTTGGAAAAACAAACACTAGTTTATGCTTATGCAGAAGCATAAGCATATGCATAAGCATAAGCATATGCATAGGCATAGGCATAGGCATAGGCATAGGCATAGGCATAGGCATAGGCATAGGCATAAGCTAAAGTCCAGGTAAAAACAGAATTCTTGGAAAAACAAACACTAGCGTGGACTCTGCTCTCTTCAAGCGAAAATCAGAATCCACGCTAAGGCCGCAGACTCAAATGAACTATGAGGCTAAGACAGAGTTTTGATGAACAGCGTCCTCAGCCCATCGCCTGAACCGTTCCTATGAACCCCCTAGTTCATAGGAATGGCCCCTAGTTCATAGGAATGGTTCAGGCTGGGGACTGGGGGGTTCATAGGTGGCCCCTGCAGAGTTCAGACGAAAGGGTTCAGGTCTGAATAATTTTCAGGTGTCAAAGTTGAGGGGAAGGTTCAAAAAACATCAAAATTTAAATGTTTTGAATTATAAGTTGTTATTTTTTATAGGTTTCATAATTGACTAAATAATAGACTAAGAAGTCAATTAAGTTCTTTTCACAAATCAATAAACGTAAATAAAAAAATTAAACAATATTATTTCGATAGATTTATGTTGAATTATGTTTAAGCTTAAAAATATTTAAAAAAGAAATATATTGAATTATTAAAAATAGTAATTATTAAAATTAAACACAGAATATAGCATTTTTTAAAGTGTCAATAAAATTGAATCCATTAAAAAAAAACATTTATTTTTTTAATGTTTAGTAAACGGTTTTATTCTAATTTTTTTTACTTTTTAGTTTTTATGAAAAAGAATAAAAGGATCAAATTTTCTTTTATTTCGTTTCTGATTTAGAATATAAAACGAAAATTGAAAGAAAAAAATTTCTATTTATAAATAAAAATAAAAAAATAATTCGCTTCCTAGACATAAATCAAAATATTATCAAAAAGAGTATAAAACAAATTCAACCTGTTATGAGTTTTTCCGAATCTTGAAAACCAATATATATTTATATAGAATAATAAAATACGTTGATAGGAAAAATTTATTTTCTTCTTTTTACTTATATACAAAAATAGACAAAAAAGAAAATATCTCGTTTTTTAATAAATAAATAGACTCCTATGCCTACTATTCAACAATTAATTAGATCGTCTCGCAAAAAAAAAAAAGTAAAAACAAAAGTTCCTGGTTTAGTATCTTGTCCACAACGAAGAGGGATTTGTCTTCGTGTTTATACTGCAACCCCAAAAAAGCCGAATTCCGCAATTCGAAAAGTTGCCCGTGTTCGTTTAAGTTCACGTTTTGAAGTCACTGCTTATATACCAGGAATAGGTCATAACCTCCAAGAACATGCTGTTGTTCTTGTTCGTGGCGGTAGAGTTAAAGATTTACCTGGTGTTCGTTATCATATTATCCGTGGAACACTTGATACAGCAGGAGTTAAAAATCGAAATCAAAGTCGTTCAAAATATGGTGTTAAAAAAGTGTCATCAAAAACAACTCGTAAAAAAAAATAACTTTTTTTAACTATATTTAAATATTGAGTCAGAATATATTTCAATAATATTATTAAATTCTTCTTTCCTCAAACTTCTGCTTATTAATTCAATTAAAAAATAGCCGAGATATCACTTTTAATATTAAAATTTAGGGTCCTATAAAAATATATTTTTAAATATATTTAAAACGGTGTTTTTATTTGTAGTATATTTATTATTTTAATATTTTCATTTATGTCTAGAAACTCGACCCCAAAAAAACGTTTACTTTGTCCAGACCCTGTTTATCAAAACGTTTCTGTTCATATGCTTGTGAATCGAATTTTAAAAAATGGTAAAAAATCTTTAGCTTTTCGAATTGTTTATTTGGTTTTAAAACAAATAGGTCAAAAAACGGGGTTAAATCCTATAGAAGTTTGGGAAACAGCATTAAATAATGTGAAACCTCGTGTGGAAATAAGTGCTCGACGTCGTCGGGGGGCAATTCAACAAATTCCTAGAGTTTTAAGATCCCAAGAACGTGGAAAAGCAACAGCTATTCGTTGGATTTTAGCCGCATGTTCAAAACGGTCGGGCCGCTCTATGATTTATAAACTGGAAAACGAAATCTCTGAAGCTTATCAAAAAAATGGAATGGCTTTTCGAAAAAAAGAAGAACTTCATAAAAGTGCTTTAGCAAATCAAATGAATGTTCGTCGACCTGAAAAAATTGTCCAAGCAATTATGGATAAATCCTAATCACTTAGTTAAAGAAAATTTCAGGATTATAAAAAGTTTTTGAATTAAACCTTATCCTAAAGTACCAGTTGAAAAAAATTTTAATTTAGCGTTCGCTTTAACTTCGCAGTCCTTTAGTTTGAATTGAACATCTGCGTTTACTTTGGTTTCGTTCATTTAGTCCCCTTAGTGCAAACGCGGCCTTCGACTATACGGCTCAATTCCTAAAGATAAACAAAGAAAGTATGTCTAAAGAAAGGGAAGTAAGAAGTGAAGTCTAAGACAAGAAACAGGGCGCCCCTTAGACTGAACTCTGCCCTACGTCTTCTGCATCTGCATCTGCATCTGCATCTGTATCTGCACAGAGTTCAGACTAAGGGGGCTAGAAGGGCATCAGTTTTCTACAGAGTGAATCTGCAGACGTAGGGCAAGATTCACCTGAATCAGCATCTATACAGAGTTCAGGCTAAAAGGACTAAGGGCAGGGTTCAAGTAAAGATTAAGGTCAACCCTGCCAGGGGAACCTTGCCCTCAAGAGTCAAGACGTAGAGCAAGGGGTCAAAATTATGGTTTGCAGGGTCTATAGATTAAAGCCAGGGTTATAGTAAGGTTGAGGTCAAGAGTAGAATCAAGGCAAAGTTTAGACTAAAAACATCAAGGCTCTGCCCTACGTCGTGACTCTGCAGGGGCTTGAATCTTGACCTCAATCTTGACCTTAATCTTGACCTCAATCTTGACCTCAATCTTGACCTCAATCTTGACCTCAATCTTGACCTCAATCTTGACCTCAATCTTGACCTCAATCTTGACCTCAATCTTGACCTCAATCTTGACCTCAATCTTGACCTCAATCTTGACCTCAACAGAGTTGAGGCATCAGCAGAGTCAAGACTAAGGGCAGAGTTGAGGTAGCGGTTTTCTCCAGAGTCAAGACTAAAAGCAGGGTTCAAGTAAAGATTCAAGCTAAGATAGCGTTGACCTGAGGTTGAAGTTAAAATAGACTCTAGTCATCTTAAAAGTATAGTCAATTCTGTTCTCGTTTTAAGATTGAGGGGTTCCGGAACAAAATTCACATGAACATATTTTAAGTGAATGTTCTAAATACGGTTTCGGTTTTTAACGAAATTTTTTTTAGACCATTCTTGCCTTCTTATTCTAAGCTCAAATAAAACATCTTTAAAATAAAAATAAAAGATGTTAGAAATATTTATTTTTAAAATGGATTTAAAATTTTTGGTATTTTGAAAAAACTTTACAAATAAATAAAAAAACTATAAATGTTTATATAATAAATTTTATGAATTAAAATAGAATTAATATGGCAAAAACCTGCATGATTCAAAGAGAAATAAAACGCCAAAAATTGGCTCTTAAATACGAAAAAAAACGTCAAATCATTAAAAAACAAATTAAAAATACCCCAAATTTAAAACAAAGACTGAAACTTTATCAAAAATTACAAGCTTTTCCTCTTAATAGTTCTGTTGTTCGTTTACGAAATCGTTGTATGATTACAGGACGTTCACGAGGTTATTATAGAGATTTTGGTTTATCTCGTCATGTTTTACGTGAAATGGCACATCAAGGTTTTTTACCGGGAGTCACTCAATCGAGTTGGTAATCAAAAATAGAGTTTAAAAATAACCAACACAAATTAAAATCAAGTATTTGATTTTAAGTTTTTTATAAGTCTATTTGAGGCTGAGAGTAAAAATAGTCATCCATCTTTTTTAGAATGGCTCGTAGGTTTTATCAAAGGAGATGGGTATTTTTTTTACAAAAAGAAAAAACAGTATTAAACCCTTTTTCGGTTTAATAATCCCTCAAAAAGATTCTAAAATTTTAGCTCAAATAAAAAAAAATAAGGGGTTTCGGAACTGTAAATATAATTTATAATTTTAAATGATCAGAAAAAGTTATAAATTATTCAAACTATACTGTTGATTTCAAAACACATTCTTATTTATAATGTAATTATTAAATAAGAATTTCATTTTAACAAAACGATGAATTCAATTGAATAAGTGGGTTAAAGTCTTAAAATTAAGAAATTGATTATTTTTGTATTTTAAAAATAAGTATGAAAATATATTTAACGAAATCGATCTGTACAGTTTGGGTGTGGGATTTTATTGACGCAGAGGCTTTTTTTATATCAATTTCTCAACCTCTCCAAAAAGAGGGCGGTGTTATTTTCATTTAAGACAAAGTCTAGAGTGAAAAGAAAAATATCCCAATAGGACAAAGTCTAGGATGAAAAGAAAAATAGCCCAATAGGACAAAGTCTAAGGTGAAAAGAAAAATAGCCCAATAGGACAAAGTCTAAGGTGAAAAGAAAAATAACCCAATAGGACAAAGTCTAGGGTGAAAAGAAAAATATCCCAATGGAGATTAAAGAGTCTTAAAATCAATATGTCAATTTGTTCAATCAAAAGCAAAACGGACTTCTTTTTTCCATAAAGATTAAATATTTCCGATTCGAATAACACCATTGATTTGAAAGTCATCAAGATCGGCTACGATATTTTGAAAAATATAATAAAAAAATAAATTCATAGCTTTTTTCAATGGCAATATGCAGTTAAGGCAATATGCAGTTAAGGCAATATGCAGTTAAGGCAATATGCAGTTAAGGCAATATGCAGTTAAGGCAATATGCAGTTAACGCAATATGCAGTTAAGGCAATATGCAGTTAACGCAATATGCAGTTAACGCAATATGCAGTTAACGCAATAGAAAAAGGATAGTATTTTGAAAAACCTAAATTTGAAAAATTTATTACTCACTTTGTTCATTTAGGTTTTTAATTTTCAAAGTCAGTAATAAATTTATCTACTGATTAAGAAAGCACAACCTTAACCGAGTAAAGGTTCGCTTTAACTTTGTTAAGGCTGCAGAGTCAAGACGTAGAGCAGGGTTATAGGAAAAACTCTAGCCCCTACAGAGAATAGATCAAGGTTAAGTTTAAAATTCAGATTCAGATGAATTTTACCTTCGTCTAGTTCAAGGTAATTGTGAATGTATAAATTTTTTTATTTGGTTCTCTTTCTCTATTTTTCGATTTTAAGTTCAAAAAAATCAATATAGTATTTTGAATTTTTATAGTCAGTTTTCTTTCCTTCATTTTTGTCAATAAAAATGAATCACGATAAAATCGTTTTGAATCTTTATTATTTGAATCTTTATTAAATGCGTAAATGGAAAAAAAATTCAAAAATATGGCTTTAAAGATTTTTTAAATGAAAATACTGTCAAAATATTCTTTTATTTTACACTTCAATTGCATTTTGAAAGGTATTTTTTCAACCTTTATAAAAATAAAAACATTGAAGTTATGTTTTTTAAGAAATTTTGACGAAAGGGTTTGTTCCTTTGATTTTCATTTTCAAATGAAAATGAGTTTGCCTCATACTAAGTAAAGGAATTCTATAAAAAAATTGAAATTCTTGTGTTCTATTGTCTGAACTTTGACTTCGCAGGGACTTACCTGAATCCTTCTAATCCCTTCGTTCCTTAGCCTCCACCATAACATAGTTCATCGGAACTTCAATCTTGCCCTTAATCTTTACTCTAACCCTGCGCTACGTCTTGACTCTGCCTTAGTCCACTGAGTCTGAACTTTGTGCAAATGCAGATTCAGATGAACTTTGCCTTAGTCTAAACTCTGTAGAAAACTGATGCCTCAACTCTGCCCTTAGTCTCTACTCTGTAAAGAGTGAGGTAGAGATTAAGATGGAGATTCAAGCGCGGGGCACCTGAATAGGGTTCACCTGAACAGGGTTCACTGGAACAGGGTCCACCGGAACAGGGTTCATCTGCATCTGCATCTGTACAGAGTTCAGGCTAAAAGAACTAAAGGGTCTACGTTAAGACGTGGTCTAAGGCGACTAAGACGAAGATTAAGACGAAGACTAGAACAGTGTTCAGATGTTAAGATTTCGATGTTAAGTTTATGATCAATCTTTATCATATTTTTGCAATTGCTCGTTTCATCCAAAATTTTTTGATCCTCTGATTTGTTTTCAGGAAAAAGTATAGAAGCAAAATATCTCAAATTTTGATTCTATACTCATCAATTTTTGATAATATTTAAAATGGTTTAAAATCAATAAAAATAAAATCTTGATCTTCATATAGATTGAGGTTAGGGATCAAAAAACTTTCTTATTTCGATTAAACTTAGCGATATTTTTGATAATAATTCAAATAAACGAGTTTTTTTTGACAATATTTGTTTCATGACAATTAATTTACCTGAGCGCGAAGCGAAAAGAGTTAAAATCGTGGTTGATAATAATCCGGTTGAAACTAGTTTTCAAAAATGGGCAAAACCCGGACATTTTTCCCGTACCTTAGCTAAAGGTCCAAATACAACAACTTGGATTTGGAATCTTCATGCGGATGCGCATGATTTTGACAGTCATACAAGTGATTTACAAGATATTTCTCGAAAAATTTTTAGTGCCCATTTTGGACAACTTGGTATTATTTTAATATGGTTAAGTGGGATGTATTTTCATGGAGCTCGCTTTTCAAATTATGAAGCTTGGTTAAGTGATCCGACTCATATTAAACCAAGTGCACAAATTGTTTGGCCAATTGTTGGTCAAGAAATTCTTAATGGGGATGTTGGAGGCGGATTCCAAGGTATCCAAATTACGTCAGGATTATTTCAAATGTGGCGTTCAAGTGGAATTACTACGGAACTTCAACTTTATAGTACAGCGATTGGCGGTTTAGTTTTAGCAGCCGCAATGTTCTTTGCTGGTTGGTTTCATTATCACCAATCCGCACCTAAATTAGAATGGTTCCAAAACGTTGAATCTATGTTAAACCATCATTTAGCGGGACTTTTAGGTCTAGGAAGCTTAGGTTGGGCAGGACATCAAATTCATGTTTCTCTTCCAATTAATAAACTTTTAGATGCTGGGGTTGATCCTAAAGAAATTCCTTTACCTCACTATCTAATTTTAAATCGTGAATTTATGACAGATCTTTATCCAAGTTTTTCAAAAGGTTTAATTCCATTCTTTACTTTTGATTGGAGTGCTTACTCTGATTTTTTAACATTTAAAGGAGGTTTAAATCCGACAACTGGAGGGCTTTGGTTAACTGATACAGCCCACCATCATCTTGCAATTGCTGTTGTATTTTTAATTGCTGGTCATATGTATCGAACAAATTGGGGAATTGGTAGTTCAATGAAAGAAATTTTAGAAGCACATAAAGGTCCATTTACAGGCGCGGGTCACAAAGGTCTTTATGAAATTTTAACAACATCATGGCATGCTCAATTAGCTATTAATTTAGCTTTATTTGGTTCACTTTCAATTATTGTGTCGCATCACATGTATTCAATGCCGCCATATCCTTATTTAGCGACAGATTATGGAACTCAACTTTCTTTGTTCACTCATCACCTTTGGATTGGTGGTTTTTGTATTGTTGGTGCTGGCGCGCATGCTGCTATTTTCTTAGTTCGTGATTATGATCCTACAAATAATTATAATAATCTATTAGATCGTGTTTTACGTCATCGTGATGCAATTATTTCGCATTTAAATTGGGTTTGTATTTTCCTTGGATTCCATAGTTTCGGTCTTTATATCCATAATGATACTATGAGTGCTTTAGGTCGTCCGCAGGATATGTTTTCAGATACAGCTATTCAACTTCAACCAGTATTTGCACAATGGATTCAAAATACTCATTTTCTAGCGCCTCAATTAACAGCACCGAATGCTTTAGCAGCAACGAGTGTTTCATGGGGTGGAGATTTTGTTTCAGTTGGTGGAAAAGTTGCTATGGCGCCTATTCCTTTAGGAACGGCAGATTTCCTGGTTCATCACATACATGCGTTTACAATTCATGTGACTGTTTTAATTTTATTAAAAGGTGTTTTATTTGCAAGAAGTTCTCGTTTAATTCCTGACAAAGCAAATTTAGGATTCCGTTTTCCTTGTGACGGGCCTGGTCGAGGAGGAACTTGTCAAGTTTCTGCTTGGGATCACGTCTTTTTGGGACTTTTTTGGATGTATAATTCTATCTCTGTTGCGATTTTCCATTTCTCATGGAAAATGCAATCCGATGTTTGGGGAAGTGTTTCTGGAGGTTCTATTAGTCATATTACTGGTGGAAATTTTGCACAAAGTGCGAATACGATTAACGGTTGGTTACGTGATTTCCTATGGGCTCAAAGTTCACAAGTTATTCAATCTTATGGTTCAGCCCTTTCAGCTTATGGATTAATTTTCTTAGGGGCTCACTTTGTTTGGGCTTTCTCATTAATGTTCTTATTTAGTGGCCGTGGATATTGGCAAGAATTAATTGAATCGATTCTTTGGAGTCATAGTAAATTACGTGTTGCTCCATCAATTCAACCGCGTGCCTTAAGTATTACTCAAGGTCGTGCTGTTGGTGTTGCGCATTATCTATTAGGAGGAATTGCTACAACTTGGTCATTCTTCTTAGCTCGAATTATTTCCGTAGGTTAAAAAAATAATCTATTTGATCTTACTAAACAAAACTTTGTGTTCGTCTTAACTCTAAAAAAAACCGTAGCCTAGACTCTGCATCTTGACCTCAATCTTTACTTGAACTCTGCCTTCGCTTGAATCTTCACTTGAACCCTTTCAAGCTAAGGGCAGAGTCAAGACTGAAGACTAAGGGGGTTAAAGAGGCCCCTGTAGAATAGAGACATAGGGCAAGGTTATAGTCAAAGTTGAGGTAAAAAGTGAGGTATAGATTCTAGCCACTGCAGAGTCTAGACGTAGGGCAGGGTTATAGTAAAAATTAAAGTATTGATTCTAGTATACCTTGTCCTTAGTTTATATCTTATGGTCGACGTTAATGTAAATCTTAAGGTATAGACTCAGCCAAAATTCATCTGAATCATAATAAAATTCAAATTGCCGAGACTTAGGTAGGGAGTGGCCGTGAAACTGAACCTTAACTTTAATCTTCAAGTTCAGTTTCACGGCCAAACTAGACCTTAAACCTTGCTAAATTTAAAAATAATCTTAATTTGCACAGAATTTAATAGAATCTACAATTAAGACGGATGTAGAATTTAAAATACAGCGCTTCTTCTTCTTCTTCTTCGGATTTTAGGCTAAGTTAAAATTAAAGAACCTGAGCTATGTGATTTTTGATTCGTTTTGATTAGTAAGGTTCCGGTTACATTTAAATTAAAAACATGAACTGTTTAAATATTTTTTATTCTAAAAAAATTTCAATTTTAGAAATATGATATTTAAATATTAAACAAAAAAATTTAAAATATTGAATTTTAATAAAATCTATGAACTTACCTTTTTAGGTCCGATTCAATTGGAAATCATTTGATTCAAAATTCTAGGGTTCGAAAAATAAACCTAAAAAAGCTTCGCTTCCCATTCAATTTTTGCAAATTATACTTTATGATATTATTGCTTTAAATCAAAAATTTATATTGAAACAAAATTTAATTTTAAAATTTTGAACAAAAATTTTTCAATACTCGTTTTTTTTTAATCATTAATTCAAACAAAAAAATTAAAACTTTTCTGCTTTTATCTCTATTTTTTTATAAGTGATTTTAAATGTTCATTTATTTTAGTATTTAGTCATTATAAGACACAAGGTACTTTTTAGGATTTTTCATATCATTTTTTATCTTATGGCAGCTGTTTCTGAAGAAAAAACATATCCAATTTTCACTGTTCGTTGGTTAGCTATTCATGCTATTGCAGTACCAACAATTTTTTTCCTTGGTTCAATTACAGCTATGCAATTTATTCAACGTTAATCTTATTTGCTTGATGATTTTTTCAAATATAAAATAAAATTATTTTTTTATTAGAGTTGAAAAAAGTCAAAATAAGAAATAAGACAGGTTCTTAAGAATTCAAAATTCTAACAGGCGGTAATAGTTTTTTTTTTTTAATAAAAAAACGAGTTTAAATTTTTTGGATTTTGTTTGAATTTATTTAATATAGTATTTTTTAAAAAATAAAAATTTTATTAAGCATGTTGTCAGACTAAATAATGGTTTTGATTCACTTAGCTATATGAAAAAAACGATTTTTAAAAAAGATAAATAAAACAAATATCCTATAAAGCTTTAACGACAAACAAAAAAGTCACGATTTTGAAAAATAATATATTTATCTTGACTCTGCCTTAGCTTGAATCTTGACCTCAATCTTGACAGAGTCAATCTGCAGCAGATTCAGATGTTTCTGTAGGCAGAGTTCATCTGAATCTGAATTTGAATCTGAATAAGAATCTGAATAAGAATAAGAATAAGAATAAGAATAAGAATCTGAATAAGAATAAGAATAAGAATAAGAATAAGAATCTGAATAAGAATAAGAATAAGAATAAGAATAAGAATCTGAATAAGAATAAGAATCTGAATAAGAATAAGAATAAGAATAACAATAAGAATAACAATAAGAATAACAATAAGAATAAGAATAAGAATAAGAATAAGAATAACAATAACAATAACAATAACAATAAGAATAAGAATAACAATAAGAATAACAATAAGAATAAGAATACGAATAACAATAACAATAACAATAACAATAACAATAACAATAACAATAACAATACGAATAAGAATAAGAATAACAATAAGAATAACAATAACAATAACAATAACAATAACAATAACAATAACAATAACAATAACAATAACAATAACAATAACAATAACAATAACAATAACAATAACAATAACAATAAGAACGAAGTTCAGACGTATGGCACCTGAACCTTAACCTCACCAGAGTTGAGACATGGGCACCTGAACAGGGTTCAGGCTAAGGGAGTTAAGGCATCGGTTTTATCCAGGATTCATTTGAATCTGCACAAAGTTCAACTGAATCTGCATCTGCACAGAGTTCACCTGAATCTGCATCTGCACAGAGTTCAGGCTAAAAGGACTAAGGGGGCTACGGGATTCAAGTGAAGATTCAAGCCCCTGCAGAATCAAGACTAAGGGTTTACTTTAAACTAAAAAAAATATATGAATTCTTTTAAAAAACATATGATCAATAAAAATTAAATGCATCCTTTTAAAGTAAATAAACAGTTAGAAATAAAACGAATCTTATAATACAAATAAAAATAAATATGTTACGATTATGAACTAAAAATTCAGCTCTTATATTGTTTTAATAGTCTAAATTTACCCTAACAAGGGTTAGTTGAGGGGAAACGTTTTCTATTTTCAAAATGAGCCTATAAATATTTATAATTGGTTTTGTCTTTTAATTCTATAAAAAGTAAATTTATAGAATTAAAAATTAATATTAAACTCTTAATAATAATAAAAATTTATATTTTGACCCGCCTTATGAGGTCCACATTAGCTGGACATTAAATCAAAATAATATGTTTCGGGTTTGCGTTAAGAATAAGAAATTTATTTTTTAAATTCAAAAATAAAAAAACCGAACCAAATTTATAAATATAAATATAAATATAAATATTTATAAATTTGGTTCGGTTTAAATTATTAACGATTTAGTTTGTAAATAAAACATTTTTATGTCAGAAATTGATTACAATAAAATTAGTTTAGCCGAAGTTGCTTCACGACAAAATCCTAATAAACAAATTGTTGAATTAAATAGAACAAGTCTTTATTGGGGTCTTTTATTAATTTTTGTTTTAGCTGTTCTTTTTTCAAGTTATATTTTTAATTAATTTTTTAGTATCCTTTGTCTTAGAGTCATAAATATTCATATTTAAGTCTACGATTTGAAAAATATATCAGGATTTTTTTTCTAAATTTTTTAATCTTATTTCTCTCATTAATAAGATTAATGAGAGAAATAAGATTAAAAACAAATTTCTAAAAATCTTTATTTTATAAAAAAAATAGAATCTATTTATAAAATGAAAAAAGGCAATTTAAAGAACTTAATTTATATATATTATTTCATTAAATAAATATATATTTTTTTTATTAAGTCCATTTGCTTAGTATTTTTATTTATTTTTATTTTTTAATAAAAACGTATTTATGGCTAATACAGGAGTAACTGGTCGTATTCCGTTATGGCTAATTGGAACTGTTGTTGGAACAGCAGCAATTACATTAGTTGGCATTTTTTTTTATGGTTCATATGTTGGATTAGGGTCTTCTCTTTAACAAAAAAAAAAATGACTTTTTCTATTGCTATTGTTAAAATTTGTTTTAAATTCTTAATGTTTTATCAAATTTTTAACAATAAAATATACAGCGAAACTTCGCTTCTTTCTATTTATTGTTTAACTTTCAATAAACGGCAAATTTCGTTTTTTTTTTCGATCTAAAAATGAGATTATTTATGGAAAACTATATTTATTGTTTAGCCCTAGCCTCTGAATATTTATTTGTTCTCGAAGGTGGCTAAAGAATAAAGAATAAAGAATAAAGAATAAAGAAATAAATGAAATCTGGACCTCCACAGGGTTTTTAGCTCTTTACTTGCCCTTAGTCTTGACTCTGCCAAGATTATAGTATACTCTGCTCTTAGTCTATACTCTCCAGGGGCTAAGGGCAGGGTTCAAGTAAAGGTTAAGGTTCCCAGTAAAGTTTATATTGAAATAAATAGATTTCAAAACAAATAGACGTTCCTCATCTAAACTTCTGTATTACAAGGTTCTTTTATTTAAAACGACTTGCTGAAATCAGCTATATTTCAATATAGCCTTATGACTTCATATTATTTTTATACTGAGTTAGATATCTGGAAATCTATTTATAAATAATTATAAATAAGGTGAAATAAAGGTCAATCTAGATACTATTAAATTAAAATTATACGTTCGTTTTGAAACTAGAGTCCGTCGAGGACTGCTGATTTCAAATTTGATCTGTTCAATTTATTTTTTTCAAATTTGATAATCCTATTTTTGTTTTTGAATGGAAGGCTGATTCAATTTGATAATTAAGATTCAAAAAAAAAATAAAAAATATTTAAAAACAAAAATTATTATTCTTATGTCACAAAATTTTTTAATTCGTCGTTATGTATTAGATGGTTCTCGCCGATTCAGTAATTATGTTTGGGCTGCTGCCATTTTATTAGGGGGAATGGGTTTTTTTCTTACTGGGTTATCAAGTTATTGGAATAATAATTCAGGCGGAGAATCGGTATTGGCTTTTTTTAATTCAAACGAAATTTCATTTTTTCCTCAGGGACTGGTTATGTGTTTTTATGGAGTTTTAGGTATTTTATTAAGTAGTTATTTATGGTGTACAATTATTTGGAATGTAGGAGGGGGGTTTACGGAATTTAATAAAAAAGAAGGATGGATTCGAATTTTTCGTTGGGGATTTCCTGGAAAATCCCGTTTCATTGACGTATATTTTCCGATTCAAGAGATTGAAGCGATTCGTGTGGAATTAAAAAATTCAAATATTAATCCCCAACGAACTCTTTATCTTAAATTGAAAGCAAAACGGGAAATACCATTAAATCCGATTGGACAAGTTTTTAATATCGAAGAAATTGAAAAACAAGCCGCCGAATTAGCCAAATTTTTAAAAATTTCTGTTTATTAATTTATTTTTTATGTTTATATTATTATTTCAGTTATTTAAAATGAAAAATAATTTTCTCCTCAATTAAGTCTAGTAAAGTCGACTTTACTTTGTGGACTCATTTAGCTCCGAGCTTCTTTATCTTTTTTTTAAAGATCTTCGTTTTAACCTGGCCGACTAAGCTAGAGAGTGGTAACAGTCCTTTTTTGAACTTTAAGGCAATTAAGGCAATTAAGGCAATTAAGGCAATTAAGGCAATTAAGGCAATTAAGGCAATTAAGGCAATTAAGGCAATTAAGGCAATTAAGGCAATTAAGGCAATTAAGGCAATTAAGGCAATTAAGACAATTAAGGCAATTAAGGCAATTAAGGCAATTAAGGCAATTAAGGCAATTAAGGCAATTAAGGCAATTAAGGCAATTAAGGCAATTAAGGCAATTAAGGCAATTAAGGCAATTAAGGCAATTAAGGCAATTAAGACAATTAAGGCAATTAAGGCAATTAAGGCAATTAAGGCAATTAAGGCAATTAAGGCAATTAAGGCAATTAAGGCAATTAAGGCAATTAAGGCAATTAAGGCAATTAAGGCAATTAAGGCAATTAAGGCAATTAAGACAATTAAGGCAATTAAGGCAATTAAGGCAATTAAGGCAATTAAGGCAATTAAGGCAATTAAGGCAATTAAGGCAAACATAGTTAAGTAAATGCAAAGTTTTTTTGAATCTTTAAAGATAAAACATTGTCAAAATGCTTATTTTTTTTCTATAAAAATGTCAACAGATTCTTTTTTTAAATTCTATAGTCTTATAAAAATTCAACAGGAAATGGAAAATAGGGGGCCCGACTCTCGCCTTTCTCATCGTCCGCTGCAGCTGCAGAACCAACCGCCTAAGAACTCTCTTCTCCATCAGCGAAGGGCTTGATTTTATTGGGATGCATTCCCCTACTTCAATTGTTGATCTGGATAATTTTGTTTTGGACAAAGCGTAGCCTTGGCTAAATCACAAAAACAAATTTCTAGCGCTCATTTTCCATATAAAGTATCTATTTTGTATCTATTTTGTATCACAGAGAAGACCTCCGGAATTTTGACAGGTCTGATATTAAATTCATGAATTTTCTCTTAGGGAAATAATATGTGTGCTGTCTAAATCAATCGAATCTAGATGTTATTTATGTTTTTAAAAAGAGGGATACCTTGGATAATATTTATTAGCAACTGATTTTTTTCATTATGTCATGAATTTAAAATTAGGGAGTGCAACTTATCATCAGGATTTCGATATTGTAACAAGCCAATCTTAATTCAATTAAGATTGGCTTGTTACAATATCGAAATCCTATTGTCCGTGAAGGCCGTGCTGTAATGGAAGGTTTTATTGAGCGAGTATTCGTGGATCCAATACGGAATCGAGTCATTTTTGTAATTCTTGCCGTTCTGGAGGTCACTGACGCTATAGCTGTTGATGGGGCTGCTATTAAACCTATCGTGAATTTGTTTGCCTCGATTCGACTTGATAGATTCTATGCACTCTAGAGTTCAAACAAAACAAAGAATTGAACAAATTCTTTTAGAAACTTTTCCTCCTCAATTTTCTCTTCAATTGCCATTGAGTTCTGGCCAGGTTTTTTCACCCGTGACAACCTTGATAACAGTATTTACAAGCTTATTTGCTTATTATTCTTTGTCTTATTTAATTGTCTAAAGGAAAAACTCGAAGCTCAAAAGACAAAAAAGAAAAAACCACGCTATAATAATAAGAATAACAATAAAAAGAACAATAAGAACAAGAACAAGAAAATTTTACTCGATATATAATTCCGCCTGTTATTATATATCGAGTAAAATCAAAGAAAAACGAAACAGATGGATAAAGTTTTTATTAATATAAAAATATTTCATTCTTCAAATTACTAAATGTTTCAAATAAAAACCTATCTGGTCTGGAAATCAAAACTGAATTTACTTTTGATTATAAATTTTATGGAATAAAAAAACGTTTCAATCCTAGCTCAATTTTATTTTCCTTAAAATTTATTCATGACTATAGTTCGTTTTATTGAGCTATAAAACGAAATTGTAAAGTATAAAAATGAAGTTATTCAAATTGAAATTGAGGAAACTCTCCCCCAGTCTAAATTAAATTTATTTTTTACAATTCATTTAGATTGTGGTCAAATTTTTCCAGAACATGAAATAAAATCTTTACAATTATTTAGCTATTTTTCTTTTCATAATAAGTTTGATTTGAATTTTAATATATTGAACAAAGTTCAACTTCGTCCTAGCTTCACTTTATTTACGAAATTTACGAATAAGTTGAAAAAAAACATAAATCATTCCAAATCGCTAAACGAGCTAGCTTAGTCAATTTAAATCAGCAGAATCCCATCCGTTTTATTTTGGTTAAATTCCAAAATCAAACCAATTTAAATGGCTTCGATTCAAATGTAAATGCAAATACAAATACAAAGTCGGATAATAAATATATCTCAAAAATCAAACCTTTAAAACCAGTTATTAATTGCTAGTGCTAGGTACACCAAATTGAATTTATGGAATAATTGTAAACGTTATAGTGTTATTAATTTAGGTTTGATTTTGGCTTTTATAAAAATAAGATGAAAAGTAAATTTCATAAGACAAAATGCAACCTTTGCTCGTCTGATTATGACGACTTCAATTCTTATTGGAGTGAGTACTATAGTCATAAATCTTTTCTAAGCGACTTTAGGATTTGAAACACTTTTTAGAAATTTTTGATTTAAATTGGTCAAGTTTCTTTTTAGAGTTCATTCTGATTTTGATTTGTTTTAGGACAAAAATAGGTTTTTTAAAGTTTTAAATGAAACTTTTAGATTGAATAAGCGGTTTCGAATTCTTCAAATTGTCATTTTGAGAATTAAAATTCAAAGGCTTTGGGGTGACTTATCAAATATCCAATAATAAATTCATAATTTTTGTATTAACCAATTAATTATAATAACTGAGGCAATAAGAATAATTTCCAAGATTATGTTTTTGAAACTAAGAAACATTATTTTCAAAGACATGTTTTTACTTTAAATTATAAAATAAAACCAATCATGAATAAGACGCTTCAATATCAAATAAAAGAATATCTAAATTCTCGATAATGTCTGAACTTTCTTGACGAAGTTTAGACACTAAATTATTCGCTTAAAAGTTTCCATAATTCATTTCTTTTTTTGTATAATAATAATTATTTTATAAATAAAAAAGATCGAGGTTTTTCATCACAAAATTATAGCGACTGTTTTCTCTAGAGTTAAGGCCTTTGCAGGGTTCCTGCTATAAACTAAGAGAATTAAGAGGACTTAGGGAGCTAAGGGGGCTCTTAAAGAGTCCTTAGCCCTGCGTTCAGCGACTGGTTAAAGCGTAAAAAAAAGGAAATTAGAAATTTTCACTTAACAAAATGAAAGCGAAATTAAAGACTTAAAATAAGGTAAAGTTAAATCTGTTGCAAAACATCAATACAGACATTAACCTCAGCAAGAATTTCGTAATACGATTTATTTAAAAAATATTACCACAATTGAAGTCATTTAAAAAGACGTGATAAGGCGTTCGAGTATAAGCTTCATCAATTCCGTTTTTGTTTTGTTCAATCAAAAAAAAAATACCAAATAAATAAAATTGGATTTTCAATAAATTTTTCATTTGAATATGACATGGAGAGAAAATATCTCTTCAGAGTTATTAAATGAAAAAAAATTTATTAAAGCATTTTCCCAATGTTAAGAATAACATTAGCCTCGTTTCGGTTATGATTTATTAAATCTTGAGATTAATCAGTCAAAATTTAGTTTTTCAATTCAATTGGTCGTTATACTGCTTCTTATTTGTTTTCTAATAGTACATAAAGATTTTTTCTTGCGAGTCTCGCTTCTCTTCTCGGTGGAATAACGAAAAATATATCTATCTTAAAGTTGACTAAATTTGTAAAATTGGGAGTTTCGAAATCGTAGATATTGCTTTTTATTTGATTCTTTAACCTCCAGAATCAATAATCCGCTGCAGATGCAGATGCAAATGCAGATACAGATGCAGATGCAGATACAGATACAGATGCAGATGCAGATTTGTTCTTTATTTTTAAAACGTTCATAAGCATCATATCGTATTAAAATATTTTTAAATAGGTTTTAAAAATGAACATAGTGGATAATATTTAATAGAGCAAAATGTTAAGTTTATACATAAAGGTAGCTAATGATCCTCTAAAAACAAGACCTAAATGAAAAGATGGGATAATTAACACCGGATGGACAGGTTTAAAAATTTAAGCTTGTTACAAAAGAAAATGACCAACAGGATTTCGATTCATGTAAATTTGGTATTCTTTTTGACTAAATAACTTAACTAGATACAGCGCTACCCCCTAGGAAAAAAGTAACAAAGGTTTGAAAGATGGTCTTTTGAAGTTTACTCAATAAATTCATTGGTTCTAACTAATAAGGATTGAAAATAATCTTGTTCAATTTTTTTTTTATTTGAAGTTTATAAAGATAGAATAGAGGGGACATGGTTTTGAATTGAATTTTCTTTTTGAATCTGTCTAGTCAGTTTTTAAATATGAATAGGTTTTGTCCCAAGCGCATTGAATTCCACTTATTTAATAATTTTTCATCGTTTTTTTATTTTTTAATAGAATAGTATGTCAATTTTAAAGAATCATACGATAACAAATTCTAATATAGCCAATAATATGAAGGATATTTATTGAATTCAATGGCTTAACAACTCGTTTAATGCTAACATAATAAATTGTGAATTTAAAACGATTTATTAAAATGAAATTAACAAACGGATTTTAAAAATCTTAAACCAACCCGATGTGAATAAAAACTTTATTTTACGTTTGATTCCTTAAATATTTAAAGAATATGTAATAAAGAATTTCTTCACTAGGTCGAACAGCATAAGCTAATTTTAGAATATGATTTTACAATATTTTTATTCATTTATTTGGTTGCATTAAATTTCTATTGATTTTTTTTTTATGAAAAGCATATTGAACTGTTTCCATTCATTTTTAATTTGAACTGACTTTAAAGGCAAATGAATTTAATTGATTGAAACTTAAGTTATATCTTAGACCGCTGGTCGGTATCTTAGAGGCAGTTACAAAGTATTATTTATTTAGGTTGTCAAAAATTATTCAAAAAATCGAATCTTTCATATAAGCCAACCTGGCGCGCGTCTAAGCGAAGACGACCTTTTTAATTGTCCGTAATTTCTCAATAATTCTTCAACCAAGAAGTTCAAAATAGGAATAATGGAGACGAATTATTTTATTTTAAAAATTCAGCAAAACCTCAATGACTAAAGTTTGGAAATTTATAAACTAAGTTAAGAATTGTTATTGGAAAAATAATAGCCAATTTTTTATTCGTCAATTTTTAAAAATAGGGCTTATATTCTTTTTTAGGATTTTATACAAACCATAACGAATTCTATGAATCTTAATATATTCGTAAAAATTCTAAGTTATTTTTTTATTTTCTACATGTTTTTTTTGTCAAAAAAGTTTTTAAGTTTCTGCAGCTTCTACTATCTGGCTTAATGAAAATAAAACTCTCTAAAAAGCTCCATTTAATTTTGATAAAATTTTTCTATAGAAATCTTTTATCAAAATTAAATAACATTAAAACGAATACAAAAAAATACAAATTTTAAAAATAACTTTAAGAATAAAAATTAAATCCTTTTGAATCTATATTCATCTTAAAAATGCATTAAAATGAATATCGTTTCCAAAAATTTAAATCTAAAATTATAAAAAAAAGATTGATTCATATTTTTAATATCAATCGTTTTTCAAGGTTTTTTTTGAAAATCAGAATAAAACGAGTTTAAATGGTTTTATTCTGATTTTAATTATGCATATTCTAAAATTCATATAAAAACTGAAAATAAAAAATTTTATAGATGGGAAGAATTTAGTTAATATTTTCCACAATAATAAAGTTTTATTTCTGTTCTCTTCTGTTCTGTTCTGTTCTCTTATTTCTCTTATATAAACTCCTTCTATTTTATAAACGAAATAAAATAGAAGGAGTTTATATAAGAGAAATAAGAGAACAGAACAGAACAGAAGAGAACAGAAGAGAACAGAAGAGAACAGAAGAGAACAGAAGAGAAGAGAAGAGAAGACAAGAGAAGAGAAGACAAGAGAAGAGAAGACAAGAGAAGAGAAGAGAAGACAAGAGAAGACAAGAGAAGACAAGAGAAGACAAGAGAAGAGAAGACAAGAGAAGAGAAGAGAAGACAAGAGAAGACAAGAGAAGACAAGAGAAGAGAAGACAAGAGAAGAGAAGAGAAGACAAGAGAAGACAAGAGAAGACAAGAGAAGAGAAGAGAAGACAAGAGAAAAAAAGAGAAAAAAAGAGAAGAGAAGACTTTCATACTCCCGTTAAAAATATTATGTGACATTCTGTTTTTATGTTTTAGATTAGCACACATAGATTCAAAGATTCAAACTTTAACGAAATTGAATATTATTCAATTATTTTTTTTTTATGTTAAGGGATGAATTCGAACTAAATTTGGAAAGCTCAAATCAAATCAATTTGCATTAAACTATATTAAAGAGAGGAGAAAATATATTTATTGCCAACGTTGCTGCAAATCTGAGAAGCCTCGTTTTTAACTGACCTCAATCTCAAGTAAATGAAATGACTGATCAATCGACAAAATTGTATATGCAAAAACGAGCTTTATAAACAAAGCATCAAAACCTACGCTTTGAGTCTCTAAATTGACAAAAGTCCTATGCATAAGTTGAATCGACGGGAATTGAAGTTTCCAACGAAATATTAAATCTTATCTAGCTTTTAGACTATATTGCACCGTTTCTTATAGGTAAACTTTCGAGCTAATAACAAATTTATTCTAATTTTACAGATCTGGAAGTCCTTTATTAAATAGGACTTAACCGTTAAGGTTCATGAAAAAGCTTTTATTAACCCTCTGCAGATACAAATGCAGCTGTAGATATGAACTCTTTATCTTAAAAGAAAAGCAAAATGGGAAATTTTATTAAATCCGATTGGCCAAGTTTTTCATATCGAATCAATTTAAAAACAAGATTCAGAATTCACAAAGTTTTTAAAATTTCTATTTATTACTTAATTTTATAGTTTTATATTATTATTTTAGTTATTTAAAATGAATCAGAACTTTGTCCTGAACCAAAGTAGAGCAAATAGAAATAATTCGGTTTTATCCTCTTAGTCCCATTAACTTAGAGTACCTTTATTTTTTAGATCCATTCGTTTTAACTTTTGGAACTAAGTTTCGAATAAATTAAAAAATCCCCGGGGAACCCTTAGGATTAGGGACGTCCTTCAACAATAAAGTAAAAGTTATTGTAACTATTTGTTCTGGTTCTAATTCTGGAAGGGTTTTATTCTGATTGCCTACAACATAAACAAGTAGAGTTTTATTTGTTCAGATTTATTTATAAGCTATTTTTAAAAAGATTGGTGAAAGTTTGGAAATTGAAATCAACTATCAATGTCTTTCTTAATGGCTTATGTGTTATTTTTGTCTTAACTTCAATTTTATTTCTGTTCCTTTTAATGTTTGAATTCGCTTTTCCTTAGACCCCTTGCAAAAACAGTGAAGTCAAGAGTTAAATGGAAAATAGATGCCAATCAGAAAGCGATAGATTTCTTTATATTTTTTATGAAATCAATTCGCTCCTTTTTTTATTGATTTCATAGAATAACTCTTAATAAATAGCTGCCATATTTTGTTTTTTGATTTTATTTTCAGTGAAAATCGCCTATAAAAGAAAAGAAGTCAGGCGTTTTTACAAAATGAGCCTGAACAATTTTCAATCGAGTCTTGTTAGTATAGTTAAACCTTTCTTCAGTAGTCAGTCGTAAAGAGTTTTAGTTTTTCTATAAATCATTTTTGCATATTTTTATTAAAAAAACTAAATTATTCATATTGTTTTATTTTTATTCTTTCTATATTATTATTTTTTATTCTATTCACCCTAGCCTTAATTCTGCCCTTAGCCTTAACTCTGTTAAGGTTAAGGTTAAGGTGCCAAGTTGTAAATTTTTAAAAAACGCTTCGATGAATTATTCTGTTTATTTTAAATGGAATATAAAATTTATTTCAATCAATTCAAAATAGATTTTATATAGTAAAATTGAATACATTGAAACTAAAAAAAAATACAAAGAAATTTTTAACCTGTTTTTAACCTGTTTTAATGTATTTAAACGAATCGAGAAAGTAGGAAAGGTTTGGATATCTTAAGTTTTTATGTTAATTCTTGTCATTCATTGTTTTATTTTTTATCATTTAAATTAAAAAATTTTCGTCAATTCAATTTTATATTGTTCTCCCTATTGATCAAACAAATAATCTATATATATATGGTTTTCATAGCCCAATTCCTATAATTTATTTTTTTGGTGTCCAAGGAACAAGGAATAAAAAATCCAATGAAAAGGGTGTAATAAATTTTTTTGTAATCGTTATCTGCTTTTCAGTTTTTTATCTCTATTTAAAAAACTGGGAGAATGGCAACCTAAGTTCAGTATTTTGGCTGAAATTTCGATACCGCTTTTTTAACAATTCTATATGGGGTTATGGTTCCAGTTATACAGATGAAAACAAAAATATCATGACATTTATTAGCAAATGATTTTATCGGGTAAGCAAAAGATGGAGTTTGAAAATCTAGGAGATAACTCTTTGAATGAGAATTGAATTTAGAGCGATAATATATGTTATAAGTTTTCGAAATCCGACAGCCAAAGTATTCATTCTTTTACTTTTCCTTCTAAAGAGAACAGAACAGAACAGAAGAAAACAGAACAGAACAGAAGAAAACAGAACAGAACAGAAGAAAACAGAACAGAACAGAAGAAAACAGAACAGAACAGAAGAAAACAGAACAGAACAGAAGAAAACAGAACAGAACAGAAGAAAACAGAACAGAACAGAAGAAAACAGAACAGAACAGAACAGAAGAAAACAGAACAGAAGAAAACAGAACAGAACAGAAGAAAACAGAACAGAAGAAAACAGAACAGAAGAAAACAGAACAGAACAGAAGAAAACAGAACAGAACAGAACAGAAGAAAACAGAACAGAAGAAAACAGAACAGAACAGAAGGGAACAGAACAGAAGAAAACAGAACAGAAGAAAACAGAACAGAACAGAAGAAAACAGAACAGAACAGAAGAAAACAGAACAGAAGAAAACAGAACAGAAGAGAAGAGAACAGAACAGAACAGAACAGAACAGAACAGAAGAGCTGGACTGCTAACTTGAATAATATGCTATTCTAATAAGGTAATAACGCGAGAACTATAGTAAAATATCTTCCATTTAGAACTCTGTATATAAGGTAATAAATTACTCACCTAAAACGAATCGTTATTGCTTTAGATGGATGATTGAAGTATCATTATCGATTTTCACCTTCGATAATTTAAATTGGCCTAATGCAAAGGACTTTTAAACTTAAAAGACCGTTAGGTTCCTATTAAGGTTGTCGATTTCAGGGTTTATTTTTTCGAACTCCGACGTAAGAGAATTTTGTTTTTATCGTAATTAAAATTCGTTCCGTTTTTATGAGACGAACCTTCGTGAAATGGGTTTATTTTAACGAATGAAGATTTCGTCTCAATGAATAAACAATTTCCCGATTATTTAAATTGCTTTATTGCATTATTGACACTTATCTGTTTACAAACGGATTTTTTGATTTTTTATCCTAAATATCTCCATACTGTGCAACTGAGTTAACATTCGAATATCTTTAAACCAAAAGTTAACAAATAATAAAAAAGTACCAGTCCTTCCACCGACAACAATAATTGAAATACAAATATATTTTTAGAAAAAATGAAAAAAAAGATTTTTAACTGAAATTGGATTTTTAGAAACTAGGTTTTCACTTGAATTCAAAACTTCTTTTTTGAGTCATTTTGAACGAAATATATTTTCCCTATTAACCTCCTCTAAATTACTCTCATGCAATCCATTATTATCAAAAATCTATTGAATTCTTATGAACGTTAAAGTCCGTATATCAAAGTGATATCATGATATTTTAAATACAAAATCCCAAGCAGAAAAAATAAAAACGATTCAAATTATTGCAATAATAATTTTTTTAATACTAATAAAATTTAAACCCCCTAAACGACTAAAAAATGGCAGTTTTGTAGGTCGAACGTTATAGATTCGAATCTTTTTCGTTTAACAATTCAAACGTTAGCTTTATTCAAATGAATATGATTGAGCTATTAAAAAATAATTTTATTTTAATCATCTGGATTCGTTTATCATGACGAGTTAAAAATAAGTTTTTGCTATTTTTTTACGATTGGTTAAATTCTTTTTTCGTCTTCGTCTTCGTCTTCGTCTTCGTCTTCGTCTTCGTCTATGTTAACAAAAATAGCTTATAAATAAATATCAATCGGTGTATTATAATAAAAAAGCTTTATTTTATAAAATTAAAAAGAAAAATTGATATAAAATCACCGAAACAAAACAAAATGTCGAAAGAAAAAAGTTAAAATGTTAGGAATATAACCTAAAAAAATGATATCGAATGACCTATACGACTGAGAAACAATACGTATTTTTGATATCGAAAGAGATTCATTTTATTAAGTTAAAAGAAATATTTTTATTATTAAAAGATAAATATATAACTTGGTTTGTTTCAACGTGAAAACTTGAAGAGAGTTTAAGCAAGAGAGTTAAGTCTAAGGTAGATTTAAGACTATAGTCGAAAACAAGCGAATTATAAAAGTGCAAATTAAAATCGCAGTCAAAATAACTAAGTTATACTGAATAGAGAATAAACTAAAAATGGTTCCGGTAATTCATGTTGGCTTAAATATTTTCGTTTTATTTTTTTTATTGAATTTGAGGTTTCATTTTAATTGACAAAGTTTTAAAACAGAATAAAATAAATTATATATTTCAATTCGTAAATCTATTTAATAAATAGATTGACTCGTTTGAATAGAATATTGCTGGGTAGAGCAGTCTGGTAGCTCATGGGGCTCATAATCCCGAGGTCGTAGGTTCGAATCCTACCCCAGCACAAAATCTTATAAATATATTTCCAGAATGAAAATTTCAGTAAAGAAAAATAAAATGTTTAAATTTTAGGATATTGATGTTCTTGGGAGAGATTATAAGTTTTTAATTTATATTTATCGTCGTGTCAATAAACTTTTTTTTAAGTCCAATTTTTCTCATTCTAAGTTTTTTCTCTTATCTCTTATCTCTTATCTCTTATCTCTTATCTCTTATCTCTTATCTCTTATCTCTTATCTCTTTTATCTCTTATCTCTTATCTCTTATCTCTTATCTCTTATCTCTTATCTCTTATCTCTTATCTCTTATCTCTTATCTCTTATCTCTTATCTCTTATCTCTTATCTCTTATCTCTTATCTCTTATCTCTTATCTCTTATCTCTTATCTCTTATCTCTTATCTCTTATCTCTTATCTCTTATCTCTTATCTCTTATCTCTTATCTCTTATCTCTTATCTCTTATCTCTTATCTCTTATCTCTTATCTCTTATCTCTTATCTCTTATCTCTTATCTCTTATCTCTTATCTCTTATCTCTTATCTCTTATCTCTTATCTCTTATCTCTTATCTCTTATCTCTTATCTCTTATCTCTTATCTCTTATCTCTTATCTCTTATCTCTTATCTCTTATCTCTTATCTCTTATCTCTTATCTCTTATCTCTTATCTCTTATCTCTTATCTCTTATCTCTTATCTCTTATCTCTTATCTCTTATCTCTTATCTCTTATCTCTTATCTCTTATCTCTTATCTCTTATCTCTTATCTCTTATCTCTTATCTCTTATCTCTTATCTCTTATCTCTTATCTCTTATCTCTTATCTCTTATCTCTTATCTCTTATCTCTTATCTCTTATCTCTTATAAAAATTGCAGATATTATAATTATAAATATATAATATTGGATAAAGTTTCATTCAAATTAAATCAAAATTCATAATTTTAACCATATTTTAAAATTTTTATTAACTATGGTCAAATTCGAATAAAACTTTAATTTAATCCCTTCGAATTTTATCATAAAACTATTCTTATAATCTAAATATTTATAAGAAATTCCTACTATCATTTAAAATGATAGTCGAAATTCACTTTGTTCGTAGTATAAAATTCATTTTTATTTAAATAAAACCTTGGACCAGAGTATAAATTCATGAGTCAAAAAGTGAAATATTTTTCATATTAACCCTTCGTCTGACCTATAATTGTTTTACGTCCAAGGGCTTTGCCTCTACCCATTAATTCTTTTAAAATTCACTTTATTGAAGATAAATGGATAAATTCTTTGCTGAATCGGAACATCTCAACGTGAGTCTATAAGTTAAATTTTAAATTAAAATTTAAATATAATAAAACTCTAAGTATAAGAATTTTGCGAGATAAAAATATATATATGTTAATTGGGTTTTTAACTTTATAAAACAAATATGAAATTTTAAGAAAACGATCGACTGGTCTTTAAATATAATTCACTTTTTTATTATTAAAATAATGTGCATCGCTGAGTTTAATACCAAATAAAAAAGAAAAACCGATTTTAAATAGTATACAAAATACAACACCAAATGAAAAAGATATTAGAATCTTAACGTCTTTAAATAAAAGACAATTTGAACGTCGAAAAACCTTAATCAAAAAAATTCGTAATCTTTTAATTTTAAATATTTTAGGTTTAAATTATAAAACGTTACGTAAAGAAATTTTAGAACAAATGTTAATGAAATCGATGCATTATGGACATTCAATTCTTAAATGTCATCCGAAAATGCGACGTTTTATTAGGGCAAAAAGAAATGGCCGTTATTTAATAAATTTACCACAAACCTATCGTTATTTAGTTCATTCCCTTTGGTATTTATTTAAATATGCCTATAAAAAAAAAAAATTTTTATTTGTTGGTACGACACTTTCATCATCAGAAGCAGTCGCAACCGCTGCAATTAAAGCGAAATCTTATTTTGTTAATGTTCGCTGGCTCGGAGGAACGTTAAGTAATTGGCTCACAATAAAAAAAAGGATTCGAAAATTGAGAAATTTATCGATTAAAGCATCGGCTATAAATAAAAAATTATTATCACCATCCTTAGGTAATAATGTCGAATCTGCATCAAAAAATGAAAAAATTCTTTCAAAAAAACAAAGGCTTTCAAAAAAGGAAATGACAAGTCGTCAGAAACAATTTCTCCGTTTAGAAAAATATTTAACAGGAATTAAAAGAATTCGACGTTTACCTCAGGTTGTGATTTTAGCTTCTCAAAATAATTCTTTAAACACTGCTCTTGAATGTCAAAAACTAGGAGTTCGTTTATTTAGTCTTGTTGATACAAATTGTAATCCAGAATTAGCGGATTTTATTGTTCCGACTAATGATGATTCAGCCTCTTCTGTTCAATATATTTTATCGAATTTTTCACATGTTATACAAATGGGAAGAACTTTAAAGAATATGAAAAAATTATTCAAAAAAACAATTAAAAAAAATAATAAAAAAAAAAAATTATCAATTCGACAACAAAAGTTTTCAAATCAGAAAAAAAATAAGCGTTTTTTTTTTGAAAATAAAAAAAAATTTTATTTTTCTCCAAACAAATAATATAAAATGGATTTGTAGGAAAATAAAATTTAAAATATTCGTTTTAGCTTTCATTTAATTAGTAAGCAAAATAAAAAACGACCTTAGATTTAAAATTTTAAGCATGCCTATTTTTTCAAAATGAAGTTATTTATTTTATATTTTTTATTTATATTTTTATTTATATTTTTTATTTATATTTTTTATTTATATTTTTATTTATATTTTTTATTTATACAAATAACCTAAATAATTTTAATCAATCCAGTAGAATTGACACGAATGTAAGATTCACTCATAAAATAAAGGAATTCATCATAAAATGAGTTTAATTTATTTAATTATTTCAAATAATTTTATCAAAGAAAATTTTATGATTAAAATGTTCTAATAAATATGAATTCACAGATAAAAGCTAAAGCCGAACTTAATATGTGAACAATATCAATTTTTAAACCAGAATTCCAAACCGTTATTATTTTATAATTACCGATAAAATTTTTTTAATTTAGGCTCGGTAATTATAAAATAATAAAAATTTGATCCACTGATGTAAAAATTTAGCAGGGGAAATTTAATTTTAGGTTTACGATTCTTCTGTTTAAATACTAATATATTTTTATATAAATACCCTCTCGTCTAAAGGATAGGATTTTATTCTCCGAAGATAAAAGTCTGGGTTCGAATCCCAGGAGGGTAAATAATAACTTTAAGTCATTCGCATTTGATTATTTTAACAGAGTCATTTTTTTTCTTCGTTATAATTGAGAAAATCACAAATGAGTCAAACAATAAGGAGTGCTGAATTTAACGTTAAGCTTTCTTTAAAAAACCATAAATATAAATAGAAATAAAATTTTATTTAAAAGAACCTAAATTTAAGTCTAAATCGAAATCAATTTTACAATTCGTTTTGTCGGCATTGTAATGCTGAATATACTTGGTCTGATAAACGACGAACTCTTAATCAAGAATTGATGGATTATTTGTTAAAATATTTCCTTCGTGTCCAAGAGAATAATTTAACAAATAACCTGGAAGTGTTGAATGATTTTATTAACGATATAAGTTACTTTTTTGGCTAAAAAAGACGCAAGATATTTTTAATAATAATTGGTTAATTTTAAACAATTGGAAAAAGAAAAGCCAGGATTGAGTTAAAAAGTCGAAACTGAAAGAAAGATTAAGCAACGCTTCCACCACATTCCGCTTGTTTTGCGATGGCGTAGCTCGTCTTCTTATTCTTATTGTTATTCTTATTGTTATTCTTATTGTTATTCTTATTGTTATTCTTATTGTTATTCTTATTGTTATTCTTATTGTTATTCTTATTGTTATTCTTATTGTTATTCTTATTGTTATTCTTATTCTTATTGTTATTGTTATTCTTATTCTTATTGTTATTGTTATTGTTATTCTTATTGTTATTCTTATTGTTATTCTTATTGTTATTCTTATTGTTATTGTTATTCTTATTCTTATTCTTATTCTTATTCTTATTCTTATTCTTATTCTTATTCTTATTCTTATTCTTATTCTTATTGAGGTGGCCTGCTCCTGATATTCAGGCTGTAGCCTATTATGGATGGACGGAAGTTTTTGATTATGCCTGGGCGCTAATGAAAATGCAACACGAGTACTTTAGAGACGATTTAACAGATGCCATAGTACTATTCTTAAATTAAATATCGTATACCGGAACCCGACATTTTCAAAAAATTTCTTAAAAACTCTAGATTTTGGTATGTTTAATCCATTCATCAATCTTTCGAATTTTTATAAAATTCTAATTGGAGATAATGTTTCAATTGTCAATAAAAAACCGATTCAAAAAATAAAAAGTATAAAAGTAAAACGATTAAAAAATAAAAAGCATAAAAATAAAAAAATGAACAATCAATATTTAAAAACAAATGCCGAAAACTCTAATTCTCTAAAAATAACAAATTTTAGAATAAGAAAACGTCCAAGAAATGCTTATAAAAGCTTTTACCAACCCATTTTAACGCCTTATAATATTCTTTATGATCTTTTACCAGGGCATAAGACGAATGACCCCGAAAATTCAAAAAAACCTTTGCCCGGAAGTTCTATTCGGATTATTCAAACAGCTTACCATTGGCTTCAAAAAGCACCTATAAACAAGTGGATGCTTAATAAAAGCGGTCAAACTCGCCGCCATTATTTAACCTCTTTAATTCACGGATGGGGACTTCAACAATTGAGTTATTATACTTTGGCTAAAATTATGAATTCTTTAACGAATTTGAAAGGTTTCGATTCAAACTCTTATTTAAAAATGAAACTTTTTGGGATTGATAATTTAAAGAATGGCAATAAGAATAACAATAAGAATAAGAAATATTTTAAATTCTGAGAAAGAAAAAAATAAAAAATTCTTAGAAAATTCCGCTAAAAATCATTTGTTTGAATTCTTTATTATCGCGTCACTCTCTATAAAAAAAACTTCAAAGTGACAAGTTTGGAGCGCATACGAGTCAGCTGCGTTCTTTTGAACGAAAATCCAGAAAAATTTTTTTGATTTTTCAATGCATCTTTATAATCCTTGCTTCTATTATTATTATCTGGGACGGATGGATACTCCATTTCATAAATTCTTCGAGTTATTAGGGTTAGGAGATTTAACGCAAAGCTTTGAAAAATTTACTAAAGAGAAAGAGTCTTTGCATAAAAACAAATTTCCATATATTTTTAAACGTGAACAGACTTCAAGAGATAAGAATTCAAAATTTAAAAAAGATCGTATGGATCCATTCAAAAAATTCCTGATTCAAAATAAACGTATGATTACGGGTCAAAATAAACGTCTTCTGATTGAGTATTCGTTTAAGTCTTATTTAAGAAAAAAATTGAAAAAATTGGAAGAAAGCAGGAAAGAAATGTGAGTAGAAATGCAAAAAACGTTCACTAAAAATCCAATTCAGCAACCCAAAAAATTTCTGGATCTCCAACAAATTCAAAAAATGCTTATCAACATAGCCGTACCAGCTGTTTGTAAGAATCATTTCTCTGTATTTTCTCCTTTATTAAATGAATTTTCGGATACATTTTTAGAAAAAACTCAAAAAAAGAATTTAGGGTCAAAAAAAACGAAAAAAACGAAAAAAGTGTAAGACCTGAAATGGAATTTTCAGTTTTTACTGCAGCTGCAGACCCGAAAAAACATGATCTTCAATTGACAAAAATAGTCAAAATCCGAATCCGAATCCGAATCCGAATCAGAATCAGAATCAGAAAGAGTGAAGGCAATGTGGGACGATTACAATCCAAGTGCGCTTTCTGATTCTTAAACAGATTTCGACGCTGGGTGGACATATGCGGGTGTGAAGGTCGAGGCGCATTTGCTTGTGCAGGATGATTTTTATAAACGAATGGGATTATATTCCGATAGTGATGTTGCAGCCGCTCGAGGAAAAGTCACAATCCGTCGATTTAGAACTTTTTATGATGCAGCATCTTTTGAATGATTCCATTCTGCGAGTTTAATTCTTGAGCCTAATGACCCCGCAAAAATACATCCAACCTATGGTACTCATTTTAAAACGAGTATCATTTACTGTGGGCTCCTTTTCTTTGCGGAGATTCGTTCCGCTATTCAAAACAAAATATTTAAATTTGATCTCAATGGAGACTCAATTGAGTATAAGGTTGTCGCGAACTCAGTCAAATGAAAATCAGGTAAGAAACAAAAGCCCGTTTAACTTAATGAAAGAAATCATCCAAATTTTTCCACTTCTGTAATTTTCATCCAAATTTCTCCACTTCTGTAATTTTCATCCAAATTTCTCCACTTCTGTAATTTTCATCCAAATTTCTCCACTTCTGTAATTTTCATCCAAATTTATCCACCTCTGTCATTTTCATCCAAATTTCTTCACTTCTGCAAGAAAGGGAGGATTTAAGTTTTCAAACGGAAGACCTTAACCTCGTTTGAAATAAAATCCCATTATTTGACTTCTGTTTTTTATTTAGCAGAAGTCAGAAGTGGAAATCCAACAGAAGTGAAGAAATTCACTTTCTATAAAAAACGTTATTTAAACTCAATTTTATGAAAATACTAATTTAAAGGAATGATAAAATTGATCACGTTTGACTCAGTTCCTCCAACTCATCTTTGGTTTTATTTGGTATAAATCCTGTACCATAAACTGGTGGGTTCCCGTACAAACCTTATTGATGGGCTTTCTCCCTTTTATAAAAGGCTTTAGTAAAAAAAATCTCCCAAAACCATGTTGGTGTGTGGGTACCCGGGCGTACCCGTGTATTATGGTACTGTTCCTTCTGCTGAAATTTTAATAGGAGTCGTTGAAAATTTAATAAACAAACATGGACCTCCAGATTTTTTTCATTCTGATAAAGGTCAAGCTTATATTAGCGAAAAATTTACAAGATTACTAAAAAAATATAATATCACTCAAAGTATAGCAGATAACGCTGAATTTTACTTTGATAATCAAGTTATAGAAAGTATTAATAGTGTATTGTCTCGCTATTTAAATATAAATAAACCAAATAAAGAAGGTGTAAAAACGTTTTTAAAAAAAGCTCGTTCAACACAATCTAAATGACTAAAAGATGCTGTTTCTCATTATAATGAAATTCCAGTTAATGACATGGATTCTCTTTCTCCACGTTATCTTTTTGAAGCTGTAAGAGTTTTAAAATTAAAAATAGAAGATAAAAGTCTCAATTTTCCAGAACCTGTAAAAGAATTACTAAAAATCCATACAAAAAATAATACTTATGAATCAGATCAAGTGGCACAAATAAAAAAGCTAATAAGTGCTAATAAATATGTAGAACAGCATGCTGATTTATTAGTAAAATTTTATGAAAATATTATAAAAGAAGAAGAAAAATTAGGTGAGAATTTTACAATCGCTTTTGATATTCATTTAATTAACCCGTTGCCTGAATTATTAAAATATATGAACCCAAAAGATGTGCCTTCTTTTTTTAATACCAGTTCAAAAAATAAAAAAATTATATTAAACGGTACCAATACAACAATAAAGTATTCTCCAAAAGTTGAGGTCGTCGATAATAATACTTTTTGATTATCTAAAGAAAAAGAATTAGAAGAATTAACAAACTTTGAAAAAGTCGATTTTTCATCTCCAAAACTTACAGATTTATTGCCGTTCTTAACCAATTGTATAAGTACAGTAAATATAATTGAAAATTCTATGTATAGAGACATGGCAGATTCAAAAAAACGTAATGATAATCTTAACTCATTCAATCAGCTGCGACAGAATCTTACAAGCATTTTTACATTTTTAATGAACACTTTACAAACATACAGTCTAAAGTATGAAAAAATTGAAGAAAATAATGAATTATTAAAAAATATAAATAAAGCGAGTAATAGCGCAAGTGGTTCATTAGAAGCTTTACAGGTACAAAATATACAAATGTCTAAAAAGTTAGACACAATTACGGAACAAAACAAACAATTAGCAGAAAGGTTGTTGGCTCAAGATAAGCTTGCAGCTGAAAAAGAAGAACTCAAAAGACTTGCAAAAGAAAAAAGGCTTAATCGTGTTAAACAGCCCTTAAGAGATGGGCTGTCAATAGAAGAATTTTACGTGTTAATAACAATGATAACAAAAGGAATGACACCCCTCATTAATGCAAGAGACCGTATCTCTTTTTTATTACTTTATGTTTTCGGTTGGCGAGTCAGTCAGTTAAATAGACTAACTTTGCATGAATTAAGTCAATTCGTTGAAGGAAAAACAATTCGCATTGAACTAATAAAATCAGAAGCTACTGTAAAAAAAGAAGCCGTTTTATATCCAACGGCTTCTTATAGAGAATATATGAAAGCTTTTAAACCGGAAACTGATATTGTTTTAGGGGAAGGTTCTGGTCAAAAGTTATTTTATCCTACGACCCGTGAATATACGACAAAAAGATTAAATACCTATTTAAAAGAATTATCCAAAAAAGTACAGAAACATTTGACTACTCATTCATTAAGAGTCTCGGTAATTTCAAATATAGTTCAAGCTTATGGTATAGAAAAAGCTCGCCAGTATATTGGTCATAAAAGAATTGAATCAACACAATATTACAACCGTTATACAATAAGTGAGAAGGAGCATGCGGAAATGCAAGCCAATATATTTAAACACGTACCAACTGATATAAAATTACAAGAAAATATAAAAGAAAAACCGAAAAAAGATTTAACAGTAGAGTATTTAAAGAAAAAAATGCTTAATCAGAAAGTAAGTAAAGAAAATTTTATCAGCAGTCAAAAGAGAATTGAACCGACAGAAGATTAAAAATTAAAAAAACTTTATATTAAATTTTTTAACAATAAATAATTTAATATAAAGTTTTCAATTTATGTGGAAGTCAACTTTGGGGTAGAGTAAGTAGACAATGAAATAAAATAAATAAGCAATAGAATAAAATAAATAGGCAATGACTTAAAATAAATAAGTAATGAAATAAAATAAATAAGTAATGAAATAAAATAAATAAGTAATAAAATTAAATAAGTAAGTTATGAAATTAAATAAGTAAGTTATGAAATTAAAAAATAAAGAAATGAAATTAAATAAGTAAGTTATGAAATTAAAAAATAAAGAAATGAAATTAAAAAATAAAGAAATAAATTAAAAAATAAAGAAATGGAATTAAAAATAAAGAAATAGAATTAAAAATAAAGAAATAGAATTTAAATGGTGTGTGGGTACACGGGCGTACCCCTTGAAAATTTCAATTTAATATGTTATTATAAAATTCCGGTTCATAAAAATAAATAGAGATGAAAATTAGCCCGTCTCGAAGGTTAGGTTCTTGGTTCTCGTACCGGCGTGAATATTTAAACAAGTTTCCTACCTACCGAAAGGTAACAGTGCTAATTTTATGAAACTTATAACCTATGCCCCAGCAATCGATACAAAACCCTCAAAAACGGGTACGACCAACGGATTTAATGCATACACGTTGGTTCACAATGGTGACTTTCTGTAAACTTTCGACATCGGAAGACCTATATCCTATGAGGATTGATTTATTATATTCTTCGTATTTAGATTTTATGTCGAAATTCCCTAATGTTCCGGTTTTCCCTCCAAGTGTTTTGATTACTGCTCTTCGTGTTGTTTTTTGTCTTTATGGTAAAGAATTACTTATTCTTAACTCTTCCGAGGGTCACCGCGAGATTATTTTACACAATTCACCTATTGTATTGTAAACGTATTGTAAACGTATTGTAAACCTATTGTAAATGTATTGTAAACCTATTGTAAATGTATTGTAAACCTATTGTAAACGTATTGTAAACCTATTGTAAACCTATTGTAAACCTATTGTAAACCTATTGTAAACCTATTGTAAACCTATTGTAAACCTATTGTAAACCTATTGTAAACCTATTGTAAACGTATTATAAACCTATTGTAAACGTATAACGTCGAGTTCATTTTTTTTTATAGTCAAGATTTAAATTATGTCAATAATGCATGTAAAAAGTGGTTTTTTTATTGTCAAATCGAAAGTATATTTTTTTATTTACAAACAAAATAATATATATTTCTTTGACCAAAAAAAGAACATATTTTATTTTAATTTTGAAAAAAAAAAAAATAAGTCTTTTTTTAAGAAAAGACTCATTTTATTGGTGTTTTTAGTTATTTTCAATATTTTTCGTTTCGTTCTAAAACGAAACTTTTTCAATTTGAATTCAAACTTTTCAACTCATTCATTTCCAAAGGATTTATTTCCAAAGGATTTAGAGAATATTCATTCATTTCCAAAGGATTTAGAGAATATTTATTCATTTCCAAAGGATTTAGAGAATATTGTTGAAGGGAAGTCGTTCAACTTTAATTTTCATAATTTTTTTTTACGTATTTTTGAAATTTTTTATGATTTTTTTTTATTTATAACAGTTTCTCCTTCTATTCGAATTTTCTCTTGGAAAACTTTACTTTGTTATTTTATTGGAGTTGGTTTTTTTTTACGTATTTGTAACCTTATTTATGGTTTTTTTTTACATATTCTTAACTTTCTGAATCGTTGGTTTTTAACAATTTCTCCAATGTCTTCGAAAATTTTCCGTAGTTGTTATTATTTTATTCTCAGTCTCATTCTTTCATTTGCGTTTGGAGCTCTAAAAAACTACAACAATCAAATTGTGTTTCAACGAAATATAGCTCGTTTTGAAAAGTATACTACAATTTGTAGTTTGCCTTTGAAACTAAACAAGTTGCCAACAACAAAAAGTATAGACAATTGGAACGTAACACAAAGTCAAATGGAAAATTCGTACCCTACTTTTTGGAATCCGACCACGAGTATGTATGAGTACAATCCTGTTAGGAGTAGAGATTTATATAGACAACGAATTGAAAAAAAAAAACAGTTCTTAAAAAGAATGAATTTGATTTTTCATTCATTAATCAACAAAGAAATTAAAAGGTATTATACTCAAAAAACGAATGGTCGATTCGTTATTAAACGCAATGACCCTTTAGTTTCTTTAAGCACTGAAAATTTTGCGACAGTAGAAAAAACATTTTTAAGAATTTTACGTCATAAATATCTTACCATAAAAAACTTAGAAAAAAATTTAAATTTTGAGTTTCCAACTCAATCTTCGACGGATGTTCAAAAAAGACTCAATTATCAAGATACCCTATATAACGACCTTTTGAGGCGAATGGTCATTCATAATCGTAACATCTTTTTTTATCCGGATGCGTTTGTTAAGCCTGAAATTTCAAAGAATTTCGTTTTAAAAACAAAAATTAGAAATCAGTTGCGCGTGAAAAATTTTCACAATGTCATTTCTAATTGGAGACAAGTGATTATGGTTCTAGAAAATCCGGACAAATTAGCAAAGCTCATTGACAGGATCGAAAAACAGACAATCGATCTAACAACAAAACTTGAACGTAGAAATTTTATTTATAAGCCAAATACGATCAAAACATTAATTGATTTTTATTTATCAAAAATGATAGCTAAAAAATACTCTTTAGCTATGATTTTTTCAATGGCACTATATTTGTATAATTTGGGACTCATCCCTTTTTGGTTACTTAGAATTTTACTTATAAATTAATTGATTTTTATTTAACAAAATTCTATATTCTATATTCTATATTCTATATTCTATATTCTATATTCTATATTCTATATTCTATATTCAAAAATCCTTCATCCTTTACCCTTAACCATTACCCTATTTGGATTATGGTTAAGGGTAAAGGATAAGTTTTCTGATAGCGACTTTAATATTCGTTATCAATAGTATGAAACGTTTAGAATCAATATTATTAATGATACAAAATGAAAATCTTCTAATTTAATGATACAAAATGAAAATCTTCTAATTTACCGTCAATAAATGATATCGTCTTTTATCAAGACGAACTATTACCAATTTGAAAACTGGATTGCATTTTATTAAATAAAAATTCATGTTTTCAAAGTGAAATAATATTTGGTTTGTCCAATTTGGTTTCATTTTGAAATGAAAAAAATAATCAATGGATTTTGTAGAAGTAGAAGTGAATTCATTTCTTAATGAATATTTTGGAAATATACCTTTTTCATTTGAATCTTAACTTTGCTCTTTACTTTAAATCGGATGATTTATACTTTAACATAGTGTTGTGTGGAAATAAAGGTTTAGATGATTTTAAAATCAGAATCGGTAGGGAGGCAACACTAAGGTATACCTGAACATAAAAGAAGTTCCGAAGTCTTTGTTATTGAATCAATTATTCAAATGATGAAATTAAAAGGGATAGGACTTTTAATTTTCTTTTATATCTTTTAATTCTCTTTTATATCTTTGATTTCTTTTATATCTTTGATTTCTTTTATATATTTTGATTTCTTTTATATTTTGATTTCTTTTATATCTTTTAAATTTTTGATTTCTTTTATATCTTTGATTTCTTTTATATCTTTGATTTCTTTTATATCTTTGATTTCTTTTATATCTTTGATTTCTTTGAACGCAACGGGAAATCATTTTTGTAATTGTTGTTTTTGTAATTGTTGTGGAGTAAAACTGACTATTTTTATAATTAGAGAGACAGCACATAGACATTGTCTTTGATTTTATAAAACACCATAACCATAATAAAACGACATAAAAAGAGGGTGCAGCAAAAAATAAAATGAAAACAATAGAATAAAAAAGTTTATTGTCTCCAAAAAAAATTGTTTTAATTGTTGACTCAGCTATTTTATTATTTTGAGTTTGTATGTTTATTTTATCAAATTTATTATTAAATTGAAAAGCAAATCAAAAAAAGACGGATTCAAAAAATTATGACTTAAATCTGAAGACGAAACAGTATTTGAATCATGTGTATTATTTTAAATTTTCATATAAAAAAAATCAATTAAATCGAAACAATAGCTTTTAATAGTCAAATTTAAACAAATGTTAATATATTTAATATTTTTTAAAGAAATTTCATTTTCTTTTTTTATTTACAATTTTAAATATAATCCACTGATAAATTTTTATCTTATTTTAAAAATTCAGAAAATTTGTTTAATAAAAAAAAATTGTTTTATTAAATAATAATGAGCACTTTTTGACATAAAGGGGATAATATTCATATAAATTTTGATTTTAAAATTTGTTTTTGAATTTATTAAGATTAATATTTTATGTCAGAAAAAAGAGAGAAGAAAAAAGAGAGAAGAAAAAAGAGAAAAGAAAAAAGAGAGAAGAAAAAAGAGAGAAGAAAAAAGAGAGAAGAAAAAAGAGAAAAGAAAAAAGAGAGAAGAAATAACAGAGAAGAAATAACAGAGAAGAAATAACAGAGAAGAAATAACAGAGAAGAAATAACAGAGAAGAAATAACAGAGAAGAAATAACAGAGAAGAAATAACAGAGAAGAAATAACAGAGAAGAAATAACAGAGAAGAAATAACAGAGAAGAAATAACAGAGAAGAAATAACAGAGAAGAAATAAGAGAAGTAAAGCAGGGAAAAGAGAACAAATAAGAGAAGTAAGGTAGAGAAAAGATAAGATAAAAAAGTAAGAGAGAAGAGAAAAGTAAGTGAATTATTTATATAAACAGGTCACTAAATTTGTTATATAGGTAGTGAGTTCGTTTTTAAATACAAGGTATTATATTTTTAGTTTAGATAATTCATTTGAAGAAAAAGAACAAGAAGAAGAAGAAGAAGAAGAAGAAGAACAAGAAGAACAAGAAGAACAAGAACAAGAAGAACAAGAAGAACAAGAAGAACAAGAACAAGAAGAACAAGAATAAGAAGAACAAGAACAAGAAGAACAAGAAGAACAAGAACAAGAAGAACAAGAACAAGAAGAACAAGAAGAAGAACAAGAAGAACAAGAACAAGAAGAACAAGAACAAGAAGAACAAGAAGAAGAACAAGAAGAACAAGAAGAACAAGAAGAAGAACAAGAACAAGAAGAAGAACAAGAAGAACAAGAAGAAGAAGAACAAGAAGAACAAGAAGAACAAGAACAAGAAGAACAAGAAGAACAAGAACAAGAAGAACAAGAAGAACAAGAACAAGAAGAACAAGAAGAACAAGAACAAGAAGAAGAACAAGAAGAACAAGAAGAACAAGAACAAGAAGAAGAACAAGAACAAGAAGAAGAACAAGAAGAAGAACAAGAAGAACAAGAACAAGAAGAAGAACAAGAACAAGAAGAAGAACAAGAAGAAGAACAAGAAGAAGAAGAACAAGAAGAAGAACAAGAAGAAGAAGAACAAGAAGAAGAACAAGAAGAAGAACAAGAAGAAGAAGAACAAGAAGAAGAACAAGAAGAAGAACAAGAAGAAGAACAAGAAGAAGAAGAACAAGAAGAAGAACAAGAACAAGAAGAAGAACAAGAAGAACAAGAAGAAGAACAAGAAGAAGAACAAGAAGAAGAACAAGAACAAGAAGAAGAACAAGAAGAAGAACAAGAAGAAGAAGAACAAGAAGAAGAAGAACAAGAAGAACAAGAAGAAGAAGAACAAGAAGAAGAACAAGAAGAAGAACAAGAAGAAGAACAAGAAGAAGAAGAAGAACAAGAACAAGAAGAAGAACAAGAAGAAGAACAAGAAGAAGAAGAACAAGAAGAAGAACAAGAAGAAGAAGAACAAGAAGAAGAAGAACAAGAAGAACAAGAAGAACAAGAAGAAGAAGAACAAGAAGAAGAACAAGAAGAAGAACAAGAAGAAGAACAAGAAGAAAAACAAGAAGAAGAACAAGAACAAGAAGAAGAACAAGAAGAAGAACAAGAACAAGAAGAAGAAGAACAAGAACAAGAAGAAGAACAAGAAGAAGAACAAGAAAAAGAAGAAGAAGAACAACAACAAGAAGAACAAGAAGAAGAAAACACCATTCTTGTATTCGTTGTATTTACATTGGTTCAGACAATCTGACAAAAATCTTCGTTCGAGAAGTTCAAAAACAAATCAATGAAAAACTATTCCTATTTTAAAATAAACAAATGCAAATATTTCTGGTTCTGGAATACTAAGTGGAACAAAAAACAAAAGCTGACTTTTCTATCAAAATTGGAAAAATTAAAAAGATGAATGAAATTCAGAAACAAATACAGTCACCTTTTAATTCGACATATAAAGTTTCAAGGGATCTGCAAAGATTAAAAAGAAATGAAGAATCGTAATGAAAAAAAAGAACAGGAAGATATTTAAAATGAATAGCTTCTATAGAAAAAGATCTCCAAACGGCGAGTTTAAACATATTGGCACACAATCAAAGAGCTAAAGAAATATTTGCAAATCAAGAGTTTCGAAAATTCGTGTGGCACTTTGAACAGGGTCAAAATCTGGGGAACAGACTCGAATCTTTCCTAGTGAAACAAAAAACGAAGGGCTTCAAAGACAAAATAACTGTAAACCGGATAGGATAGATCCTATAAAGAAATGACTCCAAGAGGCGGGTTTCAACATATTGGCAGAAAATAACACAACTAGAGCACTCCTTTCAAATACAAACTATCTAATAAACAAATTGACATAAAGGTAACAATAATTGATTGATTACGGGTCTCATTTTTACAAAATGATACAAAGAATGACTCAAAACCATAAAATAATAATATTTTAAAATTCCGCCTCTAACATTTCACTTCACATCGCTCTCAATCTGCACTTCCTTTTGTTTATTCGTAAAAGATAGTGACTCTCTATAAATAGGCTTTTCTCAGCTTTCTCATAGCCCTCACTATCTTTTACCCTTGTTTACAGTAGAGACAGTAGACAAAAATCTATTTAAAAACAATCTTAAATATTACCCAGTCGATCTGAATTTTTTATACCCTTGAATTTATTAAATTTCTAGGTTTTCTTTAAACCATACAACTTTAAAAACAAAACCTAAACGAATTTCTTTAAAACTTAAACAAAATAGAAAAATCTCTCACTCTAAACATTTAAATTACGTAAATAAAATTTTTTTAAAGACTTAATTAAACTTAGAATAATTTTAAAATTAAATGACCTCACTTAAAAATCACCTTTTAATAGAATTACCTAACCTTGGACTAAATTAAAACAAATTCCTTTAAACACTTAATTAAACTTAACATACCCTTAAAATGAATTAACTCACCTGATAATCACCTTTAAATTGAATCCAATCAACTTAGAATAAAATTCATAGGTTAACAACAGTAAGGCTTATTTTAAAGTTTATTTTAAACCTAATGAACTCAATAATTTCCTTCTCTTCCCTACCATCTTTCTCTATCGACATATAGAACTTTCTTAGTTTTTTTTTATATTCTTAGTCTCTCTTACTTACCTTTTTAGTGCCATATAGTCCTGTGTTGTTTATTGTTATTGTTATTGTTATTGTTATTGTTATTGTTATTGTTATTGTTATTGTTATTGTTATTGTTATTGTTATTGTTATTGTTATTGTTATTCTTATTCTTATTGTTATTCTTATTCTTATTGTTATTCTTATTGTTATTCTTATTGTTATTCTTATTCTTATTCTTATTCTTATTCTTATTCGGCTTGTTTTCTAGGTTTTCGTTTTCTTTTTATATGCTTATCTAAAAAACTGAGAACCACTGAATAATCTCCCCTTACAAGCGAAATCAAAAAGAGAAGAAGAGAGAAAAAAGAAGAATAGAGAAGAAAAAAATCGGATTTCCTTTGGTTTTTCTGACTTGTTAAAGTTAAAAATATAAAACATTTTTTACATGTAGACAAATTAACGAATGAGGTCAAAGCATGTAAAGAATATTTATTTATCTAAAATTTTAACATGTTTTGGTTGTAAACCTTCAAAACTTGGCTTTTTTATTCTTAAAAATTTAGATAGGTAAATATTTTGACAGTTTAATAACTATGGAAATTCGGTCTGTTTGTTCTCGTTCGACCCTGTTTAGACTCGAACCAAAATTTTTTTTTAGGAAAAAAAATGTTTTTCTTTTTAAACTACAGGTTAAACTACAGGGATGAATAAAAAAAAACAAACAATAAACTAATAATTATATTATCATTAAAAAATATATATCGCTTTATAAACATATTAAATACAGTCGGGACAAAATCGAGACTGTATTTAAAGAACAACAAAGGTGGCGAACTCTAATCGAATTTTCAAATGACTGTATTGAATCTCTTAATTTCCCTATGACTCGAGAAAAGTTAGAGGATGAATATCGTAACTTTACAAATATGAATTCAAAAATTGTTTTTTTTGAATTTAAAACACTTTATTTCGATAAAAAGGGAAAATTTTAACGATTATTCGTGAAAAGAGAGCTGAGAAGATTATAAAATCTGAATCGCTTTGCCCGATGAAAATTGAGGACATACGCAGGAAATAGGAACTTTCGTGACTTAAAAAAAACTTAAAATTTTAAAATAAAAAAATGGAGGTTTTTTCAATTTCTTTTTTTTCTCATTAAAAAAAATTGAAATGTTAATCTCAGTTGCAATTTGAAGATCATTATAATCGACTCAAAAAAGTCTAAATATTTTATTAAATTCCATCTAAAATTATTGATTAAAGACTTTTTCATTAAATATTTAAAATAGAATAATTTTTTATGAGCTTGGAGGGATTCGAACCCCCGACTCCGTGGTTCGTAGCCACGTGCTCTAGTCCACTGAGCTACAAGCCCTTTTTTTATTTTATCAAAGAAAAAGTTTATGTCAATAAAAATAAAAATTGTATTTTTTATAGTTTATTTTTTTAGCTTTTTACCTATAAAAACGAATATTTCACTTAAGTAAAAATTGAATAAAAAATTACCTTTAAATAGAGGTACTATAGCATATTCATAAAAAGGAATACAAGTGCGATAAGATATCGATTCATTACCTTTGCAAATTTTACGAGTGAGTATTCCCTTATTTACATCACAAGGAAAGAATGTCGTCAATTTTAGTTCCTCTTCATTTCAAATACTTAAATTTTTATTTTTATATTGTTTTACTAATTTAAGATTTTATTGGTCAATTATTTTTCGAAGTTAAAGAATTGACCAATAAAATCTTAAATCATTTATTTTCGATATTTACTCAATTTAAAAATAAAGTATGGTTTATATAGAAATTCAGTATGTTAAAATTCATTTTAGAAATATAAATGAAATATTACTTTTCATTGGAAAAAGGGGATATGGCGGAATCGGTAGACGCTGCGGACTTAAAATAAAAACATAAATAGATTGATTTATCGAAGTCTAAAACATTTAAAGTGAAGACATAGGTGAAAAAAAATTCAGTCTAATTATAAATCAATTTGAGCATTTTCAAGTAAACTTAGAGAAATGTTTGTTCTCAAATTCAGGGAAACTGAAAATCAAAATCCTGAGCTAAAGCTTTAATTTTTCATGTAAAAAAGTTAAATAAGAAGAAAAGTGCAGAGACTCAATGAGAACTTTCCAATCAATGAATCTATTATTAAATAGATTCATTGATTGGAAAAAGAGAGAGTCCATTCTTTTTTAAATTTATTCTATCATTTTATTTTAGATAAAAATTGCAATAAAAAAGTTTGAAAATCCGTTGATCAAAAATCGTGAGGGTTCAAGTCCCTCTATCCCCATAAATTTTTTTATAAAAGATATTTATGAAAAACAAGAAAAGGAGCCCTTTCCGCTAATATGATTGTAGCAAAAACTAGCACTTTGTGTTCATTAAGGTTACAGCAGATTTGAATTACAGATGGTTTATATTAATTAATAAAGCACCTTTCAGTAATTTGTTAAGACAAAGTATATTTTAAAAATTTTAACTGTTTAATTTTTAAGATTTGGATTTGACTTCCTAGACTATTACAAAGTTAGAGCGAAATCGTGTTTAGATCAATTTTAAAATTTAATATAAAGCTCGCTTTAATAGAGAATGCGACGGCTTAACTCTGCCCTTAGTCTTAACTCTGCCCTTAGTCTTAACTCTACCCTTAGTCTTAACTCTGCTCTTAGTCTTGACTCTGTCAATATTGAGGGCAGAGTTTTATATTTAGGTTTCTATTTCAGTATTCTTGAATTCAGTTCATTTAAACAAAGCCTCGATTTTAATAAATTTCAAACTAAGTATACTTCAATTTTAACCTCAATCTTCACTTTAATCCTGCAGAGTTAAGACTAAGGGCAGAGTTGAGGATAATATAAAGTATATTTGAAAATAAATCTTCGAGACAAATTAAAGTTAGGTTTTACAAAATTTAAGCACGAATTTTAAGAAATTAAGGGTTAGGGCAAATTTTTTCAAAGGAAATAAATTTATTTTAATTTTCTAGTTTTGAAAGTTTTCGTTGTAAAATTTGATTTTTATTTATCTTATATGATTATTTTAGTATATTTATATTAGGTTTACAAATCATTATAAAAATTTTCTAATGATTAAATTCAAATAAGAATAAGAACGCGTGTATAAGATTAAATTCTTTTATAAAATTTTTCTTTTTCTTTTATATTTATAACAAATGCAAATACAAATTTAAAATGAAAAAACTTTGCCTTTATTATATAGATAGGAAATTAAAAAACATAATTGTAGACTAAGCAATATCTGCATCTGCATCTGCAGGCAAATTTTCTATATTTATAGAAAATTTAAATTCTTTATCTTCAGATGACTTGATATAATATTAACCAAATTTGGATTTAAAGTTTTTAAATTTACAAATGAAAAAAAATAAAAAATAATATGTCTGACCTAGAAGTTCAGAAACTCGATTTAATAAATTCGAAGGGAAATAAAAAATCGAATGGAGATAAAAAATCGAATGGAGATAAAAAATCGAATGGAGATAAAAAATTGAATGGAGATAAAAAATCGAATGGAGATAAAAAATCGGATGGAGATAAAAAATCGGATGGAGATAAAAAGTCGAATGGAAAGAAAAAGTCGAATTTTTCATTCTTACAACCTTCTTTACCTTCAATCCCAATTCAAGCAGTTACTATTGGATTAGCTTCATCTGAGCATGTTAAAAAATGGGCACAAACTCAATTACCAGACCGAAACAAAGTGGGTCAAGTTTTTAATGCCAATACTTTTAATCATAGAACTATGAAACCGCTTCAAGGAGGTTTATTTTGTGAAAATATTTTTGGCCCTGTTAAAGATTTTGAATGTGCCTGTGGAAAACAAATTCAAAAACCACTTTCTAGATTTATATCGAGAGTATATTCAAATAATTTTTATATAAATAGGGATTTAGAACGAAAGATTCAATTTTGTCGGCGTTGTAATGTTGAATATACTTGGTCTGATAAACGACGAACTCAATTAGGCTATATCAAATTAGCATCACGAGTTGCCCATATTTGGTATTTAAAGTCAAGACCAAGTTTACTTTCAAGTCTATTAAATCTCACGACTAAAAAAGCTCTTGAAATGGCTTATTGTACTACTCTCATAAATTTAAATAGTAATTGGAAATTTCTTACCGATAAAAATAGTGGATTTAATTTTTTCAAAAATTCTTCTTCTTTGTTTTTTAGTGAAAATAGAATTGATCACCCAATCTCTCAAGAACAAAATAATATTTATTCTCAAAATCTTTCCGTTTTAAAAAATTTAACAAAATTGACTAAGACTTATGAAAAAAGACCGCTTATCTTATATCAAACTTTAAAAAATTCAGCACCCATTTTGCCTTATTTTTTGGCACAAGGTCGTTGTGATTTGATAGCGAATTCTCAAAATTTGAATCAAAATGCTTTCTTATTGAGAATGACAGAATATAAGATTAAAGATTTTGATTTGTCTGTTTTATCTCAATCCAAAAAATTAAACAAAAATTTTAAAGATTCCTTAAAACAGGTAAAATTGTTCGAAAATGAAAATAATACCATTTTTTTTGATTTATTTTGGAAAATCACTTATGTAATAGCTGAAAAAAAAGCGAATCATAATTGTCGAGATTTTTTTTCAACTATTAAAACTATATATAGTAAAATAATTCCAATTTATTCCCTAAATATATTAAAACAATATGATTTTGAAAATGAGTTTGAAATTTCTCTTAATCAAAGTGAAGACTATTTTTCTGCTCATAAAAAAAATTTGTCTCAAAAATCTTTTCATTCTAAAGAATCTGAAAAAAATAAATTAGGTCGCAAAAACTTAATAAAAAAAAAAGGAAATGCTAGAAATAAATTTTATATTCAAAAATTTTTTATAAAAAAGAAAAAAAAAATTATTCAAAATATATTTAACGATATATTCGAGAATTTAGAAAATAAAAATTTATTAACTCCTGCAGATGCGAATGCAAATTCTTTAACTCAATATAAAAAAAAAACAGGGGCTTCACCTCGTGTTCTTAGTAAATCACTTTTCAACTCTAGAAAATCGCCAGCATCTGTATCTACATCTGCATCTGTATCTGCATCTGCATCTGCATCTGCATCTGCATCTGCATCTGCATCTGCATCTGCATCTGCATCTGCATCTGCATCTGCAGGAAAAAGAATTTTAAAAAATAATCATCAAAATATAAATATACTTTTTTCAAAAAATATATTAAATAATCGTTTTAAATATACTATTTTTTTGCATGAAAAATTTAAATTTTATTTTAAAAAATGGATGGGAAATGATTTTTTAAACAAAAATAAACCTTTACAAATTCCGGACCAAAATGATATTAAAGAATCGGATTTGTCTCGAAAAAGTCAATTAAACTTTAACATTATTGAATTTAGGAACCCTTTTCTATTTGAAAACAAACAGCAGGAAAATCTCCAAGAAGAAAAACCGAATTTTAAAATATTTAAACAAAAATTGATTAAAAATATTTTATTTTTGAAAATAAATGTTTCGATTCTAACCAAATTACTCATGAATTGGAAAAAAACAAAAATTTTATATAAAATTTTTTGCGTTAAAAAGTCAGAACTATTTTTTAACATTGCTTCTAAAACTTATACAAATACTCCATTCTTATTTTTGTTAAAAAAAACAATTCAAAATCACTTGTATGGGAATTTAATTCCAACAAAGGTTCCGGTCAAGGATTTTAAGCATAATAAAGTATATTTAAGTTTCAACTTAAATCAAACGATAATAAAAAATCCGGAAAATAAGAATTTTATTAATATTCAGATAGTGGACTCTAACAAAAGTAAAGACTCTCGTTCCAGTCAGGTTTTTGTTGCGGAAAATAAAGATTTTTCTTTTGAAAAAAAGAATCCTTATATTTTTGAATTTTTTAAAATGTTTAAAAATATAAAAAAGTTGGGTCATTTTCAATATTTACAATCAATTTTATCTTTAAAACCTCTTCCTCTTCTATCATCAATTCAATATTTAACTTCGGAATCAAAAGGTCACAACGAAAATTTATATTTTTTAATTCGTGAAAAAAATCTTTTTTTCTTACGGAATTTAATTTATTGGAAAATTCTTTGGGATCAAAAAACTTCGTTATTTTATTTTTCAAAAAAAATAGTGAGTCATGGTGAATTTGTTAAAAAAATATTTCAAAATATTTACCCGAGTTTGGATTTATATATAAATTGGAATTTTATTCAAAATAAAAGTAATAAAATGAAGACAAAGACAAAGACAAAGACAAAGTCAAAGATTAAAGTCAAAATGGAAAATTATATTTATACAAAAAAAACATTTAAAAAATTGAATTTAACAGTTTATTCAAAACTAAAACATTTACAAGTATTGAAAAAAAACAGTGGAAATTTATCAGAGGAAATTCTTCAAAAAGAGGATACTTTCACAAAAAAGAAACCACTCACAAAAAAGAAACCACTCACAAAAAAGAAACCACTCACAAAAAAGAAACCACTCACAAAAAAGAAACCACTCACAAAAAAGAAACCACTCACAAAAAAGAAATCACTCACAAAAAAGAAACCACTCGCAAAAAACAAAACATTCGCAAAAAACAAAACATTCGCAAAAAACAAAACATTCGCAAAAAAAAAACCACTCACAAAAAACAAAACGCTCAAAAAGTCTTTGAAACTAGTTAAAAAGAATATTATTTATCGTTTTGAATTTTTTAAATGCGTGTTAAGTTTGAATTTTTTTTATTATAGTTTAGGGAACTATAAAATAATACTAAAAAAAAAAAATGACTCTAGTTCAGTGTTAAAAAGTTATGAAAATATGCAATCTAAAAATATAAAGGTTATTTTTCAAAATAAAAATAAAATGTTTCAATCTTATAGTTATTTTGAAAAATTTTTGAAAATATTAAATAAAATATATATACAAAAATATTTTCATATTTATTTTTATTTCAACAATAAAATTGTACAAAACTTTCACGCGTTTTACCCCTTTAACCCTATTTTTAGGAATCTTGATTTAAATAATATTTTAAAAATAAATTATATATCGGAATCGGAATCGGAATCAGACAATGTTCATAACAAAGATAAATTTCAATTGAAAGAAAATCAAAAGCACTCCAAAAAATTATTCTCTCAAAAATTAAAAAAAATATATATTATTTTTTTTAATTTTTTTCAGTGGTTCTTTAAAACGAATTATCAAAAATGGATTTTTCAATTCGTTTGTTTTCAAAATGGTATATTCTTATATGAGAAAATGTTCTTTCTTAATAAAGAATTTAAACTCGATTATTCTTTTTATGATTTGAGATTTTTTCCTTTTCTATTAAAATCGGATTTTAAAGTTCAAACAATTAAATATGAGCCATTTTTTAGCAATAAAATAAAGTTATTTATCTTTAAACCAGTGACGAACGGAGTTATCGATTTTATCCACTTCTATTTTAACTATAATTGTTATCTGCATCTGCATTGGAAGTTTCATCCCATTTTTAATATGAAATGTCTCACTGAATACAACGTTCAAATAGAAACCCTAAACATGGTTTCTTTATATTTTAAAAGTTTTCAACTTAAATCAGCATCTGCATCTTCAAAAGTTAAAAACAATTTTGACAAGATTTTGTTCGTTTTTTTTAAAACTATAAATTCCTTTGGGTTTGACAGTCATTTGCGCAAAGTCTGTGCCATAGCCATACAATCGACTTCAAAGAAATCTCAAAGGTTTCTACCTTTAAAGAAGAGATTGAAAAGGTTTCTAGATGTAAAACTAAATTCTTTTTTTATAGGGGAAAGTCTTGAAGAAACACTAAACGAAAAATTTAAAATAAATTCAATAAAAAAAAAAAACCTATTTTCAAATGTTGAATCTAGAACTAATAATCTGAATATGATGAAAACTTTATTAGCCAAATTACAAAATCTTATTCGGAAAAATCGTAATTATAAGATCAAGGAATATTTAATCAAGAAATATTTCATCAAAAAATATTTTAACAGTAAAATAAAGACTCCAAAAAGTCCATTCCCTCTGCAAATATTGGCTTCATTGGGGCAATCCACTCGTAAAAAAGAAGAGGGTTTAATCAATCCAATTTATAGTTTATCCTATAGTTATACCTGGCAATCCGAAGCTTCAATTCAGTTTTTTATGGCTTATATGTGGGATTTACCACAGGATTCCTTCAATCGTAGGAATGAAAATTTAATGGATAAAATGATTGGTTCTTATAAAAAAAAGTTTTTAACTCATCAAATAATCCATCAAAAAAAAATATTTTTTGGAGCTCAATTATTCGCTTTTTTATTAGAGGAATTAACTCAATCTGAATGGCCTTTTATTTTTTATCAATGGCAAATAGATCAAAACTTATTTGATAAAAATGCTCACAGATATGAAGTCGCAGTGAAGCATTTAAAAACATTATCTAAAAAACAAAAAAGATACTTCGTTGCAAAGCATTTTCAATGTGAAATGATGGATTTTAGAATTGATTATCAAAAGGCGCTAAAAAAGAAAAAAAATGGGTTGCATCGAATGAAAATGGGAAGCTATTTTAACCAAGAATCCGAACATTTTACAGATAAATCTCCAAGAGGTTCGATACAAGACTTTATACATAAGGGTACGGATCTTAAAAGGCTTTTTGATTTATCTACGGATCGTAAAAGGCTTTTTGATTTATCTTTTGTGAATTTGGATTCAATTTATGGTTTTTCTTATGCAAACGATACAAACTCTACTCAAAGTGCATTGTTTGGGCTTTATTTTCATAAGATTTTAAAACCAAATCATACAAAAGTGAACCCGATTCAGCATCAGAATCAAAATCAGAATCAGAATCAGAATCAGAATCAGAATCAGAATCAGAAGAAAATTGGTGATCTGCAGATGCAGATGCAGATGCTGATGCAGAAGAGAAAAAAAGATTTTTTTATAAGAAATTCAATAAATCAAAATGAGGATTTGATAAAAGGTTCGGATTTCAAATTTGTAGAAAAACCTCTTTTTCCTGAAAAAAGGCTTATTTCGACTGTCCATAAAAAAGATCCAAATCTGCAAGGAAAAAAAAGTAAACTTTCTTCTGATTCTGATGGAGTTTTCCTTAACCTTGATTTAAAATCAAAATGGGATCGGAAGAAATTATTTGATCCTATTTTTGAGAAAATAGGTCATACAATGGTTAAGAAAAGGTTTGAGGAGCGCAAAATAAAGTTTTTAATAGACCTTTCAGTAGACCTTTCAGAAGTCAAAAATGAAAATTATATAAATAAAGATTTGATAAAAGTGTCTGATTTCTATTTGTTAGAAAAATATTTTTTTCAATCGAAACCAACAGAAAAAAAGCTTATTTCGACTATTCATAAAAATCAAAATTTGAATCCTTTATCGATGGTCATCGAAAATTTACCTGTTTTACCACCAGGATTAAGACCTATTATGTACATAGACGGCCAATTTTTGGCTTCCGATTTTAATAAATTTTATCAACAAATTTTATATCGAAATACAAGATTATCTGATTTTTTAAATGATCCAACCGCTCGACATTCGACTGAAATGCGATTTGCTCTACGACTTTTACAAGAAGCAGTTGATAATTTAATTCAAAATGGAAAAGGAGAAACACCCGCCTTAACTGATAATCGAGGGCGTCCTTTTAAATCCATTTCCGATTTATTAAAAGGAAAAAAAGGACGATTTCGATTAAATTTATTAGGAAAACGCGTCGATTATTCAGGACGGTCAGTTATTGTCGTCGGCCCTAATCTTCGTCTTCATCAATGTGGATTGCCATACGAAATGGCTGTTGAATTATTTCTTCCATTTTTAGTCAAAAAAATACGCTCAAAAGGTTATGCTACAACAATATTAGGAGCAAAAAAATTTATTCAAATGCAATCATCACAAACGTGGGACATTCTTAGCGAAGTCATTAAAAATCATCCCATATTATTAAATAGAGCACCAACTCTTCATCGAGTCGGAATTCAAGCATTTCAACCCATTTTAATTCAAGGTCGTGCTATTCTCCTTCATCCACTTGTTTGTCCAGCTTTTAATGCAGATTTTGATGGGGATCAAATGGGTGTTCATGTCCCTATTACTTTCGAAGCTCGGGTTGAAGCTTGGAAACTATTACTCTCAAGAAATCATTTATTATCAACGGCCACTGGGGAGCCTTTAATTCTTCCCAGTCAAGATATGGTTATTGGACTTTACTATTTAACAGTTGAAAATTCGAAAGCTTTTTTAAAAACTTATTGTTATTGTTTTCATAATTTAGTGGAAGTTTTAAAGGCTTATGAAACAAAAAAAATTCATTTACATGAACCTATCTGGTTGCAATGGAAAGGAAGTTTTCAAACCACCTTTGAATCATTAAAAATAAAAAAAACTTCTGGAAAAAAAAAAAGAATTGTGGAACTGAGAATGAATTATTCAGGTCAAATTTTTTCTATTTTTCCAGAATATATTCACTGGGTTGATCCTATTTTAACAACAGAAAATAAATTTATTTTAACAACGCCTGGACGTGTTCTATTGAATTCTATTATACAAGAAACAATTCAATCTCTTTAACTCTGAAGTTTCAAATAACCAACTTCAATTGTTACGCTAAAGATTTAAAGATTTAATTTCAGCGAGACAAAGCCTTTTTAAATTGTAAAAAACATAATTGAAATTGAAAAAAAATATACTTCGAGACAAAGAGACAAATTCGTTTAAGTTTAAAGCAAAGTATATCTTCACTTTAAATTTAAACGACGCAGGAGAAGTCAGAGTATAGATGAAGGTCAATTTTACAAAGTCTAATGAAAACAATGTTTATAGTTTAAGAAAATTTGAGTTTTATAATTATTATTTATTTTGATTGGGAAATCTGGTATAATAAAATGAAATAATATTATATTACAAAAATAAACTTTTGAATCTTTAGCTAGAGTGATTTAAAGGTTCAATATCGAATCAAAATCTTATTTTCTTTAGAATTCAATTTTTAAGTTAAAAATTGATTTTTAAACCGCGAGACAAACAAAAAAGGGTCCTTTTATAAAGGAGATGCTAAAAGCACGAACCGTTTTAAAATAGTTGATCAAAATATTTTTTTATTCAATTATTCTATGCTCGTTCTAGAGGTCCTAGAGAAGTTTTAAATCCATTAAGAAAACGAAAAGAGCGCTATAAAAACCAAACGAATTGTGGAAAATATAAGGATAAAATCAAAGAATCAAAGAACAACAAATTTGGTTTTTATGACGTCTTCTTATTCTTATTCTTATTCTTATTCTTATTGTTATTCTTATTGTTATTCTTATTGTTATTCTTATTCTTATTGTTATTCTTATTGTTATTCTTATTGTTATTCTTATTCTTATTCTTATTCTTATTCTTATTCTTATTGTTATTCTTATTGTTATTCTTATTGTTATTCTTATTGTTATTCTTATTCTTATTGTTATTGTTATTGTTATTGTTATTGTTATTCTTATTCTTATTGTTATTGTTATTCTTATTCTTATTCTTATTCTTATTGTTATTCTTATTCTTATTCTTATTGTTATTGTTATTCTTATTCTTATTGTTATTCTTATTCTTATTGTTATTCTTATTGTTATTCTTATTCTTATTCTTATTCTTATTCTTATTGTTATTCTTATTCTTATTGTTATTCTTATTGTTATTCTTATTCTTATTCTTATTCTTATTCTTATTCTTATTGTTATTGTTATTCTTATTCTTATTGTTATTGTTATTGTTATTGTTATTCTTATTCTTATTGTTATTGTTATTCTTATTCTTATTCTTATTCTTATTGTTATTGTTATTCTTATTCTTATTGTTATTGTTATTCTTATTCTTATTGTTATTCTTATTCTTATTGTTATTCTTATTGTTATTCTTATTGTTATTCTTATTCTTATTCTTATTCTTATTCTTATTCTTATTCTTATTGTTATTCTTATTCTTATTCTTATTCTTATTCTTATTCTTATTGTTATTCTTATTGTTATTCTTATTGTTATTGTTATTCTTATTCTTATTCTTATTCTTATTCTTATTCTTATTCTTATTCTTATTCTTATTCTTATTCTTATTCTTATTCTTATTCTTATTCTTATTCTTATTGTTATTCTTATTGTTATTCTTATTCTTATTGTTATTGTTATTCTTATTGTTATTGTTATTGTTATTGTTATTCTTATTGTTATTCTTATTCTTATTCTTATTCTTATTCTTATTCTTATTCTTATTCTTATTCTTATTCTTATCGAGCTTTCGTTCATCTTTTTGATAAAATCACTTTCAATTTTTTTCATTCAAAACACATAAGACCTATTGACTTAAATAGGTAATATGAATTCGCACCAAGAAAGGAGTTAATGAAGATTTGCTTTCATTTGAAATGGAAAATATATTTAAAAATGTTAAGAGTTTTTAGTTTAAAAAAACCCTTAAAAGAAAAATTTAGCTTTTTTCTCCAAATTGGATAATCATTTTAAGGGTGTCCAATTTGAAGAAAAAAGATGAATTTTAAAACAGACGTAATTTTAGAAGGTCAAGATTTTTATTTTGACTCTAAACATTTAATAGATTCTGTTTTTTTAATTTAAACCATGTTTTTAATTGTCTCAAAAAAATAAGAGACAATCAAAAACAAGGACACATCAAGAAATGCTACTGGTAAAAAAAAATAACCACCATCAAATCATTGGCCATTTTTTGGCCATTTTCAAAAGAAACTACACATTGATTCGCGAAGGCGATTATTCTAACATAAATTTTAACATCTCCACCTATAAGAGAAACTTACCAATTAGGGCAAATTTTTTAAAACTGGGCATAAATACAAATGAGCTCGAAATTGAATTTTTTTTCTCACGTACTCAAACTATTTTATAAAAAAAATAGCTTGAGTACGTTTTTATTCAGAAAACGAATATGCTGATCGATTAGAATTTGACAATTGAGCTGAGTATTCGATCATTGAAAAAAATAATTATTAATCGATCTTTTAATCCTCTTAAATTCACATTTGATTTGAAAGATTGGTTAATAATTATTTTTTTCAAACGAAATAAGTTTATTCTTTATTCTCGAGAACTTAACAATACGATTAAAGAATAGATTCTATTTTGAGTCGAATCTAAAGTGCCACTTAGCTTTACAGGATCAAGAAAGCTCTGAATTAACTCAGACCAAATAATTACACTATTTTGTAAAATTTCATAAAAACTTATATAAACTGTTTCATATTTACAACCTACTAAATACAAAATATTAGTAATGTTTTTAAGAGCATTACAAACATTCTCGACAGCTAGCTCTACTCTTGCGTAGGCCTCTAACTTAATAGGATTTAGACTAGGGTAACTATAGCCCTTAATTTCATAGTTAAATTGACTTAAAAATAGCTCAGAAAATTTATAATTTATCTCCCCTACAATATTGGTTAGCCCTTGTCCTAGTATAGTTTGGATGACACGAGCGCCAAAGGAGAAATTATTTATATGGGGTCGTCTATTTTTAAATCAACTGATTAGACTTTTGACTTCCTCTATACTTTCATTAATTAGGTAGCGAAGGCGCCATGTCGCATCCTTCAGATGTTCAAAGGGAGGGAAAGGGTCTTGCAAATAATATAAATTAAATAAAGAGTTAATTAATTCTTGGACAGCGATTTCTAATTCATTTAGTGCTTGACGCAATTGTTCTAAAAGATTAGAACTTGTATTTTGTTCCGGGTTCGGAACAATTGTAGCTGTTGAGGTCCCTTCTACTGGAGTTTTACTTTCTTGTTTTTTCGTAAAAACAAGAAAGTAAAACTGAATTTGATAAGATAAAATGTTCCAATTGCACCAGCAACAATTGCACTTCCAATTCCTATAATTTTAATGGGTGTTAATACTATACAAACCGCCATAAATATGTATACTAGTAATAAGTTTAAATAATAATATTTTAAAATGAATATAAAACGGATTCAAGTATTTAATTTTTTAAATTTTTTTATATTAATAGATAAGAATAAGAAATGGTAATTTTTGAAATAGGATAAATATAAATACGAATACCATAAAAAAACGAATATCAATTTTAAATTGATTGAATTCAATCTACATAAGACCTATCTTAAAATAGGGAATATGAATTCGAACCAAGAAAGGAGTCAATAAAGATTTGCTTTTATTTCAAATGGAAAACATATTTAAAAATGTTAAGAATTTTTGATTTAAAAAAACTCTTAAAAGAAAAATTGAACTTTTTTCTCCAAATTGGATCATCATTTTAAATAAGAATAAGAAGCGGTCCAATTTGAAGAAAAAAGCCGAATTTTAAAGCATTAAAGCAGACGTGACTTTCTAAGATCCGATTTTTTATCTTGACTCTAAATACTTTATAGGTTTTGGCTTTTTAAAAAATTTAAACCATGTTTTTGATTGTCTCGAAAAAAATGGGAGACCGTGAAAAATAAGGCCACATCAAGAAATGATGCCAACAATAAAAAAAATGGCCGTTTTCAAAACAAACTCCAATTTCATCGGCAAACACATTTTTTACTGCAAAAATTTCAACATCTATACTTATAGCTTATCTTTATCCTTCGCTTCAGTTTTGACTCTTTCAAAATTGAAGCAAAGGACAAAGTTAAACTACAAACAATAAGAATAAAAAAACCCGAAAAAAAAATTAAAAAAACCTATGGAACATTATTGCGTCCTTTATTGCCCTTTTTGAATGAACTAACGCACTATCCAGTTTATCCAGATCTGTAAATGCGTTAATATATTGCTCCCAAATTGTTCGAATTAAAATAGATAGCTGCCTATGGGGCATTAGAACGCTCAAAGGTTGACCCATAAAAACATAATAGACACTGATGTTTACTAGCGTTATCGCATCGCTCAGTTCATCTGCGGCTATTTGCAGCTCTAAATAGACTTTTTTAAATTCTGGGGACAATTCATCAGCATTTGTTATTAAGCGCATCCTCTCCTTAAATAAAGCTACATATTGATCATTAACAGAATGCATTTGAATAATGGTAACGAAACCTGGGTACAAGAACACGGACAATAATGATGACTCAATAGATTTTAAATCTTTTTGTAAACTCGTGACTCGTTCGACTCCAATTAAAGGGAAAATTTTTAATCGTTTCTTTAATTGGTATGTAATTTGAAGATTTAGATCCGCTTTATTGCGAGCGAGACTATTAGAAATACAATTTTCGAAATTAGTGCTAGCGATTTGTAATTTTTCAGTAGCTAAATCCAGCAGAGTTAAAGAGTTGTCCGCATTAACGACTCGTAAAGGGATTGGAAGATGGGGCCTGGGAGCTAGATTAGCGATGGGTGCTGATTGACACGCTAACTGCCAAGCTAAAGCGTCCTTTTCTTTGTTATGACCTTTAAAAAACCCATATAACCCGACGCCAACGCTCACCAATACGAAAGTTATACCGATTTTTAGCGGAGTAATTACTACACCCCCGATCGTTCCGACCGGAGTTCCAACGAATTTTGTCATCTGAGTCCAAATCCCTACTTCTTCTACAACAGAAGTGAGTTTTACATCATTAGTAATTGGATAAATACCAATTTCCTTTGAATCTGCTTCATATTTTTCAAAGATTTTATTTGAATCTGATTCTTTAATTGAGAAATCGTTATTAAAGTTTTCACTTGAAGAATCTTCATTTTTAATAAAATCAAAATGCGGATCTTTTTCTCCTGTTTGATTATCAAAGAAAAAACCTAACAATAGATTTTTTTTGTGTAAAAAATAAATGAAAATAGAACCCGCGAAGGTAATAATAGAAATAATAATTATTTCTTTATTATTTTCAAAAAACAGGACTGTCTTTTGAAAATAATTTTTATTGTTTTTAAAAAAAATATCTGTTTTTTTTTAAACAATTTCATAGTCGACTTGAGAAAAGAATCCCAGTGAACAAAACGAACTTTCTACATCGAAGTATAAAAATTCGTCAATTTCTCCATCTTGAAAACGAGAAGATTTATTATTTGTTAGCATTTTATTTTTTATTTGGTATTAGTTCATCGCTTGTGTTTTTCTTACTTATCTAATTTAACAGAAATGAGAAAAACATTCTTTTCCTAAAAGAAAAATGTTGGTTCGAGTCAAAATAGAGTTAAAGAAAAGCGATTAGGACGGATTTCCTTATTTGTTGAAGTGTTTAAATTTTTTCTATCAAATCTCAACACACAAATGGCTCAAGCCCTCGAGGCAGATAAATCAAACCTATTTTATTTTAGATCGTTAAAAATTAAACATTAATTAAGTTTGAACCTCGTTTTTAGTTTAACATAAATAATAGCTTAAATATATTTTAGGTTATTCAGTTTTGATTAAAAAGCATCTATTTATTTGATTTCTTTAATCTTTTATTGTAGAACGAAGACTGACTTTGTCTCTATTCCGTAGTTTATTGTTTTAATTACCAATGAGGAAAGAAATTGGCTAAGTTAACGAATGGGGAGTTTGAGATCGTTGAGCACCTTGAGTCACTTTTAATTTGGTCATTTAAATTCAGGTTTTTTCGTTAAATTCAAGCCGGAGTGAACTGAGTTGCTTGAATTATGTTCGTTTATAATATTTAATTTTAACTATTTTATATTTATTTATAAATTTTTAGTTGTTAACGGTTTAAGATCATTTGAAGTTTTGGTGATAGTCTAAAGTTTAGATATTTTTTATTTCTCAATAACGGCTTCTTATTCTTAGCCAGACTCCTAAAAAGAGGCTATGCTTCGACCCCGCCCGCCACTTTATTGGCTAAACTACGTTTTTACCTTATTAAATTTATAAAAAGTCTTATTAAATTTATAAAAAGTAATGTAAACTGTAAATAAAAAAACATTTTTTTTTTCAAATATTAAAGGTGAAAAAAAGAAAATCAAAAATTTTTTAAAATGTGATTATTTCTTGTTCAATTAGAGGTCTCTTTGAAGTCCTCTTTTGAGAACCTCGAAAAAGAAAATCATCGACTGCTTAAAAATAAGCCTATCCTGCTGAATTCGTTTTCGTTCAATTCTGCATCTGCATCTGCATCTGCAGAAGTTTCTTGATAATAAATTTTTCAGGCCCTATTATCTTATGTTCGATTTTATTAGTTAGATTCAAAGCATGCCTTATTCGATTTTAACTCTTCCTTTTTTACGTTTCAGATTAAGCTGTATTATAGGACAGATTCGTTAAAAAAAATGATCGGCAACCACTTCCACTATTTAATATAGCATTTAATAAAAGATTAATATTTGGATTTTTTGATATGTAATAAGTAAATATTATAATACCAAAGCTAGTTATGATATTAAATACTACCCACAATTTTGAGACGGTTCATTCGAGTTTTCAGAACAATCATTTTGTGCAGTTAAACAAACATTTTCACAACAATCATTAAAATGCCTGAACAGGATTCCTAATTTGACTTTAAATAAAATCGATAGTCAAAATAATTTTTGTGAATGCTTAATAAAATTCGAATAGCCGAGCTCGGGATTATAAAGCCCACAAGACCTGCTCTACTTAGCAAAATTTTATTCATTTTATTCTTTTCGTTGAATTAACCCGGCACAATAAAATTCATTTTATTGAAACGAGTTAATCAATTTATAAATTCAATGCACTGGAAACTTTGTTAACGAAATTAAAGTATAATGCAATTTAAGAAGTTGGTTAATATATTTCCTCGACCAATAAAATTTGTAAATCTGAACAAAACTTAAATAAAAAATTTTAAATACTGGAAATAAGTATTTTGAGTCGTTAGATGTTTTCATTGATTTTTTGAATTCGGTCATTTTTATGTGTTATTTTAGCTCATTCAACTGATGCTTATTTGGACTTTAAATTATGAATTTTTAACCTTTTTCAATTTGATTTCAATATTTTTAAATGAAAAATGTATATTTATTAAAATTTGTGAAATTAAATGAATATAAACTGGCTTTATAAAATTCATAATAAAAATTTAAGTTCACCAGACTTTGTTCTAAATTCTCGCAAATCTGAGTTTTATGATGATTCAAAATATTCATCCAAGATGTAACGGGAAATTCGATTCTGGACAAGTTGTTAATATAAAAAAAATTAAAAATCAAGTCGCCAAATTCCCAAAGTTTTTAAAAATTTTCCTTTATATATTTATTTCAGTCATTTTATATCTTTCTAATATAAAACTGACTTTTATATATTTATATAGGCTTTAGATGAAATATATTTAAAATTTAAACAATTTTTTTTTATAATTATAACTTTCTCTTTAACCAAGTATAGAAAATAAAATGAAATTCTGTTGTAGCCTGTTAGGCCCGTTAGCGTAGCCCATCTGCCTAAGCCAAGGAGAATTTTTTGAACATGAATCTGAATCTAAACCTGAATCGAGTGGGTCAATTTTAAGCAACGAGTTTGACGCTGAGGTATAGTATAGTTTGTAAAAAAAATTGAGCAACTCAGATCGAATTAGAATCGAAAATTTGTAGCTTTTTAATCCTCTTCTTGGTATTTTATCCTTTTTTAATTATCAAGTGAATTAAAAAAAAATAAATTCTATTTTATTTTTTTTTCTGCAGATGCAGATGCAGATAAAGTTGATTATTGTGGAACAATTTATAAATCTGATTTTCTATTTTATTTTTTAAATTATTTATTATTTCTTTAACTTTTCTATTTATCGGGATTTTTATTAACTAAATGATTAATATTTTATATAACTTTTCTTTTTTATTTTATATTTTCGACAATTCGAAATCAGAATCGAAGCTTTTTAAAACTTATTTTATTTCGTACTTGATTTCACTCAAAATATATATTCAATTCATGAAATTTTAAAAAATAGGAATAAAGTCATTAATAACTATATCGATTCTGGATCAAATAATTTCAGAAAATTTGACTTTAAAGGAAATTTTTTGAAGATAATTTGAACAATATGCAAACATCACGAACGACAATAATCGAAAACGAATTCAAAGCATTGCAATTTAAAATGAGTGAGAAAAAGCTGAAATCAATAAAAACGGGTCTTAAATCAGTTTTTCTAAAAAAACAAGAGTGAAAAAATTTAGGGGTAGGATGAATATTTTTATTTTTTAATTCCACTAGAATCGCTTCAATCTCTTGAATTTGAAAAGATACCTCAATAAAAGAGGATTTACAGGCAATACAACGAAAAATTTGAATTGATTTTATTTTTTTATTAAATGTTGTAAAATATTAACGCATTTTCATCAAAAACTTATAGTCTTCCATAACTAACGCAGACAAAAAAAACGAAATTTCGCGAAGCTTAAAACAGTCCAGTCCCGAGTTTCAATTATTCGAATAATTTGAAAAACTTACAATAAAAAAGTTTAATATTTATAATTTTTAAGTCAAAGAATAGCGGTTAATCCTTTAAAAATATATTTGTAACACAAAATTTTTGACGCTTTGACTCTCCAATTGAAATTTATGTATTCCGAAAAAAATCATGTACCAAATCGGAATGAATTCGAAAGCGAAAGCAATGAAGAATTTTTTTATGAACTTCCAAGACTTTTAATTTTTTCATCTATTTTTTCTCAAATATTCGTTTTTAACAAAAAGTGTATATAAAAAAGAATACGAATTACAAACAAAAATAAATTTTACTTTGTTAAGATTTAAATCAAATTTGATGGACAGTTACTTTCTATTTTAATAACTTTACCGAATTACCGAAACATAGCGAGTTTTTCAAATAAGAATAACAATAAGAAGCGGTGTTTGTGGAAATTTTGTTAATATTTAAAGTCATTTTGTTTTCCTACTTTAAAGATTTGAAAATAGTTAGAAAACTAAAAACGAAAGTTTTACGAAATATTTATTTCGATAAAATTCTATGAAATATTCAGAAAGTTTTCTACTGAGCTATCCAACTGGAACAAATGCAGGTCACTATAATTCTGTTTCAGCAGATAACCTAAATGAATATAATTCACCGATTCAAAGAAAAAAAGAAACAACACTTTACTAACTTAAATTTAATAATATTACCAACCGTTAATCGTTTTTATCGTCACGCTTGAAAATATTATTAAATTTAGACATTTTAAATTTTCGATATATAAAAATATCTTGAATCGATATAAATTATAAATTTTTCAAATCTTCATTTTTAAATCCTTAAATAAGGACCATAGTGCTTATTTATATTCAATATTGATTAATATTATATAAATATTATAACAAAGCAAAACTATCAATATAAATAGATATTTGAAAATCCTAGTTTTTTAATTGATATTTGAAAATCCTAGTTTTTATTTGTTATTTTGATTTAAAATGAATCTGTTTTGAATCAAAATATTTTATACCCTATTTTCAAGGCCGCTAGCTTATTTCTCTCTGTCTCTGTGTCTGTCTCTGTCTAAATAAAAAAAAATAACTTTCACGGGAAAGAAGAGATTGGTAAATCAACAACCAGTTGTCATATTTCAATGGCTTTATCTTGTCGTGGTAAAAAAGTTTTACAAATTGGTTGAGATCCAAAACACGATAGTACATTGACTTGAAATGGTTTTTTAATCCCTACAATTATTGATACTTTACAATCAAAAGACTATCATTATGAAGATGTCATTTATGAAGGTTATGCTGGAGTTCATTGCGTCGAAGCCGGAGGGCCACCAGCGGGTGCTGGATGCGGCGGTTATATCGTCTGTTAAATGACTAAAAGAATTTTGACTTAAAAAAGATTATATTGAGTCTACTTGTTCGATTTATTTATTTAAGTTATATTATTCATTGTGCTTAATAAGTTCTTGCACAAATATAACAAATAATGTTTGTTAAATGATTTATTTAACAAAAACGAGAAAAAAAGAATAAAAACTACGGTTATTAGTGGAATTTTATAAAAATTAATGATTTATGTCTGGTAAACCAAACGAGCGTCCATTTTCTGATATTATTACAAGTATTCGTTATTGGGTCATTCATAGTATTACGATCCCGTCTTTATTTATTGCAGGTTGGCTTTTTATTAGTACAGGTTTAGCTTATGATATTTTCGGAAGTCCGCGTCCGAATGAATATTTCACAGAAGAGCGTCAAGAAGCTCCTTTAGTTACAGATCGATTTAATGCTTTATCTCAAGTTACACAATTATCTCAACAATAAAATCAAATGTTTTAATTGCATTCTCTAAAGAAGAAGAAGTCTAAAGAAGAAGAAGTCTAAAGAAGAAGAAGTCTAAAGAAGAAGAAGTCTAAAGAAGAAGAAGTCTAAAGAAGAAGAAGTCTAAAGAAGAAGAAGTCTAAAGAAGAAGAAGTCTAAAGAAGAAGAAGTCTAAAGAAGAAGAAGTCTAAAGAAGAAGAAGTCTAAAGAAGAAGAAGTCTAAAGAAGAAGAAGTCTAAAGAAGAAGAAGTCTAAAGAAGAAGAAGTCTAAAGAAGAAGAAGTCTAAAGAAGAAGAAGTCTAAAGAAGAAGAAGTCTAAAGAAGAAGAAGTCTAAAGAAGAAGAAGTCTAAAGAAGAAGAAGTCTAAAGAAGAAGAAGTCTAAAGAAGAAGAAGTCTAAAGAAGAAGAAGTAAAGTAAAGATTACGCAAGCGAAACAGGTCACTGATTTTTGATTTTGTCACTGAAGCCCTCCGCTTATTATGAATTTTCATATTATTTCATGATAAAAAATTCAAATGAATATCCAAATAGAAAGTTAAAAACTTTATCTCATCAAAAATTTTATGATCATTACTGTGATTTCAGCTTATATAGTTCTTTTTCAATTAAGTTCTACAGTGACTTTTATTTTAAAGGCACTCAATCAATCCGAGAAGGAAACAACTCCTTTTGATTTAAATCATATTCCCGATGCTTCCGATACTAAAATTCCGGATGGTTTGCTAAAAGACTTAAATGTCAATGTTTTCAATTCTTTATTAACAAGAGCGTATCAAAATAAGGATGATTTTACTATTTTTGGAGATGAAATTTTCCCTCCCTATTTCGTACCTGACTCCGGACCCCTTGTAGATAAAAAATCTTTGGCATTTTTAGGTGGGCTTTCATTCAGTATTTTTTCCAAAATATTTTTGACTCAATCGTTTTTTTCCTATTTATTGGATATTTTCGGAATCAAGAAAGTTTTTATTCTTTCCCCTAATGTGGAAATTCTTAAAAATATAGAAAGCTTCGGTTTGGATCAAAAGCCTGGAGTAAAAAACGTTAAATATATTTTAACAAAACAAAAATTGTTTCCATTTTTTTCAAATAAAGCTTATTGCCCCTCAGTGTTTGATGCGGAAAATTTGGAAGAATTTTTGATCGCTTTAAAACAAATAAAAAAAAGCACCTCTTCATGAAAAAATAGGGATTGGATTTATCGTGATATTTGTTGTTGGGGGCACTGCATTAGGTATTTATTTTGATCTGGATACTGATAGTTTACCTACAGTCTAATCAATAATCAATAAACTTTATAAATAAATACTTAGAACTAATGGATTAAAGGGAATTTTTTAAATTTTGAGGATATATTTAAATTTTGATTCCAAGACGATAAAATTTTAATTGTTTCTATTATGACGTGTATAATTTTTTTTATAATTCGTTTCTAGTTATAGTAAAGTCTTTAGACTTTCAAAATATGGTTTCAAAATGTTTTCATTGACTTTACCAACTCATTTCGAAAGTTTTTTAACGAATTTATCTTTTGTGAGCTTATTAATTACAATGGTTTTAAACTGGTTACAAGTTGTTCAACTTTTGCCAAGAAAATGGGATCTTCCTTTTCTAGGTATTTTGTTTTCGAATTTAATTTTATTGGCTTTTTTAATTTTACGTTGGTTTGATTCTGGGCATTTTCCTATTAGTAATTTATATGAATCCTTTATGTTTTTATCATGGAGTTTTACTACGATTTATTTAATTTTAAAAGATTCAGACTTTTATAATTCTATTTTTAACCTAAAATTCAATAATTTAAATATAAATACTTTTTTTGATCGAAGCAGAAGCAATCAAATAATATTTAATGAATTTAAAACCATGGATAAAGCTAAAAATGACATTTTAGATGAAAAATCTTTTTCAGAGATTAATAAACAATCAAATACATTTCGTTCTTCTATAATCGGAACAACTCTTTCATCGATTGCATTATTAACTAATGCTTTTGCAACATTTCGATTACCTTTAGAACTTCGTGAAGTTAGTCCATTAGTCCCTGCTTTACAATCCAATTGGTTAGTTATGCATGTTACCATTATGATTCTAAGTTATGCAGCACTAATGTCAGGAAGTTTATTAGCAATTTGTTTTTTAATTATTACTTATTTTCAAACTCGTTTTTATAATCCAAAATATACAAATATGACAGAAAATTCATCGCGAAATTTAGATTCGTCTTTTTCGTATAATTCAAAACTCGAAGAGAATCAATCTTCGAATTTAAACTTCTCTTCAATAACAACTTTAAATTGGAACGAAATAAATTGGATAAATATAAAAAAAAACGAAACAAGAGAAAAAACTTATGGCAATCAACTACAAAAACTTTCCAGAGTTTTAGATGATTTAAGTTATCGGATTCTTGGAATCGGATTTCCATTATTAACGATTGGTATTTTATCAGGAGCTGTTTGGGCTAATGAGGCTTGGGGTTCTTATTGGAGTTGGGATCCAAAAGAAACTTGGGCTTTTTTAACTTGGCTCGTTTTTGCTGTTTATTTGCATACGCGTTTAACCAAAGGTTGGCAAGGAAAAACGCCTGCGATTATAGCCAGCGTTGGATTTATTGTCGTTTGGATTTGTTTTTTAGGAGTCAACTTACTAGGAAAAGGCTTACATAGTTATGGTTGGTTTCAATAAACAAAAAAGAAAAAATTAAACAATTTAAAATATATAATTCAAAGAATTATATATTCAATACTCTGAGCTCTAAAGTTTGAACTCCAAATTTGAATCTATAGCAAAAAAGGCTTTAATTATCGTTATTTTGACTTTTAGTCCTTAGAGGCTGAACCCTGCTGGAACTTTCAATTTGTCTTTTCTAAAACTCTGTAGGGGACTTGATTCTGTTTTAGCCCTCTAGCTAGAACTTGGCCTTTAGTCTGCCGATTGACTCTGCAGGGGCTTGAATCTGAATCTGCACAAAGTTCACCTGTACTTGAACCCTGCCCTTAGTCTAAACTTTGCCCTTAGTCTGAACTTTGCCCTTAGTCTGAACTTTGCCCTTAGTCTGAACTTTGCCCTTAGTCTGAACTTTGCCCTTAGTCTGAACTTTGCCCTTAGTCTGAACTTTGCCCTTAGTCTGAACTTTGTTCAGATTCAGATTCAGATTCAGATTCAAGCTAAGGCAGAGTTCACCTGCATCTGCATCTGCACAGAGTTAAGGCTAAAGCAGAGTTCACCTGATTCTGCATCTGCACAGAGTTAAGGCTAAGGGGGCTAAAAAAACTAAGGGCAGGGTTCAAGTCAAGATTATAGCCCCTGCAGAGTATAGACATAGGCCAGGGTTATAGGAAAAGTTTCGATGTTTTGATTTCGTTTGATTTAGGCTACGGTCTGTTTATGCTCGTCTAAGGTAAAATGCTCGACTTTTAGACTCCATTTTTAGCTCCTGGTAAAATGCGCGACTTTTAGGATCCATTTTGAGCCCCTCCGAAAATGCGCGACTTTTAGACTCCATTTTTAGCTTAGACGAAAGAGCCAGTCGAATCATAGTATTAAACTAAAAAGAAATATTTTTAATGATTGGAGAATAATAATAGCATAGGTATTAGAAGAAATTTGAGAGGGATTCGAGAGTTTAGTCAAAAAATTAAAATTATATTAAAAAAAAATAATTATGGCAGTTACAAAAAAACCTGATTTAAGTGATCCTGTTTTAAAATTAAAATTAACGAAAGGGATGGGACATAACTATTACGGTGAACCCGCATGGCCTAATGATCTTTTATACATTTTCCCAGTCGTTATTCTTGGTACATTTGAATGTTTAGTAGGATTATCAGTTCTTGACCCTGCTGCTTTAGGAGAACCCGCGAATCCTTTCGCAACCCCATTAGAAATTCTTCCAGAATGGTATTTTTATCCGGTTTTTCAAATTTTACGTGTGGTACCTAATAAACTATTAGGTGTTTTATTAATGGCAGCTGTACCAGTAGGTCTATTGACGATTCCTTTTATCGAAAATATTAATAAATTTCAAAATCCTTATCGTCGACCGATTGCAACAACTTTTTTTCTTTTAGGAACTTTAGTTGCAATTTGGTTAGGAGTTGGAGCCACTTTTCCTATTGATATTTCTTTAACATTTGGTTTATTTTAATATTTTTTAGTAATGGAAACTTAAATTTGAACCTGAACCTTTTTTACCCTCATCCTCTAATTCAGCGTCTAGTTCAGGCTAAAGTTTAAGTTCCATTACTAAAAAAATTATTCGTCTTTAACATTTCGTTTATTTATTTAATTTAATTTATCGTTTAATACTTAATACAATACAAGTGTTGGTTATTTTTATTTAAATAACAATATGAATTACAATATGAATTACAATATGAATAACAATATGAATAACAATATGAATTACAATATGAATTACAATATGAATTACAATATGAATTACAATATGAATTACAATATGAATTACAATATGAATTACAATATGAATAAAAATATGAATTACAATATGAATTACAATATGAATTACAATATGAATAAAAATTTATCTTTCCCAAAAAAACATTTAATTTTGGCTCAAAAATCTTTTGTTTCAACCGAAAAGGTTGAAACGGATAATATTTCAAAAAAGAGATTAAGGGGTAAAAAGTTGGAGAGTTATAAAGAAACTCTTATGTTAACTGATATACAAATACAAAATTATATTGGGCATGCTCTAGGCGATGGGAATTTTCAAACGAGAGATCAAGGTAAAAGTTATCGAATGAAATTTGGTTATGGAGACGTTAATAAATACTATGCTCATTGGGTTCATAAAGAACTCGGAAATTTGTGCTTGTCCCCTCCTCGTTTTAATGAAAGTGAAAAAACAAAAAAAAAGGGATGGACTTTCCAAACCGTAAGCCATGAAAAACTTTGTTTTCTTGCAAATTGGTTTTTGAATGATAAAGGTCAGAAAGTTATTAAACCTGAATTTGTTGACAAATATTTAACGCCTAGAGCCATTGCCGTATGGTTTATGGATGACGGAAGTAAAGACAAACAGACGGTGCGTTTTCACACGAATGGTTTTTCACAATCTGAAGTTCAATATTTAGCGGATGGTTTAATGAGGAAATTTAAACTGAAATGCTCACTTCAACGCAAAAACAGAAACAATAAGACGGAGTTTATACTCGCTTTAAAAACGTCATGTTACCCTGATTTTCGAGAATTGGTTTTTCCAATCGTTCAACAAGTTCCTTCAATGCTGTATAAATTACCTGAATTAAGCATTAAACAACTAAAGAAAATGAAAGCTAAATACAATTCTTCCGAGTCTTTATTAATTTAAACTCTGCCGTTTAGACTGAGAAATTCAGACTCAGGAAAAAAGCCGTGTGAAGTTTACATAAATCTAGACCTTAATCTTAACTTAAACCCTCTTAGCCCCCTTAGTCTGAGCTTTGCTTTTAGCTTGAATTTGAATCTTGATCTCAATCTTGACAGAGTCAAGACTAAGGGCAAAGTTCACCTGCATCTGCATCTGCATCTGCATCTGCATCTGCATCTGCATCTGCATCTGCATCTGCATCTGCACAGAGTTCACCTGAATCTTGACCTCAATCTTGACAGAGTCAAGACTAAGGGCAGAGTTGAGGCATGAGCAGAGTCAAGACTAAGGCAGAGTTCAAGTACAGATGAACTTTGAACCTGAACCTTTTTTACCCTCATCCTCTAATTCAGCGTCTAGTTCAGGCTTAAATCTAAGTTCCATTACTAAACAAATATTCGTCTTTAACATTTGGTTTATTTATTAAATTTAATTTATCGCTTCATAAAAATGTTGATAATTTTATTTTAAATAAAACTATGAATATGAATAAAAACAATATGAATAAAAACATCAATAAAAATTTATCTTTACCAAAAAAAAATTTAATTTTGGCTCCAAAATCTTTTGTTTCAACCGAAAAGGTTCAAACGGATAATATTTCAAAAAAAAGATTAAGGGGTAAAAAGTTAAAGAATTATAAAGAAACTCTTATGTTAACTGATACACAAATACAAAATTGTGTAGGGCACGCACTAGGAGATGGTAATTTTCAAACGAGAGATGGTGGTAAAACTTATCGAATGAAATTTGGCTACGGGGATATAAATAAAGACTATGCCCATTGGTTCATAAAGAACTAGGGAATTTTTGCTTGTCCGTTCCTCATTTTGCTGAAAGTGAAAAAACAAAAAAAAAGGTTGGATTTTTCAAACGATAAAGCATGAAAACTTTTGTTTTCTTGCAAATTTGTTTTCTTGCAAATTGGTTTTTAAATCATAAAGGTCAGAAGATTATTAAATCTGAATTCGTTGACCTTTATTTGACTCCACGAGCTATTGCTGTATGGCTAATGGATGATGGTAATCGGCACCGAAACACGGTTCGGTTCAATACAAATTGTTTTTCAAAAGCCGAAGTTCAATGTTTAGCTGATGTTTTATCTCGTAAATTTGCGCTCGACTGTTCTTTACATTGTAAAAATCGGAATAATAAAACAGAATACCTACTTTATATCAAAACTTATTCTTATCCAAATTTAAGGGAATTGGTTTTTCCAATCATTAAGGAAGTTCCGTCAATGTTATATAAATTGCCCGAACAATCATTAAGGAAGTTCCGTCAATGTTATATAAATTGCCCGAACAATCATTAAGGAAGTTCCGTCAATGTTATATAAATTGCCCGAACAATCATTAAGGAAGTTCCGTCAATGTTATATAAATTGCCCGAACAATCATTAAGGAAGTTCCGTCAATGTTATATAAATTGCCCGAATTAAGCCTGAAACAAATTAAGAATATGAAAATTAAAGACAATTCTTCCGAGTCTTTATAAACTTAAACTCTGCCGTTTAGACTGAGGCATTCAGACTCAGGAAAAAAGCCGTGTCGAGTTTACATAAATCTGAACCTTAATCTTGATTTGAACCCCTTAGCCCTCTTACTCCTTTTAGTCTGAACTTTACCTTTAGCTTGACTCTGCAGGGGCTTGAACAGGGTTCAAGTTAAGATTCAAGCTAGGGCAGAGTCAAGACTGAAGGCAGAGTATAGACGTAAGGCAACATTCATGCTGAAGACTAAGGTAAAGTTTACTATAAAAATGTGTTTGTTTTCACATAGTTCCAATTAAAAGAACGAAAAAGGTTACGCTAAAGTTCAGACTATGGTTAAGGTTAAGGTGAGCTTGAAGCAAATTGAAAAGAGCCAGATGTTTCAAAAATTTTTATTAAAAGCTTGATAATTCATTTATATATTAAATAAATAGTGTAAAAAATTAAATATAAATTTATTTTTTACACCATTTATTTAATTTTTTACACTATTTATTTTTTATGATTCTATTATTATAATGATTATATAGTAAAACAAAAATAAATGCCATTGAAGAAAAATTAGGAACTAAAAATCAAATCAAAAAAAAGTCGTAAATTTGCATCTGCAGAAGTAAAAGCTTAAAAAGAAAAAATTATGTTGACAGAAATTCAAAAAGATATTCTGGATGGCCCAGTTTTATGGCAAGTCAATTAACAAACACGAGATGAGGGGCATACTTATAGATTAAAATACTCTTTTCGTGATAGCCATAAAGATTATGCTTTTTGGATTTACAAACAACTGAAAGACTTCTGTTTCTCCCCTCCAAAATTGACGCCAAAAGGTTGGGTATTTCAAACAATAAGTCATTATAAACTTTCTTTCCTTCTGAATCTGAATGCGACTCTATTTTTAAATAATTAAGGTCAGAAAGTTATTAAATCTGAATTTGTTGATAAGTATTTAACTCTAACTCTTATTAGCGTATGGTTTATGAACTTAGGATATCAAAATAACAAAATAAAAATATGGTTTATGAACTTAGGATATCAAAATAACAAAATAAAAATATGGTTTATGAACTTAGGATATCAAAATAACAAAATAAAAATATGGTTTATGAACTTAGGATATCAAAATAACAAAATAAAAATATGGTTTATGAACTTAGGATATCAAAATAACAAAATATGGTTTATGAACTTAGGATATCAAAATAAAAATACTTTTCATTTTTCTACAAGTTTTCTTTCACAATCAGATGTTCAATGTTTATGTGCATCTGCATCTGCATCTGCATCTGAATCTGCATCTGAATCTGCATCTGCATCTGCATCTGCATCTGCATCTGCATCTGCATCTGCATCTGCATCTGCATCTGCATCTGCATCTGCATCTGCATCTGCATCTGCATCTGCATCTGCATCTGCATCTGCATCTGCATCTGCATCTGCATCTGCATCTGCATCTGCAGCGGATGTTTTATTAAAAAAGTTTCATCTGAATTGTTCACTCCAATGTAAAACGAGAAATAATATTCCAAAATATATTGTGTATGTAAAAATTGTGTATGTAAAAACTGCTTTTTTTCCTGATTTCAAAAAATTGGTTTTTCCAATAGTTGAGCAAATCCCCTCAATGCTTTATAAATTGCCATAAAAAAAGAAAAACAAACCAGAAGCTTAAGACCCAATCCCCTTACGATATTTGTTTAGTTTATTAAAAAGTATTTTAGGATTCAGTTCCGGCGATCATAGAGCGAACGAATTTGCCAAGTCTAGAAACGACTGGATAAATTATAAACGAATTCAGCAGAAGATCCGTTTTAAATCTTTTCCACAATTGATCAACACCTTTTTTTCTTTAAAAAAAAAAACGGAATAAAAATGAGTTAGAAAGAGAATATTTTAAATTATTGAAAAATTATTGGTTACTGGTCAAATTCAGATCAAAGTTTTTTAAAATTTCAACGGGAATGGAAAGCAGAAATCGTTTTGTTTTTTAATAAAAAAAAATAACTAAGTTCCAATCCTATTAAAAAACTATTATAAACAAAGATAAATAAAAAAAATTGTTTTTTTCTAAAATTAGATGATAATTTACCAGAAAAAAAGTGTAAAAACGTCTTTTCTAAAAAAAATATACTACCATTTTAAAATTCTTGACAAACAAATATTTTAAAATGGTAGTATTTAATTTTTTAATTAAGAGGCTCATTACAAGTCACCTTTTATACGATTTATTTAAATTCATTGATTATACTATTTATTTTTATTTAAATTCATTGATTATACTATTTATTTTTATTTAAATTCATTGATTATACTATTTATTTTTATTTAAATTCATTGATTATACTATTTATTTTTATTTAAATTCATTGATTATACTATTTATTTTTATTTAAATTCATTGATTATACTATTTATTTTTATTTAAATTCATTGATTATACTATTTATTTTTATTTAAATTCATTGAGTTCCTAATATATTCTTTTTTTTCTTTAATTAATTAAGTTTAAACAAATACAATAATATGTATTAGTAGACATATTATTGGCTATTGGGAAAATTACAATTTTTTATTTTTTAAATTTTGTTTTTTCTTGTCCTTTTTTAAAAATTTTTTGGAACAGACAAAGTTTATATTTAGGCTTTTTAAATAGTCGATTAAATAGTTAAAGGCATTTATAAGCACTATTCGGAGTTCTAGTCGCGACTTTAGATGATTTTATTTTAACCTTAGTTTAAGTTTTACTCTAACCCTGTCCTTAGTCTTGATTCGGCAGGGGCTTTAATCTTGACCTCAATCTTTACTTGAACCCTGTGTTTAGTACGAACCTTGCCCTACGTCTGAACTTTGTTCAGATTCAGACTCAAGCGAAAGCAGAGTCAAGATTAAGAACAGAGTTAACTTAAACTCTGTTCATCTGAATCTGCACAAAGTTCAGACGTAGGGGGTTAAGGGGTTCAAGTAAAGATTGAGGTCAAGATTAAAGCGTGGGGCACCGGAACCTTAACCTCAATCTTGACAGAGTCAATCTGCTGCAGCTGCATAAGACTAAGGGCAGAGTTGAGGCATGGGCACCTGAACAGGGTTCAGGCTAAGGGAGTTAAGGCATCGGTTTTATCCAGGGTGCATCAACTAAGGGGGCTAAAGGGGCTAGGTAGTTAAAGCGTGGGACAGAGTTCACGCTAAGAATCAAAGTTCAGAGACGAGTTACGAGAATTCAAGCTAAGAAAACTCAAACATAGTCCAGTTTTGGATTATAGTCAAAATGAAGTCAACAAATAAGCCTAGTACATTTATTCAGATGATTAGGGTAAAGTAGAAGTAGATTGAATAATAATAGCATAAAAATTTATTGCGGTATTGATCAATTAAAAATAAATAGTGGCCACTATTTATTTTTAATTGATTTTACTAAAGCAGATTCGATTTTATTGGTATTTGTAAAGGTCTATATAAAGCTCGTCCTAACTTCAATTATTACAATAATTAAGCTTTGCAAGAAGATTTCACTAATAGATGGGTTCAAAGGAAAGTAAAGAATAATAAAAACCAATATTAACATTGTTGATCATATTACGTAGATCCTTACTAGTTACTATCGATTTTAAGATTTAGAGAAGCTTGTCGTAATTTCAGAGACAATCATTTATATTCAGTAGTCATTTTATTTTTTTCTTAAATAATTATGAAAATTTATTATTTATTTGTTTTATTTCAACAATTTGTTTTATTTCAAAAAGAAGTAAGTTATAGCCGATGAACTTTACTAAGGACACGAATTAGCGACTCAGCTGGGTGATTGTTTGTTTAAATTCTTGTGCAACTTGATGGAATGGATATTATGTTTGATTTTCTAATTTTTTTCATATTCTGATTCATATTCTGATTCATATTCTAATTCATATTCTGATTCATATTCTGATTACGCAATAGTTGGTTTCAAGTTCAATGTCAGCTAAGTTCAAAGATTGATCTCAAAATAAGATCAATTCAAAATTGGCTAAAGCTTGAATGAAAACTTCACCTTTTCTAGCGAACTCGTCCAATTTAGCATCAAGATCTTGGAATTGTCGCTTAATTCTCTCAGTCGTTCCAAGTCTTCTATCGCCCATTAAATTCGGATTAGGATGAAGTCATTAGTTTGTTTTGTTTTTGAAAAAAAAAATACAACTTATGGCTGCTAAACCGACGCCTAATCCGAAAAGCCTGATTGTTTTTATAGGTGTAATAATAAAGTCTTGGACGACTTTAATTGCAAGAACAGCAATTTGATAACTTTTTTCCCCGATTTGAACTTGCTTTAAAACAGGGCTGATTTCTAAAAGACTATATTTGTAATCAGTTATATTTGGGTTATAATTCGTTTGAGCTTTATCAACGGTAGCCTTTGAATTTAAAGGTTCAATTGACGGGATTTGATTTCAATCCTCATGGACTCTATTTTTGGTTTAAATTGGAACTGAATTTTGATCCATTTTTACTTCTTTATTTTGAACCAAATAAATAAAATGGCTTCATTTATTTGGTTCAAAATAAATAATTACACAATCTGCAACGACAATAATAAAAATTATTATTATTTTTTTTTAGAAATCTCAATTGGTATAAGGTTATTACCCTATTAACAACTCTTAAGTCTATCCGTCGCACGGACTGGACTTTTTGCTACAACCACGAAATATTCTTTATGGGGCCCAGAAGATAAAACCGCTGAAAGTTTTATAGCCGACGTAAATTTTATAGCCGACGTAAATTTTATAGCCCACGTAAATTTTATAGCCCACGTGATTTCTACAGCCGACGCTTTTTCTATAGGTCACCGATTAAAAAAAATTTAAGTGCCGACCTGTAGAAAAAGCGTCGGCTATGAAAAAAACGTCGGCTGTAAAAATCACGTCGGCTTGCTGAAAAGAGACCGGTTCTCTAAATTGTAGGACTGATCGGCCTCGTACCATTTCTAAATCGATTTCGAGCCTACAAAAGAGCTTGCTTGCGACTTCGTTTGAATTTAACTGAGTTAACTCCTACCTTATATGGTATTAAGTCGTGAAGATCATTAAATTCGAAAGTTTGAGTCAACAGAATGTCTCGAACTTCTAGAAAACTTAATCTAGCGTGATATGAAATTCCCGTATTGTAAGCATTGCCGTAAGTCGGCTGCAGCTTTAAAGGATCTACAGGTTCGAGAGTGAAGCTTACACTGCAGAACAGTTGAAGACTTGCAGCCTCATCGAAATGGCGAATTCGTCTTGTAGTAATAAGTTTTTGAAAAACATTTTAAGAATCGAATTCGTAAAAAAAATAAAATGACGAATTGGAGGATTTCGGGTCAAAATAAAAAATATCAAAAGTATGAATCTAAAAAGTTGCAATATTTATAGACATTATTTTATATTTAACGAATAAGGAAGGATCTCAGTCTAGGTTAAAGAAATTTAAATGACTTGATAATTTCAAAAATGGGTGGGTTATGAATTCTTATGGGGACGAACACTGGTTGGTTTGTTGGTTTGAAAAATTCCACCGGCTTGTTATAATTCGCAGGCATCAAAAAAACTCGGGCCGGGGCAACAGTTCTTGATGGATCGAAAGCCATTACAAAGGTGATTGTTTTCCATTTTGTCTTAACTTCACGGAATTCACTGAAACTTTATAGGTTCCTGTTATTGTTAATTGTTAAAATTAAAAATTAAACTATAAATCAAATATCTGACATCCTAAAAACGAAGCTGTGCTAAGTAAAAACATCCAGTTTTAAAAGACAATAAAAGACAATAAAAGACAATAAAAGACAATAAAAGACAAATAGTAACTTGGATGAACCTTAGTTGAGTCCAAGTTACAATGTTAAATCAATTCTAAGGCAGAGTTCAGATTAAAAGGACAAAAGCCGTGTTCATGGGAACTTTGCCCTTCGCCTTAACTTTGCCCTTCGCCTTAACTTTGCCCTTCGCCTTAATTTTGCCCTTCGCCTTAACTTTGCCCTTCGCCTTAACTTTGCCTTTAGTCTTGACTCTGGAGAAAACCGCTGACCTTCTAGCCCCCTTAGTCTTTTTAGCCTTAACTCTGTGCAGATGCAAATTCAGATGAACTTTGCCCTCAGTCTTTACTCTTTAATTACTCTTTAAAGATTCAGGTCAACTCTGCCCTTAGTCTTCTGCAGCTGCAGCAGATTGACTCTGCTTTTGCTTGAATCTGAACTCTGTTCAACTGAACCTTAACAGAGTTAAGTCTAAGGGGGCTAAGGGGGCTAAAAGGACTAAGGACAGGGTTCAAGTCAAGATTGAGGTCAAGATTGAGGTCAAGATTAAGGTTATGGTTTCGATAAAATATGTCTTAGGGTTTTAAACAGCACTACTTTTCTATTTCGGTTTTTTTCTATCCTTTTCTATCTTTTTATAATAAAAATATAAAAAGATAGAAAAGGATAGAAATAGGAAGTCAATAAAAATTAAATTTTTACTCATTTTAATTTTTATTGATCTCCTATTTCGATGTAAACTTTAGTACTAAAAATATTTTTAGTACTAAAGTTCGAATGAATCTGTTTTAATTTTACAAAATTCATTTAAAACGGGTTATGTCCGTAATATTGGTTAAGAAAATTTGTGACTCTATTCTCTGCTCTAACGCAAGCTAGATCCATCGCAGCGTCATCTGGAGCCTTAATGAAGTCATCCCAAATTTTTCTGCGGCTTTGATGATTCATATATCTCAAGTCAGCTCTATATTTATAATGGTTGAGAGCTGGTAATTCGTCGAATACACTAACCACATTTCTAACTGCCATTGAGACGCTTCGCGCATGTTCCTCTTTTGACGTTTGTGCATACAGACATTCTTGTGAATCGCAAATGATCATCTCACGCTTCATTTTGTTCTCACGTTTCAATCGATAGAAATATTCAAAGCTATCATCCATTTCAATAAGAAGCGATTAAATGCATCTCGACCCCCACGAAACACATTTTGAACATCTCGCTCGACTTGATTCTCTAAAAAAGTAGAGTAGAGTTCTTCGACTGTCTCACGCTCCTGGTCAAGAATAGTCAATTGACTCGATTGCCACTCATTTAGTGGAACCCGTACAAAGCGTTCTAAAATGACATCGAGATTTTGACTAGAAAGATGAAAAGCTTGAACAGTTGCGAATAAAATAGCTAAAACCCTTCGAGCATATTCACGAACGTCTGCCCGGATAATTAGCCACTGTTTGAAAGTATAATCATAGCTGCGTAGAATAGGATCACATTTAACAATTTGCACGACAACTCGAACAGTTTCATAAATACGTGGCCTTACCCAAGAAATAGTGGGTCGAGGGATTCCGAATGTAAAACCGTATGACGCAGCGATAATCAAAGCGAATTCAACACAAGTTCTCACAATGACATAAACTTTATATAGAAATTTGACTGGTTGTCCTATTTCACCCATTGGTTTTATCGATAAAGTTGGTTCCGTTTTTTGAATGTTTACTAAATCATTTTGTTTGGCAATTTTTTTATAATTTTCATTTATTGCTTGATTATTAAAATTATAAATATAATTTAATACTAAAGCAATGAAGCTAAAAACAACAACTAAATAACGCCAATTCCCATGTTTTTTTAAAAAGTTCATTTTTTTGTTTTGAAATTGAAATAATATATATTTTTTTTTCATCAAAAAAATATATATTTCTTTGTTTATAAATTATTATAAATTAAAAATTTTTTAACATATTTTTTTTGTCAATTTTCAAGAAAAGTTTTATAAAGATCTTCAAAATTTTTCATTTCAAAAGCTTTTAAACAATAAGACGAATCAACAAATTCAGAATTTGTTTCTAGAAGATCAATCAATTTATTTTTTCTTAAAAATTGCTTGTTTATTAATATTATTAAATCAAATTTTTTATTTCTAAAAGTAGAAAAGCCACTACGGATACTTTTGCTCATAATTTTTATAAATTTTGTGATAATTTATAAAAATTTTTGATTCAAACCTCATAAATTATGATATTTTTAATAAAAAATATTGTGATCAAAAATTGAAAAACCGCTTTTGGCGGAAAAAAGACATATTAAAGACATAAAAATTAAATTATAAATAAAATAAAAATTTGATGCATAAATACGAATTGAATTTTAGACATAATAGAAAATGGAATGTCTATTTTTTGTAATTCTAAAAAAAAAAATAAATTAAACTCCAGTAAATGGATTCGCAAATTATAACCATAGGTCTACAACTCGACCATAAATCGTTAAGATTCCATAAAAGCAAAACTTAATAGTAACGCTCCACGGATTTTACCTTCTGCTTTAGGTTGTCTAGCAATTCCTTCTAAACCATAACCTGCAGCTGTCCCTTGTCCCATTCCTGGGCCAATAGCAGCAAGACCTACAGCTAAACCAGCAGCTAAACCAGCAGCAATAACAGTAGCAATAACAGTAGCAATAACAGAAGCGAAACCAGAAGCGAAACCAGAAACTAAACCAGAAGCAATAACAGAAGCAACAATTGGATTCATGAAAAATTCCTTTTTTTCTTTAATTTATTAAGTTTAAAAAATAATAACAACCATTATAAGTATACATATTTTGGCGATTTGTAAAGTATTAAATAAATTGTTTTTGTTTGAATTCAAAAATTTTAACAAATCAAAAATAATGATAAGGGATTATTTATTCAAAATTTCTGTTTAATAGTAAAATTTTTTCAATGAACCATATTCATTTATCCCTAAAAAAAATAAAAAGAATATTAAAAATATTTAATAAACTCTTTAAAATTCTAAAATTGACGCCGACTCGGAAATAAATCTTAAAAAGTCTAACGGATAACTGCTATAAGAAAATCTTAATTGAAATTTCAATTGATCCCTAACTTTATCAAAAATCGAAACATTTGAGCAGGATTTAGCTTTTGCTTAAAAATGTATTTCAAAAAACTAAATTCTAAAACTTTAATTCAATTCAATTTAGGTAAATCTTAATCCTTGGACTTTAATTCTCCTTACATCCCTTTAGTCTAAATTATCGCAAAAGTGTTTTGGTTAAAAAACAAAATAACTAAAATTTACAACAAAGAATAATATTCAATTTATCCACTTCTTTATTAAATCTTTAAAGTCCTTATTTATAATTATAAATATACAATTAAGACACTGTTTCTTATTGTTCTTCTTATTGTTCTTCTTATTGTTCTTCTTATTGTTCTTCTTATTGTTCTTCTTATTGTTCTTCTTATTGTTCTTCTTATTGTTCTTCTTATTGTTCTTCTTATTGTTCTTCTTATTGTTCTTCTTATTGTTCTTCTTATTGTTCTTCTTATTGTTCTTCTTATTGTTCTTCTTATTGTTCTTCTTATTGTTCTTCTTATTGTTCTTCTTATTGTTCTTCTTATTGTTCTTCTTATTGTTCTTCTTATTGTTCTTCTTATTGTTCTTCTTATTGTTCTTCTTATTGTTCTTCTTATTGTTCTTCTTATTGTTCTTCTTATTGTTCTTCTTATTGTTCTTCTTATTGTTCTTCTTATTGTTCTTCTTATTGTTCTTCTTATTGTTCTTCTTATTGTTCTTCTTATTGTTCTTCTTATTGTTCTTCTTATTGTTCTTCTTATTGTTCTTCTTATTGTTCTTCTTATTGTTCTTCTTATTGTTCTTCTTATTGTTCTTCTTATTGTTCTTCTTATTGTTCTTCTTATTGTTCTTCTTATTGTTCTTCTTATTGTTCTTCTTATTGTTCTTCTTATTGTTCTTCTTATTGTTCTTCTTATTGTTCTTCTTATTGTTCTTCTTATTGTTCTTCTTATTGTTCTTCTTATTGTTCTTCTTATTGTTCTTCTTATTGTTCTTCTTATTGTTCTTCTTATTGTTCTTCTTATTGTTCTTCTTATTGTTCTTCTTATTGTTCTTCTTATTGTTCTTCTTATTGTTCTTCTTATTGTTCTTCTTATTGTTCTTCTTATTGTTCTTCTTATTGTTCTTCTTATTGTTCTTCTTATTGTTCTTCTTATTGTTCTTCTTATTGTTCTTCTTATTGTTCTTCTTATTGTTCTTCTTATTGTTCTTCTTATTGTTCTTCTTATTGTTCTTCTTATTGTTCTTCTTATTGTTCTTCTTATTGTTCTTCTTATTGTTCTTCTTATTGTTCTTCTTATTGTTCTTCTTATTGTTCTTCTTATTGTTCTTCTTATTGTTCTTCTTATTGTTCTTCTTATTGTTCTTCTTATTGTTCTTCTTATTGTTCTTCTTATTGTTCTTCTTATTGTTCTTCTTATTGTTCTTCTTATTGTTCTTCTTATTGTTCTTCTTAAAACTTTATGTCTACGGACATTCTAATAATTTCCTAAACTGTGACTCTGGGTTTACAACAAAACAACAAAAAAATGTCGCTTAAGATTTTCTAAAAAATTTTATAATGAATGATCAAAAATTTCCAGTTATCTTTTTCATCCAATAGTAGATATGGCCAGTAATAAGTTCCAATTAAAAGGTTAGCATAATCTTCCTCAAAGATCATGCCTGTTTTTTCTTTGTTTTCTGTTTGATAGCGCGAATCCCAAAGAATAAGACTTTTGAAACCGTTAGTTACTTCACAAAAAAGTTTTAGAGATCCTTTTTTTTTGCACAAAATCTTTGAAATTTTTATAAATTCATCTTTCATTCTATCGTCCGTATCTTGGTTCATAATAATAACGACTTTTTGGTCGTTTTTATCATTATTGGGATTCCAAAAATTACCAAAAAAATGACCAAAACCAAAAAAAGGCTCGTTGAAATGATTATAGAAAAAATGACCAAAACCAAAAAAAGGCTCCTTAAAATGACTATAGAAAAAATGACCAAAACCAAAAAAAGGCTCCTTGAAATGACTATAGACCTGAATAAATAAAGAAGGGATTTTAATAACATTAATGACCCAATACCGAATACTTGTTATAATATCAGAAAATGGACGCTCGTTTGGTTTACCAGACATAAATAATTCATGTTTATAAAATTCCACTAATAACCGTAGTTTTTATTCTTTTTTTCTCGTTTTTGTTAAATAAATCATTTAACAAACATTATTTGTTATATTTGTGCAAGAACTTATTAAGCACAATGAATAATATAACTTAAATAAATAAATAAATAAATCGAACAAGTAGACTCAATATAATCTTTTTTAAGTGAAAACATTTGTATCAGAAAACGGTAAATAAAACCTCAATTAGTATATATAAGATCTCACTTTTAAACTTTGTGACTTTTTCTCTGTCTTCGTTCTCTATTTCTTATCTGCTTTTTCCTTTACTTACGACCGGCTTCTTACCTGCCTTGGTTCTTGTATTCCTCTTTCTCTTTATTCTATATGTCTTTTATTCCTTATTTATTTCAATTCCTTACCTCTACTGAATAAAGAATATATATGTTCAAATCACTACTTTATATATCTTCTTCTTTATAGGCTTACAGATAAGAACTGAATAAGATAATATTTAAAAATCAAAAAGTTGCGGTTTTTCCTTTTAATATTGTGAAATAAATAGATTTCTATAAAAAAAGGGAATTTTTTAACTATTATTCCTGAATTGTTGAGCCAAAATGAAATCTCAATATAATTTATTTTTATTTTCTTGTTTTTATCTATTTTTTTTTCTTTCGGATTCGGATTCGGATTCGGATTCGGATTACGACTTTTTTTTCTTTGTTTATAAGGCGTTTCATTGTATTTTCGGTTATCAAAATTTTTAAGAGATAAAATTTTGTAAGAATTTTTAGATTTTTAAAAGTTTTAAATATCTAAACCATTCCGTGTAGGAAGTTAAGGGGGACCCCGTCAGACGAAATACCATCCTTCTGCAATCTCTCTTTTCATTTTAATAAATTCTTCACAAAAACAAAACACGAAGTGTGTTAAATTTTTTTATTCAAATTTGTCATTTGAATAATTTGAATAATTTGAATAATTTGAATAATTTGAATAAAAGTGAATGGAAAGAAAATTTGTTTTCCCGAGTCGATTTTGCAAGCTCCTTAGGGAAAAAAGATTCGAATTTGATAATATTTTCAACACACTGTTGACTTCAATTGAACCCTGTCCTACGTCTTGACTCTGCCTTCGCTTGAATCTTGACTTGAACCCTGTTCAAGCTAAAGCAGAGTCAAGACGTAGGACAGGGTTCAGGTCAAGATTCAAGCGAAGGGCAGAGTTCATTTGAATCTTTATCTTGACAAAGTCAAGACGTAGGGGGCTGCAGCCTAGCCTATTTTTTTCAAAGTTTATTCTCATCTGCCTATTTGTCTTAAATAGACTGAAGTTTATTCTCATCTGCCTATTTGTCTTAAATAGACTGAAGTTTATTCTCATCTGCCTATTTATCTTAAATAGACTGAAATTTATTCTCATCTGCCTATTTGTCTTAAATAGACTGAAGTTTAGAGTCTTAAAATTTTGATGAGACTATTAAGATTTTAAGTCATTGGCATTCTTAGTTAGTATAATCTGTTTTTAACATAAGATAAGTTTTAGATTATATTGGTCCTTTCAATTCTGTCCCATTTCCATTTTTTTGTTTCAAAAACCTATTTTCTCAAATTTACTCGACCATTGATTGGTAAGTTGCTACTGTAGCTGGTGAATGTCTATTTAAATGTCTGAAAATCCAATATTTAAATAGACCATCTAATAATACTGGAAATGTCCCAACTAATAATAAAATAATATTATGATTTTCTGGAAATCCTAAATGTTCAAATAAAAAATGAAAAAAAACTTCCCACCCTCTTGGCGAATGAAAACCGACTAATAAATCGGTAAATAATAACATTAACAAGGATTTTTGACTATCTTGTAAACTAAAAAAAGACTCAAATAAAAAAGCAATTGTATTTAAAACAGAGATTTTCATTCCAATGAATAAAAAAAATAAACTCGCTAAAGAAGCTAGATCTGAAAGTAAATTCGAAACCGCTTCACGACTTTGATTATTATAATGTTGATATACGTCTTTTATTTTTTCTCTGAATTTTTCTTCAATTTGAGTTAAGCCCAAACTTTTTTTTGAAGAAACCTCTGTTTTGGGAATAAACATAAGCTGATTGGTGAATAAATTTTTTGAGGAAATATTTTGTAAATCCATAGAATTGTCTTTTTCTTTGTTTTTTTCTTTGCCTTTGGCTAACTTTGTTGAAGTTTTCGATTCAGTAAATGATTCAAAATAAATTTTTTCTTCAAAATTGCGAATTTCTACAAATGCATGTTCTTCAAGATCAAAATTTAAAAAAATTTGTTTTTGTTGTTGTTGCCAATAATAATCAATAAAAGGTTTAAAAATATAATTTTTTGTTAAATAATTGATCCCTAATGGCACAAAAAATAAAATCAATAACGTTTTAACAGCATTTAATAATAAATATTTTGAAAAACGAAATTGTTGAATTAAAGGCTCGGATGTATTTGTCGAACATTGATAAAAAAAACCATCAATCATTCTTAAAATTGAACGGGGTATGAAACCTATTTTTTCGATTGTTTCTATTTTTTCGATTTTTTCTAATTGCATAAATAATGTTAAAAAATTGAATATTAAAAAAATTTAAACTAAAAACAAAGTAAATAAATCAAATTATTTATATTATATCTCAAATTGTAAAAAACTTCCTATTCATATTTAAATAATACTAAAATTCAACATTAAGGCCTTAATACTTCGAATAAGAAAGAGTGGATTTCAATAATCAAGAGCTAGAGAATCGCTGTAAACTGAATGAATTTGAAGACGAACACTGAATCTTGTTTCAGCTCTAAGTTGAACAAAACTTATTACAACACCTTGATCTTAGTCTTGACCTTGACAAGGTTAAAGCGAAGGCCGCGGACCTCTTAGTTTGAACTTTGTTCCCATCAAGCCTCTCAAGATCAAGACTAAGGGCAGAGTTAGAGTAAAGATTGAGGTTAAGGTTTAGTTAAGCTATATTGAGTTTGAGCCTACGTCAAATTTAAGGGAATTAGGGTCAGTTTAAAATGAGTTCATTTTCTTTTTTTTATTTTAAATCAGATATAAATACGGAGTTGAACTGATAATTTTTAAAGCCATAAAAAAATAAAACTCTAAAAATGATTTTTTTAGAGATTTGATTTATTTGATGTTAAAATATAAACCATCTCCCATTTGAAATAAAAAATATATTTAATATCCTATATTGACTCAAATTTATCCTTAAAATAAAAGTTTACATTTAGAATCCTACGTAAAATAAATTGATTTCTTTTACTTCATAACAAGATTAAATTTTGGATCATTAGATTAATAAAATACACCCAAACTTGAGTCAAAATTCATTAAATATTGACCTTTTTTTTGTTTTATAATTATTAAATTTATCTCTGTTTTAACCCTGTTTATTAAATATTAAATGATTAGTAAATAAAGGGAGTAAAAGTAAAGATAAAATGTATTATGATCTTCATTTGTTTTGGTTTGTTACAAAAATAACTTTTGATGCTTTTGTTTTGCTCAACAGTGTTTTATAATTATAAAAATATGATTATAAAAATATGAACCAATCACGAACTCGAGACTGAAACAGACCAGGCGAGAACGCATCCTATAAGAGGGACTTTATCGAATCCTTTTCTTAGTTCTTAGTGACAGTGTTTTAAATTTTGTTTTATGAATATTATTAACAACGTTGTACGCTTAAACAGGTAAGGGTTTACCAAGTGGAGCTATATCAAAATCACCTATAATCAAAAAATTTAAACGGCAGATTTTACAAGTTTATTTATTATAGGTGATTCACTATGACACCGGTTTAAAATTGTTATAGAATTTCGATATTGATCGGTAGTTTAATTAAAAAATTATATTTCACGTAATTGTCGGTTATTAAAATTTGTTTTTTATGTTCAATTATGGTTCTGGTTTTTCATGATTTTATATTCCTCGCAAAAAACTTAAAAAAAATCATGTGCTAAATTATAAATATCAACTTAGTCACGATATTGACAATTGAACAATGTTTAGGTTCAAGTCTACGATATAGAGAACCTTCCTTCAGTAGACATATTGATAAAATATTTTTCGGTAGGGCTTTGACAAAAACAGAATAAACGAGTCCTAAGCTGTTTTCAAAAATAGATAGAGCTAAATTTATTCCAAAAAAGAGGTTATCAAGACCTTAATCAGCTTGTGAAAATAATCTCTGCAGAAGCAGAAGCAGAAGCAGAAGCAGAAGCAGAAGCAGAAGCAGAAGCAGAAGCAGAAGCAGAAGCAGAAGCAGAAGCAGAAGCAGAAGCAGAAGCAGAAGCAGAAGCAGAAGCAGAAGCAGAAGCAGAAGCAGAAGCAGAAGCAGAAGCAGAAGCAGAAGCAGAAGCAGAAGCAGAAGCAGAAGCAGAAGCAGAAGCAGAAGCAGAAGCAGAAGCAGAAGCAGAAGCAGAAGCAGAAGCAGAAGCAGAAGCAGAAGCAGAAGCAGAAGCAGAAGCAGAAGCAGAAGCAGAAGCAGAAGCAGAAGCAGAAGCAGAAGCAGAAGCAGAAGCAGAAGCAGAAGCAGAAGCAGAAGCAGAAGCAGAAGCAGAAGCAGAAGCAGAAGCAGAAGCAGAAGCAGAAGCAGAAGCAGAAGCAGAAGCAGAAGCAGAAGCAGAAGCAGAAGCAGAAGCAGAAGCAGAAGCAGAAGCAGAAGCAGAAGCAGAAGCAGAAGCAGAAGCAGAAGCAGAAGCAGAAGCAGAAGCAGAAGCAGAAGCAGAAGCAGAAGCAGAAGCAGAAGCAGAAGCAGAAGCAGAAGCAGAAGCAGAAGCAGAAGCAGAAGCAGAAGCAGAAGCAGAAGCAGAAGCAGAAGCAGAAGCAGAAGCAGAAGCAGAAGCAGAAGCAGAAGCAGAAGCAGAAGCAGAAGCAGAAGCAGAAGCAGAAGCAGAAGCAGAAGCAGAAGCAGAAGCAGAAGCAGAAGCAGAAGCAGAAGCAGAAGCAGAAGCAGAAGCAGAAGCAGAAGCAGAAGCAGAAGCAGAAGCAGAAGCAGAAGCAGAAGCAGAAGCAGAAGCAGAAGCAGAAGCAGAAGCAGAAGCAGAAGCAGAAGCAGAAGCAGAAGCAGAAGCAGAAGCAGAAGCAGAAGCAGAAGCAGAAGCAGAAGCAGAAGCAGAAGCAGAAGCAGAAGCAGAAGCAGAAGCAGAAGCAGAAGCAGAAGCAGAAATAGAAGCAGACTAGAGATAAAAATGTTTAAGTTTGGTTGTGCAGAGATTTGTAAAAAAGTGGTTTTAATAGAATCAATAGTATAGACATACATTATAATTTCTTTAATTGATTTGCAATATTGAGCTTACTCTAATACTTATTATTTGTCAGCAAATATCCTCCAAAGATCCTTAAAACAAAAAATCAAGGTTTAAGCGCCGAAGTGTGAAAAAAACGAAATAATTATAGGATTCTATAACCCATTTTTAGATTGTTAAAAAAATTTAACCCTATAAAAATGACTATAATATCAAAAATGACTATAATATCGAATCCAGTGAAAATAAAAAAAAAAACGATGATTCATTTTAAAACTGGAATATAGTTATATAAGATGATTTAAAGAAAAAACTCGATATATTTATTAACCGAAATAAATATATAAGATAAATATATAAGATAAATATATAAGATAAATATATAAGATAAATATATAAGATAAATATATAAGATAAATATACAAGATAAATATATAAGAATAAAAAGAAAATCAAAATGTAGGTTTCAGAAGCTAGTTAAAGATAAGAGTTAATTTTTTATCTCAAAAGTTTGTATTCCCTTAAGTTATTTTTTTTTGAATATAAATTTATTTTTTTATCTGAAAACTTTGTATTTCTTTCGGGTTATTTTAAAATGGATTTTCTTAGTCTTAAAAAAAAAATATATAAACTTGATTTTTTTTAAAGTTTTTTAGAAAATAAAGATAATTTTATTTATTTACTTTGTTTTTAGTTTAAATTTTTTTATATTCAATTTTTTATACCATTATACTATGATTTTCAACTGGAATCATATTATGTATCCAAAGATTGAATCTACGGCTTTAACTTGACATCATTCTTATTCCAATAATGATCTATCTTTTCAAATAAATATTTCAGAACTTTATTCGTGCTTAAAATTACCAATCTTAGATAAAAAGGTCATACATCAGGATGCGAATAAAATGATTGAAAATCAAAAAGAAATTAAGGTCAATTTTGAAGAAATTAATTCCAATGTTTTAAATACAACATTTAATTCAATTGATATTTCTTTAAATTGTCAAGGAGAAATCAATTCGCCCATTTTTATTTCCCATGTAGCTATAAAAAAGAAAGTTTTAAAAAAATTTTTCATTTTGATCGTTTTTTTTTTAGTAAAAAATTTTTCAATAGCGTAGGTTTTCGGGACGAATTGATCAAAATACTTTATGAACTCTATATCGAAAGTAAAAAGGAACTCGAATTGTATTTAAATAAAAGTATTTTTGAAAGAAATGATCCTTCTTCAGATTCGACTGCTCAAGTAGAAAAAAATATTACTTTGAATCTAAAACAAGCATCTTTAAAAAAAATTTTATTCACTTTTTTTTGTGAAAACGCCTATGTTTCTAGTTAAAAGTCTCTTTTTTTTATTAAAAATAAGTTTAATTTCTTGTTTTAAATTCGGCTTTAAAATGTAATTTGGCTATGCTGTTAAATATTATAAAATCAGGATTTTAACATTTTTTCTAGATAAAATATTTTTTTTTCCCGATAAATCAAAACTTTGGAATTTCACTTTTGTATTTTTTTTGAATGATTTCTTACAATCTTCATAATAATTTTTTCTAAATCAAATGAATTGAAACAAAACCTTTTTAATTTAAAATTATTAATATTTTAAAATATTTATTAAAAAAAAAACTTCACGTTTAAAAAATTGAAAAAAGAATAAATAAATGATATTATATTGATAATAAAAAAATTTAAATATTTAAAAACTGAATATGAATTTATGAACAGAAATCAATCTTAATAAATACAAAATGAATAACTTTTTTAACACCAGACCAAAAGTGGCAATAAATATATATATATATATATACTATAAATTCATTTTGTAAAAAGGAATATCTGTTCGATTTTATTTTAAAATGGGGCATCGCCAAGCGGTAAGGCAGTGGTTTTTGGTGTCGCTATTCGAAGGTTCGAATCCTTCTGCCCCAGAATTTAATATATTTGATATGAAATAAAAACATTAATCTAATGGAATTCTATTTATCATAATTCATTTTGAAAAAAAAAAATTATGATAAACGAATTTTAAGAATTTTATGTTTTTTTTTAACCAAAAATCCAATAAAAATCCCTTTTCAAACCAATAAAACCTGTATCCATAATCAAATTATTCAAAAATTTAATAAATATAAGTCTTTGAGCTTTGAGTCGATTGAATAAAAAAGTCAATTAATATAAGCACCCATGTATAAAATGAATAAAAAAAGAAAAAATATGCCTTCTCATTCTCAGTCTCATTTTTTATGTCATAAACTAAATACAAAAAATAAGAATTCTTTGGTATGAAACCATTTTTATTTCTATTGGAAACAAAAAAATTTGAATATTGATTTACTTTTACGTACCTGAGTCTTCCAAAATTTTTTTGAACCCGATTTTAGATTGCAGTGAAGAAATTTTATCCAATTCAGGCTAAACCAATTTTTCAAAATTTGAAAAAGAAGACGTTTTAACATAATATATTTCGTTCGTGAAGTGAAAAGAACACTTTAATGACTCATTTTTAAAGAACATTTCCGCTAAATATTGAAGTTCTGATTCTGTATAAGAATCGGTCTTAAAGTGAACAGTATTGTAATCTTAACAACCATCGTACATGAAGCAAAGTTTCCAGGTAAGGTTAAAAACGAACATTCCGGAAAGCTGGGAATTCAAAATCAGTCGGACTGGGGCATCAGAAGGACTGATTTGGAGCGATAGAATCGGCGTTGATATTAATAATTCAAGTCAGAATGCTCAAACTGATTGTCAGGCCTCTGACTTTCCGACAAGTCAAAATAATCCATTTGGCTTTCAAAAAAAATTTTATCCTACTATTAAAATTGATACATCTAGTTATGACTGGAATCCTTATCCGTATAGGGACATGAATCTAATGAAGAAGTCAATATTTACATTGGAATTTCCTATTCACGACAAACTGAATCTCACAGAAAGAATTGCTCTAGTGGTAATAATACATATTGTTGTAATAAATGGAATCATCCGCTAGATCCGACAAGAAAAATTTTTCTAGTGGTAAAAATGGTAGCGAACACAGGACTAGGGATTTGTGTTCTTTATAACGAGCATGTCAATCCTTCCCATAAGACTTTCAAATCTTTAATACTACATTTAATAGAAAACGACTTATATGAGAATGTACTATTACCAGAGTGATAGTGATTAGAACAATATTACTGATTCAAATTTTTGGGTCATTTTTGATTATTTTAGTAAATCTTCAAGCGAAAATGATGGTTTCCATTTTAAAGATTTATAAACTCAGCTTCTTTTTCTGTATAAACTTAACCCTGACTCAATTCAGCGGGGTTAAGTTTATACAAACACGTTTTCATGTGACGTTTAATTAAAAGTGAGATAATTTTTAATTTAAGAAAATAATTTTGTGTTAAACTAGAAAAACTTTGCGTCGTGAATTTAAAAACAATAATTTTAAAAGCTGTTCATTCGTCTTTTTTGATTTGTTTTCGAATCAACTTATTTGTTTTTTAAATCAATAAATATAGTTTTTATAATTCTATTTTTTTTATTGAGTGTTTTTGCTATAATAACAAGCTGGGGTTTAATAATCTGTTTATGTTTTTTTACAGAAATTTAACTGTATAACACATAAAATTATTTTGTCCAAGGTTTTTATATTTTTTAAATAATACTTAAAGTAAAGTATTATTTATTTTTTTAAGCTCTAAGAAAAACAAAGACAAAGACAAAGACAAAGACAAAGACAAAGACAAAGACAAAGACAAAGACAAAGACAAAGACAAAGACAAAGACAAAGACAAAGACAAAGACAAAGACAAAGACAAAGACAAAGACAAAGACAAAGACAAAGACAAAGACAAAGACAAAGACAAAGACAAAGACAAAGACAAAGACAAAGACAAAGACAAAGACAAAGACAAAGACAAAGACAAAGACAAAGACAAAGACAAAGACAAAGACAAAGACAAAGACAAAGACAAAGACAAAGACAAAGACAAAGACAAAGACAAAGACAAAGACAAGGACAAAGACAAAGACAAAGACAAAGACAAAGACAAAGACAAAGACAAAGACTTAGAAATCATTTGATAACCATAAAAAATAAAAGCAATTTATGAATTCATCATTAACAAATACAAATCAAATAGAGTTTACTTCGTTTTTATTAATAAAGCAAGACAAAGACAAAGATAAAGACAAAGACAAGGTGATTTAAGGAAATTTTTTAAGGAAATTTCGAACTTCACGAGGGGAGCAAACGTGTCAAAATGGAAAACACTATGATAATGGTGCCGCAAACAAAATCAGTTTCAAAATAAAAAAAATTTAAAGCTAAGTGTGACCCAAGGCTGAAAAGATTTGGAAGCTTTCAAATCAGAACCTACCCTTTCCGAAAGACAAATATTACAAAATAAAAAACACAAAATCTCATCTTTAGAAAAAAAAGTTCATAAAAATAAAAACAATTCAGTCAAATTTGCCCTTCATCAGAGGGGTTCCAGTTTAAAAACGTTAATCAGAACCAGTTCTTATTTGAGAGATATTCTCAATAAAAAACAATGAATCCCATTAAAGCTTTTTTAAAAGAGTATTTACCTTTTGATCCTGTTCTGTTGAAATTACCTTTTAAAATAATTCGCTTTAGTGTTTATTTTAATCAGCTGCAGCTGCAACCTTTACTAAAAAAATTCAGAATGGGCTCGAAATGTTTTTACGTGGGGATTTGAATGTCTTTCCGAATCCAAATTCAAAACTTTAAATATACAACCTTTTTAAAATTCAGATAAAATACAAAATATATGAATGACTTTTTCGTCGAAAAACCTTCTTGTTTTATATTTAAACAAGAATATGGAAAATCTTTTTTCGCTCCCTTATTCCCTATTTCAAGCAACTGGTGCTATGAAATTAGGGACGAATAACCAACCGTAAACATTTACAGATCATAAAAAAGAAACAATAAATTAGGCTTGTTATCGATACTATTTTAATAATCTTTTTACGTTCATTTATAAAATAAATGAAAATAATACCAACCGCATCACCCAATTAGGATCTGTTTTTCTAACAATACTAAACTTATTGAAGGGTTCGTTTTTTAAAGGCTATTTCATATATTTTTTTCCACCATTCGTCTTTGAAAAGTATTAATTTACAGCAATCTATTTAAGTGACGCTTATCTATTTGGAGTGGCCGCTGTGTTAGAGGACAAAGAGGAAAAAGACCCTTTTTTAAGATCGACTCTCACGAAAACAATAAAACCTTGGGAAACGGTGAAAGATGAATATCTTCTTCTCATTTGAAAATAATGAACAGCAAAATGACCAAAAATAAAAGATAAAACACTGAATAAAACACTGAAAGACTTGGTAAAAATTATGTGTTATTCAATCTTAAACGGAGGAAACGCCTCAATAGTGGAAACAATACAAAATTAGACTAAGATAATGTTTGCGAGTCGTGAAATTAGCGAATTCGCAGAGCATATTACCCCTGTCTTAATGAATCAACCTTTAATTATAGAATTTTAACACTTTATAACACCCCACTCGTCTATAGAAATGCTAAAGTGACTCAGAAAAATATCCATCGCTATCCTGAAAAAGAGATCAATAATCTCTTTTTTATAAAGCAACTAGTTACATCGTTGCATCGATAATTTTATAATGCGATGAATCCATTTCTATGATTTTCATACAAGATAAATGATCAAAAAAATTAATAAAGAAAACTTAAATATGCATTTCATAAAAAAGACTTATGATGGCTTCTTTTTAATGACTCATCTGAATATCAATTTAGATAGATTCATCGATGAGCTTCAAAGTGAGTTAGAGCACAATTTAAAAAACATTGGATGCAGGTTAGTCCCTTAATTTTCATAAAAAAATAAAAAAAAAAGGAAAAGGTTTATTTCAAAATCTCATCGAGATAAGAATAACAATAAGAATAACAATAAGAATAACAATAAGAATAACAATAAGAATAAGAATAACAATAAGAATAAGAATAAGAATAAGAATAAGAATAACAATAAGAATACGAATAAGAATAACAATAAGAATAACAATAAGAATAACAATAAGAATAACAATAAGAATAACAATAAGAATAACAATAAGAATAACAATAAGAATAACAATAAGAATAACAATAAGAATAACAATAAGAATAACAATAAGTGATTTTGAAATGGAGTTAAAAAGTCTATGTATTCATTATATCGAGAATGTAGACGAAGTGAATTCAAATGAAAAAATTTAAATTGAGTAACAAAAAACTTCAAATCGCTTTTGAATGAATTTCAGTCATTTATTTAGTGTTTCTAAAGTTTTACAGAACAAGAGAGAATATGATGTTTTTAACAAACCGTTCACGGAAATTAAAGGACTATAGCTTGTCCATAGGAAAATAAAAAGAGAAAATATATTAAATAATATACGTTAAAAATAGATTCGAGCTCGATCTTAATAAAATTCAATAAATAGTTTCAAAAGATTGGAGTCAATTTGACCCCTGATAAGCAACTAACTTTCAGATAAGTCAAGTATATACTGGACTTAAATTAGAAAACCGTCACGAAAATTTATACAAAGACTTAGATTTATATACTATATACTGACACTGATTTACAATCCATTTTAGGGAGCATATGCACGAAACGTATTCGTTAATTTTACGATACTGCCAATTTATCATTATTTATTAATGTGAGTTTTAACATCGAGCCCGTCGATTAAATAAGATTTCATTCTAGTTATGGTTTGTTTTTTAAAACAGTCTGCTTGTACTCTCCACGGCTCAACTTCCCAAATGTGCGTGATTTTATTTTGATTCGTGCTTTTTATTTAGATAATAACGGAAAATCAATTTCCTATAAAGTACCAGTGAATTGAATGAAGTTAAGATAAAATAGCAAAAACTCGCTTTTGTAATAGCAAAAGTTTGACACATGAAGAACCTTAGCCCGTATTCAAATTCTTTTGATGCCGTCAAATTATTGTAAGCTGCTCAAATTTTTAATCTGACGGTTTTTACATTTCGGCAGTTTTTATCAATCTGCTGAAATGTTTTATATCACTTGTCCAGAAATTCGTAATGTTTTTATTACAATCAATAATTCTTCAACCATAAAAAATTTCCGTAGGTTAATAGAAATAATCTGCTTAGTAAAAACCGTCCGCTTCTTATTCTTATGCAGATCTAAAATAATGACCGCCTGAAGATTATAGGATACTTTTAAGTGAATCTCGATATTAAAGTTCTTGCTTACTTTCTTCTTTTAAGATGTTTTTAAATCAAAATTTCTTCAATAAATTTATATATGGATTACAGTTTATAAATTTTGTCTTGTCTTGACAAATATAGCTTTCCCCTTGAAGTTAAATATTTATTATATAAAAATATATCCGTTGGTGTTTCCATGTAATAAATATTTAACTATTTTAAGGGTCTTTTTCTCTTTAAATGTTGATAAATTTATAATGACTCAAAACAAAAAGGGTCGACACTTGCTTGGATATCTATCATCTTTGTTTTAAGTCATTGGCCTATTTTTAACAAAACTTTAAATAGGACGCATGTTGACTCACATTATACTTTATACTTTGAGTTAAAACAATTCTGTTTTCGATTCTTTTCAAAACTTTTATTTTATCTTTCATCACTAAAAACTTCTCGATTTTCATAATTTCCTGTTATTCCAATTCTCGGAATTTGAATAAACCGCCAAGTTCTGCCTTCAATCATTTTATTAATTCAGATAATCTTTTTGCATTTTATGAAACACTTGAATCCACTAAATCCTAATTCGATTCAATTTCCATCACGGATATTTGTTCGCCTTTTCAGACAAAACAATATCCATTTTATAAATATCCTTTTTCAGGTGCTTTTAAAAACCTCATCTTGATTTCAAATATTAAAACTATCTTCATATCTTTTGATTTGACCATTTATTTGACCATTTACTTCTTCATCCTAACTATTTTATATTCTTTCTCTAATTCTCTAATTCTCTAATTCTCTAATTCTCTAATTCTCTAATTCTCTAATTCTCTAATTCTCTAATTCTCTAATTCTCTAATTCTCTAATTCTCTAATTCTCTAATTCTCTAATTCTCTAATTCTCTAATTCTCTAATTCTCTAATTCTCTAATTCTCTAATTCTCTAATTCTCTAATTCTCTAATTCTCTAATTCTCTAATTCTCTAATTCTCTAATTCTCTAATTCTCTAATTCTCTAATTCTCTAATTCTCTAATTCTCTAATTCTCTAATTCTCTAATTCTCTAATTCTCTAATTCTCTAATTCTCTAATTCTCTAATTCTCTAATTCTCTAATTCTCTAATTCTCTAATTCTCTAATTCTCTAATTCTCTAATTCTCTAATTCTCTAATTCTCTAATTCTCTAAAGTTATATAAAAAAACATGAAATGGTTTATGTAAAAATAAGAATGATAGGTTCGAAAATATCAGAAATTTATAAAATAAACTCTGTTTTTGTTGATAATATTAAAGATAGTCAAATATGAAGCAATGTCGCAATTATATAAGAAACTATTTCAGCTAAAAAAAAAGTTTAACCTATTTAACGTTTGGAGTGACTTTAGTTTTTGCGAGTCGAAAAATAATGATCTGGGTTATTTATCAAATTGAAACCGCTATTGAATCGCAAAGTTTTGACCGCGAACCTGATTCACTTAATTTCGGTTGTACCCTTAGCCTAAACTCTGCTCAGGTTTTGTTTGGTTGTTTATTTTTTAAATAAAAAAAAGGTTTTTTAAAGCGAATCAAAACATTATAAAATAATTTTAATTGTAACGAGCGCTGAAATTATGTTCATTTTTTTAATAAAAAATGCTTTCTTATTGTTATTCTTATTGTTATTCTTATTGTTATTCTTATTGTTATTCAAATTTAATTTTCACTCAAGGAAATAATTATAACTTTTGACTAAAAAGGATGATATTTAGTTTTTACTCCCTTTATTTTTAGTAGGAGAAATTCCATTAATTATTTATATCATCGTTGTAATTAAAATACCTAAGATTCTTGTGGCTCACTAAGAGTTAATTCTAAATGAAAGAATTCGAAATTTAGAAAGTTTTAATACTGATGGAATCAAAAATTTGTACGGATTTAATGAATATGTTTGGATTATCCATCCCTGATCGAAATCGAGTTTACGCTCAATTCCGAAACGCTCAATTCCGAAACGCTCAATTCCGAAAAATGTGAAATCTAACGCAATAACGCAATAAACCTTCGCGTCTTAAATGATCAAAAGTTTAATCATATAAAACTATGGCTATGGAATCTAGAAATAAAAAATTTTTTAGGAGTGCAGCATAATTGTGTTTATTATTAGAGAAATAATTATAGAAATATGTGCAAAATTCTGTTGCGTCAATTCTCTCAATATCGTGGAAACTAATATATTGAGACAAAATGGCTAAACTTTCGTAAGTTGGAGACGATCAAATTAACGAATCATGGTAGGGATTTAGCATTTACAGCTCCATAATATCTAAAAGTAAAAGGAATTCAGACTGGAACGTTTTGTACGAATCAAGAATTGAAACGAAAAGCCTTTATGTATAACTGGTATGTATAACTGGAAAGGAAACCAAAGAGACCAAAAAGTGCGAGAATAACTTTTTTTTTATTTTCCCTTGAATGTTAATTCTACACAGATTCAATTTGAATATAACAATAAGTTTAATATCATTCGCGAAAAATTTCAACTCGGAGTTCAAAATATAAGAATTTGTTTAGGTAAACTTCCTACTTATGTACTCAATTTATTTAATTCCTGTACTCAATTTATTTAATTCCATAACTATAATATAAAAAAAACTAAAAATTAAATCTGCGATTTTTATCCCATGTTAGATCCAAATTACTATCAATTATCAGTTTGTTATAAATTATATTCAAACTTATGATGAAATAAATTTTTTAATTATTTTAATTATAAGGTTGATTCAAGACGAACTTAAAAATGGCGAAGTAAAATTTTAGTGATAGTATAAATTAGTGATTCTTTTTGAAATTCAAAATAATTTATTATTAATAAAAACTTTTAAATTTTAATTTTAATAGAGTCAAAAAAAGTATAATTTTGTCAGCAATATGATTGTACAAAAAAAATAAACTTTCTTAACCTCAGAAATCACTCCATCTAAGAGTTCACGATCGGATAAAAAATTGATTTTATTTACAATGTGACTTTTCAGTCTAAAATAAATTTTTGAACCGCGAAACAAACAAAAAGGATCTTTTTAAAAAGGCGCTGCTTCTTATTCTTATTCTTATTCTTATTCTTATTCTTATTCTTATTGTTATTCTTATTGTTATTCTTATTCTTATTCTTATTGTTATTCTTATTCTTATTGTTATTCTTATTCTTATTCTTATTGTTATTCTTATTGTTATTCTTATTGTTCTTCTTATTGTTCTTCTTATTGTTATTCTTATTCTTATTCTTATTGTTATTGTTATTGTTATTCTTATTGTTCTTCTTATTGTTCTTCTTATTGTTCTTCTTATTGTTATTCTTATTGTTCTTCTTATTGTTCTTCTTATTGTTCTTCTTATTGTTCTTCTTATTGTTCTTCTTATTGTTATTCTTATTGTTCTTCTTATTGTTCTTCTTATTGTTCTTCTTATTGTTCTTCTTATTGTTCTTCTTATTGTTATTCTTATTCTTATTCTTATTCTTATTCTTATTCTTATAAAAGCACGAACGGTTCTTTAATGGTTGATCAAAATATTTTTTTATTAAATAATTCTATTTTTTAGAAATAAATGTTTGCAGATACAGATAAAGTCTATGATTTTAATGGACCTGAAATTCATTTTTATTAAAATAAAGTGTGAATTAATTCACACAAAAAATTTGATCTTTTTCATTTTATCAGAATTGATTCAATAATTTTAATTCACACAAAAAATTTGATTTTTTCCTTGCGTCAGAGTTGATTCAAGAATTGACGTTTTTCAGATATTAAATATTTCTAAAAAAAACACAAAGAATAATATTTTTTCTTTTATTTGATAATAATAATTGATAATAATAAAGGAATAAGATCGTAAAAAAAGAGATCCGAATTTAGGAGAAAGCTAAATTAGAAATATATTTAATAAATAACTTATATGACTGAATCGCAAATTATCGATTTAAAGAAGGAAGAGTCTGAGAACATTTTAATTTTTATAAAAACAATTTACCATTTTATTTTTCTTTTCTGACCAAAGGCTTCTTCCAAAGATTTGAATCTTTACTTTTTGTCCGAATATGAATCCGAATATGAATCCGAATATGAATCCGAATATGAATCCGAATATGAATCCGAATATGAATCCGAATATGAATCCGAATATGAATCCGAATATGAATATGAATCCGAATATGAATCCGAATATGAATCCGAATATGAATCAGAATATGAATATGAATATGAATCCGAATATGAATCCGAATATGAATCAGAATCAGAATATGAATCAGAATATGAATATGAATCCGAATATGAATCCGAATATGAATCAGACTATGAATCAGAATATGAATATGAATCAGAATATGAATCAGACTATGAATCAGAATATGAATCAATCTTATTTTGAAATTTAGAATGAAATGTATTATCAATTTTTACAAAACCATAAAAATAACATTCTTTCCGTTTTATTAAAAAATCCTGTGGTTATTAAGAAATCGAATTAAGAAATCGAATGAAAATGTCACTACAAATACCGATTCTTAATTAAGTAATCTTACTAAATATAAATTCAATTGAATTTATATTTAGTAATGTTCTTTTTTTGTTTTAGATACGATTTTTAAAAAAATTATATTTATATATCGTTATTTAATAATCCAGACCTTATATTTAGAATGTTTAGTTATATTGTTTAGTAATATGGAAATAAAATATTAATATATTAAAAATAATGAATAAAGGTAAAAAAGTTAAACAATAAACAACAAGAAAAACAGAAAGACGAGGAAGAAAGGGAGTTTAAAGAATGGAAACAATAGAAAAAACTGCATAGTAACGAACAAACAGAATTTAACAGTCTTATAATATTTAATATTAAGTCTATATAAATTTTAAAGTGAAACCCAATTATGATTTAAAGTTCATATCCATTAACGAACTTTTAATGTAATATACATTTCTTTAGGCTTAATGAAGTTATGAAGTCAATATAAATTTTCATTTGAGAAAAATCAACCTATAGTCAGGAGTTTTTAAGGTAGAAAGGCACCAATAGAATTTTAATTGTTTTAAAGATTTAAGTAAAAAGTTTTGAACATAGTAAAGAAACCAAACTCAAATTTCTGTTTAATTCGTTCATGAATTCTTACAATCTCAACAATTGAAGATGATTCAGTACCCTTTTGAATTGATATGTTATTTGAAGAGTTTGATCAGCTTCTAAAATGTATAGATTGGTATATATAAAATCTTCGAAAATTTGATAGCGTTTTTTAAATTTTCGACCGACCTAACTAAGGCACTTATCGCAGCCTCATGATCTAAGAATCTTTGCGATAGTGTTTTAACTTATTCAATTTAAATTTTTCTTTTTATTTCATAAAACTTTTATATCTCTTATCTCTCTATTATCTATTATCTATTATATGACTCATTTTAAAACGAAGTCCGTTTTTCGTCTTTGTTCTCTTATTCTATTCTTCTCTTACTTTCTTCTTTGCTTATAAGATTATCTTATTAAGTTCTTATCTGTTTCTTAGATAAGTATATAAAGCGTTGATTTAAAAATATATCTTCCTTATTCAATAGAGGTAAGAAATGGAAACGAATAAGGAATAGAAGACATATAGAATAAGAGAACCAACGCAGGTAAGAAATCCCTCGTAAGTATATTAGTGAGAGAGGAAAAAACAGATAAGAAATAGAGAATCAAGGCGGAGAAGAAATCCCTCTCTATATATATTCGTTAGAGCGAGAAGGCAAAGAATCAAGGACGAGAAGTTTAAGAGACTCTGAACTTTTAGATCTTATATATTGACAAATGAGAGTTGCACTTAGCGCTTTCTGATTCTGATACGAATGTTTTGATTTAAAGATAAAGAAACATTGTATCTAACCTATTCGACTTGTCTAATTGATTTATTTAAGTTTTATTATTCATTTTTTATTTCATTTGTGCACAAATGAAATAAAAAAAACTCATTTGAAATTCTTTAGTTATCTATGCCTCTTAATTACGAGTTCTTGCAAATTCAAAGGGTCTTCTTGGAAAACTCAAAAACTCAACGAATCATCTATTGGTATTTTAATTGGATTGGTTAAGATATTTAAATTTTTTTTATCAATTATCAACCATTAACCTTTTGAAAAAAAAGTCTTAAAAACTTCAAAAAGAAATACAAAATAAAATTATAATTGGCAATAAGTTCCAAAATTTACATTTAGAAACGAAAAATAAACATATGGCTAAAACCTAGAAAAAATTATTATGGGAATTATAAAACAAATTGTGCTTTTTCAAATTGATTTGAAATTCAGTTATTTTTTTTGTATGTTATACTACAAAAATAGCATTTTAAAATTCTACATAGATTGAAATTTTCACTGGAATTCATTTATAGTTTAGGATCAATCTATGTAAAATGAACTCTAACTGATAAGCTATTTAGTTATAGGTACCGGAAAATAAAATATAACGTGAATGAGAATAAATTTATAAAAATTTTTAAACAAAATGTTTAGGTTCAAACTTTGATTTTAATGGCTAGACTTTAATAGGAAAAAGTTTAAAAAAGCATAAAATAATAGAAATTTTAGATTCAAATATTTACTTATATAAAATTTTATATAAATATAAAATTTTATTAAGCTAAACTTTAAGTGAAATTACAGACGTCATCAAAAAATATATTATGAAACCTATTTCAAAAGGATAGATTCATACATTGGAATGAATACATTTTTTTTATTTAATAAAATTATGGCAAGAGCAAAATTTGAAAGAAAAAAACCGCATGTAAATATAGGAACAATTGGACATGTGGATCATGGAAAAACAACTTTAACTGCGGCTATCACAATGGCTTTAGCGGCTCAAGGTGGAGGAAAAGCAAAAAAATATGATGAAATCGATTCAGCTCCAGAAGAAAAGGCTCGTGGAATTACTATTAACGCAGCTCATGTTGAATATGAAACTCAAAATCGTCATTATGCTCATGTTGACTGCCCAGGTCATGCGGATTATGTGAAAAATATGATCACTGGTGCCGCACAGATGGATGGTGCTATTTTAGTTGTTTCTGGAGCTGATGGTCCAATGCCTCAAACGACTGAACATGTCCTTTTAGCAAAACAAGTAGGTGTGCCAGCTATTGTTGTTTTTTTAAATAAAGCGGATCAGGTTGATGATAAAGAACTTTTAGAACTTGTAGAATTAGAAGTACGTGAAATTTTAGAAAAATATGGCTTTTCGAGTGATGACATACCTGTTATTGCCGGTTCAGCTTTATTAGCTTTGGAAGGATTAGTTAAAAATCCACTCATTAAAAAAGGTGATGATAAATGGGTTGATAAAATTTATGAACTTATGGATGCTGTCGATAATCATATTCCAACTCCTTCTCGTGAAATGGATAAACCTTTCCTTTTAGCTGTTGAAGATGTTTTTAGTATTACAGGACGTGGAACAGTAGCAACAGGACGTGTTGAAAGAGGAACTTTAAAAGTAGGCGAATCTGTTGAAATTGTTGGGTTAACTGAAGATACTAAAACAACTACAGTAACTGGAATTGAAATGTTCCAAAAAACTTTAGATGAAACTATTGCTGGTGATAACGTCGGAGTTCTTTTACGTGGTGTTCAAAAAAAAGATATCGAACGTGGGATGGTTATTGCTAAACCAGGAACAATTAAAGCTCAAACAAAATTTGAAGGTCAAGTTTATGTTTTAACAACGGAAGAAGGCGGACGTAAAAGTGGTTTTTTTAAAGGTTATCAACCTCAATTTTATGTTCGAACGACTGATGTAACTGGAAAAATTTTATCTTTTAGTTATATTAAACAACGTAATCCGTCTGATCTTTCAACTATGCATTCAAACCCGATGGTTTGTCCTGGTGATTATGTTAGCCTAGTGGTTGAATTAATAACTCCCATCGCTATTGAAAAAGGTATGAGATTTGCGATTCGAGAAGGAGGGAGAACAGTTGGAGCCGGAATGGTTAATAAAATTTTAGAATAATAACGTATTTATTTTCAGTATGAAAATTGACTATAAGAATAGAAAATTCCCTTTCTCTCAATTTCTTATTTAGGTAAGAGGTTGGGATAAGATAAAAGGAGTCAAAAAGTTCGAATTCTGATATATATTTGCTTTTGTATATTTAATAAATATATATTGTTTACTTATTTGTCTTGTTAGTCTATTTTCTATTTGCTTTTGTATTTTTACTTTTATTTAAAATACAAAAGCAAATAGAAAATAGACTCAATTGTTTTAAAATCTAGCATTGTAAAAATTTAGATAAAACCAATAGAGTAAGATAGTCCAAACTTGATGTGAATAATGATTATGGTTTAGTGATTGATCAACAATAGGTTGATTAATGATTCTACCCCTTAAAAATTTATAACAAATATCTGAGCCAGTAAAATATATCGAACTTTGTTTTCTTGCTCATATATTTTTAAATTCTGAAATGACAAATATTATTCAAATTAAATTCAATTTTTAAAAAACTTAATATGAATTGACAAGTTCTTTTTGAAATAAAGGAATTCAATTTACTTTTGAGGATCTAGCGAATTTATTTGCTTTTATAGAAAAACTTTTTTATAATCAGAAAGAAGATTTTTATAGCTATTATTAAAAAACAACTTTATCAGAAGCAGAATCAGAAAGCCTTTTTTTGACTCAAAAATATTGGGTTATCAATTGATTATAATATTATATTTATTTTTATATAGAACTGCTATTAAATAAAATTAAAATTTTAAACTATTTTTTATTATTATAATATTAAATTGAATCAATTTAATATTATAATTTTTATATTGATATTAAACTGTGGTTATTTTAATAAAGCATTTTCATTTAATTTTATCAAAGTCCGATAAAATTATATAAAACTTAAAGTCCTTATTTATATTCAAGTCAATCTTGTTCACGGAAAAACAAAAAAGTCTATTTCTTTTTTTATAAAAAGAAATTCTAAAATTATAGATTTTAAAATTTTCTTATGTTATAATTTTAATATTAATAAACTAAAAAATATCCTCAATAGCTCAGTGGTAGAGCGGTCGGCTGTTAACCGATTGGTCATGGGTTCAAATCCTATTTGGGGAGATTATCTTAATTACAAAAAAAAATGAGTTATGATTTGAAAAAAGTTAATAAAACGAATAACTTCACGAATATAAATTATACTTTCGAATTCACTTAGTGAAGTTATTCGTTTTTAAGCTTTAAATCTTAAAAGCTCACCTAAGTAGTCAATTGGCTTAATCAAAACATTTAATATAACAAATGGCTTTTTGAAATAAGATTTCGATTCTTTTTGTATCTAGTTCCCTTAATAAAATAAAAACTTATTGGCAATTTATTTTATTATCTTTTTTCATTAATTATTTAAATGAATTGCCCAATTGCTTTTTAAATATTTTAGACTGAAATCAAATTCAGTTTCAAACGATTTCACTCAAAATTTTATCTTTAGTATATTTTAAAATTCTGGATCTGCTCTCGGTCGGACTTGAACCGACATGCTTTTCAGCGTCGACTTTTGAAGTCGATATGTCTACCATTTCATCACGAAAGCTTTTTAAATTTTTATTTATTGAAACCTATTATTTTGAACATTTTAAAAGTTTTTAAATAATAAAAATTTGAAAAGGAGATTTCATTTCATTTAAAATGAATTTCAAATTAATACTTATCATACTTTTTAAAAAAAATTAAATAAAGAATTTTGTATTTATTTTTCAAATCGGGATTGACGGGATTCGAACCCGCGACTTCCGCCGTGACAGGGCGGTGCTCTAACCAATTGAACTACAATCCCATTTACTTTTTTAAGTTGAACTCAATTATTTTAGAAATAAAAATATAAATTGTCAAGAAAATTGTTTAGTATTGAGTTATTATTTTTAAAATAATAAAAATGTCCTTTTACTTTTGAAAAAACTTTAAGTAAAAAAAAAAACGCACTCTTGTTTTATAAGACTTAACATTTCATAAATAGAATTTAAAGTTTTACAAAATGAGTTTCAACAGAATTAAAATATATTTCCATTTTGATGGAAATAAAAACGGTTTTAAAGTGTATTTATTTTTTTAAGATCTAAAACGGATCTTAAACCATCGATTAAAAAAACTTTAAATTCTATAGAACTTGTATTGGTTTAATGCCTTTAAGGTTTTTATTTTTCAAGCCATTTAAATAAAAAAATAAATAAAAAAAAAGATTTATTGTCCTATATCCTATATAGCCTTTAAAAATTAGAATCGAAATAAATTTTCCTCAAATGCTTCTTTATTTTAGTATTTTGAATTTATATTGACGTAAAGGCTTAACCGTCTATCAAACTTAAATAAAATTAAGTTTATTTTTTTAATTCATTTTTTATATTTAGATATAATTTATATTTATATTAGTGAATATAAAAAATTGAATTATATCTAAATATAAATTATATTATAATTGTTAAAGTTTCATTAAAAATTATATACGATTTAATTGTTTTAAATTAAACAGAGATTTCCGTTAAACTTAAAATTAAGACAATTTTATCAATAAACAAAATGAATATTAGTCATTTAACTTTTCATTTAATTAACCAGTAGATCTGAATCAAAACATATTTTGCTGTCAAATTAAACACAGTTAAAATTTAGTTTATCTTTTCATTCAAAATAAAGTTTAATTATTTATCAAAATTCTTTTAAAAATGTAATTTATTAGTTATATTAGTTATTAAGTAAAAATAAATTCATTTAAAAAATTAGAATTCCAGTCTTAGTAGTTCAGGGGATTAGAACAATCGCCTTCTAAGCGATAAGTCGGGGGTTCGAATCCCTCCTAAGACGCTTAACCTTTATATAGTATTTAACTTTGAAGTTGATTTTTAATTCAATTTTCGAATTCAATAGTATTTTCAGATTCGGAAGAAAAAACTAAAGGTTAATTTTTATAACTTTTTAAGAATATTTTCAGATCCAGATTCAGATTCAGAAGAGAAAACTAAAGGTTAATTTTTATAACTTTTTCATGTATATATTTTTAAATAATGTTCAGCGAAGCTAATCATTGAATTGCTCAACACTAATGATACTAGTCAAATAAAAATTTGACTTGTTTTTTGTAATTCAGTTAGAAAAAAATATAATTTGTGAGTTTCGTATTTTTATCATAATAAAATTTTGATAAAATATACTATAATTATTGTATAAATAGAAAAATTATTGTATAAATAGAAAGTTAAATAAAAATTCATTTTACACTAGAATATAGAATATAGAAAATTATGACTTTTAAATTTTATTTCTATAAACTTTAAATTTATTTTAACTGTAAATCATACATTGGATCGGCTTTATTTAAGTTCGAGTTAAATTCAATTTTCTTATCAAAGTTCTAATTTTGCAGTTGCATAAAATTCATTCTGATTCGGATTCGGAACGAAAACCTAAAGAATGCATTTTATTATGTCTTACACTGGGTTTTAATAATAGTTATTTTAAACAAATATATAAGAGTTTTTTCGGTTTTTTTTCGTGACTATTTATTTATAAATAGTAACAAAATTCAAATTCATTTCAAAATTGGAAAAAATATTAAGAAAAAGTATCGTCAAAATAAAAAGAAATTCAACATCATATTTTAGAAGATCACCTCTATTTATTAATATATAATTTTTGACTCTTAAAAGGCTTCAGAAATAAAAAAAAATAACAGAATCAATTTTATTTCCAGATTTGTATTTGAAGATTTATTTAGAAGCTTAATCATAGTATTGAATTTAAAATCAATAGACTGCGAACAGTAAAATTTAAAAATTCATCTATAACCTTTCTATATTGGAAATATTATTTTCTTTCTTGAGTTTATTTAAATGACAATTTTAACTGAAACGAGTCAAAACGGTACTACAATTCCTCAAACAAGTTTTGCGAAAACCAAGCAAAATGTTGGCCGTATTATTCAAATTATCGGACCCGTTGTAGATATCGTTTTCCAAACAGGAAATGTTCCCAATATTTATAATTCAGTTGTAATTGAAGGTAAAAATACCGCAGGACAAAATATGTGTGTAACATGTGAAGTTCAACAATTATTAGGAGATCGTTGTGTTCGAGCTGTAGCTATGAATCCAACAGAAGGATTAATGCGTGGTATGGAAGTTGTTGATAGTGGAAAACCTTTAATGGTTCCGGTTGGAAAATCGACATTAGGGCGTATTTTTAATGTATTAGGAGAACCTGTAGACAATATGGGTTCTGTCGTTGCTGAACAAAGACTGCCAATTCATCGTGCCGCTCCTGCTTTTACTGATTTAGATAACCGTCTATCAATTTTTGAAACTGGAATTAAAGTTGTTGATTTATTAGCTCCTTATCGTCGTGGAGGTAAAATCGGTCTTTTTGGTGGAGCCGGCGTTGGTAAAACTGTTTTAATTATGGAATTGATTAATAATATTGCAAAAGCACATGGAGGTGTTTCGGTTTTTGCTGGTGTAGGTGAAAGAACACGAGAAGGAAATGATCTTTACATGGAAATGAAAGAATCTAGAGTAATTGTTGAAGATAATTTAGGTGAATCAAAAGTCGCTTTAGTTTATGGTCAGATGGTGCGACAAGTTCCCTCGAACCAACTTTGTTGGGAAGGAGGGAAGGCGTAACATGAATAATATTCATGATTGCGTCTTAACTGTAATTGATTGGGGTTCAATTCCTCCGAGTATCCAGTTACTCGCCTTTAAACCTTGATAGGCAATGTAGCAAATTGTCGAAGTTAAGCAAAGGTTTACAGTAGTTTCATACATAATGGAATACTTCTTAAGCTTCTTGGATCGAACGTAAAGCTTAATTTGACAACTTATGTTGTTGGGTTAAGAAGATATCCATAAGATTAATCTTATGCCCTCTACGTGGGAGTTTCGTTTGGCTCACACGACTGGATAGTTTTAGGACAGGGGGAAGGAGTATTGGGTAGGCCTAAGTGAAACGTGATAATCGATTACGGAACTTTGGAAAGTTGTTGAAGTTCCCTTACGGGTAGGTAGCGAGCCGCATACTTCAACAATGTAGGAATTTCCCAGGAAGCCAAAGCCTTTTTGCTCTGGTGAAAAGGATATGCAGATATGGGAAGCGCAAAAGCATGGATTTTCTATATGTTAATATTATGAGTAAAACTATTAAATTTTTTGATGGTTTAACGTGGGACCCCATTGTATGGAGTACTTCATACGAAAAGGTTCGCTGTATACAGAAGAGAATTTTCAAGGCAAGTCAATCGGGTGATATTAAACGAATGTGGTTTCTGCAAAAATTGCTATTACGTAATCCACACGCCAAATTGGTTGCAGTGCACACTGTTACGACTCTGAATAGAGGTAGAAAAACCGCAGGTATTGACAAACAAATAGTATCTTCCTCGGAGGATAAACTTAAGTTCGCTCAAAATCTAAGGTTAAATGGCAAGGCAAATTTGGTACGAAGGGTTTGGATTCCCAAACCTGGGAAAACTGAAAAACTACCTTTAGGGATTCCAACCATTCAAGATAGAGCGAAACAAGCCTTGTGTAAGTTAGCTCTAGAACCTGAATGGGAAGCTAAATTTGAACCGAATTCATATGGGTTTCGACCTGGTAGGAGTGCTCATGATGCAATCGAAGCTATTTATTCGAATCTTCATTATAACGTAGATAAATACGTCTTCTTATTTGATGCAGATATTCGTAAATGTTTTGATATGATTCATCATGAAGCTCTTTTATCCAAGCTGAATACATTTCCATTGATGAGGGATCAGATTTCAGCGTGGCTGAAGGCTGGTATTTTTGATCAATACGCCAATACTCCAAAAGTAAGCACTCCTGAGATGGGGACTCCCCAAGGTGGGGCTATTTCACCGCTTTTAGCTAATATCGCGTTACATGGTTTAGAGGAACACCTTTTAAATTTTGTTTCCGATAGGAAATTTCCGAAGCCTCATGAGAAAGCTGCTCGAGGAGCTAAAGTCAAACGTGCTGCACTTGGAATCATTAGATATGCGGACGACTTCGTTATTATTCATAGGAATTTAGCCATTATGCAACTTGTTATTCAAGAAACAAAAGCCTGGCTTTCTGGGGTAGGACTATCTATTTCAGAAGAAAAGTCAGCCCTTAGGTTGTCCAGTCAAAGCTTTAAATTTTTAGGGTTTCAGATAGCATATGTTCGAGTTCAATCAGAAGGAAAGTTTCGTGTTAAGATCACTCCAAGTAAGGAGAATGTTCTTCGTATTATTGATAAGGTTCGAAAGGTTATTCATGCTAATAAGGCTGCTAGTGCTTATCAATTGATTCGTACATTAAGGCCGCTTTTATTGGGATGGGCTAACTATTTCCAATTTTGTGAATGTAAGGAGACATTTAAAAAGGTTGATAATGTAGTTTATCAACAACTTCGAGCTTGGGTTTTCAGACGTGCGATTCGCCAGGGGCGAGAGCGTGTGAAGGAGAAATATTTTCCTAGTAATTTATCTTACAAATTTCAAGGGCGTGAATATAATGCGAGTTGGATTCTAAATGGTACTAAGAAGTTGGAAGGTGATATAAGAAAACGTGCTACCATTTATTTACCAAAAATCTCATGGGTAAAAAGCAGACAGTTTGTCAAGGTTAAGGCGGATGCGTCGGTATATGACGGAAACGAAGTATATTGGACATTGCGCAATCCTCGATACAGCGTTCTCTCTACTCGAGTGAAAAATCTGTTATTACGTCAAGGTGGTAAATGCACTTCTTGCAAAGTCGCATTTAGAACTGGTGATGGGATGGAAGTCGATCATATTATTCCAATATCAAAAGGTGGTAAGGACGAGTATATTAATTTACAGTTACTTCATCGTCAATGTCATGTTGAGAAAACTAAGAAGGATTTACAATCTTAGTTCATTTGAATTTGCTAGGTTCGCTTTTGCAAGAGCTGGATGAGGGGAAACTCTCACGTCCAGATCGGAAGACGGGGTAGGCTATAAAAAGTTTACTCTAGTTTAACAATGAGCCTCCTGGAGCGCGTATGCGTGTTGGATTAACAGCTTTAACAATGGCTGAATATTTCCGTGATGTAAATAAACAAGATGTTCTTCTATTTATTGATAATATTTTCCGTTTTGTTCAAGCAGGTTCTGAAGTATCAGCTCTGTTAGGTCGTATGCCATCAGCAGTAGGTTACCAACCTACCTTAGCTACAGAAATGGGAGGATTACAAGAACGAATAACATCAACAAAAGATGGATCTATTACTTCTATTCAAGCGGTATATGTTCCTGCTGATGATTTAACAGATCCAGCACCAGCAACAACTTTCGCTCACTTAGATGCGACTACAGTATTATCTCGAAATTTAGCTTCAAAAGGAATTTATCCTGCTGTAGATCCATTAGATTCAACAAGTACAATGCTTCAACCATGGATTTTAGGTGATGCTCATTATTCATGTGCTCAAAAAGTTAAACAAACTTTACAACGCTATAAAGAACTACAAGATATGTGCGGCCTGTTCTCTCAAACATTTTGTGAAATCCAATATGTAGAAGGAGGAGCTTTTGTATAGAATACCAATCATCACATTGTGATGAAAGACTATCCTATAACAAACGCTTAACTATACTTTCATAGAGGTGAAAATCCTCTAACCCTAATCGCCGGGTTAAAAGCATACAAAGAACCTAGAAAAATAGGTTTCCCTCAATTTACCAATTGAGATCAAAATATTGGAAATTGGATGCAGGGGTAAAAGCATGCAAGGCTTAAAGCGACTAAAAAGCAAACTCATGCGAGCACATCTTCAATATCCGAATAATATTCGTGGGGTAAGAAAATGAAGTACCTATATATAAAACCATCGTTAGTAGTTCGTGGGATCATGTAGCTCCTTTAACTTTGTTAAAGAGTCCCATATTCAAATAAGGATAGGAGAATGCCAGCGAATTTATATCATTAGGCTGGGGCGATATGAGATCTCCCGGTGGAATGGTACACCCTAAAGAAGATAAATGAAAATATGGAACTGGAAAATGCCTATTATCTCCACAATTATATTATGGTAGGGAATCTCCCCAATGATAATAGGAAGTAGGATGCTCCTAAAAGCAAAAGGCCGTCATGAATTAACATGACAATAAAGTCTCTGAAAAGGAGAGGATTAATATCCGGCATACGCACACTAGGGGCGTGGTCTATTGGTATAAACTATCGAAACTATGCATATACTAAATCAAACAACGAGTTGGAATACTATAAATTGGACAACAATCCAACAAAAAGTATTTAAGTGGCAACGAAAAATTTATACTGCTTCAAAAGAGAATGAAATTACAAAAGTAAGATACTATCAACACCTTTTACTGAATTCAATAGAAGCAAAAAAACTAGCAGTAAGAAGAGTGACTCAATCAGAATCAGAAGATAATAAAGGAAGAAAAACAGCGGGAATTGACGGCATAAAAAGCCTAAATCCTGAAAAACGTCTTGAAATGGTCAAAACATTAAACTTTCCAACGAAAGCACAACCCCTTCGAAGAGTATGGATTCCCAAACCAGGGAAAATAGAAAAACGACCATTAGGGATTCCAACCATAAAAGATAGATGTCTTCAAGCTCTCTTCAAATTAGCCTTAGAACCAGAATGGGAAGCAAGATTTGAACCTAATTCATATGGATTCAGACCAGGAAGATCCCCACATGACGCAATTGCTACTATACAAAACTGCATCCAAAAACGTAATAAATACGTAATAGATGCTGATATCGCCAAATGTTTTGATAAAATTAATCATATAGCTTTATTGAACAAAATTGGCTTTGTAGGAAAATATAGAAAACAAATACAATATTGGCTAGAAGCAGGAGTTTTGGACGAAAATACCTTCTCGGAAACAACCCAAGGAACTCCACAAGGAGGAGTCATATCACCCCTTTTAGCAAATATAGCGTTACACGGGTTAGAAACACATCTAAAAAACTGTTTTAAAGATATCCCAGTATACTATACTTCTGGAAATAAAGTTAGACCTGCACGAGCTCATGAAACTCTGCATGTAATCCGTTATGCTGACGACTTTGTTATTCTACACGATGACCTCCAAGTCATCCTCAGATGCTTGGAAGAAACAAAGAAATTCTTAGCCAAAATAGGCCTAGAACTCTCGGAATCAAAAACAAGACTAACAAATACCCTGGAATTAAAACAAAGTGACACAGCCGAACTCGGTTTCGACTATGAAACAGGATTTAACTTCCTTGGTTTTACGATCAAACAGTTTAAAACGAAACACAGATCAGCTAAAAACCAAGAAAGGGTTATAGGTTACAAAACTCTAATATATCCTTCCAACAAAAGCATTATAAAACACCAACAAAAACTACATGAAGTCGTTTTAAACAGGGGAAAGAAAATCAAACAAGAAGAATTGATTAAAATTTTAAATCCAATAATTCGAGGATGGGCTTCATACTTCGGTGTTTCAAATGCAAACACAACTGGACATCTCTCTAAACAAGATTACCTTCTATATTTGAAATTAAGAAAATGGGCTCGTAACATTAAAGGATCAGCTAGTAAAGCAACCTCTTCTTGGCAAATACACAAGAAAAGAAAATGGGCCTTTAAAGCCGGGAACGAAGTTCTACTATCACATATAGACTACTCAATACCTATAGGTTCAAATGGATACGTAAAGGTACAATTCGATGCAAGTCCATATGACAAAAATCAAATCTATTGGGCAATGAGATTAGCAAGTCATCCTTTCTTTACCAAACGTATAAAACAACTATTAAAATCACAAAAAGGAAATTGCAAATGGTGCAACTTACTATTCACAGATGAAGATGTAATGGAAGTAGATCATATCATCCCTCGTTCACTCGGAGGAAAAGATATAATTACAAATCTACAACTCTTACATAGACATTGCCATGATGAAAAGAGCACCACAGATGGTTCTAACTCTAAAACTCTCGCGAAGACCCTTTAACTAGGGGATATACCAAGGAGCCGTATGATGGGAAACTATCACGTACGGTTCTGAAGAGGAGGCCACCTCGGGTAACTGAGGGGTCGACCTAAACTATTGCCATTTTAGGACTTGATGAACTATCTGAAGAAGATCGTTTAGTAGTCGCTCGTGCTCGAAAAATTGAAAGATTCCTTTCTCAACCTTTCTTTGTTGCAGAAGTGTTTACTGGAAGTCCTGGAAAATACTGTAGTTTAAATGACACAATCAATGCATTTACTATGATTTTAAATGGACAATTTGATGATTTACCTGAACAAGCATTTTATCTTGTTGGGAATATTCAAGAAGCTGTTGATAAAGCTGCAAAATTAAAAGCAAAAAATTAATTTATTTAAACCAAAAGTTTCACAAAATTTAGATTAAAACACAGTTCGTCTGAACCTTATAAAGTGAAGTTCATGTTAAAGAAACTAAGTGGGCTAATACGGTAACGACAACAACTACGTCGAATACATCTAATACGGTTTATACGGCTCATACGGCTCATACGGTTTTTTGAGTTTAAGGGAAACTTTTCATGTTAAATAATCTACAATATAAATTTACTAAAAATGCCTAAAGCAAGACGCAATGAAAATTTTATAGATCAAACGTTTACCGTTGTTGCTGATATTTTATTAAAAATTTTACCCACTTCTTCTAGAGAAAAAAAAGCTTTTGCTTATTATCGAGAAGGAATGTCTGCTCAATCAGCAGGCAATTATGCAGAAGCGCTTCAAAATTATTATGAAGCTTTACGACTCGAAGTTGATGCTTATGATAGGTCTTATATTTTATATAATATTGGATTAATTCATACAAGTAATGGGGAACATGCACGAGCTTTGGAATATTATTATCAAGCTTTAGAAAGAAATCCATCCTTACCGAGCGCTTTAAATAATATTGCAGTTATTTATCATTATCGTGGAGAGCAAGCCATTGAAAAAGGACAAGCTGAAATTTCACAAATTTTATTTGATAAAGCTGCTGATTTTTGGAAAGAAGCGATTCGTTTAGCTCCCACAAATTATATTGAAGCCCAAAATTGGTTGAAAATGACAGGTCGATTAGAAACATTTGAAAATTCCTAAAAATTTTTGTTTTTGTTTTTTTATAATATAAAATTTTATAAATAAAAAATAAAACAGTTGCTCCATTTCAATGAAATTATTCTTGGCATTTTTTTTTTTTTTAATTCAATCCTAACCGTGAACAAATTTAAAAAGAGCCTGCATTTTTTGAATCTTGACTTAAACCTCAAGATTCAAATATTTAGTAAAAAAATATTGTCAGGTCGGATCCGCTCTTTACTCAATATTTCATTTTTTTCCATCCAGTTAATGATTCCAGCCAGTTAATGAACTTTTGAATTTTGATTTAAATTAACATAGTAATTTTTTTAATTTTTAGATTTAAGTTAAAATCCTAAGTTCTAATAAAGACCCAATCTAAAAATTTAGTCCATTTCAATGGGTTCTTTATTAAATTTAATTTTTTTTTAGACCGAATAGATTGAAAAACTTTGATTTATATTTATATAAATCAAAGTTTTTCAATCAAAAAGAGACAAGAAAAAGACAAAATTGACCCTTTTTATTTTATTTGTATTCATGACAAAAAAACAAAAAAAGACTGACGGATGCCATTTGAAAGCCGCGCTCAGGGGCTAGGCATTTGATTTCGAGTCTTTATTGAAACAATCCATTTAATCAATCGAATTCTGTATTTCGATTGAAATTTTGGAGGGGGATTATTATTGTTGTATTTAAAATAAAAAAGAAGTCTATTCTTTCAATCTCTTTGGATCGCTTTAAAATGGCCACTGATTTGGATTTTAAATAATCCCCAAGGGTTCCTGATCCTGGTTCTTTTTCTCTCAAAATTTTATATTTCTATGAGCTGTGGAAATGGAATCGTCAAAATTTGATTTTGGTTCGTCCCCACGCGAGAAACTTTTAAGATTTCCTTCAAAATTAAAAAAACCAAATGAAGGCCTATTTTTGTCATTGCGACTATTAAATAGACTCTCATAACTATAATAATAATATCATATAATAAATGAATTTCATTCCATTTTTAAAGGATTACTTTGAAGTTGTCTATAAATTAGTTGAGACTGTCCCGAGTTATGTGATTGCACATCCAACTTATACGGATTGGATCACGATTTTGACTTTTGTGCTTATGAGTTTTAAACATCTTTGGTTTTCCTTTTGGAGTTTTGACTGGCTCCGGAATTTAGGGTATTTACCTATTTTGATTCCGGATCTCGCTTCTTCAATGATTTCAGAACTTTCCATCTGGGATAATGAATTGACCAATGGCGTCTCCTTTTCCGATTCTGGGGGCGTTTTGTCGTCCAATTTTGTGCTGGTTGGGATTGAAAAATTTCTTTTAGGGATGTTAAATAGTGTTTTTTTATGGGTTCCCTCAACCGCTGCCACAATAATTTGCTTACGAAGATATTTTTTACAAGGTCCAAATGCTGCTTATTGGGGGGCTTTAGGCACTCTGTCCGGGAATCTTTTTTTATTAACAAGTTTGTTATTGGGTCTGCGGTTTTTTGTGGTTCCCTGGCTCAGTATGGATATTCTGCGTTATATTTTAGGTTTTCTTTTGCTCTCAAAATATTTTTTTGATAATCGTTATCTTTGGAAAGAAATGAAAAATTCCGTCCCATTTAAAGATTTTTATTTTCCAAGGGGAACGTTTCGCCTTAAAATTTTGCTTGCGGATTCAAGAATCAAAATCTTTTTGTTTCATTTTTTATTATCATTAACTGAACAAAGTTGTATTTTTCCCTTTTTGAATAATTTATCCATGACGCCTCAACCCATTTATGAAAGTCTGGGCATGTTTCATAACTTTTTTGAATTTATGACTTTCCATTTGCTTTATTTAAGTGGAATTGCTTTAGGAAGTTATGGCATGATTTTAGGAATTGGATTTGTTTTGGAAAAATTCTTAACATGGGCCTTAAATTTCTTTAAAACGCAGGTTGGGAAAATGTCCAGTGATTTCAAAATCCTTTTACCAAAGGTTTCAAAATTACAAATCATGCTGACAACCCATTTTTGTTGGCAAATCGTGACCGTGGCTTTAGCGTCTGCGAGTTTGCCTTATTTTGGCATCAATTATGCGATCACGCAACCTTTAGGATTGGTCCCAAACGATTCAATTCTCCATGAATCAAAACCTCTGGCGGTTTTCACCCAATCAAGCGCTTCAAATCCTTTAAGAAGATTTCCTGAAGGCGTATTACTGAACCTAGACGATAATGTGGCGGCGATAAATGATGACCCATTGGAATTGGAGAAACAATTTAAAGAAAGACGGTCAAAAGCGCCTCCCTCGTCCGCTTGGATCACATTTTTTGAAAAAAATATTCCCCGCGATCAAAGTCTTTATGACCAGGGAACCTATCGTATTTTTAGTCTCGAAGATTTACATTACGGGTCGGATTATATGTGGTTAAGAAGACATAATACTCCAAGAGCCCCAAACCGTATCAAAAAACCCGTTCGAATACCCCTTGAATTATTAACGACCTTTCGTCATTTTGCTCAAAGTTTGAGTCATGGGAATTTTTCTTGGAAAAATGAAATCTTGGGAAACTATCAAAATTTTTGGGATTTTAAGGTTGCGAAAACCTTTAACCGTTATATTCGAGAAAATTTGAATCCTTTTTTTAGGCATTATTATTTGAGTTGGAAGCCCGATCCATATTGGGGAACCTTTTTTTTACAAGGCAACAATTCTTTAAATTCTTTAACCCAATTCAAATCGAATCAAAAATTTAATGATTTTAAAAATTTTTCCGATCAACAAAGTTGGTTGAATTTTTATTTTCAAAAAAATCAAGATTCCTTAGCCCAACACGGGAACAAAAATAAAAGTCATTTTGAAAAAAATCCTTCCTTTAGTCTTCACTCTGCTTCTGCTTCTGCTAAAGAGAAAGAGAAAGAGAAAGAGAAAAAAGGTCCGATGGAAAAGTTTTTAAAACCTGATTTTTGGGAACCTCAAAAACGATTGATCTCCTTGGATACCAATTTAGCTTTTGGTTTTCGAAAGAATTTGCTTTTAAAACAAAATTCTTTTCTTCGAAAATATCATCGAAAAATGGTGGGATTATTCCATTTGAAAAAAAAACATCAAAAAAGTCAAAGCTTTACAGCGAAATCTTTATTTTTTAGAAATTCCCTTCCGCTTCTTATGCAGTTGCAGCAGCAGCAGCAGCAGCAGCAGCAGCAGCAGCTTTGGCAAAAAAATACAAACAATTTCACCCAACAAAAAACAACCCAAATCCATCCGGATTTTTTATTTCAACCTCTGCAATATTCCATTCATCAAAATCATACTCTTGTCAAAAAATATGGCTTTTATGGGCCTTATTTTTCAAAATTTTCAGCGACAAGAATAAGAAAAATACAAAATCCGAATTTACAAAGAATTCAACCAGCAGCTGCAGCGGTTTCATCGACCCAGAAAGGACCTTTCCCTTCCAATCAAAATTTAAACAAGGATGGGCAAAGCTTTTTCTCTCCAAATCCCAAAAATCACCAACAGATGGCCAATAAAAGCCATATTTTTAAATTTGATTTACAAACTTATTTTCAAAATTTTAAACCCACTCGATCTTTTTTACAAAATTTAGAAACCCATCAATTTTCCACAAATGCTTTCCTGATGAGTTTTAAGGAAGCGAACAAAGGGACCAAAGATTACAAGGATCAAGCAAAAAACCGAATTCTATCGAAAACCCCATGGGTGAACCAATGGGTCAATCAAAAAGGGTTTTTAGTTCGAAAAAAACGTTTAGAATCTTGGGTCCGGCGTCAATATTACGACTCGACAGATTTAATGAATGTTTTAATGGCAAATGGGATGGATAATTTTATGCGACGCCAACCTCCGGCTTATTTTTTAAATGGGCAAGAAGAAAAAATATTAAATTTAAAGCGTTTTTTACTTTTTGAATATTTAAATAGTTTACGATGGTATAGCGCCATGGAAAATTATAGTGGCATGAAAAATACCTTAAAAGGGGGAACCAAAAGTTTTTCAAACCGCTTTTATAATCAACAATTTAAAGGAACATTTCACAAAGTTCGACATCTCTTTTCCTTAACACCGAGTTCCAGTGGCGCCAATGTTTTAAAATTTGATCAACCTCTTTATAATGAATTCAATCAAACCAAAAGGTCGAATCCAAAGGCTTTAAACGCCGCGGATTCAGGGATCAAGAATCTTTATCTGCATGAAGAAATTTTACCGCAAAGATTTTCTTCCAACTTTGAGCCAAATCCCACCGCCAATCAAGATTGGCTGAGTCAATCCTTGACTTCATTAATTTCAACCCATCAAAATCAATTGACATCAGAATCGGAATTGGAATCGGAATCAGAATATGAATCAGAATCTGAATTAGAAGAATTCAACACTGAGCTGTCTTCCCAGGAAAAAAATAGGATTGGACCTGTTGGTCAAAATTTAGTGGAAATTTTGCGTTTCAATTTAAAAAGCAAATCAAGGGCCAAAAAAAGAGCCATCAATTGGAAAAATATTTATTTATTTAAAAAAAGACGCGAATGGGCCAAAGACTCCAAGTTGGCATCGAGGCGCATTTTTAAAAAATGGCAAAAAATGCCACAAATCCAAAAAATGGCCACAAAACGAATTGAAAATATGAAAATTTTTCAAAAAGAAAACACTCTGACTCTGAATCAAAATCGAGGGCGCGTCCAAACAAAAATACAAAAAAATGCAGGACCATTTTTAAACAAAACCGAATCAGCATCCGAATCCGAATCAGCATCCGCAGAAAAAATAAACCCTTTCCGATTTCCACGATTCAACGCGACGGGGCCAAATCAAAATCCCATAGAAAACTCATTTCAAAAAGTCAAAATTGAAAAAGCGTGTAAAAAAGCATTAAAATCTTTCAATTCGAAATATATAAATATAAATTTTCAAAAGACAAAGAAAAGGATGAATTATCTGAATGAAATTGAATTTCCGAATCCGAATCCGAATCCGAAAAAAAGAGAATTCTCAAATTTTAAAGAAAATAATCTATCAGCAGACAAAAACAAAAAATTTTCATGGATTCATTTCTTTTTCAGTCCATTTTCTATATTTAAGGGTCAAAAATCAATCATTCCGATTCGAGCCAAAAAAAACGTCCAAAATGAGAATTTAAGCAATGAAAATATCCAAAAAATATTATTAAATCCTCGAAGCCTATTTGCGCTTCATTTAAAATCTTATCAAAAAAAAAAAGACATTCAAAAAAATCACTATTTAAGTCAAAAAGCAACCCAATTTATTAGAGTGCAAAAAAAAAAATTTCCATCTGAAACATCCATATTAAGAACGCAATTAAGAAGGCTAGAGCAGGTTCAAAGGAAAGATTTTCAATATACATTTTTTAATAAAGTCGTTGATAAATATATCAAAAAATCTCCTGTTTTTGAAACAAATAAATATAGTCACGTTGATTTATTTCCAAGAATAAAAAACAATGACCCATTATTTTTACCAATCATTCAAAAAAATCGGGAGCAAAAATCATTTGATTCTTATTCTTATTCTTATTCTTATTCTGCTTTAAAAAAGAAAATGAAATCCTATTCTAAAAAACGGATTCCCATGTTAAAAAAAACGATTCAAATGGTTCAAAAAACGATTCCAATGGTTCAAAAAACAATGGTTAAAAAAACGATTCCAATGGTTCAAAAAACGAGTCAAATGGTTCAAAAAACGAGTCAAATGATTCATAAAAGGATTCCATATGATAAATATTTAACTTGGAAATGGTATGGAAATTTAAATTTAAAATGGAATGATTTCAAGAGGAAAATCGATGGAAAGCTTGTCGTTAGTGAACCCATGCTGCCACAAGTAGGCATTAGGCACTCTTGGGAAAAATATAAGAGAAAAATGATTTTGACTTTCATTCGTGATACGGGACCGAAGAAGGTTTTGCCTTTCATTTTTTATAAGGGACCTAAGAGGCTGATTTCGAAGGTATCTAAATTCAGTTTTTCGAAGGGATCTAAAAAAGTCCGTCAATCTTTGAGCGTTTTATTGAACAATTTCGTTTTATCGAAGAGATATTTCACTTTAAAAGCGAATCACTTCAAAACAAAAGGGATTGAATATCTGCGCCCTTTATTGGACGAGTTCGTCTTAAAGGAAATCAAGGAAAAAACAATCTTACTAAAGGATAAAATAAAGGAAAAAACAATCTTACTAAAAGATAAAATAAAGGAAAAAATAATCTTACTTAAAATAAAAGAGAAAGCAATCTTAATAAACGATATCATAAACTGTAGAACAGATCCTTCTGAAATAAATATACCCAATACACTTTACGAGATACTAAGGAATCTAGACGATAGACTAAGGAATCTAGACGATAGACTAGAGAGAGACTTAGAGAAAAACGCAAACAATGCAATCAAATCGAAAATTTTAGATTCTCAAAACTTTTCGGTTTCAAATAAGAATAAGAATAAGAATAACAAAGAATTCATTCACTATATCTGGACGAAAGAAAGTTTACAGCATGTGAATTCGGTGATGCCTTTTTTTAAACCCTCTGGAATGGTCTGGTTTCAAAAGGCTCCCATAGCTGATCGAACCTTTATAAAAAGAATTCAATCCATTCTCGGAAAAAGGGATTCAAAAAGAACCATTTTTTATAGAAGCTTTTTAAAAAAAAGAAAAAAAAACCTTCGGAAGTTTGGTTTGTGGAATCTAAAAAATTTAAGAAAAAAATCAAGAAACAAAAAGCATTCTTTTATTTTAATACCAAAAGTTTCAGTGAAACTCAAACGTAGACTGGACAAAAAAAAACAAGCGATTGCAAATAATAGATTTCAAGCCGTTGAAAAAATGGTTTACACTGCGAGCCTTTTCTATCAAAATTTAATATCCGCAAATTTTCTGGTTTTAGTTAAACCCCAAGGTCCTGCTATTCAAGAAACATTAAATTTACTTCAAAAAACATTAAGGCAAAATTTTAATGCTCCAACTTTAAAAATGATGGCCGATGATATTCAAGCTTTAGAAGACGAAATTTTGAATTTTTATTGTTCTCCAATGAGACAAGATGAAGACATATATTGGCTGAGATATTACCGGAGACCTTCTGCTCCATTTGATATTGCTTTTGATAACGCAATGATACATTACAATGAAATTAAAAAAAATTTTACTAAAATTAAAAAAATTATTGAAAAATTAACTTTGACTTTAACTGAACCAAAATTGAAAAATTTCACTGAATCAAAAGAATTAGCAACCAACTTAATCAATACTTTGGACTGTATACTCAAATCGAAAGATGCAATAATTCCAAAAAAATGGGATTTGCGTTTCTATGAAATGCAACAAAAAATCAAAAAAAAAATTCAACAAAATAAAAATAATTTTATTTTTGAAAATATATTTAGAAAAAAATATTTTTATTTTAAGTTGTTCAAGGATTTAGAGCAAAAAAAGAAAGCTGCAGAAGTTCGAGAAGCTCGATACACAGCGGATCAAATATCGAAACGTCAAAGACCAGAGTCCATTTCATTAAAAAACAAAGACGTATTCGAATTCGAATTCGAATCTGAATCCGAATCTGAATCCGAGAAAAAAAAAGAAATAAACAAAATAATCGACGATATCATTAAAAAAGCAATTCGTTCGATCGAAAAAAAAGAAAAAAAAGAAATAAACAAAATAATCGACGATATCATTAAAAAAGCAATTCGTTCGATCGAAAAAAAAGAAAAAAAAGAAATAAACAAAATAATCGACGATATCCTTAAAGAAGAAATTCGTTTGATCGTAGAAGAAGAAAACAAAATGATCGACGATATTCTTGAAGAAGAAATAAACAAAATTCTTGAAGAAGAAATAAACAAAATATCTGAATTAAAATCTGAATCTGAATCAAAATTCGAATCTGAATCAAAACTCGAATCAAAATCCGAATCAAAATCAGACTCAGACTCAGAATCAGACTTATTACCAGAATCAGAATCAGACTTATTACCAGAAAGAAATAATATTTTGAAATTATCAGCAACAGAAATAAATTATATTTTAAAATTACCAAACATAAGTGATATTTTGAACTTACCAGCAACACAAATAAGTGATATTTTAAAAAAATTAACAAACATAAATGATCATTTACAAAAATTACCAGAAAATATTGATATTTTGGGCTTATCAGACACAGAAAGCAGGGCTCTTAATAAATTAGTAGACATAAGTGATCTTTTAAAATTATCAAAAATAAAAGATATTATTTTGAACTTATCAGAAACAGAATTCAGTGATATTTTAAAATTACCAAACATAAGTGATATTTTGAAATTACCAAACATGATTGATATTTTTAAAATACCAGAAATAAATGATATTTTGAACTTATCACAAACAGAAATAAATGAAATTTTTAACTTACCAAAAACACAAAAATCTGAATCAAAATCCGAATCAGACTTACAATCAAAATCCGAATCTGAATTTGAATCAAAATCCGAATCTGAATCAAAATCCGAATCTGAATCAAAATCTGAATCAAAATCCGAATCAAAATCAGACTCAGACTCAGAATCCGAATCAAAATCCGAATCTGAATCAAAATCTGAATCAAAATCCGAATCAAAATTAGACTCAGACTCAGAATCCGAATCAAAATCAGACTTACAATCAGACTCATACTCAGAATCAGACTTATTACCAGAAATAAGTGATATTTTGAACTTATCACAAACACAAATAAATGAAATTTTTAACTTACCAAAAACACAAAAATCCGAATCAAAATCCGAATCAGACTTACAATCAAAATCAAAATCCGAATCTGAATTTGAATCAAAATCCGAATCTGAATCAAAATCCGAATCTGAATCAAAATCCGAATCTGAATCTGAATCCGAATCTGAATCAAAATCCGAATCCGAATCTGAATCCGAATCTGAATCCGAATCCGAACCAGAACCAGAACCAGAAGTAGAATTCGACCCTTCAATCCCTTCTGGCTTTACCGTATTAACTCCTAGTATACAGCAAAAAATTAACAACCAGGTTGCTTCTTTTTTTTATAGAATGGCGGAATATTCTAAGAGAAAAGAAGAGCGTGACGCTATGAAAAAAGAAAAGCTTATTTTAAAGGAGGCTATGAAAAAAGAAAAGCGTAGTTTAAAGGATGCTATGAAAAAAGAAAAAAAAATAAACAAAATAATCGACGATATCATCGAAAAAGTAATTCGTTCGATCGAAGAAAAAAAAAAAGAAAAAGAAAAGCTTCGTTTAAAGGATGCTATATTAATAATAAAAGGCTTAAAAGACAAAAAAGACAAAATAAAAGACAAAATATATCGAAACCGTCTCGATTTAAAAAAAAAAAGACTCCAAGAGGCGGGTTTCAACATATTGGCAGAAGATCAAACAGCTCGAGCAACTTTTTCAAATCCAAAGGCTCTAGGATTGCTAACGAAGTCTGAAATAGGGAGAAGTATAGGGAAACTGCTAGAATCCGTGATATCGGACTCATTAGAAAAGAATAAGACAAAAGAAAAAGAAAAAGAAAAAAAAGAGGACGTATTGGCACTAAAAAACGAAATAAATTATCCCCCTTTGCTTTCCAGGCTTTCCAGGCTATTTCCACAAATAGATTTGAAAAAAGAATTGAAAATTTTAAATTCTCAGTTTGGATTCAGCGGGAAAAACGACACCATAAGCAAAGATCCGTTGGGATTCGGCGGGAAAAACGACACCATAAGCAAAGATAAGTTTCGATCAAAATTGCAGAAAAAGAGAAAGAAACGTAAATATTTGCAAAAATCCCAATATAAAAGGAAAGAAAATATTTGGACCATTTTGAATGGACTTCGCCAAAGGCCAAACTTTCACGATAAAAATAAAAATATATTCCAAAAACAAAATTTAATCTTCCCTCAAAGCTTTTGGAGAAAAAAACAAAAGATTGGAATTCCTTCGACTAAAAGTCCCTTGTATACCTCTAAATCTTTGATTCAGATGAAATCGAAAGACTACAATATTGCTGGTGAAAAGATTTTACAAAAGTCTGGAAAACTTTTACAAAAGGCGGAGGACTTTAAAAGATTTATAAATACAACAAATGAATTTTTAAAGAAAAATACGAAGGCTCTTAATAAAAGGCGAAAAAAAAAATTCATGGATTTCATCAAAACTCGAAAAGGACCTTTAAAGCCCATCAAAAATAGCATCAATGTAAGCTTTTTTAAAAATAATATTTCAAAGCATTTATTAGAAATTTATGAAAAATTTGATTCATCTAAAAAGAAAATTTATCAAAATAAAGTTCGATGGTTTAATGGAGGGCATTCTTTTTTAAATATGAATGAGCTGAAAAAAGATGAAGTGAATTGGGGTCACCAACCCAAAATTGAATTTAAACCCGATTTTTTATTTTTATCAAATTTAAATGTTTCTATTTATCCTTTTCGTTTAAAGGGGTCTTTTCTACAAAAAAAGAAGCCAAGAGTCAATGCCAATAAATCTTCGGATTTCACAGCTTCTGATTCATATTCATATTCAAATAAATCTTCGAATTTCACGGCTTCTGATTCTGATTCATATTCAAATTCTGATTCATATTCGAATTCGGATTCATATTCTGATTCATATTCGAATCCTGAGTTTCATTTAAAAAATTATATTGGTGAAAATCCTTTTTTTAAGGAAGTTTTATTGTTTTTTAAAGACCTCAAAGATTCTTTCTCTTTAAAACTTATTAAGAATGGCGATTCCATTCTTAATAAGTTGAAGGCATTGGATGAATTGGATGCATTGGATTCAAAAAATAGGGTTCCCTCTGAAAAGAAATCGGGTTATTCTGCTCTTTTTCATGAAATTTTATCTTTTTTACCAAAACTCAAAGATACGCTCTCTTTTTTAATAGCAAAAGAACCTATCATTCTTAATGTCGATTCCATTCGTTATAACGATTCCATTCTTGATAAGTTGGCTGAATTGGATGCATTGGATGCATTGGATTCAAAAAATGGCGTTTCCTCTGAAAAGAAAAAAGAATTCTTCAATCAGAACAAGAATAAGAATCAGAAAGAAAAAAAAAACCATATCAGAATCAGAAGTGATGAAAAATATCGCTTCAGTCAAAATAAAGAGACGAACCTTTCAGAAAATGAAATATTTCACTCTTTTTATGAGAATCTAAACTGGGGTTCATTAAATACAAATTCATTGAATGAGAATAGCTTATCAAATCGACGTTTTTTCAAAGATTTGAATCCCATGCCATTTTATGTGGGTTGGGATGAGAGTTTAAGAAAATTACAAATCACCAATCGGTTATTATCAAGACAAGACGCCGGTTATCGAATGGAATCCTTTGATTTTAAAAAGGATTTAAACTCTCCTTCTCCTTCTCCTTCTCCTTCTTCGAATCCATTTGAGAATCAAAAGAATGCCATTGATTTTGAATGGCCTTTAAATGGAACAAATGCCGCCACAACTTTATTTTCAATGTTCCCTTTCGTCACCCCTCCCCGTTTATTTTTAGAAAAAGATTTGATTCAAAATTATGATGATAATAATTTGAACCCCCAAAAGAAAGGAATTCCATTTTCCGCTTTAAAAAATACACAAAAGATTAAAGACCAAAAAAAGCATTTAATTAAAGTGAAAATTGAAAATTTAAAAATAAATAAAATCGTTCAAAACATAATGGAAAAAAAATCCCCAATTAAAAGGTTCAAAAATAGTGACAAATATGAAAATTATAAAAACATAAGCGAAAAAATGAGTACAGATTTTTTAATAAGAAAATTTGCTCCCTTAAATCAATTCAGTTTAAAACAAACCCTTAACCCATTTATCCATTTAAATCCAAATAAGAATAAGAATAAGAAAGAGAAAAAAAAACACCATTTCCAAATAAGAAAAAGAAAAAGTTCATCAGAATCTTTAATTGCACCAAAATTCAATTTATTACGATTATTTCGGAATGGGTTTGCGTCAAACCATCGAGGGACTCGAATTCGAAATTTCGAGAAAAATTTATTACCAAGAATTAATTACCCCTTCATCATAAATGGCTTTAATTTGAATTTGCACCGCGTTCCGCAGAAGAAACTAGGGAGCCGCAAGAAACCTAAGCGGAAACAAAAAACAAACGTACACTTCAGAAATTTATTAAAAAAACAAAAAAAAAAAGATTTACCAAAGAAATTAGAACAAAAATATGGTTGGCAAAAGTTAATGTTTAGACAAAGGAGGACCCAAACGAATCAAAACAAAAAACAGAAAAAAATACTAAGAAGGTATCAAAACTATAAATACATCAAGTATCGTACTTTGATTGATGCGTCAAAATCAACAAAATCAAACGCAATCAAAAAAAAAAATTTATTTTTAAAGGTTCGAAAAAGACCATTATTGCGTCGAAGTTTAGGAATTCGTTTTAAAAATAAATCCTTTTTTTGGCCAAAAAAGACCCATGATATTTTTAATAATAATTGGTTCATTTTAAACAATTGGAAAAAGAAAAGCCAGGATTTTGTTCAAAAGTTGAAACTGAAAGAAAGATTAAGCAACGGTTCTACCGCATTCCGCTTGTTTTTCGACGACATACTGCCTATGGAGGTACTAGCGCTTGTCATAAATTGGCCTCCTCCTGATATTGAGGACATTGAGGAATATATAAAGTATTATGGAAGGATGGGAGTTTTTCAGTATGGCTGGGCGCTAATGAAAATAAAACACGAGTCCTTTAAAGACGACCTCATAGATGACATAGCACTATTCGTCAATATGGTATACACAAGTCCAAAGTTTTTAAAACATTTCTTAAAAACCCTGGATTTTGGTCTGTTGAATCCATTCACCAATCTTTCGAATGGGAATCTTTCCCTTCTAATTGGAAATAATGTTTCTATTGTCAATAAAAAAACAATTCAAAAAATCAAACGATCAAAAAATAAAAAGCATAAAAAGAAAAAAATGAACAATCAATATTTAAATAAAAAGAAAAAGAAAAAAATGAACAATCAATATTTAAATAAAAATAAAAAGCATAAAAAGAAAAAAATGAACAATCAATATTTAAAAACAAATGTCGAAAACTCTAATTCTCTTAAAATAACAAATGAAAGAGAATTTTCAAAACGTCCAAGAAACCCAAATAAAAGTTTTTACCAACCCATTTTAACGCCTTATAATATTCTTTATGATGTTTTACCAGGGCATAGCCGAATGACCCCGAAAATTCAAAAAAAACCTTTGCCCGGAAGTTCGGTTCGGATTATTGAAACAGCTTACCGTTGGCTTAAAACGGCGCCTCTAGGCAAGTTGATGCGTAATAAAAGGGATCAAAAGCACCGCCGTTATTTAACGTCTTTACTTCACGGATGGGGACTTCAACAATTGAGTTATTATACTTTGGCAAAAATTATGAATTCTTCAAACAATTTAAAAGATTTCGATTCAAACTCTTATTTAAAAATAAAACTTTTGGGGATTGATAATTTAAAGAATGGCAATAAGGATAAGAATAAGAATAAAAATAAGAATATTTTCAATTCTGAGGAAGAAAAAAATAAAAAATTCTCTGAAAATTCTTATAAAAATCATTTGAATTCTTTATTATCTCGTCACTCTCTATTTTTTAAACAAAAACTTCAAAGTGATAAGTTTAGAGCGCATAGGAGTCAGCTGCGTTCTTTTGAAAGAAAATCCAGAAAAGTTTCAGAAAATAGTATTGATTTATCAATGCATCTTTATGATCGTTGGTTCTATTATTATTCTAAGGGTGAAAGCGATACTTTATTAGCTAAATGCCTCGATTTATTCGGGTTAGGAAATTTAATGCAACGTTTTGAAAAATATACTAAAGAGAAACAGAAACAAAAAGAGTCTTTGCATGAAAACAAATTTTCATATATTTTTAAACAAGAACAGACTTCAAGAGATAAGAATTCAAAATTTAAAAAAGATCGTATGGATTCATTAAAAAAATTTCTGATTCAAAATAAACGTGTGCTTATGGGTCTAAATAAACGTCTCCAGTATTCATTTAAGCCTTATTTTAAAAAAAAATTGAAAAAATGTGAAGAAAAAAGGAAAGAAAAAGAAATGGTCATCGAAATGCAAAAAAGGTTCACTATCAGAAAAAAACCAATTCAGCAACCCAAAAAATTCGCGGATCTCCAACAAATTCAAAAAATGCTTATGAACCTAGCCGTACCCGCTGTTTGGAAGAATCATTTCTCAGTATTTCCTCCTTTATTAAATGAGTTTTCGGATGCTATGGTCCACAAAAACAATTTAGGGTTACAAAAAACCCAAAAAAAGAAAAAAAAGAAAAAAGCAGAAGATGTTCTAAGACCTGAGATGGAATTTTCAGTTTTTACTGCAGACCCGAAAAAACATGATCATCAATTGACAAAAACAGTCAATAGACATTATCCTTTATTAGGTGGATATGTTTGGCCGGGAGATTATTTAAGATTACAAACCATTCGCATTCCAAAAGAACGATTGAATCAATATCTCTTAAATATTTCTCAATATAATAAGAATAAGAATCAAAACGAATTTGATAATCCAATGCCTGAAACCAAATCATTAGGGACTGAAGAAAAAAAAGGCTCCCGAATCAAACGTTTAACAAAAATTGAAAAAAAAATCCGTGAATTTAGGGAAACGATTTAAAAAAATTTGGTTTAATTCATTTGACTCAAAGAACTCTATTTCGTCTGTCATTCGAAAAATTTGACTGAAAATGAATTATAAAATATTTGGATTTAAATTAAAGCTTAAGCTTAAAACGAAATCGAAATATTTCTTGTCAAGCAAATTTAAACCTTCAGATTTAAAAGTCAAAAAGAAAAATAAAACCTTAACTTTGAACGGACTCTTTTTATTTTATTTTCCTTTGTATTAAAAAAAAGCTCTGGAAAAAAAGAAGTGAAGGTTTCGTTTTGGAATAAATGAACCTTTAAAACTTAACGTTCTTTTATTCGTATTCTTATTAAACACTACGGCTGACTTTGCATGAATCGAAATTGTAATAAATTTTTGATTCATGCAAAGTCAGCCGTAGTGTTTAAAGTTTTAGCTTAGCAACCTTAAACCTTGAAGTTTCACAATTAAATTAAATTTAATTTAATTTAATTGTGAAACTTCAAGGTTATGATCTTAATTTCCTCTTTGAATAAAAAATGGAATTAAAGTTTAAGCGAGAACGTCATTATATAATAAGATTTATTATTATATAGGTGAATACTATTTTTTCCTTAAAAATTAACAAAAATAATTTTAAAATGAAAATTATATTTGTTAATTTTTAAACCGAATCCAGTTTAAAACGAAACAAAGTTTTGTTTTTTGTCTAAAGTCTGCGAAAAACGAGCATGAAATCTATTTTAGTAAGTCTTGTTTCCATATTTAAATTTTGTTTCTAACATTCACGATAGGAGGGGAAAAAATTTAAATATGGACAGTTTATTATTCACTTCAAACGTATTAAAGTCTTAAAGTCTTAAAGTCTTAAAGTCTTAAAGTCTTAAAGTCTTAAAGTCTTAAAGTCTTAAAGTCTTAAAGTCTTAAAGTCTTAAAGTCTTAAAGTCTTAAAGTCTTAAAGTCTTAAAGTCTTAAAGTCTTAAAGTCTTAAAGTCTTAAAGTCTTAAAGTCTTAAAGTCTTAAAGTCTTAAAGTCTTAAAGTCTTAAAGTCTTAAAGTCTTAAAGTCTTAAAGTCTTAAAGTCTTAAAGTCTTAAAGTCTTAAAGTCTTAAAGTCTTAAAGTCTTAAAGTCTTAAAGTCTTAAAGTCTTAAAGTCTTAAAGTCTTAAAGTCTTAAAGTCTTCTTAAAGTCTTAAAGTCTTAAAGTCTTAAAGTCTTAAAGTCTTAAAGTCTTAAAGTCTTAAAGTCTTAAAGTCTTAAAGTCTTAAAGTCTTAAAGTCTTAAAGTCTTAAAGTCTTAAAGTCTTAAAGTCTTAAAGTCTTAAAGTCTTAAAGTCTTAAAGTCTTAAAGTCTTAAAGTCTTAAAGTCTTAAAGTCGCAGTTGTGAGATTGACCTAAAACTTTCCTTTACGACTCAGCTTAAAAAATTTTAGGGTATTTCTGAAACGGTTAAATGAATAAATTTTGTATTATTTATGTTATAATTAATAATAACTATTTTAAAACCAAAATAAGTTGAAATTTTTGTATGAGTTCTAAATTATTTTATAAATAATATTGCGATATTAGATATTAGATATTAGATATTAGATATTAGATATTAGATATTAGATATTAGATATTAGATATTAGATATTAGATATTAGATATTAGATATTAGATATTAGATATTAGATATTAGATATTAGATATTAGATATTAGATATTAGATATTAGATATTAGATATTAGATATTAGATAAATAAAAATAAAAATAAAAATAAAAAAAAAATAAATATAAAAATAAAAATAAAAATAAAAATAAAATAAAAATAAAATAAAAATAAAAATAAAAATAAAAATAAATATAAAAATAAAAATAAAAATAAAAATAAAAATAAAAATAAAAATAAAAATAAAAATAAAAATAAAAATAAAAATAAAAATAAAAATTGAACACTAAAATTTCATTCTTAGTGTCAACTCCTTTTTTATCATTTACAATCATAAAAAAGAAATATCTTCGTATTCTTATCCAATTTTAACAAAATTTTAAATGAAATAAAAGTTTATTAAAATCCTGTTTTAAATGACGACTTAAGAATTCTACTCTACTATTTCGATGGTTTAATTGATAAGCGATACAGTTTGAAAATTATTCTTCAAATTATGTTAACTCTAAAAATTTTTGTTTACACGGTTGTAACTTTTTTTGTTTGTCTATTTGTATTTGGATTTTTATCTAATGACCCAGGCCGTAACCCAGGAAACAAAGATTCATAAAAAAACTTTCTTTTCTTATTTTTTTAATTGAATATTTGTTTGACTTTTATTCAATTAAAAAAATTCAAGCCCTTGATTCTGTTAAGAGGGAGGATTAAAGTCAATAAAAAAATGTTAAAATCACTTATTTTCGATTTTTTAGTCTTTTCTTTATTCTTTAAAGAATAAAGAAAAGACTAAAAAATCGAATCAACCTAATATTTAAATAATATATTTTCAAACATTGAATGAATTAAAAAAGTTAAACTCTCAAAAGCGGATAATGGGACTCGAACCCACGACATCTACCTTGGCAAGGTAATGCTCTACCAACTGAGCTATATCCGCATCAATTCAAATTTATTTTTAGATTCTCAATTCGTTTTGGGTTACCTGGGACTCGAACCCAGAACTTATCGGTTAAAAGCCGAGTACTCTACCATTGAGTTAGCAACCCAAAAACATTATCTTTATAAACATAATAAAGAATTTTTATTTTTTTTGCAAATTTTATTTTTTTATGATTATCAAAACCGAATCATTTCTTCTGAAAATCTCCTGTATTTTGAATCAATATAGACTCTATAGTATATATAATTATTCACCTAATAGACTGATTTAAAACCGGAGCGAAATAAAAAATTTATATATATATTAAAAAAAAATAATTACCTTAACTTAATTTTTTGACTTAAAGAAATAATAATTTAGCCTTTTGTTTTTTTCTTATCTATTTTTATAAAGTTTATTTTTTTTTATTTATACGATTTTTAAATTTATAGATAAAAAAATAATATTTTATTTATTTTATTCCGTAAAATAATTTTTCAGAAAATAGTACGCATCAATTTAACTCAATCTATAACTGTGTAATAAAATTTAATATGAATTTAAATTTTTAAAAATAAAAAACGAAATGAGAGCATTTATATTATTTTAAATGAAGAAAAATATAATTTACCTACTGGTTAAAATCAATGCAAAAAAGGGTCAAAAATTATGGTCTCAACGTCAATTTTAACATTGGAACCTTTACAATGTTAAAATTGAGTCTGTTTGGATTGATCTTTTTTGCTGAATTAAATATGAATATGAAAATAGGAAAGAAGGTCTAACAATATGAATATTCATATTGTTATGAATATGAAAGAAGGTATGACCTAAATTTTCTCTTAACTGTGCATTTAATGTTAATATATTTAAAATAAATCCTTTATTTTAAGTCGGCAAAACTGAGAAAACGGAGTTTATACTCTACACTTTATTTATATTTATCTTTGTGGGAAAATTTTTTGTTAAGCAAATAATAACAGTTTAGGGACATTAAAAAAAGCTTTGTTTAGAAAAATAAATATTTTCTCTTTTCAAAAAAAGGGAACCAAATAAGAATAAGAATAAGAATAAGAATAAGAATAAGAATAACAATAAGAATAACAATAAGAATAACAATAAGAATAACAATAACAATAACAATAACAATAACAATAACAATAACAATAACAATAACAATAACAATAACAATAACAATAACAATAACAATAACAATAAGAATCAGAATCAGAATCAGAATCAGAATCAGAATCAGAATCAGAATCAGAATCAGAATCAGAATCAGAATCAGAATCAGAATCAGAATCAGAATCAGAATCAGAATCAGAATCAGAATCAGAATCAGAATCAGAATCAGAATCAGAATCAGAATCAGAATCAGAATCAGAATCAGAATCAGAATCAGAATCAGAATCAGAATCAGAATCAGAATCAGAATCAGAATCAGAATCAGAATCAGAATAAAAATGACAATGACAATGAGAATAAGATTAAAATTGATTTATCTTTGTTTTATAAAATCCCGTTATTTAAATTTTATCACCATTTTTATGAAAATGCGTCCAGAAGAAATCAGCATGATTATCATGCAACAAATCGAAGAATATAATCAAGAAGTTCAAGTTGTTAATTTCGGAAATGTTTTCCAAGTTGGTGATGGAATTGCCCGTATTTATGGTTTAGAAAAAGTAATGGCGGGTGAACTTTTAGAATTTGAAGATGGTACAATTGGAATTGCTTTAAATTTAGAATCAAAAAACGTAGGAGCTGTTTTAATGGGAGATGGCTTAGATATAAAAGAAGGAAGTAAAGTTCGTGCAACAGGAAAAGTTGCTCAAATCCCTGTAGGAGATGGGTATTTAGGAAGAGTTGTTGATTCTTTAGCCCGTCCAATTGATGGAAAAGGAGAAATTGTAACAAAAGAAACAAAATTAATTGAGTCACAAGCTCCAGGGATTATTTCTCGACGTTCTGTACACGAACCATTACAAACAGGTCTTTTAGCTGTTGATGCTATGATTCCTATTGGACGCGGTCAATTTCTGGCCCTTTAAAGGTTTAAGCGAAACTTTTGAGAAAAGTTTAGAACTTGGCTTTTAACGCAGGAAACTATATGCTGGAATCGAGAGTTTATTTTTTATTATAAAAAAGGCGTACATGAATATAAGTGACATATTGACTTTTTTAAAATGAATCTCATATTGATTTTTTTAATATAGAATTTTTTCTTATCTTATGTGTCCCATTCATTGTGAAAACTGTCCTTTATATCTCGAAATCAGCAGGAAACCAAAAGCTTGAATTTCTTATTTAACCTTTCGTTAGTTTAATTCTACAATTCAAGAATTAGTAGGATCCTCAGAGACTCTACGTTTCCTAACAAAAATCAAAAAACTCAATAAGAATAAGAATATTAAATGTCGTTGTAAAACCTTGTTTTAGTTATACCTTGTTAGGGTATCTGTTCTTTATTATTCTTATTTGGATAGGTTTAACAAGTAGGGAATTAAAGGTATCGTCAAACATAAGATGTTTGACTAAAATGTATAGATCTTTAAAATAAAATGACAAAAAACTTAAGATAATTATTATGATAAAGACACAATTCAAAACGAATGATGATGAAAAATGGAATCAATGGTTTGCTGGATTAACAGATGGCGATGGTTGTTTTTACATTAATAAAAAAGAAAAAACAATAAGTTTTGAAATGACCACGCACGTTATAGATGCTCGCATTCTTTATAATATCAAAAATAAACTGAAAGGAGGAACTGTAAAATTACGAAGCCATGCACAAGCTATGAGATATCGTGTGAAACAAAAAAATGTTATTCTTGATATTGTTCATCGATTAAATGGTCGACTGCAACTCAAAAGTCGTTTCAGTCAGTTTGAGGAAGTTTGCCGAATATTGGATATTCCACTTTTTCCTTCTCCAGTTTTGTTAGATAAGCAAGATGCTTATCTTTCTGGATTCATTGATGCTGATGGAAGTTTTACAATTTCTGTAACTCGGTCGACTGCTGAAGATTCACAAAAGGATGGTGTAGAAGGAAGAAGTATTCGATTAACAAATTCCGGTTCACATAATCAAATTTCAGTGAAAATTACGAGTGTGAGTTATGAACACTTGAAATTCATTCAAAAATCTTATGGGTTCGGAAAGATTTATATTGAAAAAGCGAATGTAAAAAACAAATCTCCAAAGCAAAAATATCATTGGACCCTTAAATCGTATGAAGATTTTCAGTTTCTTTACGATTATTTAAAAAGACATCCTTTAAAATCTGTCAAAATGCATCGTATGCGGTTATCCTTTATTTATTTTAAATACAAACAATTGGGATATCATTTAAAGCCAGTTCATACAATTGAATTTAAAATTTGGAAAAAATTCAGTCAATCATGGTTCAAATATAGTTATTAATCATAAGTTTGAAAATCCCTTGAATCCTTGTATAAGATTCTTTTTGATTTTTGTTAAAGATTGAGTCCGCATTTGATCGAATCAATTTCATGGATTCAAAAATCAAATGGCGCAGCGTGAACTTATCATTGGTGATCGTCAAACAGGAAAAACTGCTATTGCTGTTGATACAATTCTAAATCAAAAAGGGAAAGATGTTGTTTGTGTTTATGTAGCTATTGGTCAAAAAGCATCTTCAGTTGCGCAAGTTGTAAATACGTTACGAGAACGTGGCGCTCTTGATTATACTATTATTGTTACAGCCAATGCGGATTCTGCAGCAACTTTACAATATTTAGCTCCTTATACAGGAGCTGCTTTGGCAGAATATTTTATGGTGCGACCTGTTTCATTATATCAAAATAATGGGGGGGCTTTAGTTGCATAAAACTAAAGCCACCTAACTAATACGATTGAGGGAGAATTACCCTAGAAGTGCCTTGACTTCTCCTCTTGGGTTTGATAGTAGGAAGTAGCAACTCCTATAAAGTTTAGCAAAGCCTAGGAGTAGTGTACAACATAATGGATTATATTTAAGTATCTTGCATCGAAATTCGGCGTATGGAGAAATCCATATAGGTGCTTAGCAATAATAGACTACGAGGGCATGTCGTAAAGTGTACTCGCAAGGATATCGTAAGAAGTCTGAAGGTATAATGTATGATCCTAAATACACACATATTGAATCGTATTGGAACTGGTTAACCTTATTTACTTCTCTCGTTCATTTATGAGACGGCAGCTGGCCTTATGGGTAAATAAGGGGAGAAAACCTCAAGAAGCCAACGCTTAAACGAACTTTATTGGAGTTTGAGATATGCTGACGTGAGGTGCGCAAGCTTAGATTTTATGAAATCACATATGAGCAAATTATATAATAATTTAGCGTGGAACACGGTGAATTGGGCGAAAGTTCGAAAACGTGTTACAAGATTACAAAATAGAATCTTTAAGGCCAAAGGGAAAGGTTTAACCGATACGGTTGTTGGTCTGCAAATCAAACTAATTAACAGCTTAGATGCAAGATTATTATCTGTATTACAAGTCACAACTTATAATAAAGGGAGTAAAACTGCTGCAGATGCAGATGCAGCTGCAGACGGAGTTGATCGACAAATCGTTACGAAATCCGAAACAAAGCTTAAAATGGCTTTGAGATTAAGACTCGATGGAAAAGCAAAACCAATCCGTCGAGTATGGATCCCTAAACCAGGTAAAATTGAAAAACGTCCCCTAGGGATTCCTACCATTATGGACAGAGCTAAACAGCAATTAGCCTTGTTCGCTTTAGAACCCGAGTGGGAAGCTGTATTTGAGCCTAATTCATATGGTTTCCGAAAAGGTAGAAGTTGTCACGATGCTATTGAAGCAATTTTCCTATGTCTAAGACATAAACGTACTAAATACGTTTTTGACGCAGATATTAGCAAATGTTTTGACAAAATCGACCATACTGTCCTATTAAGGAAATTAAATACGTTTCCTCAACTGCAACGACAAATCGAAGCTTGGTTGAAAGCTGGTATTATGGAAGTCTATGCAAATAAAACGAAATCTTACAACTCAATATCCAGAAATGACATAGATACATCACAAGGTGGAATTATTTCTCCGTTACTAGCTAATGTCGCTTTACACGGTTTAGAGGAACATCTGAAAGAATTCTGTGCAAATAAAATAGATAAAAAAGTTTTCAATACGGGTTCAAAAAAAAGGCGCAAGAGCGCTTGTGGTGTTATTCGTTACGCAGATGATTTTGTGGTTATCCACGAAAACAAAGAAGTTCTTGAATTATGCATCGCACAGGTTAAAAGTTGGCTTATGACCGTGGGTTTAGAAATGAGTGAAGAAAAATCCAAACTTCAATCTGCTGCAGATGCAAAAGACGCACGCAACGGTTTTAATTTTCTCGGTTTCCAAATTATTCTTGTTAAAAGAGGTCGTGCATTAAACCATCCATATAAAGTTAAAATTGTTCCTGCTAAAGCGAATTGTCTTCGATTTTTAAGCAAAGTAAGAACAGTAATTACAAGAGCGAAAGCTTGGTCTTCTTATGATCTTATCCGAGTTTTAAAACCCATTTTTATTGGATGGGCAAATTACTATCGATTTAGTGAATGCAAAAATACTTTTTCAAAAATGTACTATATGATCTTTGGTATGCTTCGTGCTTGGGCTTTTCGTAGAGACACCAGAAATGGTCGTCTAAACATCAAGCAAAAGTATTTTCCCTCTGGGAACACTTATGTGTTCCATGGCCGTTCTTACAAAGATAATTGGACTCTGGTGGGTCAGAACAAGCAAAAAGATGGTATTAAGGTTCATAACTTTTTACCGCACTTGAATTGGGTCGAATCTAGCAAACACGTTAAAATAAAAGGTAATAAAAGTCCATTTGACGGCGATTCTATCTATTGGGCAAAACGTTTGGCTAAATATTCCAATTTCTCAAATAGTATGGTTAAAATTATGAAATTTCAAAATTTTAAATGTACTATATGCAACGAGTTCTTTATACTTGGAGAAAGATTGGAAATTGATCATATTATTCCCAAATCTCAAGGCGGTAATAACAACTTTAAAAATCTACAACTATTACATAGAATTTGTCACGTTGGTAAAACACATGATCAGAATGTCTCTCTAATCAATATCCGAGATCTTAAGCGACGAAAAGAATCTGAAATGCAAATATGTTCACAAGATTCGTTAGAAGATATTTATGCTTCGGATTCGGAAGATTAATAAAGACGATCCACCTAAGTCCTAAAACTTCGCTTCGTCAGGACATATTGATTAATAACTTATCTGTTAAGTTTTTTTCTAAAACAGCCTTAAGTAAACTTGCAGGAGCCGTATGAGGTGAAAGTCTCACGTACGGATCTGAAGATGAGTCTGGAGGGTGACCTCTAGGCTTAATTTAATTATAAAGGACGTCATACTCTTGTGATTTATGATGATTTATCAAAACAAGCTCAAGCATATCGTGAAATGTCTTTACTTCTTCGTCGTCCGCCTGGACGTGAAGCTTATCCTGGTGATGTATTCTATTTACACTCACGTTTACTTGAAAGAGCCGCAAAATTAAGTGATGCTCTAGGAAGTGGAAGTATGACTGCTCTTCCGATTGTTGAAACTCAAGAAGGTGATGTTTCAGCCTATATTCCAACAAATGTTATTTCAATTACAGATGGCCAAATTTTCCTTTCTGGATCCATTTTTAATGCTGGAATTCGACCTGCTATTAATGTAGGAATTTCTGTTTCTCGTGTAGGATCAGCAGCTCAACCAAAAGCAATGAAACAAGTTGCTGGTAAATTAAAACTTGAATTAGCGCAATTTGCAGAACTTGAAGCTTTTTCACAATTTGCTTCTGATCTTGACCAAGCAACGCAAAATCAACTTGCTCGAGGTCAACGTTTACGTGAAATTTTAAAACAAGCACAATCTTCGCCTTTATCACTTGAAGATCAAGTAATAAGTATTTATGCAGGGACAAACGGTTACTTAGATCGTCTTGAAGTTTCAAAAGTTCGTAATTTCTTATTAGGACTAAGAAAACTAATGACTTCTAAATTTCCTCAATATGCTGAAATTCTTCAAAAAACTTTAACCTTAACACCAGAAGCTGAAACTTTATTAAAACAAGGGTTAGAACAATATCTGGAAGAATTTGCAGCCACTGCATAAGCAACCTAAATTTTATGAAGTGAATAAATAGTATAAAAAAATACAATTTGTTCATTTTAAACGCATATAAAAAGTCCCTGGACTCTTTTTAGCCTAAAATTTTTTTGTGCACAAAATTTGTTGGAGCCTTATGATCAATCTTGCCTTCCTCCTTCTAGCCTGGCGAGCTAAGGTGGCGCCTGCCGATTTCACATGAAATTGGAAAAATTGGAATGATTCCCTTAAGGTTGAATAAGTTTATCATTTAGGGAGTATGATGAATCTCTATTTAAATTTTTTTTCATTTTTCTGCCCTTTAAAATATTGAGATTATATTGATATTTTTATCTTTTATTAAAAATATCAATATAATCTCAATATTTTAGAAAGATTTAAAAGAATAAAGAATAAATATATTTCCTTAAATTTTTATTAGCGTTTAGAACTCTATTCTCTATTTGGTTGTTAAAAAGGAATCGTTAAACAAAAAAATTCGTTTTAAAGTTTATATTATTTTTATTTAAAATTTAAAAAGAATTTTCTATGAATTCCTTTATTAAAAAAAATTTCAAAATATTATAAAATTTTCAAACTATGTTACATGGTGAAAATAATTTGAATTTATTTTCAAATTCAAATCCCATTTTTGATCTTTCAGAAGTTGCGGTTGGAATTCATTATTATTGGCAAATAGGCGATTATCAAATTCATGGGCAAGTTTTATTAGTTTCATGGTTTGTCTTAGGAAGTGTGATTCTATTTGGTTTAATTGCCAATCAAAATTTAAAACCTCTTCCGGAAGGTCTTCAGAATTTTTCGGAATTAGTTACGGAATTTATTCGTGATTTAGCGAAAACTCAAGTTGGTGAAGAAGAATATTTAAAATGGGTGCCTTTTTTAGGAACCATTTTTATTTTTATTTTTGTTTCAAATTGGTCGGGAGCTTTATTGCCTTGGCGTCTTATTGAATTACCAAAAGGTGAATTAGCGGCTCCAACGAATGATATCAATACAACTGTAGCTTTAGCTTTATTAACTTCAATTTCATATTTTTATGCCGGTATTCGTAAAAAAGGATTAGGTTATTTTAAAAGGTATGTTCAACCCGCCGCATTTCTTTTACCTATTAATATTTTAGAAGATTTTACAAAACCCTTATCTTTAAGTTTTCGACTTTTTGGGAATATTTTAGCGGATGAATTAGTTGTTGGGGTTTTAGTGGCTTTAGTTCCTTTAATTATTCCTATTCCAATTATGCTTTTAGGTGTGTTTACAAGTGCTATTCAGGCTTTAGTGTTTGCTACATTGGCAGGTGCCTACATCGGGGAAGCTCTTGAAGATCATCATTAAAATTTTATCAAAAATCAAATACCAGCAGCAACATTTAGTATAACTTTAGATAGGGCAACTGGGTCTTTTGATAAAATTTTCATCTTCCTGTATAAACGCCTAGTTCACCATTTAAAGATCAATTTTTTTTCTAAAATTTTACAAAGTCCAAAATTGCTGAATGATTACAATTTTATTTAAATTCCTTTTTTTATCTGTCTTATGACGAATTATACCTACAATTCTAAAAAGATTTTTTATATTATATAATCTATAAAAATTTCTTTCAGATGCAGATTAAGAATTTTATTGTATTTTTTTTTTCATTTAAAAAATGAAGTTAAAAAAATTTATAGAAATGAGCTAAATAATCAAAAAACTTGACTATTTTTATTGAAATTTATTGTTCCTTTCCATTTTTTTTTTGAACTTAACTCTAAAATTTTTAAGATTTAAGGGTTAAGCCAAGGTTTTATTTTTTAGTTTTCGCTAAAAATAAATTTATGTATATTCAGTTGAACCTGAATATTATTCAATGAATATTAAATATATTAAATTACACTCTATTTTTATGGTTGAATCTCTATTATCTGGAATTGTTTTAGGATTAGTTCCTGTTACCATAGCAGGATTATTCGTGACGGCATATTTGCAATATCGTCGTGGAGATCAAGCAAATTGGTAATTTTATCCAGTTTGTAAACTTTTATTTATTATCGAAGTCTTGATTTTACATTTTTAAAAATATTTATTACGAGCATCATTTTTTCGAATTTTAAAGAAAATTTTTATTTCAGAGTCGTAAAATAAATTATAGTAACCGAGTTTGTAAATTTATTTATCAAGGTAAAAGACAACAGCAGTTTTAATTGACACGTTGCTTTCCTAGCCCCGTCTTTACTCGTAACCTTGCCCTTAACCTTAACTATATAACCCTGCCTTTAGTCTTTACTCTGCAGGGGCCCCATTAGGATGAACCTTGTTAGAGTCAAACTGAACATGAATCTTAATCTCAATCTTTACCTCTACTTGAACCCTGCCCTTAGTCCTTTTAGCCCCCTTAGCCTGAATTCTGCCCTTCGTCTGAACTCTGCCCTTAGTCTGAACTTCGTTCTTATTCAGATTCAGGTGAACTCTGTGCAGATGCAGATGCAGGTGAACTCTGTGCAGATGCAGATGCAGGTGAACTCTGTGCAGATGCAGATGCAGGTGAACTCTGTGCAGATGCAGATGCAGGTGAACTCTGTGCAGATGCAGATGCAGGTGAACTCTGTGCAGATGCAGATGCAGGTGAACTCTGTGCAGATGCAGGTGATGCAGATGCAGGTGAACTCTGTGCAGATGCAGATGCAGGTGAACTCTGTGCAGATGCAGATGCAGGTGAACTCTGTGCAGATGCAGATGCAGGTGAACTCTGTGCAGATGCAGATGCAGGTGAACTCTGTGCAGATGCAGATGCAGGTGAACTTTGCCCTTAGTTTTGACTCTGGAGAAAACCGCTGCCCTTCTAGCCCCCTTAGTCTGAACTCTGTGCAGATGCAGATGCAGATGCAGATGCAGATGCAGATGCAGATGAACTCTGTTCAGGTCAACTCTGCCCTTAGTCTGCAGATTGACTCTGCTCATGCTTGAACAGGGTTCAAGTGAAGATTGAGGTCAAGATTCAGATTCAAGCTAAGGTAAAGTTTATTATAGGGGTCACCTGACCCCTATAATAAACTATAATAAACTATAATAAAAAATTTAATTAAAAAAAACCCATGACAAAAAGTAACGACAATTTAATTCGTATCCATATGAAAACATGTTTTAGTTTAAGTTTAAAAAATCAACCTTTAAATCTGGTAAAAGCACAAACCAGCCTTAAAAATCATTTTTTTTTGCTTTTCTCAGATTTAAAGGAAAATCAATTTATGACATTATCTTCAAGTTTTTATACTCGAATAGATAATCCGCGTTCGCTGAAATTCAAGCAATTTTCCTATATAGTTCCAGTTTTTGGATGAAAGGAATATGACTTTAGTGACCATTCCACTTTAGTTATACGTAAAAAAGTTTTTTGCTTTTTGTCGAGTGTGGCACTTCCAAAAAAAAATAAATTTATGTCAATTAAAGGAATTTCTGAAGCCCTCGCCGAACATCATATTTTGTTTGTCAGGTCTAAAATTCCTGATTTGGAACAAAATGAGATTCCTGATTGTCTCGAATTTTATATTCGATTTAGTCCAGTTTTACCCTAGCCCCTCTTTGACTTTAATTACCTCAATCTTAATTGTTGACATTGTGAAAAGGTCAGTAAAGGGAACTGAGAGGGCTAGATTAGTGCTAAAAAGGTTAGATCAGAATGGACCCCATTCATAAGCAAGAAATCTTTTTGAGGTTTTTTAAGGCTAAAATAATTTTTTTTTGGATTTTGATTCCTCAATATATATATATATTGAGGAATCAAAATGCTGTTTTTTTATTTTAATTATAATATCATATTCAAATTTATTTTTATATGATATTATAATTAGAGTTCTATTAAAAATAAGGCGGCATCGCTAAGTGGTAAGGCAGTGGATTGCAAATCCTCTATTCCCCAGTTCGAATCTGGGTGCCGCCTATAAGAAGTAAAAAACTGTCATATTATATTTATTTTAAAGAATAAAAATGACAATATAAAATATCAAAAAAGTTGATCAGTCTTAAATTTTTATTAAAGTTAAGATCAAAATAAGTTAAGTTCCTGTGTTAACATAACTTAGACACGACTTGAACTTTTCAGATTTATGTTCATTTTAAATCCGTATTTGAATTTTAGGATCCTACGGATTTGTAAGCTCTATGGATGAACTCCTTCTTTAAATCAAATTCTTAAAGAGTTAAGGTTAAATAGAGTGGAGGCGTAGGAAGCTAAGAGATTGACCGAAGAGTCAAGGCTAAGGTTAAGGTAAACTTTGACTAAATCGTTACAAGACTATGTTCCGAGATTGAGAATAAAGTTAAAAAAAAGAATTGAGAATAAAATATTCGCTTACAAAAAACTTTATTTTCCGTGTTAAAGTTTAAATACGATTGACTCAATCGGCACGTTTGTTTTTTAGACTTGTTAACTATTTCTATCGACGCAATTGAACTTCATATAGTTTTGATTTTAATTATTCCATTGAAAAGTAAATCCTAAGGAACAACAAACTTCTTATTCATTTATTTTGCTTCAATCAGTGATTTTCTTTTCTGATCCTTTAGAATAAGTTCCAAATTCCATAAAATAGCTATTATTCAAGAATATACGACCTCTAAAATAGTATATAAAATTATATACTATGAATTGTCATAACTATTCTCGTTTCATTTGTTCTATCGGATGGTAAATTTTTTATCATTATCCTCTAATTTTTTAAAATAGAATGAATTCAAAATGGATCGAAAATCTATTCTATTTTCTCAAACCTAAATTTCTTATTAAAATAAAAAATATCAATCCTAAATATCTATCATTATTTTGATAGTTTTATGATATGAATCATAATTTTACTATTTTTTAATTTAATAAAGTGTTCAAAATTTGAATGTGCTAAATTTATTTATAAAAATGGAACAACACTCTAATAATAATCTTGCAGACGATAAAAGTTTATATTTTAGAAGTATAAATTCAATAAAATTAACGTGAATAAATCGAATTTGAAAATTTTTATTGGCTTTAATATTTCATTATTCATTATTCATTAAAATTTTGACCGCAGTCTGAACCTCTACCTTTACCTATGCCTATGCCTTAACTCTGGAGCACTCAGAATTCTAGCTAAGGGCTCTGCCCCTAGCTAAAACACGATTATAGTATACTTTGTTCAAGTAAAGATAAAAATTGAGGTAAAGAGTATGGTGGACTTTTCCCTACATCTATACTATATACCTTGATAGGGGCAAGGCTAAGGCTGCAGTCCCCTTAGTCCGCAGCATGAACCCTGCCCTTAGTCTTGACTCTGTCAAGATTAAGGGCAGGGTTCATGTGAATAGGGTTATAATAGACTTAGCTTTAGCCTATATTCTGTCTAAATTTGAATCTTGACCTCAATCTTGACCTCAATCTTGACTTGAACCCTGCCCTTAGTCCTTTTAGCCTGAACTCTGTGCAGATACAGATTCAGGTGAACTTTGTGCATATTCAGATTCAAGCATGAGCAGAGTCAATCTGCTGCAGCTGCAGAAGACTAAGGGCAGAGTTGATCTGTACTTGAACCCGGTTCAAGCTAAGGCAGAGTTCATCTGCATCTGCATCTGCACAGAGTTCAGACTAAAGGGGCTAGAAGGGCAGCGGTTTTCTCCAGAGTCAAGACTAAGGGGGCTTAGAAGGGCAGCGGTTTTCTCCAGAGTTAAGACTAAGGGGGCTTAGAAGGGCAGCGGTTTTCTCCAGAGTTAAGACTAAGGGGGCTTAGAAGGGCAGCGGTTTTCTCCAGAGTCAAGACTAAGGGCAGAGTTCATCTGAATCTGCATCTGCATCTGCACAAAGTTCAGACGTAGGGGACTAAGGGGGCTAAGGCAGAGTCAAGACTAAGGTCAGGCTTCCAGTAAAGACAGAGTGTAATGGGGGTTAAGGTTTACCTGAGGTAAATTAAAAGAAAATTATAAAATTATTCTTTTTATAAAAACGAATTTCGACAGAAGAAAAAGTGAATGATGCTATTCCACGACGTGAGATTTGACGTGGAAGAACTACGTTCTACCAACTGAACTCCATCAGCTTAATAAATGGATTTTCACTTTTTGTTAATTTTAGAATTGTTAACCTTATCTTCACCATTTCTTAAATAAAAAAAATCAAAACTATACCATTAATTTAATTCTCTTTTCTAATATGGCTTATTTGTCTGTTTGTCTGTTTGTCTGTTTGTCTCTTTTCTTATTCAGTTCGTTTTATTTCTTATATGACTAATCTTTTATTTGCTTATATTATCTCTTATATGATTTATCTTATTCAGTTTTTCTAATTTGCTTATATGACTTATATTATGTGTCTGTGATCTTATGGGCTTATCTTATCAAATATATATTTTAAACATATATATTTATATTTAATATGTGAATTTAAGAGACCTCTCTCTCTAAAAGAGAAAAGCTTTTGAAGAGAAAAGATTTTAAAGTTAAATTAATTTTTCAAAATAATTATAGAATAAAATATTTTATATGTTCTCATATATTTTCAAAGTTTCAAAATTTTAAAATTCTGTCAGCTGATTAAAGTTTTTTATTTATTTTATTCTATATTAATTATAATATAAAATAAAATAGAGTTTTAATTTGCTAGTTCGGTAAAATAAACTCTAAGGTATTCCTGCTCAAACTAAACCAGAACAGGAATACCAACGTATCCCTTAAAATCCCAGCAGGGCGAAACCTGAACACTATTTAGGTGTTCAGGTTTCGTCTAAGGGGGTTATACTATATGCAAAGGGCAAGTATTGGGTCTATACTCTAGGGGCGGTTCAAAAGCCAGTCTAAACTCGATTAAAAATAGTTTTTTATTTGAACTAATATCATAAACCGAATACTTGATAAAAAAAAAATGGTCCGACAGTTCTGCAGCTATGGATTTTATTGTCCTTTCTAGGTTTTCATAATCCGAATATTGTATTTCGAAAAAATCACCCTTTTTAATAAAAAAAATAAAGCAGTCTATTTTCATATAGTCAAAGCTTGGCATTGGATTGAAACAATAGTGTTCATAGGGTATATTGGCATTAGAAAAAAAATCATAATATTTTTGTTCTTCTTTTTTTATACCGACCTCCAAATCATAAATATAAATATAAAAATGAGCATATATGCTTAAAGATTGTTTGTCCTGTATCGGAGATAAAACCAAAATAAAGTGATATCCGAATATTTTTTATTTCGGTTTTGTCATATCCAATCGACGCTTGATCAACATAAAGTCAAATAAATGCTTTCAATTAAACGTAATAAATACATTCTTTTGTAGATTTTTTTTGTTTGGTTAGCCCACAACTCTGACTTAAATTAAATAGTCAACCTTCGATTGAAGGCTTTTTAAGTAAGGAGCTGAATAACAATAACAATAAGAAAGACAGCTTCGCAAAACAAAAAATTTTCTCAAATTTAGACCCGATGTAAAAAGAATTTTTTTTTATGTTTAGAACGGTACAAACCATGACTCTATTTTTTGAAATAATCTACTATTTTAATGACTTTTTTTGAGATGAATTCGATGAACTTAAATTCACTGCCTAGACTAACGGACCTAGGATTGCACCATCTTTCTGACTGGATATGCAGGAAATCCTAAGATTTTGCCTGTCCGTCTCTTCAGGAAAAAATAGCTTCGATTGAAATAATTTCCTTTAAAAACGTTCAAAAATTTTTTATACTGTTCCGAATATAAATTTTTTTTCTACTATGGTAATTTAATAATTTTTATTATTCATTAAATTATGAGCAATTTTATCAAAAATTGAGTGGCAAAGTGGAACTGAATTTTGTGATAAAATGTACGCAAAAGTTTGAATTTATCAATTCGTTGGCCTGCTTAAATTTTACTTTTCTCTTCTGTTCTGTTCTGTTCTCTTCTGTTCTCTTCTCTTGTTCAGAATCCCTAAATAAATATTAAATACTCCAGACCATTTCTTTAAAATTTATCCTTATTCTAAAAGAAAGTTTTTACTAATAATTTTATAAAACAATAATTTTCACGATTTGATTTGATCCATAAAAATAAACTTTCCTAAAACTCAAATGAAATGTAAAGATTATTTCATTTTTTGTTCCATACAACATAAACATAATTTCTCTATTCGAATTCTTAATTTTATTAATATGAAAACAATATAGAACTAGAATTATATTGTGCGATTATTAATAGACTATATATTTTAGAAGTTCGGTTTATTTTTTGATTCTATCTATGCACTTTAGGAACCTGAATAGAGCTTAAAGCAGCAGGCAGAGACCTTCGCCTAAACAGGGGCTCTGTTATAGTATAGTTCATCGGAATCTTGACCTCGGCCGTAATCAAAGCATTTAAATATATTAAGATCCTGGTTCTTGGTCTATATTAATAAATTCTATATTAAATAACTCTAGAATGAATAATAAAATATTCCCAATTCTTTCGATTATTATTCTTTATATGTTTCATATTTTAACGATTATTACTATTTGTAATAAAATTAAAAACAAAAACAATAAAGTAAAGAATGACTCATATCTTCGCTCGTCTACAAACTATATTGATACCTCAATAATATTTATTTCCATTATTGTTTATACGAATAAGAAAAATCCGCATCTACAAATCGTTTTTTAATTTACAATACAATTGGAATAAGATATGTTTTTTTATACTTATACTATTAAGTTACAATTTCTTTAAATTCGATGGTTATTATGAATTTAATTGATCATAGGAAAAAAGAATCCTATGATCAATTTTTTGGACAAATCACTTAAACGAATTTTAGATTTAAGGAATCTCCAAAATTCATTTGAACACTGTTGAAATGTTAAGGTCAAGATTAAGGTTTAGGTGTTTAAATATCAAAGTTAAGTTGACAGAGTTAGGGGCTTAATTCTAAATCTTCAAATGGGTGTACAAAAGAGGTTAAGGCTAAACTTTTATCCCTAGTTACACTAAGTGTGAATTTTTAACATAGATAGAGTTTAATACTTTTGACTCTATGGTAGCAGTGTACCTTCATTCCAATTTTTAAAAATTCTATATAAGACAAATTTATTTCCATTTTCGTTCTAAAATAAAGATTTTCAAGTCCCTTAACATTTGAACTTGCTCTAATAAAGTCATCCAAAATTTTATTTAGGTTATTTGTATTGGGAAAAGAATCCGGTAGTGTGCTAAAATGATTGATAACATTATGAATTGCGAATCATAAATTTTTAGGTGAATGTTTATAAATTCTTTGTGCATTTAATAGATTATTAGAATTATCTTCTCTAATTAGAATGAATAACTTTTCTCTGTTTCATCTTATTTTCCAATGAAAGTAACCATGAAACTAAAAATCCTTGAGTTGAACATTTATAGTTGGTATTTTGTTTTTATTGAGAATCATAAGAGCATTTTCACATTGAGTCCTTTGAAACGAATTATATTTAGCTCTATCGCTCTCTATTATAACCAAGAATTCATCAATTATTTTTTTTCTTAGTATTTCTATTTTGGCGAAAGTTCTACTTTCTCTTTCTATATAAGAATTAGTCTGTATTGCTTACAAAGCAGCATTCATTATATCCATTAAAGTTGTCATTCTCGAATCGAGATCGTCCAGAGGAATTTGTAGCTCAACGACCTATTAAAAACCCTGAACAGCCTACGCGCTGTTCATCTAAGGAATACAATAAGTCATTGTACGTCCATAAGACTTTTATTATCGGCTTGCTTTTGTTTTAAGGGAAAGCAGCTGAATAACAATAAGAATAACAATAAGAACGAAGCCGTGTAGTTAAAGTATGCATTACGAGGAATTGTAGGAGAATTTCTTTAAATTCCTATGTTTAGATACCTTAGCGAGTCGTAATAAAATTATAATTACAAAACTATTTGTAAGGTTATTTCTACCTTTTCAAAATCACAAGAAATTACGAGTACAAAGCTCGTATGAAGAATAGAGGTATTTGGACACGAATTTAGACTTTATTTCATGACACGGAGCCGACCGAACCTTGCACGAAGGAGTCACGAGATAAGAGGTGTAAACATATTCGTTTAGCACGTAGAAATAAGTGGGGAATTTGCAAATATTATTGTATTAGAGCTGTAGCGTGTAAGAAACTCAGACTCTTTGGTGTACAAATAGAAATATAAATTAATAAACGATTTTAGCTTTTATTCTTACTCATCCGTTTTGGTCTCCTAATGAAACGACCAATGATTTGAATTTGCAGTATTTCAATCCGTAGCTAAAAAAACCTCCTAGTGTTATTCTCATACAATTGCATATTTTATTTTCGCTATACTTTTCTTAATAGCAACTAAACAAAAAAATATTGGTATTCCTATACTCTTTACTCGGTTATTAGATACGAGGAAAAGTCACACCCCGATAAATATAATTAATTATATGGAAATTACGCTATTTATCAGTAAATTTGAAATATAGTTTGGAGTTATACTTGGAATGAAGCGGAATGATACACTTATGTGTATCACAGCCCTCTTAGTCCCCTTCGTCTGAACTTTGCCCTTCACTTGAATCTTGACCTCAATCTTGACTTGAACCCTGCCCTTCGTCTGAACTTTGCCCTTAGTCTGAACTTTGTTCAGATTCAGATTCAAGCTAAAGCAGAGTAAAGACTAAGGGCAGAGTTGATCTGAACAGAGTTCATCTGCATCTGCATCTGCATCTGCATCTGCATCTGCATCTGCATCTGCATCTGCATCTGCATCTGCATCTGCATCTGCATCTGCATCTGCATCTGCATCTGCATCTGCATCTGCATCTGCATCTGCATCTGCATCTGCATCTGCATCTGCATCTGCATCTGCATCTGCATCTGCATCTGCATCTGCATCTGCATCTGCATCTGCATCTGCATCTGCATCTGCATCTGCATCTGCATCTGCATCTGCATCTGCATCTGCATCTGCATCTGCATCTGCATCTGCATCTGCATCTGCATCTGCATCTGCACAGAGTTCACCTGAATCTTGACCTCAATCTTGACCTCAATCTTGACAGAGTCAAGACTAAGGGCAGAGTTGAGGCATGAGCAGAGTCAAGACTAAGGCAGAATTCAGGCTAAGGGGGCTAAAAGGACTAAGGGCAGAGTTCAGGCTAAGGGGACTAAGGGGGCTAGAAGGGCAGCGGTTTTCTCCAGAGTCAAGACTAAGGGCAGGATTCAAGTAAAGAAAAGATTCAGATCAATAAAGTTATGGTTTAATCCCGAACCCTAAACAGCTATCTGCACATTAAATATAAATTCTCTTAACCAGAACTCTGAAATGATGCCTTTGGAAGAGCAAAGGCAAGATTATAGGCTGAGCAATAATTGTATCCTATTTATTATTTCGGTATTGTTCTTCTTACCCCGGATTTATTACCGTGTAAACTTTGTTGGGATGGTTATTTTCTTCGCACTCTAGAACCAACAACATGGACCCGAGCCTATACTTTGAAGAGGAGTATAACTATATAATTAGAGCCGAAATACTACCACCTCTTTCACAGCCTGAAACCCATAAGAAAGAAAAAAGAAGGTTGAAGAACGGCATTAACCCATTCAGTAAAATAAGAAAAGTAAATGGGGTGGTAAAATATGGCCTAGACTATACTTTGTACCAACTTGGAGTTTTGAGGAGAGAGGTACGAATAAACTTTTATTAGTATATAATTCTAGCTTTTATCCGTTAATAAAAGTTATATTTGTATACTAATAAAAGTTTTAGATAGCCAGAAAAGGCAGATCTGTTCTTGTAGAAGAAATAAGATGAATTGGATTAGTATTTGCATTAAATTCGAGGGTCTCAAACCAAGGTGATAGAACAAAAGAACCATAATTGTACTTATTGTACTTAAATTAATATCTCGTCTTAGCGCCCTTTTCCAACCAGCGAATAAGTTACACATTCTCATACAATTATTAATATTTCTACTTAACAATTGAGAAAAGCATAGATTCGGGAATCGTAATATAATTGTAATTCCAACCCAATTTGGAAGTTTATTCCTACCACTGACTTGCGACCCCCAAGTGAATAGGAATTAAATAGGAATTCCTGTGTCAATTCCACAATTTATCTTACAACTGAAAATCTGGTGTGGAATGAATTTGTTTAATTGTAGCTTAACACGCTCATTGGAACACTACTGATCAATATCGGCATTACAATTCTATTAACGCCTTTTTTACTACCCTGTCTTTTCTATTTACTCATTAAATTGGTACTAGCATACTAATTCGTAGTTTATTGGCAGGGAAGAAAATGAAATTCAGCTATAAAAACTTTAATTATATGTTGATTCGATCTTTACCCTGAAACCTGCGGTGGAATGAACTTCTTTAATTGTCACCTAATTCCACTAATTCTCAAACGGCACGAACCCCTAAAAGTTGGTTCAATTTTAACTTTCTCTTACCTTACATTTCTGTTTCAGGGTGTTCGAGAAGGAGTTGCATGGATTCGCCAATAGTTTTACACGGGTTAATGTTATATATCCATAACAATATTGTGAATATCGCCTGGGTATAAAAGACCGCATTGAACTTTTTATTACACTTATGCCGCTCTTCTTCCGGTTAAGTACAAAACTCCATTGCCAGAAGAACACAGAAGTGGTTATCTTCTTTATCTCGTCCCTACCAAAGAGGTCAGGGCCTTGCCTGACTATGGCTTCTAAATGGAGTAGAAATAGTTAATTGTAATTTAATTCCTACGTGAGTGTTGCTTTACGGAGCTTTGACGAAGAAAAGTGAATAAAACGGCTCAATAGCGGAAGCGGAAGCGGAAGCGGAAGCGGAAGCGGAAGCGGAAGCGGAAGCGGAAGCGGAAGCGGAAGCGGAAGCGGAAGCGGAAGCGGAAGCGGAAGCGGAAGCGGAAGCGGAAGCGGAAGCGGAAGCGGAAGCGGAAGCGGAAGCGGAAGCGGAAGCGGAAGCGGAAGCGGAAGCGGAAGCGGAAGCGGAAGCGGAAGCGGAAGCGGAAGCGGAAGCGGAAGCGGAAGCGGAAGCGGAAGCGGAAGCGGAATGTCAATTTAATTAACGGGGATTGCTACATTGTCTTTTCTGTCTACCTAATATAATCTCCGGAATTCTAGGCTGTAGCATTCCGATGAACTCAACACCTAAGCAAAGCAGTGTTCAGGCCTTCGTCTCCTTAGCCTGGAGCTGCAGCTGCAGCTCCAGCCAGAGGTCTTAACTCAGCCCTACGTCTCTACTCTGCAGGAACTTGAGGGTCAACTTACAACTAAGGCGATGTTAACAGCGTTCACAGGTTATTGTTAGGTAAAAGGAGTCCATTTCCATTCCAATTTTTTAAAAATGATGAAAGATGAATTTATTTTTCCTCTAGTTTTCGAATAAATGATGAAAGATGAATTTATTTTTCATCTGGTTTTCGAATAAACCTTTGTAAGTCAAATTCTGAATGGATCAGCAATCAAAAATTCGTCCAAAATCTAGAGTCTAAACTTTTCAAAACAAACTTTGTTAACTGGACTATCATTGAAAAAAAATCTGGGTCAATCCTAAAATGACAAATAAAATTGTGAACAAACACTCAAAGATTTTTAGGTTAATCTTTATAACGTCTTTCAATATATAATAAATCATTCGAAAAATTCGTTTTGAATCAATCATAGAACTTCTATTTTTTTGTTTTCCTTTCCAATGTTGCTTTTCCAATAAAATTATAAATGTTTGATTTGATCATTTATATTTAACATTTCATTCCCATTAAAAATAGTAAAAGCATTTTTTAATTGAGCGGTTTTGAAGTCTATATAATTATTTATCTCGGCTAGCATGATAGAAAAAAAAGAATATATCTAAATTTTGATTTTGAGTTTCTGTCAATTCAATAGAGTCTTGAATGGATTCAAAATTTGTTTTATTTCAATACCGATTTCATTATCGTTAATAATTGCTTTCAAAAGTATATTCATGAGCTCGTGCATGGTAGATTGAAATTGAATTCGGAGTGGGTTAAAACGATAATTCAATTTGACTTTATATTGATAAAAAAAGAGTCCAGTCAAATAGAATTCGTCCTGGTCTAATAAGATCTTTTGTAATCACTAGAAACTAACCATGCGTATAAAAAACTCTTCTAAAATAAGAGTTTTCAAAAAACATTTGGAAACCATTATTTAAAGAATAAATTCGACTCAATATAAGAATAACAGCAAAAAATTTAATAAATTAATTATCGTATTTTTTGGATCAAAACTTCGTCAAAGGAATTTTAATTATTTTTCTTTGCTTCAAAATTAAAAAACGAAATTTTTAGATTTTCTAAGCCTAAGCAAATATTTTTTTTTATTTTGAATTTGTCGCTATAACAATTTTTAATCAAAAATTTTTTTTTGATTAAAACGGCTATAAACTAGAAGGATGCCTTAATCACAACTATTTTCAAAAAAATTATTTTTTTTGAAAATTCATCATTAAGTTTAGAAATTAAAAAAGTGGAATATATTTGTCTTTTTAATTATTTTTTTTGATATTTTATTTGACTTGTTTTTTTTAATGAATTTCTCTTTTAGTTTTTAATAAATTTAATTTTAAAATAAAAAAATTTCATTATGTTTTTATGTTTAAAATTTTATTCTGCTCAAAAGTTCATAAAAAGTGCATGATGACAATTTTTTTATTTTTTCTTATTAATTAATAAAAAATAAAGACAAAAGGTTACACCGCCTGTTTATGCATAAATAATTCTATAAAAAAGGACTTATTTTTATAGAATGAAAATTTTAATCTTTTTAAAGTCACTTTTTAATATATTTTATATTAAAAATACCATCCCTTTAATTATATTATAAAAACTTTTAAAGTAAAAACTTAAATATCTATATATTTTTTTTTAATTATAAAACGCTATTCAAAATTTTCACAAAGTAGATATGTTACTTTGTGAAAATTTTGCCTTTAACCTTAAACGCATTACGACTGGGTTCGTCCAAGTTTCGATAATATATATAGAAGAATTCGTGTAATAAAATAGAAGGATACGAATTTAAAAAATGATAGATTAAATTTAACATTATTCAAATGGGATACCATTTCTTCATAAATAAATGATACGATTTCTTGTTGTGCTTTTTCTTGTTTTTCTTCTTGTTCTTATTCTTCTTCTTGTTCTTCTTCTTCTTGTTCTTCTTCTTGTTCTTCTTGTTCTTGTTCTTCTTGTTTTTCTTCTTCTTCTTGTTCTTCTTCTTGTTCTTCTTGTTCTTCTTCTTGTTCTTCTTCTTGTTCTTCTTCTTGTTCTTCTTCTTCTTGTTCTTCTTCTTGTTCTTGTTCTTCTTGTTCTTGTTCTTCTTCTTCTTCTTGTTCTTCTTCTTCTTGTTCTTGTTCTTCTTGTTCTTCTTGTTCTTCTTCTTCTTGTTCTTTTTGTTCTTCTTGTTCTTCTTGTTCTTCTTCTTCTTGTTCTTGTTCTTCTTGTTCTTCTTGTTCTTCTTGTTCTTGTTCTTCTTCTTCTTCTTCTTCTTGTTCTTCTTCTTGTTCTTCTTCTTGTTGTTCTTCTTGTTGTTCTTCTTGTTCTTCTTGTTCTTCTTCTTCTTCTTCTTCTTCTTCTTCTTGTTCTTGTTGTTCTTCTTGTTCTTCTTCTTCTTCTTCTTCTTCTTCTTCTTCTTCTTCTTCTTCTTCTTCTTCTTCTTCTTCTTCTTCTTCTTCTTCTTCTTCTTCTTCTTCTTCTTCTTCTTCTTCTTCTTTTTCTTCTTCTTCTTAAGCGCAGAATTCACCCTAGTCCTAATAATTTAGACTTTTCTTTATTCAAACACTGAACTGCCTTTAAACAAGTTTGAATGCTCTTAATATTAATCCTTTCTCGGACGATTTTATTCTAATAATATTAATCCTTTCTCGGACGATTTTATTCTAATAATATTAATCCTTTCTCGGACCATTTTATTCTAATAATATTAATCCTTTCTCGGACCATTTTATTCTAATAATATTAATCCTTTCTCGGACGATTTTATTCTAATAATATTAATCCTTTCTCGGACCATTTTATTCTAATAATATTAATCCTTTCTCGGACGATTTTACTCTAAATATTTAATTTTTAAAATTGTTTAAATAGATTAAATACCTAAATACTACAAACATTTTAAAAATTTTAGAAACTTTGTCCTAAATCTTTATTTCCTAGCCCCCTGTTTAAGCTCGATTTTAAGGCGCAGGTTGAACATAAATCATGTTTATATAATTTATTTAAATCAAAAGTTTTTTTTATCAGTTTAAATAGCTATCCTTGAAAACATTAATAAGTAATATTTTTGAGATCTTATGATCATTTTTTATTGGTGTATAATTAAGATTCGAATTATAAAGGATTTGGATAATAAAATTCTACAATTTTATTCTATTTTGAGACTCGATTTTATTAATTACGATTTTTTCCTGCTGGTGATTTTTTTATATTTTTCTGGGTCATTATGCTGAAATAATATATTTCATAAGTTCGTAAGAGCTCATTTTTTATTGTATAAAAATCTTTTTTTTATCCAATAAAATTTAAATATAAAAAATATTTTTATATCTACAAATAAAAAAAAGCCTTTACACCTAAATATATTTTATAGTTAAATGATTTCTCTTTTATCAGATCTAAAAAATAATCAATTGACTGAAACTTTTTATACTTTTTTATACTTTTCGTTATAATCCCAAGAAAGTGTGAGCTGAAAAAGAAGTGTGGCACTCAAAAATACCATATTTTAATTGACGGATTTTAATGCAATCAACAGCTCAACTTTGGTTCTTTTTTTTAGGTGTCCCTAGAAAGCAATCCTAAAAAAAATAACAATAAAAGGAATGACTTAAGATTTTTAAAAATATTATAGATTCTCCATCTGTTGTAAAATTTATAAAAATTTATAATTATAAACCAAATGAAAAGCCTTTTTGTCGATAGTTTTATCTAGGGTTCAATTAAACTCTACTGGCGACCGCCGAACCTCCTATAAATAAAATTTGCTTGACGTTCAGACTAAGTTTAAAATCAACCCTTAGCGTACACAGTGCCCTGAACCTTTCCTTCAAATGAACTATAATGAACTATAATAGAATTAAAACGTAGGGCAAGGCTCTTAGCCCTCTTCGTTTCAAATTTGTTAAGGTTGAAGTTTATCTGAACCTCAACAGGGCCCTAGTCCCCTTAGCTCGTAGGATGAACTTTTCTAGTTCCCTTAGCCCGTAGGATGAACCCTCCCTTAGTTAGTGCTAACTCTGCAGGTCACCATTTAGCCTGAACCCCTCAGAGTAGAGACTAAGGGTTGGTTTATAGTAAAGATTGAGATAAAGGTTAAGATTCATATGAACTATATTATGATTGACTTGAGATCTGTTGGAGATAAGAAGTCCCGTACAAAGCTCACCTGAACAAAGTTCAGTCTAAGGGGACTAAGGGAGCTAAGGAACGTAAGAAGAGTACGGAATTCACCATAATAATACGCAGCTGTTTTGGTTAAAGTCGAAGTTTAGTACTCGGCTAAGTTAAGTCTAGGACGTCAGGTCTAGAGGAGATCCGCTAGACTTGGATCGAACATAAGAGAAAATTTCAGATAACCGGTCTTCATATTCTGATTCATATTCTGATTCATATTCTGATTCATATTCTGATTCTCATTCATATTCTGATTCTCATTCATATTCTGATTCTCATTCTGATTCTCATTCTGATTCTCATTCTGATTCTCATTCTGATTCTCATTCTGATTCTCATTCTGATTCTCATTCTTATTCTGATTCTCATTCTTATTCTCATTCTGATTCGCATTCTGATTCTCATTCTGATTCTCATTCTGATTCTCATTCTCATTTTTTTTCAACTAATAAATTTCAGAACTGATAAACGAAATAAAATGTTGTGCCTTGGCATTTTTTTTCGTTTATCAGTTCTGAAATTTAAAATAATTTTTTTAAAATCCGCTTTTTGTACTACCAAAGTTTTGTTTTCATGCTATCAAACGATGTAAAGCCAAAAGATCATATTTCTTTCTATCAAACAACATAAAACCAAAAGATAATATTTTTAAAATGTAACTGCCCAGTTTTTTGTTTTCAATATTGGTTTCTGGATCATAAAAATATTATTCTTCTGGATCTATCCCAGCTTTGGTATAGGAAAGATAAGTATAAAAATCATGAATCATGAATGAATTTTAAATTATTTCTGATCTTTTATCGCTGAAAAAAACGAAATAAGCGGAATTGAAAGAGCATTCGGTGCTTTTTTAAAATAGAAAACATAATCATTCAATAGTAAACACAATGAAGTGTTCTCTTAAATTTTAATAAATAGATAATTTCTCATATTGAAATTTTAGTGGATAATTTATAAAGATTTTTTGTAAATTTTTAGCGAAATAAGGTTTATTTTTTTTTCATACGAACGGAGTCTATTTTATAAATCCGTTTCTCTTTTATTTATTTTAAAGAAGAAAAATAAATTCATATTCATGGAGTTAGATTGTCTGCTCGATAATTTTTATTCTCATTTTTAAATTTATAGTTTTCTTAAATTCGAAAGAAATTTTTTATCTGCATCTGTATCTGCATTTGCAGAAGTTGAGATGTTAAATTTTTATTATAGTCTATTTTTAAAATGATTTAAATAGGACAAAATAATAATGGGTTAAACCATATTGAACAAATTTTAATAATTGTATTTAAATATTTTATTTAGGAATCTATTTTACATTTTCTGAAAAATTATTAAAATCGTAAAATATACCTTAATTTTGATGAAAAAAAATTTAGCAAACATTTTGATTATTGTTAAATTATTAAACTGTTCCCATAATTTCATTTAGATTCGAAGATATTTTTTTAAAAGAAAAAACGTTTTTAGTTATGTCAAATCATTTTTTTTGGAATTATAGTTTCATTAAAAATATAAATTTAACTATAAATCAAGAGACTATATTTAATTGAATCTATTAAAATTATAAAAAAAATAGATTCATATTCATATTCTGAATCATAAAAAAAAATACGTCTTCTTATTGTTATTCTTATTGTTATTGTTATTGTTATTCTTATTGTTATTGTTATTCTTATTGTTATTCTTATTGTTATTCTTATTGTTATTCTTATTGTTATTCTTATTGTTATTGTTATTCTTATTGTTATTCTTATTGTTATTCTTATTGTTATTCTTATTGTTATTCTTATTGTTATTCTTATTCTTATTGTTATTCTTATTGTTATTGTTATTCTTATTGTTATTGTTATTCTTATTCTTATTCTTATTGTTATTCTTATTCTTATTGTTATTCTTATTCTTATTGTTATTCTTATTGTTATTCTTATTGTTATTCTTATTCTTATTGTTATTCTTATTGTTATTGTTATTGTTATTGTTATTCTTATTGTTATTCTTATTCTTATTGTTATTCTTATTCTTATTGTTATTCTTATTCTTATTCTTATTCTTATTGTTATTCTTATTGTTATTCTTATTCTTATTGTTATTGTTATTCTTATTCTTATTCTTATTGTTATTCTTATTGTTATTCTTATTGTTATTCTTATTCTTATTCTTATTCTTATTGTTATTCTTATTGTTATTCTTATTGTTATTGTTATTCTTATTCTTATTCTTATTCTTATTCTTATTCTTATTCTTATTCTTATTCTTATTCTTATTCTTATTCTTATTCTTATTCTTATTCTTATTCTTATTCTTATTCTTATTCTTATTCTTATTCTTATTCAGATTGGAACCGAGAAATACTGTTAAAGAACTAAATAGATTCGTTTTTTCAGATGGATTGGTCAGGATATATATATATATTATTTATGTTTGATTTTAGAATTATTTACCTCAAAAATAAAGTTTGTTTTGAATTTTAGTCAATTCTTTAATTGAATACCAAAAGCTTTTTTCCAAAAAATAAAATTTAGATAAACCCTGTTCATCTAAATTTTATTTCTTTAACAATAAAAAGATTTGAAAAAAAAATTTCTTTATTTTAAACAGATTTTAAAATGGGTAACAAACTGATGCTTATTTTGATTGTGAAAACTTTTAAAAATATTTTTTAAATTTAATTCGTAAAATTCAAATGAGACGAAACCAAAATTGGTTTAGAGTTTCAAGGCCAAATTTGAGAAGTTATTTTTTAATACTTCTTTTCAATTCGATTGACTTAATGACTTAATGACTTAATGACTTAATGACTTAATGACTTAATGACTTAATGACTTAATGACTTAATGACTTAATGACTTAATGACTTAATGACTTAATGACTTAATGACTTAATGACTTAATGACTTAATGACTTAATGACTTAATGACTTAATGACTTAATGACTTAATGACTTAATGACTTAATGACTTAATGACTTAATGACTTAATGACTTAATGACTTAATGACTTAATGACTTAATGACTTAATGACTTAATGACTTAATAACTTAATGACTTAATGACTTAATGACTTAATGACTTAATGACTTAATGACTTAATGACTTAATGACTTAATGACTTAATGACTTAATGACTTAATGACTTAATGACTTAATGACTTAATGACTTAAAAATTCTTTTGTTTTCAATTTCCTTTCGGTTCTTTTTTAAATTTAAAGGAAAGCTAAGATAAACGTATGTGAAAGTCGGTTGCATGTTCTTTGAGGAAAATCTGTCAAAACTCGGGATCGTCAAACTTTGGTTATGTTTTTTGACTGATTTTATTTTATATCCATTTGAAATCAGTTTTAGACGACAATTCTATTTCGTAATAAATTTTCTTCGCCCTATCAACTTTTTGCTAACTCCGTTCAAATCAAATGAGGATACGAATCAATAAAGTTTTGTATCAAATTTTACTATAATTTTCATTTCGAAATCAATTTTAATTTGTCAAAATTATTTATTTAATTTTTAATTTTTTTATATTCACGGTCAGGTCTAGAGCAAGAAGCGAACATATTAGAATATTTGCTTTTCATTTTGTATAAAAAGTTGAATAAGAAACGAAGAGCAAATTGTGAATGAGTTAAATAGAATTCGGAGTTCATAAAATCATTTATAATAACATCGTAAAAGGGTAGTTAATTAAACGAAAATTGAATTTCTGGGTATGACAGGAGTTGAACCTGCAACCATTGGATTATGAGTCCATTGCTCTGCCATTGAGCTACACACCCTTGCCAATTAATAATTTTGAATTATTACCATTAAACCCACAACTCTGTACCCGTTTTTTTTCAGTGTGAAAGTTTAAATATAAATAATAGTCACTTAGTTAATGCCGTTGAAAACCTGTTAAAAATGTTTCTGTTTCTGTTTCTGCTTCATATGGTTTTTATTTTAATTATTCCACTGAAAAATGAACAGTTTCTGAATTGAGCACCAAGAAAGAATATAAAATTTTCAAACTTTTTATTCATTTATTTTGTTTTGATCAATAATTTTCTTTTTGATCCTTTAAGATCCGTTTCACATTTCCTAAAATATATATTATGCACGAATAAGAATCTATAAAATAGTATATCAAATTATATTTGATATTAGTAATTTATTATAAAATTTAAATATGATTTTGAAAATTTTAATTTTAGATAGGATGAATTATCTGGACTATTTTAGTTTCATTTATTCTATCTTATTATTCATTATTTTTCAATTAAACATTATACTCCAATAATTCAAAGACTGAAACCAAAATTGATAGTGAAAATAAAAAATATAAATCCTAAATATCTATGATTATGAGGAATATATTAATAAAATCGAAACGGATCCATTGTATTTACATAGATTAACAGTTTTATGATATTAATAATAATTTAAATATTGTTTGAATTGAATAAAGTGTTCGAAATTAGAACGTGCTGAATTTATTTATAAAAATGGAACAACTCTTTAATAATAATCTCGAAGAAGATAAAAGTTTAAACTGTAGAGATATAAACTCAATAAATAAAATTATAAAATTTTTATTGGCTTTAATATTTCATTAAAATTTTAACCGTCGTCTTCTGATGAACTTTGCCTTTGCCCTCTTAACTCGCCTATTCCCTTATTTCCCTTAGTCGTCTGCACTTTATTCATATGAACTTTGCCCTACGTCTATAATCTGCAGGGGCTATAATCTATACACAATATAGACGTAGGGCAGAGTTCAAGTAAAGATTCAAGCGAAGGCAGAGTTGACCATAATCTTTATCTTGACAGAATAGAGACTAAGACTAAGACTAAGACTAAGACTAAGACTAAGACTAAGACTAAGACTAAGACTAAGACTAAGACTAAGACTAAGACTAAGACTAAGACTAAGACTAAGACTAAGACTAAGACTAAGACTAAGACTAAGACTAAGACTAAGACTAAGACTAAGACTAAGACTAAGACTAAGACTAAGACTAAGACTAAGACTAAGACTAAGACTAAGGGCAGGTTTCACCTGAATCTTTATCTTGCCCTCAATCTTTACTTGAACCCTGCTCAAGATAAGGCAGAGTTAAGACGTAGGGTGAACAAAGTTCCGACTAAGGGGACTAAGGGGGCTAAGAGGGCTAAGAACAGAGTCAAAACGTAGGGCAAGGTTCAGGCGAATGAGTTCGAGGTTCAAGTGAACTCTTTTATGGTGAAAATTCAGGTGAACTATAAGAGGGCCCTTACCCTAAACCATAATAAGGGCTTGTCAAGGTTTTGGTGTTAAAATCGAATTTTCTATCTATTTTTTTAACAATTTGTTTTCTAAATTTTATTTCAATCGAATGAGCAATATTTTCTTATAATTATAAAGATTTTAAATTCATAATTATAAGAATAAATCAAAAGGTAGTCAGCCATTTTTTTTTTTATAAATTAATACAACTAAATTAATAAAAATTTATCGAATAACTCCTTATAGTAAATAAGTCTTTTAGTATTGATTTAAATTTCAAATCCAAACACAATGATATTATTAAAAGAATTTAATGATATTATTAAAAGAATTTAATGATATTATTAAAAGAATTTAATGATATTATTAAAAGAATTTAATGATATTATTAAAAGAATTTATTCTAAAACAAGGAAATTGAAAATTTTTGAATAAATAAATTTGCATCGAAAACGAAACGGAAGGTTACTATTCACTTTAAAGAAATGAAGAAATGATGAAAAATTGAAAATTCTGTTTTGCCCCTTACCTGGCGCTAAGGGGCAAAGGTTAAGTGGTTTATCTTTTTTAATTTCTTATTGTTATTCTTATTGTTATTCTTATTGTTATTCTTATTGTTATTCTTATTGTTATTGTTATTCTTATTGTTATTCTTATTGTTATTGTTATTGTTATTCTTATTGTTATTCTTATTGTTATTCTTATTGTTATTCTTATTGTTATTCTTATTGTTATTCTTATTGAGCTTTTATTTTGTAAAAAGGAATCCCCAATTAAAAAAGATAGAGATTCAAGGCTAATCATTTGAATTTTTTAACTGTGGATTCCTTTTTATTTTAAATTCTCCTCTTTTTCTATTAAATTAAGCCCTGGTATATTTTATTTTTTTAACAGGGCGATTATGTTTATAAATACCAATTTTTAAACACAAACATTGCAGTTCACTTATTAAAACATTAAAAGAAGCAGGCGTTCCAATAAAACAATTTTTTTGTTTTAAAATAGCTTCCCAAATTGTCATTCGTCCAAGCATATCATCTGATTTAATAGTTAAGAGTTCTAAAAGTAAAAAAGCCGCTCCGTAAGCTTCAAAAGCCCAAACTTCCATTTCCCCAATTCGTTGGCCCCCTTGTTTTGAACGACCTTTTAAAGGTTGTTGCGTTACAACCGAATAAAGAGCAGTCGAACGAGCAGTTATTTTTTCATCGACTAAATGAACAAGTTTAAGTATAAAAGCCTGACCAATGGTTACTGTTTGATGAAAAGATTCACCGGTTCGACCATCAAATAAATAAACTTTTCCTGGATTTTCTGGTAAAAATAACCAATCTTTTCCAGTTTTCAGACGCGCTTCTAAAAGTTTTGAAAACACTAAACTTCGTGAAGCATTCACTCCAAACATTTCATCAAAACAATTTACACGATAACATTCCCCTAAAAACTTCCCAGCTAAACCAAGTAAACATTCATAAATTTGTCCGACATTCATTCGTGAGGGGACTCCTAAGGGATTTAAAACCATATCAATCGGGGTCCCATCAGGTAAATAAGGCATATCTTGCCGTGGTAAAATTTGGGAAATAATTCCTTTATTTCCATGTCGACCCGCCATTTTATCACCAACTCCAATTCTTCTTTTTTCCGCTAAATAAATATGAATTTCATTAATTGAGCCATCATTTAAATTTGCATGTGGATTTTGATTTGTCTTTGTCACCGAAGAAGCCCTTAAATCCTTGTTGTTTAAATGATTTGAGATATTTTGATTTTCACCTCCTTTCAGAGATTTAATAATTTCAATTCTTACCACTTTTCCTGATAATCCTTTTGGAACACGAAAAGAATTATCACGAAAAGTTTGGTTTTTGTCTGAACCCAAAATGAGACGAATTAACCTTTCTGCACCGGATAAAAGTCTTTTTTCATCTACAGGAATAATTTTCCCGACTAAAATATCACCTTCTTTAACCCATGCTCCAACTTGCGCGATTCCATAGGAATCAAGATGTTGAAGGTCTTTCCACTTGACTAGATAAGGAATTTTTGAGGTTATTTTATCAACCCCAAAAGCATTTTTTTCCAATTGAATCTCATAACGTTCAATATGAATAGAAGTATAAATTTCATCATAAACTAACCTTTCACTAATCAAAATAGCATCTTCATAATTAAAACCTTCCCAAGGCATATAAGCAACAAAAATATTGACTCCAATGGAAAGTTCGCCTAAACAACTTGTGGAACTTTCTGCAATTAAATCTCCAGTTTGAATCCATTGACCTTCAAGAACAGAAGGACGTTGAAAAAAACATGTATCTTGATTCGTACGAGTTAAATTTTGCAAAGGATATTTAAACGTTTTAACATTGATTTGATCTGCATCTGCATCTGCATCTGCATCTGCATCTGCATCTGCATCTGCATCTGCATCTGCATCTGCAGGAGAAAAATCTGGTTCTGCATCTGCATTTGCAGCGAAAATGGGTTTTAATTTTTGTTTAAAAAAATAATAATGTGACAATCTTTGATTGACAAGTCCGTGATAAAATTTGAAATTCATTTTCATGTTTTTTATTGTAAATTAATTGTATTTGTAATTTTTTAAAATGATTTTAAAGTGAATATTGATACTGTAAATTATTGATTTGAATAGAATGATTTTAAAATCACTAAATTCAAAATATTTTAATAGTTTAAAACAAAAATATTATTATGCCGTTTTTTTAAACGTTTCAACTTAATAATCAACAAAACTTTTTTCTTAATTCTTAAAGTCTTATCCTTCATCCTGAAACTCTCAGGCAACCCTTTTTGCTATACGGAAGTCACTCTGCTCGTGAAATCGACTCCTAATATTAGTAATATGACTAAACTTAATAAACTTAAAGATTAACGAATCGTTAATATAAAATCAGTGAAAATTTTTGATCAGAGGAAATTAAAAAGTTGAGATTTCACAAGCGATAAAATGACAATGTTAAGATCGTTGCAGTTGCAAAAGAAGGAAACTGGTATAAGGTTGAATCAAATCGAACTCTGTAGTTCTTTTATTTAGACAATTAGAAAATTAAAAAATTGTCAAACTAGAGAATGATATTATGCTAACAATCATAAAAAAAAATACATCACAAAAAAATTATTTTTTTTGAATAAATCATTGTTTGATAATATAGTTTTAGCCAATAAAATTTTTTGGTTATTTAATTTAATTCAATCATTTATTAAATTAAATTAAATAACCAAAAAAAGTTAAACCTATTTAAAATGAACAAGGTTCTCTATAAATGATTAAAATGAACAAGGTTCTCTATAAATGATTAAAATGAACAAGGTTCTCTATAAATGAAATAAAACAATGACTTTTTAATTATTTTCGCTTAAAGAAAATAAATCGCTTCTTATTCAAATAAGTCGGTCACTTAAAAAATTTTAATACCTTAATATTTTTTGATTTTCAAAATATTTATAACATCAAACTCATCTAATAAATATTACTTTATTTAAAACCAGTTAAATAGAATTATAGGAATTTTTGAAAAGCTCAAATATAACTTTTTTAAAGCAACTTGTTTTATTGTTATTCTTATTGTTATTCTTATTCTTATATAAATATAAAAATAAACTTTTTTTAAACATTTAAGACTCAGTTTTAATTTTTTGAATTTCATCTTATTTAAACGATTTTCTTTCAATAATTTTATTCGTTTTAATTTTCTGAATTTCATCTAATTTAAACGATTTTCTTTCAATAGTTTTAAAAAGTGACGTAAAATTAAAATAAAGATAAACTGACGATTTTCATAATAATCGATTCAACCTTAATAATGCCTCGAAATTTAATAATGCCTCGAAATTTAATAATGCCTCGAAATTTAATAATGCCTCGAAATTTAATAATGCCTCGAAATTTAATAATGCCTCGAAATTTAATAATGCCTCGAAATTTAATAATGCCTCGAAATTTAATAATGCCTCGAAATTTAATAATGCCTCGAAATTTAATAATGCCTCGAAATTTAATAATGCCTCGAAATTTAATAATGCCTCGAAATTTAATAATGCCTCGAAATTTAATAATGCCTCGAAATTTAATAATTGTGAGCCTTCATTTTAATAAAATTTAATAATTAACCTTTATTAAAATGAAGGTCCAATTTTTTAGAGATTTTTTTTAATGCAAGTCAAATGTTATAAAAATCAATATAGCACCTGAAAAAATAAGAGACAAAAACAAAAATTCACTTAACCCTCAGAACTTTAATTTCTCCAGAATTAAGGATAAGAGTTATTTTAGTCCAAACTATTAGGATTCTGGTATATGCTAGGCTCAAAATTGAAAGCCTGGCTCTTTAACTTTGTTATTGTTTTAATTTTGAAGAGAACTTTTTTCCTTCCTTAAATTTATCTTAAGTTTAAAACTGGATTTGTTTTTAAACTTAAGATAACTATTGAGATTACGTTTAACCACTTATCATGTAAGTAAAAATATTTTGTAGTACGAGTTATAGCTGTTGCTAAAACCGTATATTAAATTTACATGCAGTTTTATTAAAAGCAGTTTTGTTTCGCTTAAACCCAGTATACCAAAATATGCTTTTGTCCTCGACTTAAGTTCCTATCCCCTTTCCTTCAATTTTAGAAACTTGCATGTGGCTGCAGATAAAGTCTACCTGCATTTTAACTCAATTCTCAACCTTTCCTATAACCCTGCCCTAGGTCTATACTGTGTAATGATTATAATCTTGACTTGAACCCTGCCCTTAGTCTTGACTCTGGATAAACCCGTTGCCTCAACTCTGCATTTAGTCTTGACTCTGGAGAAAACCGTTGCCTCAACTCTGCATTTAGTCTTGACTCTAGAAAAAATCGTTGCCTCAACTCTGCATTTAGTCTTGACTCTGCTTCTCTGCTTTAGCTTGAATCTGAATCTTGACAGAGTCAAGACTAAGGGCAAAGTTCACCTAAATCTGCATCTGCATCTGCATCTGCATCTGCATCTGCATCTGCATCTGCATCTGCATCTGCATCTGCATCTGCATCTGCATCTGCATCTGCATCTGCATCTGCATCTGCATCTGCATCTGCATCTGCATCTGCACAGACTTCACCTGTACTTGAACCGTGCGCTTAGTCTGAACTTTGTGCAGATTCAGGCAGAGTTCACATGAACAGGGTTCATGCTGCGGGCTAAGGGGGCTAAAAGGACTAAGGGCGGGGTTCAAGTCAAGATTGAGGTCAAGATTCAAGCTAAGGCAGAATATAGACGTAGGGCAGGGTTATAGGAAAGATTCAAGCCCCTGCAGAGTCAAGTCAAAGAGCATCGTTATATGAAAGATTGAGGGCAAGGTCAAAGCTAAGGACAGAGTTAAGACTAAAACCCAGTTTCGATTCAAATGAGCTTTGATTGGAAAATTCCGGCTTCGTTTTCACTCAATTGAGGTTCGAGGTTCAGTATTTCTTTTTACAAGAATTCTGTCTTTGCCTTCATTTTGTTCACGTTTATTGAGATGATATTCAAAGCGAATAAATGATTAAATTTTTTCAAAATTGGCGTTTTTTATATTCACAATTAAACGAATAAGTGTATTTATTCCCGTTTTAAAAGCGATTTGCGGAAGTATACTACCATTTGTCGAGATTTCAAAAATTAAACATTCATTTGGACGAATTACTGAACCTAAAAAGTGACCCGGAAATTCTATATTTTCTATTAAATAATTTATTTTATTAATAGGCATAAAAACCGTATCCAAAGAAAGCCAATCCGTTCTGATTTGGCTTTTATTTTCAATGCCATGCCAGTTTTGGATCGATAAATCTTGATCTACAAATTCCGATAATAATAAAAATTTTTTATTTTTAATACTTTTATGTAAAAAACTAGACATTTTATTATTAGGGTTTACCTTTAGTGGTTTTGATTGATTTAAATTGTTAATGTTTTGAATTGGGTTTAGGGAATCAACATATAATTTTTTTAAATTCGTTTTTTTAACATCATTTGATATTTTATTTATAAAATTTTGATTATTTAAAAATAAAGATAAAATGACTTCACGTTGATAAGAAATTTTTGATAAGAGATTTTCTAATATAGCTTTTTTTTTGTTTTTAAGACTAGATAAATTTGATTTTTCAGGGAATCTATTTTCATATTTTGTTATTTGTTCATTTTTTAAATCCCTTGGTTCACCGAATCTATAACTTTTACCCATAGAAATTTTAAATTTCATATTTAAAATTTTATCCTGATTTAATGTACAAATAATTTGCTCCGGATTTATACATTGAATCGAAGAAGGAAGGAATAAATCTTTTGCTTTAACACTAACAGGCCCTTGAATTTGAAGATAAGCTAAAATAGGTTTTTTTAAAGGAATATGGGGTTTTAAAATAACAGCTCTTAAATTAAGTAAAATATCAAACACGGTTTCATTAACGCCTGGAATAGTGGAATACTCATGATTAACTCCTTGAATTGATACTGATGTGATTGCAATACCGACAGAATCTTCAAGAAGTGTTCTTCTTAAAGCATTGGCAAATGTTAATGCTTGGCCAAATGCAAAGGGTCCAATATAAAAACGACCATAAAATTGATTATATCTTTCAATCCATGATTCACGACATGAAACTAATATAGGTTTTGGTTGAGACATCTTTAAATTATTAAGTTAAAATTATAGAATTATCAATATGTTATTAAAAACTAAAAATAAAATTGAATCTAAATAAATTTTCCTTTTATGTTCCGAATCCGAATCCGAATCCGAATCCGAATCCGAATCCGAATCCGAATCCGAATCCGAATCCGAATCCGAATCCGAATCCGAATCCGAATCCGAATCCGAATCCGAATCCGAATCCGAATCAGAATCAGAAGAAACTGTAAAATAAATCTTTTTTTCTGAATTTAGCTTAGAGCCGCTTAAGTCTCACTCCACAATTGATTTCTTGTTATTTTTTTATTTTATTGAGCTTATCATTATTGGAATGAATTGATAGATAAGGTATGAAGATAGCATAGAAAATAAAGAATACCCTATTGTTAAATTTAGCACCTACTAGTTTGGCTTTAATTATTATAATTTTTTTTTCTAATGGATGAAATTTAATTATATTAAATCATACTTTTTAGGATTTAATTTTATTCTTATTCCTCAAGAAAAACAAGAAAAATAGTATTGATTAAATTTTTAGTTAAAATAAGTTTTTTGTTAAATTTTTTATCGATACTATCCCTCACTCTTTCCTATAACCCTGCACTCCATCTATACTCTACAGGGGCTATAATCTTGACTTAAACCCTGCCATTAGTCTTGACTCTGGAGAAAACCGCTGCCCTTCTAGCCCCCTTAGTCTGAACTTTGTGCAGATGCAGATGCAGATGCAGATGCAGATGCAGATGCAGATGCAGATGCAGATGCAGATGCAGATGCAGATGCAGATGCAGATGCAGATGCAGATGCAGATGCAGATGCAGATGCAGATGCAGATGCAGATGCAGATGCAGATGCAGATGCAGATGCAGATGCAGATGCAGATGCAAATGCAGATGCAGATGCAGATGCAGATGAACCCTGGAGAAAACCGATGTCTTAACTCCCTTAGCCTGAACCCTGTTCAGGTGCCCATGCCTCAACTCTGTTGAGGTTAAGGTTCAGATGCCCTACGTCTGAACTCTGTTAAGGTTCAGGTGCCCTACGTCTGAACTCTGTTAAGGTTCAGGTGCCCTACGTCTGAACTCTGTTAAGGTTCAGGTGCCCTACGTCTGAAATCTGTTAAGGTTCAGGTGCCCTACGTCTGAACTCTGTTAAGGTTCAGGTGCCCTACGTCTGAACTTCGTTCTTATTCAGATGCATCTGCATCTGCAGAGGATAGACGTAGGGTACGATAATAGGAAAGATTTAGGTGTTCAGGTTCAAATGTCAAAATTGAGGATAAGGTTACGGCAGAGTTGAGGTTTAAGGCGAACAAAATTTATTTAGATTCCAATTTCTGCTCCGTTTCTTATTGAAAAGAATTTTATTTAAAAATTCGACGCAGCCTGAACCGTTTTTAAGGGCCTATTCGATCTAAAAAAAATTTAAATACTAAAATAAAATGGATCGTAAAAAAATTTTACATTAACGTTTATGATATTGAGGAGCTTTACGAGCTTTTCTTAAACCATATTTACGTCGTTCTTTTATTCTAGAATCGCTTGTTAAGTAACCCTTTTCTCTAAAACTCGAATGAAAAGTTAATAATCTAAATTCTGCCGAATTTTGTTTATGTTGGAAATCTAAAATTGCTTTTGCTAAACCTAAACGAATAGCATCAGCTTGTCCTAATAATCCACCGCCTTTTGTTTTAATAATCACATCCATTTTTAAAAAAGTTTCAATTGTTCCAGGAAAATCTGTTTTTAATGTTTTTAGAGGAGCACGAATTAATGAAAGAAAAAATGGATTTTGACCAAAATATAAAATAGGAGGTAACCCATTTATTAGAAATTTACCGCTACCCGGAATTAAATGAACAATAGCAACAGCTTCTTTTCTCCGACCTATTCCTAAACCAGAAGGCGGATTTCCTTTGTTTTTTGTTAATAAGACAGTTTCCATAATGAATTCATTTTAAATAATTAATAAATATTTAGAATTATATTGAAAAACTATTAATAAAAAAATTTGTCGAAATTTTAATATTCGTTTTTAAAACAAAATGATTTTTATTAAAACAATTCAAAAATCTTGAGTATTTTGAAAATATTTTTATACTATCTGAATCTTCACTTGAACCCTGACCTTAGTCCTTTTAGCCCCCTTAACCTGAACTCTGTGCAGATGCAGATGCAGGTGAACTTTGCCCTACGTCTTCTGCAGTTGCAGCAGATTGATATGCCTCAACTCTGCCCTTAGTCTGCAGATTGACTCTGCTTATGCTTGAATCTGAATCTGAACAAAGTTCAGACTAAGGGCAAAGTTCAGACTAAGGGCAGGGTTCAAGTGAAGATTGAGGTCAAGATTCAGATTCAAGTTAAGGCAGAGTCAAAGACTAAGGGTTAATGATTAAAAATTATGTAATCAAAATTAAAAAGGCTATAAATCTTCATTTAAAATGAATTTTTGTGAGAAATAATTTATGTTAAGCCAATAGATATAAATATATTATTCACATATAATAAACACATTTCATAAAATTTTAGAAAATGCAGAATCGAATTTTAAATAAAACGAAAGTCCAATTTTAACAAATCCGTTATTCATTATTTGCAATCAATTAGAATATGAATCACAATATGAATCAGAATATGAAAGAGTTTACAGATTAAATTTTAGATATTTTAAATTGAAAATGAACTCAAAATAAAAAGACTAATAAAAAAACTTCGCGATCAAATTTTAAACTTTACTTTAAAGTTAAATTTATTATTGTTTATATGAACAAACTTTCTGTTATGGTATAAATTCAGTATTATCTTTTTGGTTAAGGCTCAATATCTTCATCTTGGAGAGCGGCAATTTTTTTTGAAAAACCTTCAATTTGTTTCGCATCCTCACCTAACCAATCGGTTTCAAAATGAGCTATAATCCCCTCGGCCCGATAACGTGTAACAACTTCATCAGCTAATCCATAATCTACGCTTTCTTGGGGTGTCATAAAATAATCACGATCTAAATCTTTTAAAACTTCATAAGAAGAACGTTTTGATGCTAGACTATAAATCGTTGCTGCTTGTTTACGAACTCTCATTATTTCATGAGCATCTAATAAAACATCTGAGGCTTGTCCACTTATCCCACCTTCTGGTTGGTGAATCATAACATGCCCTGCTTCGGATATAAAACGAAGACCAATATTTCCACCGGCTAAAACCATACTACTCGCGGATAAAGCCATTCCTATACAAATAGTTACAGCACCAGCTTTCACATATTGAAGTGCATCATAAATTGTCATACCACTAGTAACAGAACCTCCTGTTGAATTAATCATCATAAAAACCCGTTTTTGGTTTAAAATTGGATCGAGATAATCTGAAAAAATATCGTCATCTCCTGCTGATTGTGATTGTTTTTTTGTTTTATTTTGTAATCTCCATGATTGAAGTTCTTCCAAATGTTTATCTTGAATAAAAGAATTTCCGGACTTTAAATCTGATGAAGAAGAAGAAGAAGAAAGCCTATTTTTTTTTTGATCAATTGAAGCATATCGTTTAATATTTTCTTTAAACGTTAAACGATCTAACACATTAAACGAATTTAAATAATTTGTTTCACGGTTAAAGGAATCAATATAAAAGTTTAAAAATTCCTCATTTTTTAAAGAATTTAAAAAAATTTTTTGTTTTTCTAAATCCAAAGAATTTTTTAAAGAAAAAAATTCTTTAAGTTTTTGTGAGAATTTTAAATCCGCAAAATATTTACCATCTTGATATTGTGATAATAAAGGAAGAATAGGAGACCAAACTTTAAAAAACTCGGAATAAGTTTTTCCAGAGAAAGACCAATTCTGTTTTTTAAGACCTCTTTCAATCGGTTGATCATAATTTAAATTTGCATTTGAATTGAAATTAGAGTTTGAGGCTATAGAAAATGGATGTTCTAAATAATCTATGGATTCATTTTTTTCTCTTTCTCTCTCATAATAACTCGTATACATATCTATCCAATAATTTTTTTCAATTCCGGCTTCAATATCAAACCAATAATTTTCTTCACTTGAAGAAAAATCTGTTTGACGTTGACCATAAAATTTTTGATATTTTTCGTATTCTGCTAGATCAAACTCAGTCATACCTGAATCCTTTCGACTTTCTGGTGAACCTTTTTTAAATAAATCAACATTTTTTTCAGGTTGTCTTTCACTTTCAAGACGTTTATCGTCAAAATGAATATAAACCAACATCCCAGCAATTTGATTACATAATTCCCCAGTTAATTCAGTCATAACAAATATTAAACGTCTACGAAAAATTAAAGTATAAATATCAATCCATTGTAAAGGTAAGTCATCCTCCCAATAATACAAAATTTTTGGTACTCCTACGGGCATAAATAAAAACTGCTTTTTTTGTTTATAGAATTGATTTTAAAAAAACATTAAATTATTAATTATAAAGATATTGTTAATAAGAAATTTTAATATTTTAATTTGAAAATAATTCAGTCTATTTTAAAGAATGAATTATTTTCAAATTAAACAAAAAAACATTTAGTCTTAGTCGTTTTAAATCATTCATAGTCTCCTCTTCCTTATTTTAATTAATGTGCCGGTTAATGAATTTAAATCTCATATTAAACTTTAAATATAAATTTTTTTTGCTTTCATTTTAAATTCACTATAAAAACAATTTAAATTCACTATAAAAACAATTTAAATTCACTATAAAAACAATTTAAATTCACTATAAAAACAATTTCTTCAACCTCAATAGTTTTGATTCTGAAAGTATGTTTCAAGCTAAAGACCCAATTTCACTTTTATGGATTCAATAACTTTTTCATTTTTAACTTAAAGTTCAATTCATTATGGAAAATTTGGCCTTTTGGATTTTGTTTTTTAGATTAGGGTAAGCAATAACTGTTTTTTTTAGGAAAAATTCAATGACTCAATTTATTTATCAATTCATTAACAACCATTTTGAATCGATATATATTTTTTTATTTTGAACCGAAAAAATTGTTAAATTCTTAATAAATTCTTAATAAATTCTTAATAAATTCTTAATAAATTCTTAATAAATTCTTAATAAATTCTTAATAAATTCTTAATAAATTCTTAATAAATTCTTAATAAATTCTTAATAAATTCTTAATAAATTCTTAATAAATTTTTATTAAATGATAAAGAACTATAAATACTATTTAAATAAAAACGAAAGAGTTTTGTTAATTCAATTTTTATTTTTACTTCTCAATTATTTTATTTAAATAAAATAATTGAGAAGTAAAAATAAAAATTGAGTATATAGTTTAAATATAATAATTGAGAAGTAAAATTTGTTTATCTCGATATTGAAATAAACTGAATTCATGATTTTACTTTAAAGCCAACCTAATAAATATTTAAATCGTTTTATTTTCGGTATTAAACGAAAATAAAACAGAATAATGTTTTATAGCAACAAAGTACTAAGGGCTCGAAATTATTCTATCGCAACAGAAAGGTTAAATGAACAATTTTTATAATAGACTTTGTTCATAAATATTTCAAGTCAATAGTGACAACATAATCTGGTCAATCTTGTTGAACTGAATATTGTAACATTTTACCATTGCTTCACTTTATTTTTATCCAATTTGAAAAAATTTAAGTTTTCTTGTTTTCAAACATTTGAGTTTGAGTCAACACAAAACCTACATTTTTAGTTTTCAGATTGGAATCATTTATTATCAATCGAATCCAAAAACTCCCTATCTCTTTTTAAAGAGAAAGTTTTTGGATTCGAATTTGAAGTAACATTTTAAAAAATTTTTGAAATGTTTCTATATCAAATAAACTGAATTGAGATAATATTTGACGATTATAAACAATTTCAGACGTTTTTAAAATATGTATAAATTCATGATATGTTATTCCATGAAGTCTTAATGTTGCATTTAAACGTGAAATCCAAAGACTCCTAAAATCTCTTTTTTTTCGACGACGGTTTTGATATGCAGATTTAAGAGCTTTCATAAATCGTTGATTTGCTGTTCTAAATAATACTGAAGCTGCTGCCCGATACCCTTTGTTAAAATTTAAAATTTTTTGACGTCTTTTTCTCGCCACAGTTCCTCTCTTAACTCTCGTCATAAAATTATAATTATAAAAATCATTTTTTTATATAATTTCTTTTTTTTATAAAATACAAGTTCAATTTATTTCTATTTTTTATTGACTTTAAAATGAAATGAAAACAATTTTTATTAAAACGATTTTCATTTATTAATGGTTTTAAATGCTGATTCTAAATATTTAAAAAATTCTTCTTTTTATTTTAATTTTTAGAGTAAACTGCCACTATAGTTTAACTCTTCAAATACAAAAAATTTTATTTTAACTTTAATTTGTTTGAATTTGTTTGCGTATTCAAAAAAACAAAAAATAAACGGGATAGCGTTTTTTAATTAAAGATCGAAACTGATTTAAACTGTAGCCTTTTCAAATAAAATATTTTAAAATATTTTAATTAATAAACATTAAAGTTTACTATTTTAAAATATTTTAAAATATATTGATTTAACCGGAATAATATAAAAATGGAGAAATTATATAATTTTAACCGAAGTCGCTTTCAATAATAAAAAAATGTCTTTTGAACGAAAATTTACCAAACGGTAAAAATTTTTTTAGAGTTAAGCAAGAATTTTCAAAAAGTTAATATTTATCCGAATATGAATAAAAAAAAGTGTACTTCGTGGATTTAAATAAGAAAAGATTATAGTTATATTAAAAAGCGGATAAGCTTTCGAATTGACTAAATTTCTAAATTATTAAGAAATATAAACAGTAAAAATTTAAATTGATTTATCAATTTTTTCGGAATTATTTTTTTATTAGAATTATAAATTTTTTTAATAACCAATAGAAAAAAATAAAATATAAATAAAGAGGGCTTCCAAATAACCCAGTCTGAAAGTAAAATATGGTTGATTAAAAATCATTTTTAAAAATGACCGATCGGAATCGGAATCGGAATCGGAATCGGAATCGGAATCGGAATCGGAATCGGAATCGGAATCGGAATCGGAATCGGAATCGGAATCGGAATCGGAATCGGAATCGGAATCGGAATCGGAATCGGAATCGGAATCGGAATCGGAATCGGAATCGGAATCGGAATCGGAATCGGAATCGGAATCGGAATCGGAATCGGAATCGGAATCGGAATCGGAATCGGAATCGGAATCGGAATCGGAATCGGAATCGGAATCGGAATCGGAATCGGAATCGGAATCGGAATCGGAATCGGAATCGGAATCGGAATCGGAATCGGAATCGGAATCGGAATCGGAATCGGAATCGGAATCGGAATCGGAATGGCAACTTTCTATAAAACTCTCTCGCTTAAAAACAAGAAATTCATGCCATACAGGCTAATCAGTAAATAACCTATAACTTTTAAAACTTAAACTTCAATACGTTTTAATAAAATTGTTTTAAGTTTAAGCCAAATAAATTATTACAGCCCGCTTTTATAAATTCTAAGGATATCCATAGATACATTTTTTTATTTAAAAAAAAATTTTATGAAATACAAAACAATACGATTTTATAATAAACAAAGTTTAGAGTCAATAAATTGAGTATTTTTTTTTATAGATGTTTTTTATTTTGAATTAAGGAGAAAAAGGGATTCGAACCCTCGGGACGAGAAATTCTCGTCCAACAGATTAGCAATCTGCCGCTTTAGACCTCTCAGCCATTTCTCCAAAAGATTAATATATTTTTATAACTCAAAAATATATTAATGAATAGCTTTTATTGTTATTCAGATTTAACTTTAGTCTTTTTTTACTATAAAATAAAAATTTCAACAGATATATATTTATTTTTTTTATAGGGGGTCATTTATATTAATAATTTTTTTTTCTTAGTTTTCATTTGAAATTCATTTTTTGTTTAAGAAACAAAAAAAAGGGCCTAGGAATAAGAATTGCAATTTGTTATTTCAAATTATATTTTATATTAATTCGATTTAAAAAAAAACAGATCAATTAATATAAAAAAAATTTAAAACGTTAAATACGTGAATCCGTTTCTTATTAACAGAAATTTTAAAATATTTACCTATTTAAACTAAACATTTAATTTATTCAAATAATTCATGGAGGGATTAATACGATTACGCAAAATATCAAAACATTAAATAAAAAAAGAATTTGTCAATTAGAAATTGTCATATACATTTTTTCTATTATAAAATATTATTTTCAATAAATTAAAAAACTTTTATGTAAATAATCTAATATAGAGTTTTTAGTCAGGACAAACTTTCGGTTTGAAGTCAAACAGATTTTAAAATTGCAAGGATCAAATCGCTCAATTAAAAATATTTAGATCAATTAAAAATCGCTGTTTATTAGTTATTTTAAATTGATCTAAATATTTTTAGATCAATTTAAACAGCCATTTTGATTTTTAACCTTAATCTGAAAACTTTCTCTTTAATCTGAAAACTTTCTCTTTTGTTAAAATTCAGGTGAACTTTAACAGAAGAGAAAGTTCGTGTATTTAAAAAATTAGTGCAAGGTTCAGGTTAAAACAAAGTGAAGTTGACACAAGTTTAAAGGAACTTTAAGAGTGTTAAGGCTTTGGAAACGAAAAGGATTTTATCTAAACATTCATTTTTATAATGATAACATTAATTATAAAAATTATAACATTAATGTACGGCACAATTTACGCGAATTGATTAAGGTTTAACGATTTCAATTTAAATTTCACAAAAGTGACCCTGAACGGATTGCAAATTAAGACAAAAATCAGTGAACGGTAATTTACATTAAGAGACTAAGAGCGATTAATAACGAATGCATATTTTATCTTAAACTGAACGTGAACAGTTGTTCAATTTTATGCTACGCAAAAGTATCTCAATCTTATTAGCGAAGCATATTTTTGGCAAAAGGAGGTCCGATTTAGTTATTTAATTTAAATCAAATAAATTTAAATCCTAACCTTAATACTTCTACCGATTTCAATTGACGGGATTAATACGTAGAAAAAAAAAAGTGTAAAAATTACTATTTAAAAGAAATAACAAACGAAGATAGAAAGTTATTGACTCGAATTCAATATAATGAATTCAGTCTAAGGGAAAGTTTACTCTAAAGATTTAGGTGGTTAAAGATTTAGATGAACAGTGCCTTAAACTGAATTCATTTGATTTGAGTGTTATAGTAAACACGAATTGTCCAGAATTTTTAAATAACATCCAGAAATTCACGGATTTTTTTGTCTATTTTTGTTAAACGTTTCATTCGTGAGCCTTTTTGACTTCTATTGTTGGAAACGTTTTTGGATTTAAAGCTTTACGTGCTCTTCGTCTTGAAGATCTTCCTATTCCTCCAGCTTACGTGAAAACTTTCCAAGGGCCGCCTCATGGAATTCAGGTTGAACGTGATAAACTCAATAAATATGGTCGTGGTCTTTTAGGGTGTACAATTAAACCAAAATTAGGTTTATCAGCGAAAAATTACGGTCGTGTAGGTTGTATTGAATTTATTCTTTATTTAAAACAGATTTTATTCTTTTTAAACAAAATAGTTTTCTTTTGGAAAAAAATGAAATCTGTTTTAAATAAAGGTTTTTTATTTTTTATTAAAAAATAAAATATTCGTATTTCTTTATTATTCTAAATATAGAATTTTTATTTTTTACAAGACTTTTTTTTTATTTTTGATCCATTCATTATAAATGGCCTTTATTTTATTTAGATAAAATAAATTGTTTTTATTTTTAAATATTTTATTAAATTGAATCATTTCTTTTTTTAAATTTTTATGAAAATGTAATGGATAATAATTGGAATTTTTTTTTCAAAAACCGTCAAATATTTTTTCATAGCATGTTGGTATCCTTGTAAATAACCTAGGCGAATTAGGTTATTTACAAGGATAAAATCTTTTTTTTGACCTTTAAAAAGGCGAATCAGGGTTTTCGCTTGAATAAAACCCATTATTTTACCTTTAAACTCGAAATAGACAAGTTTCTTCATTTTTTAAAAATATGTATAATAAAATTTGGTTCTTTTCAATAAGATATTGGAAAATCCATTTTGATACCCTTTTTGTTTTGAAGAGCTTCATTATAACATAAAAGAAAAACAGTTTTTGAAATTTCCTGAAAATAATTGATTTCATCCAATAAATCTTGATTTAAACCCTTTTTATTTTTAAATGATAAATCCATTTTTTGCATTCTCTTTCGATCGAATTTAATAATATTATTATGATTGATTTTTCTATTTTTTTGGTTTTCAAGTATTTTATAAAATTTAAAAATATTTTTTTCTAACTTTATAATAAAATAATAACCATGTAAATAGTAAGAGTTAGTTAGGATATAAAATGGGGCAGAACCTTGTTTATTTCCCATTTTATAACCTAAATAACACCCCAACATATAATATTCCAGCTCGGCATCGCTTTTTTCTTCTTCTTCTTCTTCTTCTTCTTCTTCTTCTTCTTCTTCTTCTTCTTCTTCTTCTTCTTCTTCTTCTTGTTCTTCTTCTTCTTGTTCTTCTTCTTCTTGTTCTTCTTCTTCTTGTTCTTCTTCTTCTTGTTCTTGTTCTTCTTCTTCTTCTTCTTGTTCTTCTTCTTGTTCTTCTTCTTGTTCTTCTTCTTGTTCTTCTTCTTGTTCTTCTTCTTGTTCTTCTTGTTCTTCTTCTTGTTCTTGTTCTTCTTCTTCTTGTTCTTGTTCTTCTTCTTGTTCTTCTTCTTGTTCTTGTTCTTGTTCTTGTTCTTCTTCTTGTTCTTCTTGTTCTTGTTCTTCTTCTTGTTCTTCTTCTTGTTCTTCTTCTTGTTCTTCTTGTTCTTCTTGTTCTTCTTGTTCTTCTTGTTCTTCTTGTTCTTCTTGTTCTTCTTGTTCTTCTTGTTCTTCTTGTTCTTCTTGTTCTTCTTGTTCTTCTTGTTCTTCTTCTTCTTCTTGTTCTTCTTCTTCTTCTTCTTGTTCTTCTTCTTCTTCTTCTTCTTCTTCTTCTTCTTCTTCTTCTTCTTCTTCTTCTTCTTCTTCTTCTTCTTCAGTCGAATGCTGGGTTAAAACAGTTAAACCAAAATCACCTATCTCAATGTTAAAATTAAATATGTTCAAAAAATAGAGAATTTTTATTTTGACGTTGACCAACTTTACTCATCTTTTTTATTTTTTAAATCTATTTTTTTTTTTAGAAATTGTATTGATTTTTTTTCAAAAAATCATTATTTTTGTTGTTTTATTATTTAACTGCTTCTGAATCTGAATCTGAATCTGAATCTGAATCTGAATCTGAATCTGAATCTGAATCTGAATCTGAATCTGAATCTGAATCTGAATCTGAAGAAGAAGAAAAAGAAGAAGAAGAACAAGAAGAAGAAGAACAAGAACAAGAACAAGAAGAACAAGAAGAAGAAGAACAAGAAGAACAAGAAGAAGAAGAAGAAGAACAAGAAGAAGAAGAAGAAGAAGAAGAACAAGAAGAAGAACAAGAAGAAGAAGAAGAACAAGAAGAAGAACAAGAAGAAGAACAAGAAGAAGAAGAACAAGAAGAAGAAGAACAAGAAGAAAAGCATCGATTAGAATAATCTAAATAAGTTAATTGTTTTATATTTATGGCTTAATAATATTTTTTTTATTCGCTTGCTACCTCTAAAATTCGTGTAATATTAAAAAAAATGATTTTCAGGAACAACAATAAAAATTTTGAGTATAGTATCATAATGTGCTTTATGAGTTGAAAAAATATTTCGAAACGGTTTCAAATCGAATCTATAAGAAAAGATAGACTCCGTTTAAAAAATAAAAGTTTTTTAGTTTTTTTTAAATATTTTATTATTCTATCAATTTTTTAAGATTTTAATAAAATAAAAAAAATAAATAAATTTTATTATATCTTAAATTAAAAATTAAGATATAATAAAATGAATAATATTATTGTATAAAAAATAAACTTTCTTAACCCCATAGATGACTCCATCTAAAGGTTCAATATCGAATCAAAATCTTATTTTCTTTACAATTCAATTTTTCACTTTAAAATACAAATTTTGAAACCGCCAACAAGGGTCCTTTTAAAAAGGAGATGCTAAAAGCACGAACGGTTCTTCAATGGTTGATCAAAATATTTTTTTATTAAATAATTCGATTTTCTAGAAATCAATGTTTAAGATCTAAAATTTTTACTGACCTAAAATTATCCTTTATTAGAATGAAGTCTGAATTCATTCACACAAAATTTTTTTATGTTTTTTAGTTCGTCAAAGGTAATTAAAAAGTTTTGCTTTTTTAGGCTTTGAACATTTCTAGGCAAAACAATAGATTTATTAAAACTTTTATTTTCTAATTATAAAGAAATAAAAGCATAAAAAAAGAAGTCCTAATTTTGGAGGTTTGACTCAAAAATTAGAAATAAATTCAATAAAATATTGATATGGAAGACTTACAATCTTAAAAACTGGATTGAAGTCCTAATTTTGGAGGTTTGACTCAAAAATTAGAAATAAATTCAATAAAATATTGATATGGAAGACTTACAATCTCAAAAACTGGATTTAGGTAATGGAAAGTCTGAAAAAATTTTCGGTGATCAAGATTATAATTTGCCAGATTATTGTTCGTTTAATGACGAACATTTTGATTTGACTCCAATTTTGACTTTTGGTCAAAAAACTATTGATTGGAATAATCTAAATAATTTAATTTGTTTCTCTTTATGGATTCATGGTATTTCTTTAATTGGACTTTTACCTCTAGGATTCCTACAGTATCAAAACGATTGGAAAGAACTATTACAGTATCAAAACGATTTGAAAGAACAATTGTTGTCTGAGTTCATACGCTGTACGAAAGATCATTTAAAAATTCAGTTAGAAATTCAGAAGGCAATATCCGATTGACTCCGTTTTATAAAATAAAAGAATTTTTCATTTTTTAGAACAATTTTATTATTCTATTCAATTTGGAAGATTTTAATAAAGGATAATTCTTTATTTTGCTTTAATTTTTTTATTTTTTTGTACAATAAGTCAATAATATTATTGTACAAAAAAATAAAAAAATTAAATCCCATAGACGACTCTCTCTAAAGGTTCAATATCGAATCAAAATCTTATTTTATTCACAATCCAATTTTTTAGTCTTTTTTCAATTTTTAAACCGCCAACAAGGGTCCTTTTAAAAAGGAGATGCTAAAAGCACGAACGGTTCTTCAATGGTTGATCAAAATATTTTTTTATTAAATAATTCTATTTTCTAGAAATAAAGGTTTAAAATCTAGAATTTTAACGGACCAAAAACTGACCTTTATTCGAATTAGTAATTAGAATAAAGTGTCAATTAATTGAAACAAAATTTTTGATCTTTTTCATATCATCAAAATTGAGTCAAGAGTTTTGCTTTTTCAGGTCCTGAACAGTTCTAGAAAAAAGCAATAGATTTATTAAAACTTTTATTTTCTAATTATAAAGAAATAAGAGCCTAAAAAAAGAAATCATAATTTATGAAGTTTGAATCAAAAATTAGAAATAAATTCAATAAAATATTCATATGGCAGTACCAAAAAAACGCACATCAAAGTCAAAAAAAAATATCCGTCATTATGCTTGGAAAAAAAAAGCACTTCAAAAAGCAACTAAAACACTTTTTGTTGCGAGAAATATTCTTGTTGAACTGCGAAAACAATTATCAGAAGAAGCCAGTAAACAATTTATTCAAAATACAGAAAATAATACCGATACTAGCAATCAAACCGAAAAAATAAAATTGAATATTGAATTCCCATTGGTAAAAACTAAAATAAATAAGAAATAATTTAATGACCATCTAAAAACAAGAAAATAAACTTTCTCATTCAAATTTTCTTAGTCAATTCGATTGACTAAGAAAATTTATTCACTATCCAAACTTCAGTCTCCACTTTCGCATTTTGTTTTTCGGTTAAGCTTCATGTTTCGTTTTATGATCCGGGTTTATAAAACTTCAAGATACGGAGTAAGAGTTCTAAAATTGGATAAAGTTTTTTAGGGTAATGAGCCTGATTTATTTCTTTTATGTTTATTTTGATTTTTTAATAAAAATAAGATAAGATTTTTTTAATGTTTTAAAAAATTTTTTATTCTTTTTTCTATTAATTTTTCTATTCAATTTTTAAAACAGAGTTTTTTTTAACATTTATAAAAATAATTAAAACCAGTGCAATAGCGCTCGGTAAAAAAAGCTTTTTATTTTATCAAGACTTGAATCTTAACCTCTACTTGAACCTTGCCCTTAGTCTGCAGATTGATTCTAGAGAAAACCGCTGCCTCAACTCTGCCCTTATAGTCTGTCGATTGACTCTGCTCATGCTTGAATCTGAATCTGAATCTGAACAAAGTTCAGACTAAGGGCAAAGTTCAGACTAAGGGCAAAGTTCAGACTAAGGGCAAAGTTCAGACTAAGGGCAAAGTTCAGACTAAGGGCAAAGTTCAGACTAAGGGCAAAGTTCAGACTAAGGGCAAAGTTCAGACTAAGGGCAGGGTTCAAGTGAAGATTGAGGTCAAGATTCAAGCCCTTTACAGAGTTGATCTGAACCTGGTTCACTTGAATCTTAATCTTGATAGAGTCAATCTGCTACAGATGCAGATGCAGAAGACGTAGGGCCGAATTAAGACCCCTGGAGAGTTCAGTCAAAAGGGGCCCCTGCAAGGTATAGACTAAGAGCAAGGTTCTATCTTTCCTATACAGGCGGTTCAATTTTTTTTAACATCAAAATTTTTATTAAAAAATATTTATTTTCTATTGATAAAATGTGCTCGAATCTATTTACCTAACTTTAAAGATTGAAATCCAACTAAACAATAAAAACATCAGCAGCTGCAGCTGCAGCGGGTTTATCAACAATGTTTATAACTGATAAACTTTATCGTCACATGAATATTCTTCAAGTCACTGATGTTAATTGATTTTAAGATTGTTTTTCTTTTTCACTTTAAATTGAATAAAAAGTTTATTTTTATTAGTAAAAATCTTAATCAAAAGCAAAGCAAAGGTTAATTTTGCAGTGAATTGAAACATAAATATAAGCTTTACATATGGCAACGAAATTGTTTCCTCAATTTAGTCGAGGCCTTGCTCAAGATCCAACGACACGTCGTCTTTGGTTTGGAATTGCAACGGCACATGATTTTGAATCTCATGATGGAATGACAGAAGAAAGTCTTTATACAAAAATTTTTGCTTCTCATTTTGGACAATTAGCAATTATTTTTCTTTGGACTTCTGGGAATTTATTCCATGTAGCGTGGCAAGGAAATTTTGAACAATGGGTATTAGACCCTCTTCATGTTCGACCAATTGCTCATGCAATTTGGGATCCCCATTTTGGTGCACCTGCTGTTGAAGCTTTTACTCGTGGAGGTGCTGTAGGTCCAGTAAATATTGCAACTTCAGGGGTTTATCAATGGTGGTACACAATTGGAATCCGTACAAATCAAGAATTATATACTGGTTCTTTATTCCTTTCTTTATTAGCGGGTGTTTTTTTATTTGCTGGATGGTTACATCTACAAAATGATTTTCGGCCTTCTCTTTCTTGGTTTAAAGATGCAGAATCACGTTTAAATCACCATCTTTCTGGACTTTTTGGTGTCAGTTCTTTTGCTTGGACAGGTCATTTAGTTCATGTTGCGATTCCTGAATCACGGGGTCAACATGTTGGTTGGGATAATTTTTTAACTGTTCTTCCACATCCACAAGGATTAACACCATTTTGGACAGGGAATTGGGCCGCTTATGCACAAAATCCAGATACCGCTGCTCATGTATTCGGAACATCTGACGGTTCAGGTCAAGCTATCTTAACATTTTTAGGCGGCTTTCATCCACAAACTCAAAGTTTATGGTTAAGTGATATGGCTCATCACCATCTAGCGATTGCTGTTCTTTTTGTTTTGGCTGGACACATGTATCGTACAAATTTTGGTATTGGTCACCGTTTTAGTGATATTTTAGACGCTCATACGCCACCAGGAGGCGGGTTAGGAAAAGGACATAAAGGTTTATTTGATACTTTAAATAATTCTCTTCACTTTCAACTTGGCTTAGCATTAGCGTCAGTTGGAACTATTACTTCATTAGTTGCTCAACATACTTATTCTTTACCACCTTACGCTTTTTTAGCGAATGATTTTACAACTCAAGCCGCTTTGTATACCCATCACCAATACATTGCAAGTTTTATTATGGTTGGTGCTTTTGCTCATGGAGCGATTTTTTTCATTCGTGATTATGATCCAGAAGCAAATAAAGGGAATGTATTAGCTCGTATGTTAGAACATAAAGAAGCTATTATTTCGCATTTAAGTTGGGTTTCATTATTTTTAGGATTCCATACATTAGGTCTATATGTCCATAATGATGTTGTTCAAGCTTTCGGAACACCTGAAAAACAAATTTTAATAGAACCCGTTTTTGCTCAATGGATTCAAGCTTCTCATGGAAAATCTCTTTACGGTTTTGATCTTTTACTATCGTCATCACAAAGTTCTGCTTTTTCAGCAAGTAGTAGTCTTTGGTTACCAGGTTGGTTAGATGCTATTAATAATAATAATAATTCGTTATTTTTAACAATTGGCCCTGCCGATTTCTTAGTTCACCATGCTATTGCTTTAGGACTTCATGTTACAACTTTAATTTTAGTTAAAGGTGCATTAGATGCACGAGGATCAAAATTAATGCCAGATAAAAAAGATTTTGGCTATAGTTTCCCGTGTGATGGTCCAGGACGTGGAGGAACTTGTGATATTTCCGCTTGGGATGCATTCTATTTATCAGTATTTTGGTCTTTAAATACAATTGGATGGGTTTCATTCAAGACGAAATGTAGCCCAATGTAAATTAAAGTTTACAGAATGTTTAAATTTTAAAATCAGTCTAAAATGATTTTAAAATTTAAATACCTTTTTGTTTTTTTTTATAAAATTTTTTATGAGTCAAAATAAACAAATAAAAACCGAGTGAATTGTCGGGAAACCTACGTATTGAAATAAAAACGAATATTTAAATATATGGTGATCCGCAGCGAAGCTGAAACTACAGCAAGAAATTTTTTATGGATTTTGTTACTGAAATGTTATTTAGAAGAGGTTAACAAGAGATTGAATCCTGGTTTTGTAAATTAGAATGATTCGAAAAGAAAAGTCTATTTTATCGAAATAGGTTGGAATAGATAGTAATTTAGACGAACCAAAATAAAATTGAATTGAAAAATGTTTACCATAAAAACGCCGTTTCAATTTTGATTTTTGGAATTTAACTAAAACTTAAAATATTTATATTCAAAATCCATAAATTCTTGAAAGGTTCAGAACGTTCAGAGACTAGAACTTTTTTTCTCAACAATAAAAGTTCAAAAGCGCTTGGCACCTTTTTTAATTCTTTAGAGGTGATGATATAGTCCCAACTTTGTTGAAATACAAAGAAAGTTATTCGGTCCGGCACGAACAGTAAGTTTATTTTATTACTAAAAAGATATTTACTTTTGAATGAAGGAGAATCTTTATATTCTTAATATTCCCTAAAATCTTTTATGGTTTGTGTCTACGAATTTCTTTAATTGTACATTCTATTGGCATTGGAAACATCTTGCTTTATGGCAAGGAAACACAGCTCAATTTGATGAATCTGCAACTTATTTAATGGGTTGGTTACGTGATTATCTTTGGTTAAATTCATCTCAATTAATTAATGGATATTCACCGTTTGGAATGAATAGCCTTTCTGTTTGGGCTTGGATGTTCCTATTTGGACATTTAATTTATGCGACATCTTTTATGTTCTTAATTTCTTGGCGTGGATATTGGCAAGAATTAATTGAAACATTAGTTTGGGCTCATGAAAAAACTCCTTTAGCGAATTTAGTTTATTGGAAAGATAAACCAGTTGCTTTATCTATTGTTCAAGCTCGTTTAGTGGGTTTAACTCATTTCGCAGTTGGGTATATTTTAACTTATGCTGCATTCTTGATTGCTTCAACAAGTGGGAAATTTGGTTAAAGTTTTTATTGTATTTTTAACAGATCAATTTGTCATTATTTTGTCATTATTATAGACTAAATGAATTGGTTATAAAACGAATGACCTTAAGTCCTTAAGTCCTTAAGTCCTTAAGGACTTAAGGACTTAAGGTCATTTCTCTTGGATTTCTCAGTAAAGCAAAAAGAATATCATTTTTATGGTTTTGTAAAAATTGATACTACATTTCAGTATTTCCGTCTAAATATCATAATAAGATTGATTCTGATTCTGATTAAGTTATTCCTTTGTAAAGGAATTATTATTAATTTTAAGTTGAATAGAATATATTTTTTAATTATCTAGCTCATAAATTTGAAATTATTCTAATATTTAATGACAAACCGTTCATTTAAAATAATATACCGACTATCCGTCCAAGATTTCACTTAAGTTTAAATCAATTCAATTGATTTGCCTTTGAAATGAAAAAAAAATCAATATAAATTTTTAAACAATACATTCCTAAAAAATATTGTAAAATATGATTAGAAAATTAGCTTCTTTATTCATTTTTTTTATTGCATATTCTTTAAAAGTTTAAGGAATCAAAGGTAAAATAAAGTGTTTATTGCCATCGGGTTGGTTTAAAATTTTTTAAATCGGTTTTTTACTTTTTACTTTGTTTTTTAGAAAATTTCTGTGAATTGTTCGATAAAATTTTTTATTGTGGCAGGATTGGTCTTAGATTATCTAAAATTTCATATTCATTTAATAACCTTACAACAATCGTTACGATTTATTATGTTAGCAGTAAATGAGTTGTTAAGCTATTGAATTAAATTACTAATGACTATCGTTCATATTATTCGCTGTATTGGAATTTGTTAGCTATATGCTTCTTTAAAAGTGACAGATTATTGTTATTCATATTCATATTCATATTCATATTGGGATTCATATTGGGATAAAGGTTTTTTTTGAATTTTAATCTGGTTTTAAATCTATTGGGTCTCTGAAAATTATAGATATAATTTAATGCCCCTCCAACTAAAAACCCAACCCAGTTTAAAAACATTCTTATTTTTTGAATTAAAATATAATAGATATTTTTTTTCATCAATTTTCTTATTTTTTTGATATAAAAAAAAAATATATATATATATATCATATATAGAAAGTCTCTTATCGTTTTCTATTTCATAACTTTTTAAATAAAATTTGGATATATTTGCAAAGATTCATCAAGTCCATTTTCTTGTAAAAACTCTTTTTTTATTTTATTAAAACGATTAAATAGAATATATTGTTAAAAACAATATATTGTACAAAAAATTAGTCTCATAATAAATGGCTCTTTATATTTAATTTATTTATAATTTTTGATTCAAATCGCCTAAATTAGGATTTCTTTTTTTATTATTAGAAAATAAAAGTTTTAATAAATCTATTGTGAACTGTTCAGGACCTGAAAAAGTGAAACTCTTTAATCAACTTTGACCAAATTCCAAAGATCAAAAATTTTGTTGGCTTTATTTTTATTTTTTAAAAAAGAAATGAGTCCATGGTTTTCTACTGATGCTGATTCGGTCTCCGTTTGGAAAAAGATGAAAGGGGACTTTGACCCCGATATAGTATACTTTGCTCTATAGTAATGCCTTTTTACTAAATAGTATTTCTTTGTTTGTTTGGACGACAGCTGAATTATGAAGCGACTAATACCCATATGATGGAGTTCTAGATATGTCAATTAAACACCTTAACTGGCTTTTAAGATCATTTAGGATGCCGCTTAAATAGTATCTATTTTAGTCTTGGTGAAATCTGTAAAATAAATAAAGATAAATTGATTCCATAGTTAAATTATTCCCTCTCTAGATATCTTCACACATTAAACAAAAACAAAATAATGCCCTCTTTTTATGTTTCTCATGGTGCTCACATAGGCGCGTTTATGAGCGTTCGTTTCATTTAAATAGTTATCAAAATCGAAAAAAAATAAAGTTTCTTAAAACGTCGTCAACTTTAATGAAAAAAAAGTGCAAAAATTTGGAATCAATTCGTACGAAACACTCTGATTTGATTCTTTGATTCAAAGAATGAGTTTTTTATAAAACGAATGTTCTGCTTCTTATTGTTATTGTTATTGTTATTGTTATTGTTATTCTTATTGTTATTGTTATTGTTATTGTTATTGTTATTGTTATTCTTATTAGATTCGATCCTTTCATAAGTGTTAAAAGCTTCGGAATGTGAAACCTAAAAGGTTTTATAGAATATAGACAGTACGTTTAAGCCTGTCAGGATTGTACGACTCGTTTGACTACTCATGACTTTTCTCCTTTTCTCCTTTCGTTAAGAAAAATTTGACAAACTCATTCAATTATCAACAATCCCTACTGCTGCTTATCCACAGAAAAAACAAGTTAACGCCTCGCACTACTAAAATTTTCTGAGTTGTACAGTTGTAGGCCTATAAAAGCGAGTGGATACTCTGTTTGCTTTAATTACTGAGTTTCCTTTCCACCCGCCTCGTGAGTCTCGAGATATTTTAAAAGCTCTATGCGATAACTTTAATCAACTCTACTGTGTTCAGGACATAATGTTTTGACTTTGTTCTGGGATTTAAGGAATATAGTTTATCGACGCGTGAAACGAGTTCTCGAGCCAAGTGACGCATATGAAAAACAATATTTTAAAACAATCTTTATTGCTTATCAAAATCGCGCACGCGTTTTCAAGAACCTTAATCTTAGAAGCGAGAGCAAATGCCGATACTAAATTAGATAATGAAAAGGAAAAAACTTTGCTTAGAACCTTCAAAACCAGAGACTTCGCGAATGGTTGACGTTTTTATTCCAGGATTAATACTACGGTAACCCCTTCCTATCCAAACAATAAGACTGACTCCTCAAACCAATTGTTTAAACGTTTTTTTGTGGAAACTGTTTTGAAATTAGAGGTTCCTATTTAGAAAATGTTCGATTCGGTTGAGACTATTTGTTATTGTGGATCGTAATGCTAAGTATAAACGATTCAAAATTTATAAAAAAGATTGAAATGTTTTAATAGCACTTAATGAGCCTTTATTTAATAAGACTCGTCAGTATATGACTTTTCATTTAAATAACTATTTAACTATTTAAAGAATTTTTTAACAAATTCATTCATTTAGGCAATTAAAGTCATAAAATTTTCTGGTAAGCTAAAGAAATTCTTCAATATGAATCTATTTCTACAACTCAACACTAGAATCGTCACAATATTTTAAATGAAGTTTTAAATTTTGATAATATTGAAGACAAAAGAAAATAAAAAAACGAAAAAACAAATCAAAAAAGCAGAAGAATTCAAAAATAAATGAAAAGATTAAAATATCGAATCATTGACTTTATGATCAAATCAGAGAGTTTTTAACCTTGTGTTAGGGAGTTTATCGTGATTCGAATCATTTCGTATGTGTTAATTAAATAGTTTCTTAACGTAAAGTTTATGTATATATATTTTATTTTAAAATTTTTTTCGGGATTTTTGCTTGAGCTCAAACCTAAAAAAAATCAACCCTTATATTTCTTCTGTAAACTCATCTTTTACGCCTTTGTTAAAGGGTATGTTCTCCATCTGTCCCCTGATCTACCTAGAAAATAGTAACCCTCCACACCCGCCTCTAAAATCATACTTCACACCTTTCACAGCTCACTCTTCCCCTCTGTTTAAGTTTCTTTGTCTCTTCATCTTTTCCACATGCCTTTGTTAAAGGATATGTTCTAAATCGGTACCCCATTTTACAGTCACTAAACTCCGTCTTACGTGTTAACTTCTGTCTTAACTGTTACAAACCATAATGACCGCACGGGTTTTCAACTGTCTTTGAGGGACGTTAAACTTCATTAACGAAACCGAATCAAAATCTTTTTATTCTCCACAAACCGAACTGACGAAGAAACGAATTTTTCTTAAACTGAATTCACTCTGAATTTATCTTGGGGTCTGAATAACCCTCTCCAGGTATACCTTGTCTCTCTAGAGACCTTAAACTGAATTCTAGAAACAAGGAAGCGTAAACAAAAACTATAATCCCTTAGCTTCTTCTTGTTCTTGTTGTTCTTCTTCTTGTTCTTGTTGTTCTTCTTGTTGTTCTTCTTCTTGTTCTTGTTGTTCTTCTTCTTGTTCTTGTTGTTCTTCTTCTTCTTGTTGTTCTTCTTCTTCTTGTTGTTCTTCTTCTTCTTGTTGTTCTTCTTCTTCTTGTTGTTCTTCTTGTTCTTGTTGTTCTTCTTCTTCTTGTTGTTCTTCTTCTTCTTGTTCTTCTTGTTCTTCTTCTTGTTCTTCTTGTTCTTCTTCTTCTTCTTGTTGTTCTTCTTCTTCTTGTTCTTCTTGTTCTTCTTCTTGTTCTTCTTCTTGTTCTTCTTCTTGTTCTTCTTCTTCTTCTTCTTGTTCTTCTTCTTGTTCTTCTTCTTGTTCTTCTTGTTCTTCTTGTTCTTCTTGTTCTTCTTCTTCTTGTTCTTCTTCTTCTTCTTGTTCTTCTTCTTCTTGTTCTTCTTCTTCTTGTTCTTCTTCTTCTTGTTCTTCTTGTTCTTCTTGTTCTTCTTGTTCTTGTTATTCTTGTTCTTCTTTTTCTTCTTCTTCTTGTTCTTCTTCTTGTTCTTCTTCTTCTTGTTCTTCTTCTTCTTCTTCTTGTTCTTCTTGTTCTTCTTGTTCTTCTTGTTCTTCTTCTTCTTCTTGTTCTTCTTCTTGTTGTTCTTCTTGTTCTTCTTCTTGTTCTTCTTCTTGTTCTTCTTCTTCTTCTTGTTCTTGTTGTTCTTCTTCTTCTTCTTCTTGTTCTTCTTCTTGTTCTTGTTCTTCTTCTTGTTCTTCTTCTTCTTGTTCTTCTTCTTGTTCTTGTTCTTCTTCTTCTTGTTCTTCTTCTTGTTCTTCTTGTTCTTCTTCTTGTTCTTCTTCTTCTTCTTGTTCTTCTTCTTCTTGTTCTTCTTCTTGTTCTTCTTCTTGTTCTTCTTGTTCTTCTTCTTGTTCTTCTTCTTCTTCTTGTTCTTCTTCTTGTTCTTCTTCTTCTTCTTGTTCTTCTTCTTCTTGTTCTTCTTCTTGTTCTTGTTCTTCTTCTTCTTCTTCTTGTTCTTCTTCTTCTTGTTCTTCTTCTTCTTCTTGTTCTTCTTCTTCTTCTTCTTCTTGTTCTTCTTCTTCTTCTTGTTCTTCTTCTTCTTCTTCTTGTTCTTCTTCTTCTTCTTGTTCTTCTTCTTCTTGTTCTTCTTCTTCTTCTTCTTCTTCTTGTTCTTCTTCTTCTTCTTGTTCTTCTTCTTCTTCTTCTTCTTCTTCTTCTTCTTCTTCTTCTTCTTCTTCTTCTTCTTCTTCTTCTTCTTCTTCTTCTTCTTTTTCTTCAACTGAATTATCTAAACTAAAAATATAATACTTTGTCTTTTAAAACCTAACTCACTTCCTTCTCTTATTGTTCTCTCTTCTCTGCCTTCTCTTATTTTTTCTCTTTTCCGTGTTTTATCTTATTTCTTTTCTCTTTTTTCTTCATTTATTTGCTTCTTTTTGCTTCTTTAAGAGATTGATGCATAATAGAATAATAGAATAAGAGAATAATAGAATAATAGAATAAGAGAATAATAGAATAAGAGAATAAGAGAATAAGAGAATAAGAGAATAAGAGAATAAGAGAATAAGAGAATAAGAGAATAAGAGAATAAGAGAATAAGAGAATAAGAGAATAAGAGAATAATAGAATAAGAGAATAATAGAATAAGAGAATAAGAGAATAAGAGAATAAGAGAATAAGAGAATAAGAGAATAAGAGAATAAGAGAATAAGAGAATAAGAGAATAAGAGAATAAGAGAATAATAGAATAATAGAATAAGAGAATAATAGAATAAGAGAATAAGAGAATAAGAGAATAAGAGAATAAGAGAATAAGAGAATAAGAGAATAAGAGAATAAGAGAATAAGAGAATAAGAGAATAAGAGAATAAGAGAATAAGAGAATAAGAGAATAAGAGAATAAGAGAATAAGAGAATAAGAGAATAAGAGAATAAGAGAATAAGAGAATAAGAGAATAAGAGAATAAGAGAATAAGAGAATAAGAGAATAAGAGAATAAGAGAATAAGAGAATAAGAGAATAAGAGAATAAGAGAATAAGAGAATAAGAGAATAAGAGAATAAGAGAAGAAAAAACCGAAGAGCAAAAGAAAAAAAATTTTTTATTATATTTCTTTCAGATTCAAATTTTAGCTGTTTGAATAGTGAATCCCTAATTTATTTACTAAAAAATATTTCTTTTTCTTTTTCAATTTATAAGTAAATAAATTATTCCATTTTCTTTATAAAGAAAATTTTAGCTGGTTTACCTGTGGTTGCTTGAGATTCAAAATTTCTATTTTGGCCTTAATTTTAAAGAAAATCTAAGAAAAAACGAACAATTAAAATAGTTTCATTACAAAAATTACTCAATTATGCCAATTCTGAAACAAAAAACAAAACGCTTTATTAAATTGAAATGTAAATCTTTTTCTTATAATTCTCAAAAATGATTCTCAAAATGAGAGTCAATTATAAAATTGTGCGCGATCGAATTTTATTCCTTCAAAAATGACTTTGGCTAATATTACTATTAAAAATAAAGAGAGTAGAGAATTGATTTTTTTTTATATTGATTTGTCCTATTCATCCTTTTCTTTTTTTTATCATTTTGATTATCAATTCTTTTATCAAGAAAGTAAAGTTTTCGTTAAAAAAAATAGAAAACTGATAATTTTTGTTATTGTTATTATTTGCGGATTTATTATCATTTATTATTTTCGCGAAAATTTAATTTTTTTTTATTTAAGCTTTACTGAAATCCAAACGAACTCAGAAACAGTTAAGTCTGACGGTAGTAATTTTTAAAATTCTATTTCAAATAATAATTTGAACTCGGAAATCAAAAATGACAGTTTTAATAAAACTTTTGAAAAACTAGGGTTTCCAATTAATGGAATACAAACAGGAATGGACCTAAAAAAAATAATTCAGATTGCTGATCCCATTTTTATAGTTATAGAAAACCTTTTTCAAATCCGACTCAGGTTTTGAAAAAGGTTTCTAAAATTATACTAACACCCATAAAAATTCTAGGGATTGTAAGTACAATTGTAGGAGGTGCAATTGGAACATTTTATCTTATCAAATTCGATTTTTCTTTTTTTTTTGTAAAAAACAAGAAAGTAAAACTCAAATTTAAGTGACGTCAACAGCTACAGTTGTCCCGAACCCAGCACAAAGTATAAGTAATAATCTTTTAGAACAATTGTGACAAGCACTAAGCGAATTAGAAACCGCTGTCCAAGAATTAATTACCTCTTTATTTAATTTTTATTATTTGCTATCCTCCTTTCATTCCTTCGACGAACTGAAGGATATAACACTAGAAGCTCGACAACTAACTAAGAGAAACATAGAGGAACTAAGAAGTGAAATAAGTAAATTAAAAAATATTCAACCACACATAAATAGATATAAATAATGTCTCCTTTGCTACTGGTGCGATTCAAACTATACTAAAACAAAGTTCACCCAACATAATACAAAGTATAAATGATGGTTTTTTTGATTCTTTCTGAGCAATTTCTCCTAAAATATAACTATGAAATTGCTACCTACGCTCACTCTAGTCAAGATCCTATTATTTTAGAAGCATACGTAAGAGTAAAGGTAGCTGTCGAGGATGTTTATAAAGCTCTTAAAAAGCTTACTAATATTTTGTATTTAGTAGGTATTGAATATCAAACAGTAAATATAAGTTTTTATGAAATTTTACAAAATAGTGTAATTATTTGGTCTGAGTTAATTAGAGTTTTTCTGATCCTTTAGAGCTACGTGGTACTTTAAATTATACTAAAAATAAAATAAATTCTTTAATCGTATTGTTAAGTTCTAAAGACTAAAGACTAAAGAATAAAGAATAAAGAATAAAAAAAACAATTCATAAACTTACTCAATTTGAAAAAAAAATAATTATTAACAGATCTTTCAAATTGGATGTGAACGGAAGAGGATTAAAAGATCTATTAATAATTATTTTTTTTCAATGCTCGAATACTCAATTCAATAGTCAAATTCTAATCGATCAGCATATTCGTTTTCTGAATAAAAATGTACTCAAGCTATTTTGTATACAAAATAGCTTGAGTACGTAAGAAAAAAATTCAATTTCGAGCTCATTTTTATTTATCCCCAGTTTTAAAAAATTTGCCCCAATTGACAAAGTTCAGACTAAGGGAGCTAAGGGCAGAGTCAAGACGTAGGACAGAGTTAAGACGTAAGAGAGAGGAGAGTTAAGACGTAGGGGGCTGTGCAGCTTAGACTATTTTTTTCAAAGTTTATTCTCGTCTGCCTATTTGTCTTAAATAGACTGAAGTTTAGAGTCTTAATATTTTGCTGGGACCATTAAGATTTTAAGAAATTGGCATTTCTACACAACTCACTTCCTTCTCTTATTGTTCTCTCGTTCTTGCTTCTCTTCTCTCTTCTCTGCCTTCTCTTATTTCTTCTCTCTTTTTTCTTTCTTCATTTATTTGCTTCTTTAAGAGATAGACGCATAAGAGAAGAAGAAAAGAAGAGAAGAAGAAAAAAAGAACAAAAGATTTTTTACTCTATTCAAAAAAAATGTCAATAGAGTAAAAAACCTTTAAGCTTAGCATTTAAAAGAAAATATGGTAAAGTATTTCGTGAAGTAAAAAATTACTTCATAGCAAACTTCATATAAAACTCAACAACAATATGAAAATTTATGGATGTTGAGTTTATTTATTTGAGGTTCTGATGGAATTCGCTTAAAAACTATTTAAGTTAAAGTGCTCTTATTCTGCAGAAAAGTTTTATCTTATTTGAAAATTTATAAGTTCAACTTAGTATAATTATTTATTTTTAAACTTTTAACCTGTTCAGATTTAGAATTTTTTGTAAGTTTAAAATATTTTCTATTTGTAAACGTATTGTAAACGTATTTTTAATATAAACGTCGAGTTCGTTTTTTTTTTTTTTTATGGTAAAGATTTAAATTATGACAATAACAATTGGTCAATATGTTGAAGAACGCGGTTGGTTTGATAACACAGACGATTGGCTTCGTAAAGAACGTTTTGTTTTCGTCGGTTGGTCAGGTTTATTATTATTTCCATGTGCTTATTTTGCTTTAGGAGGTTGGCTAACTGGAACAACATTTGTAACTTCATGGTATACTCACGGATTAGCAACTTCGTACTTAGAAGGGTGTAATTTTTTAACAGCTGCGGTATCGACTCCAGCGAACAGTATGGCTCACTCATTATTATTTGTATGGGGTCCTGAAGCTCAAGGTGATTTTACTCGTTGGTGTCAATTAGGTGGACTATGGACTTTTGTTGCTTTACATGGTGCATTTGCTTTAATTGGATTTATGCTTCGTCAATTTGAAATTGCTCAATCGCTTCGTTTACGACCTTATAATGCTATTGCGTTTTCAGCGCCTATTGCTGTTTTTGTTTCGGTTTTTTTAATTTATCCATTAGGTCAATCGGGCTGGTTTTTTGCACCAAGTTTTGGTGTGGCTGCTATTTTCCGATTTATTTTATTCTTCCAAGGATTTCATAATTGGACATTAAATCCTTTCCACATGATGGGAGTTGCTGGTGTTTTAGGAGCGGCACTTCTTTGTGCAATTCACGGTGCAACAGTTGAAAATACCCTTTTTGAAGATGGAGATGGAGCAAATACTTTCCGTGCATTTAATCCAACTCAAGCCGAAGAAACTTATTCAATGGTTAATTGTTAGCCACCTTAGGCAGGAATGTCTATTGAAAATCTTGCTTAAACGGAAAAATTCCTAATTTGTTTGAATTCAAAAATAAAAGGACAATTCCGTGCTAAAATGATCGACTTTAATTAATATTAAAAGATAACCTATGACTTTAAAAAATATGAAAAATAAAGAAAACCTTTTTGATCCTTCTCTCAAAGCTGGACTTTACTTGATAACCTGTATTCCTATTGAAAAACATTATGTCGGAGAATCCGAATATGTTACCCGTCGATTAAACGCCCATAAATCAACCCTCCGGCGAGGCATTCATGAAAATAATGAAATGCAAAGAGATTTTGACAAATATGGGATCAACGCGTTTTTATTTCAAAAACTTTATTTTGGGAAATCTCTTCCAAAAGAAAAACGACAAAATTTTGAAACATTAATCTTGTCTACTTTACCCGAACAAACTCGCTATAATTTCTTTATTGATTGGCGTCAAAGAGGTTCTAAAACGAATCCTTTTTATGGAAAACATCATAACCCGGAGTCACGTTTATTATTAAGTGAGTCGAAACAAGGGGTTTCTTTTCCGTTCGCTGGGCATTGCCAATCTGATTGTGTTAAAACGCGAGTGAGTGAAGCGAATCTTGGGAAAAAAGACCGAAGAAAATCGGTTTTTATAGATTCAATTTTTTATGAATCTATAGCAAAAGCCTCGGAACAATTAGGACTAAGCCGTCGACTTATTCGTGAACGCTGTCATAGTGCTGAAAAACGATTTGAAAACTATCAATGGGCTCTATTAATTGACAATGAATCCAAGTAAAAGAAGAGAAAATCAAAAATCATCAATGCCGAACGACTATCCTTACCGAAATACGGGGGAGTAGGGGGCAAGGACTTTTTTAAGAAAAGGCTCTCGAAATGGCAAGTATCCTGAGGTTTGAACGATTCAAACTTAGGATAAAGATATAGTCTGATCTCATAGGAGACTATGAGCTGGGGTTTCAATTTGAAATCAAATTTTTTGATTGAATATGAAAATTCCCGGAAAGGGATTTCCGACCCCTTTTGAACATGAATGAACAGCTAACCGTTTCTGGTCTCAAATTTTTGGAGTTGCGTTTTCAAATAAACGTTGGCTTCACTTCTTTATGTTATTTGTTCCAGTAACTGGTTTATGGGCTTCAGCTATTGGAGTTGTTGGTTTAGCATTAAATTTACGTGCTTATGATTTCGTTTCTCAAGAAATCCGCGCCGCAGAAGATCCAGAATTTGAAACTTTTTATACAAAAAATATTCTTCTTAATGAAGGTATCCGTGCTTGGATGGCTGCTCAAGATCAGCCCCATGAACGATTAACTTTCCCTGAAGAAGTATTACCTCGTGGTAATGCTCTATAATTTTTTAGAACTTCTAAAAAACACCTAAATACTTTTTTTTCTTTAAATACGTGCTTATGATTTCGTTTCTCAAGAAATCCGCGCCGCAGAAAATCCAGAATTTGAAACTTTTTATACAAAAAATATTCTTCTTAATGCTTAATGAAGGTATCCGTGCTTAGATGGCTGCTCAAGATCAGCCCCATGAACGATTAACTTTCCCTGAAGAAGTATTACCTCGTGGTAATGCTCTATAATTTTTTAGAACTTCTAAAAAACGCTTTAATATTTTTTTTTCCTAAAATATAGGAAAATATATAAAGACGTTTTATTAGTTTTAGGAAAAAAAAAATATCTTTTTATTACTAGTATATTGTTGTAGTAGTAATAAAAAGATATAATTAATATATCAATAAATAAACTTTTAAAAATGTAGCTAAAACTTTATTCATTTTAAATAAAATGATTCTATAAAACGCTCTTAGTTCAGTGGTAGAACGCTGGTTTCCAAAACCAGATGTCGTGGGTTCAAGTCCTACAGGGCGTGGGATAAAATTTGAGTCCATTTCAATTCAAAAAACAAATAAATTCATTTAAATTTGACCTAAATATTGGTTCAAAATTTTGATGTGATGTGAATTATTATCTGTTGATAACCTTCTTTTTTTTTAGAAGGTAAATGTTGAAGAAGAAGAAGAAGAAGAAGAAGAAGAAGAAGAAGAACAAGAAGAACAAGAAGAACAAGAAGAACAAGAAGAACAAGAACAAGAACAAGAAGAACAAGAACAAGAACAAGAACAAGAACAAGAACAAGAACAAGAACAAGAACAAGAACAAGAACAAGAACAAGAACAAGAACAAGAAGAACAAGAACAAGAACAAGAACAAGAACAAGAACAAGAACAAGAACAAGAACAAGAACAAGAACAAGAACAAGAACAAGAACAAGAAGAACAAGAACAAGAACAAGAACAAGAACAAGAACAAGAACAAGAACAAGAACAAGAACAAGAACAAGAACAAGAACAAGAACAAGAACAAGAACAAGAACAAGAACAAGAACAAGAACAAGAACAAGAACAAGAACAAGAACAAGAACAAGAACAAGAACAAGAACAAGAACAAGAACAAGAACAAGAACAAGAACAAGAACAAGAACAAGAACAAGAACAAGAACAAGAACAAGAACAAGAACAAGAACAAGAACAAGAACAAGAACAAGAACAAGAACAAGAACAAGAACAAGAACAAGAACAATAAGACTTTTAACTTAAAATGGACTTTTTAAACTTAAACCTCGATGCAATATTCTAAAGCTATAAAGATCTTAGTCTGAATAAGGTCCTGCGATGGTCTAAAATTTACAAATACTTATAAATTCTAATTGTTGAACAATTAGAATTTATAAGTATTTGTAAATTTTTATACATTAGCCTTATTTACATTAGATAAAAATTGATTCTTATAAATTTTTTTATCTTTACAAAATAGTTTTTTAATGTTAAAAATTCAATTGGTTATTAAAAAAGATAAAATTTAACGATCTGCTTTTTTTTAGAATGCCTGTGTTCTATTAAAACGACTGTAAAAAAATGTACTATTTTTTTAGATTTTAAATTTAAGAAAAGAAAACTTTAATAGTTTTTTGAAAAAAAAAAAGGGTTGATGTCCGAGTGGTTAAAGGAGGCGGATTGTAAATCCGTTGGTTAATCCTACGCTGGTTCAAATCCTGCTCAACCCATTAAAATCGTTTCGTTTAAAAATGTTTTTTGTTGAAGAAAAAAATTGAAATCGTAAATTTATTATTTTGTATTGCTTTTGTTATTTTTCTTCATATGAATATTCATATGGAGAAAAAATACCTTAATGAAATAAAAGCTTAAGTGTTGATTTTTTTCTAGCAATAGCAAATTTAAAATAAAAGTATAGGTCAGCTTTATAGGCTAAAATAAATAAAATAATAATTTTTTTTTATAAAAATAAAAAAAATTCATCCTTCTCTATTTATACAATGTTATATTCTTAAATAAAAAATTTTAGTAAGAATTAAAACATTAACAAAGCAGTCATTTTTTATTTCACCGTTTTAATTTTTTAAAAAATTCAATTTGAAATAAAAAATGACTGCTTTGTTAAAGAAAATAAATCGATTTATTTTACTAAAATCGTTTTAATCGAATTTAAAAATAAAAGCCTACTTAGCTCAGTTGGTTAGAGCATCCGTTTCATACGCGGGAAGTCATTGGTTCAACTCCGATAGTAGGCATATTAAAAAAACTGGATGAATATCGGTATATTTTTTATACGTCTTTAAAAAATAATATGTAACTTTAAACAATTAACAAAAAAAATAATTTAAGATACTAAAATGCGGTGGATTGATTAGACTGAATTGCCACTCGATTAAAAAAATAGAAGAACCAGAATCTTATAGTAACTTTTTTAATTATTATTAGGTTTTAGTTGATATTTTATTCAGCTAAATTTAGCCTAAAAATTGAAATTCTAAAAATATAATAATTTTCTAAAAAATTAAAAAAAAAGGTTTATAAAATTCGTAAATCTCGAAATATGGGAATCGATTGTTTAAATTTTTTTATTTTTTCATTTAATTGAACTATCTTATTTTTTATTCGATATTTTATCCAATAAAAATAAAATCCTTCTACTTTTTTTTTATTCTTAAAGATTAAAAATTTTAAGAATTCATTAATGGAAATAAATATTAGAATTTATTAGAATCTTGAACAGATTTTTTATCCATTATAACCACTTAAAGAACCTTTTTTTTAATAAATAAGAAAAAAAATTATTTTTCTAAAAAATTTAAAATGAACTGATTTTATAGTTTTATTTTGTCTAACAAACTACATTTATAAAGCTAAAAAGAAAACGTATTAAAATATAAAATGGTTCCAAAACATTTACTAGAAATTTTTCTATAGTTTAAAAGTTTAATTGAGCCGTAAAAAAAAATAATTTTATTTTAAACCAGTTTTACCCATTGGTTAAAATCAATCAATAAATGAAACAATTGCTAAATTTTAAAATAGAAAAAGAATCATTTATTTTTTCGCTTACCTTAAATTATAATGATAGAAGCTTCAACGTATTGACTTAAATCGGGTTTAATTTGAAAAAATATAAACAAAGAATCCTTTTAACACCTTTGTTGACAGCCTAAGTCTAGAGTTTAAAATATAGATTTTATCTATATTTTAAACTCTAGACTTTGGTTTCGCTTTCTGTCTCTATTTCCAAAACTGAGTCTGAGCGGAAATTTCAATTGACTTCAATCTTTTTTTTATTTTATTCCTTTTCTGATTAAGATTTAAAATTAAGCTTTATCCGAATCCGAAAACGAGGTTCGTTTGAAAAAATATTTATATTCTATTTAATTGGTCAATTTTTTTTTTTTATAGGTAATTTTTTTCTTAAAATATATAAAAATTAGATGAGGTTCAAAGGAAGCTATAAATAATTTATAAATTCTTAAAATTGTTTACAATTTATAATTTTATAAATTATTTACAATTTTAAGAATTTATAATTTTTATTTTTAAAGCTTTATCCTTTAAAATTAAATCATTTCATAAATATTTATTCAAATACTTATGAAAGGGAATAAATATGAAATATGGGACAAAAAACTCATCCACTTGGTTTTCGTTTAGGCAAAACAAAGAAACATTTATCAACTTGGTTTGCTGATTCATATAAGTATCCACAGTATGTCTTTGAAGATTTTTTAATTCGTGAATCCTTATATAAACTTTTTCCTTTCGAAAATCTTCCTAGAAAGTTTGAAGATCTCGGTGAAACACGTATCGTGAATATTAAAATTCAAAGATTTTTGAAAAATACAATTAAAATTAAAATTTATGCTGTTAATAGTCAAGCTTTTGGTTTCTCTTTTCGTGATTTAAATGATTTGAAAACGGAAAAAAATAATTTAAAATTTAAAAATAAACCTTTCGTAAAAAACAATAAAATTGTTAAAAAGCCCTTCTTAAAAGAAAATTTAAATAAAAAACCCGTATTCAAAGAAAATTTAAATAAAAAAACCGTATTCAAGGAAAATTTAAATAAAAAAACCGTATTCAAAGAAAATTTAAATAAAAAAACCGTATTCAAAGAAAATTTAAATAAAAAAATAAAAAAAAAATCTGTTTTAAAAAGTAAAAAAAAAAGACAAATTTTAACAAATTTAGGATTCAAAAAAACGTCAAATTTAATATTAAATAAGAATTCAATCAAAAAAAACTCATTAATTCACTCTATTAAAAATTTTCAATTTAAAATGAACGAAAAAATGAACAAATTAAAGAAATTAAAATTTATTAATATTAAAAGAAAAATGGAAAATCTGTCCTTTATCATAAATAAATATAATCTTGAGAAAGATTTTCGAAAGAAACAAGTTATTGAAAAACCAAAAAAAAGTAGAATGAACAAAGAAAACCAAAACAAAAAAATTGTATTAAAAGAAAATGATCAAAAATTTTTGAATTTTTCTCATTTATTGTCGAATCAGAATCAAAATTTTGATTCTGATTCGAATCATTTGACAAATAATAAGGTCCTATTATCGGATTCTTTTAATTCATTAAAAAAAAATATTCAAATAAGAAAACATTTACATTTAATTCAAAACAGTTTTAAATGGTTTATTTTTTCTTCTAATTGTTTCGAATCAGAACAAAAATTTTCAAAACTTTATTTACAAAAATTTCCCGAATATATTAATAAAGAAAAATTACCAACTCTGTTATTAAAATTAAAAATGTTAGTTTTAAAAATTCAGCCTCAAATGCTTGAAGGCAAAGCAAAAATTTTAAAAACTTATGCTTTTAATCAATTGAAGAACTATAAAAGTTATAAAACTTTTGTTAAAAACACAACCCATCTGGAGAATCAAACCAAAGATTTAAAATCAAAAATGAGTATAATAAATCTTGCTTTATTGAATTCTTCAAAAAAGTTATTGGTTTTATTAACAAATACCATTCGCTTTTCTTCTTCTCCTTCTTCTGAAGAATCGGATATTGAGAAAAAGTTCATAATAACTTCCTCTTCATTTTTAAAACTTTTAAAAAGTTTGGATCAATGTTTCTTTTTTAATAATAATTGTTTTTCTAAAATAAATCATTTTGTGCATAAATATTTACCGACTCAGTCAAAAATTGGATTGAAATCAAAACAATCTCAAATCGCTAATAATAATAAAATGAATACAAATAAAACATTTTTAATTCAAAAATACATTACAATAGTTAAAGAAAATTCCGTTAATGCTTTTATTTTCAAAAAAATTATTTTAATATACTTAAAATTCATTTTCAATATAAATAAGTCTAAGGTTCAAAATTTTGGAAATAGGATTCAAAATATATTCTATTTATGGATTTTAAAAAATTTTAATGTCAAAAATTTATCCAATTCATTTTTAAAAATAATATTTAAAAAAGAAAAAAACAATATAAAAATGAATTGGCTTGACTATTCTTGTTATAAACTTCACCTTTATAAAATGAACCTTTCAAAACTAGAAAATTTAAAATTAAGTACAGCAAGTTATTCTATTCCAGAAAGCCAATTAAAAAAAATGACAATTCAAAATGTTTTCTCGTTTCCGAAACTTCCCAATTCTAAACAAATTCAAAATATATTTAAAATTTTTAAATTACAAATGAAATATAATACAATTGGATTGCTTCAAACAAAATTATCTTTAAAAAATAAAAAATTTTATAAGCCAAAAATATCAAATTCAGTGTTTAAAAGAAAAGTGGGTCTAATTTATAAATTTTTTCAAATTTTGACACTCAATTCATTGAAAATTATAGAATTCAATCAACAGCAAAGCCGTTTTAGTTTAGTTCTTTCGAATTCCGCATCTGCATCTGCATCTGCATCTGCATCTGCATCTGCATCTGCATCTGCATCTGCATCTGCATCTGCATCTGCATCTGCATCTGCATCTGCATCTGCATCTGCATCTGCATCTGCATCTGCAGGAAATCAAAAATCTTTTCATTTTAAAAAAATTTTTGATTCTTCTTTTAAAAAAATTCAAAAAGAAAAAAAATTATTGCATAAATGGTTTATATGGAGACGCTATTTTGATACAAAAAATTGCGAATTCCAAAACTTTAAAAAACGTGCTTGGTTAAAACGTGAAAACTTAACACCCTCGCAAAAAATTCATTTTTATATTCACCAAATTTTAAATATTCAGACAATTATTAAGCGAATCAATCAAAATTTAATGAAAATTGTTATGTTAAAATCAAAACTAAATCCTCCTTTAAATTTTAAAATGGATTTAAAACCATCAAAAAAAAGTATAATTATGGAGGAATTCGAAAGGAAGAAAAAAAAATATATGCATTCTATCAAACTTTTTGTTTTTGTTTATTCGAGTACTTTAAAATATAAATATATTTTTAAAAATTTAAAGTATCAAAGAAAACTCCTTGAAACCTTAACGATTCATTTAAACTCAGAAACCTTTAAAAAATACGCTTTATATATTCACGAATTTCAAAATTTAAAGAATTTAAAAACAAATTTTAATAAATTTAAAAATTTATTAAAAGAAAAGTCTAAATATTCGTCTCATTCTCATTTGAATTTACCAAAAACATTTGAATTACAATGTCTGTTACAAAAACAATTGGCTAAAAATTATTATAGTCGTTTTAATCTTCAATTATCACAACGCTCTATTGCAAATCAAATAAAAAGTTTTTTTGGATCAACATATACTTTCCCTTCCGCTCTTTCCGATTCAGACCCCTCAAAAAAAAAAAATGTTACGACCGATTTAAAACCATTATTATTTCATTTCAAGAATCATTTTAAATATTCTTCATTTTTAAAAGATCATTTAAAAATGAAAGATTTACATAAATTTAAAAAACAATTCAAAAAAATCAAAAAATTCAATAAATTCGTTGCTAAAAAAATTCAAAACAAAAATCCTATTCCCGGATCGAAAATAAATTTATTAAAACCAATATTGAATTTGTCAAATGTTCAAAATTTATGTAAAAATATGGCTAAAATTGAAACTTTTCCAAAAATTCGTTCAATTCAATTAATAAATGTTAAAAAGCCACAAAAATATGCTGTTTGTTTAGCCAATTTTATTGTTGAAAAATTAGAAAAACGTTTTCCTTTTCGTGGAGCTATGAAAAATGCTCGAGAACAAGCTATGAAAACACGAGGAATTCGTGGTATTAAAATTCAAGTCGCAGGTCGTTTAAATGGAGCTGAAATTGCTAGAACCGAATGGATTAGGGCGGGAAGGGTTCCGTTACAAACATTAAAGGCGAATATTGATTATAGTTATAAAACAGCAAAAACGATTTATGGAATTTTAGGAGTTAAAGTCTGGGTATTTAAAAAAGCAAAAAGCATAAACAAAAGGATAAAACCTTCAAAAAAAAAACAAAACAAAAAAAAAATATTTTTTTCTAAAAAAAATAAAAATAGCCCATTCAAAAATAAAAAATATGGGAAAAAATCATTTTTGTAAAAGCCAAATTTTTAAATTATCGTCGCTAAAAAAGGCATTTTAGAAAGATTTTCTTAGCAATTACATTGATTTATTATGATGGAAGTGAATATTTTAGGTTTAACAGCAACAGTATTATTCATTATTATTCCAACGTCTTTTTTACTTATTCTTTATGTTAAAACTGCAGCTACTGAAGCTTAGTTTAACATTCCAATGAAAAATTGAAAATTATTATTTTAAATTTTTTTCAATCAATTCATTTTTTTTTAGACACACCGGAATTTTACAAATGGTCTAGTTACCATTCTCTTCTCTTATATATAAATTGTTATATAAATTGTCCCTTAATCTTAAAGTTAAGGTATATAAATTGTCCCTTAATCTTAAAGTTAAAGTATATAAATTGTCCCTTAATCTTAAAGTTAAGGTATATAAATTGTCCCTTAATCTTAAAGTTAAGGTATATAAATTGTCCCTTAATCTTAAAGTTAAGGTATATAAATTGTCCCTTAATCTTAAAGTTAAGGTATATAAATTGTCCCTTAATCTTAAAGTTAAGGTACAATAATCTTAATATGAAAAGATTTGAGTTTAAGGCATATTTAAGGCCTTTGTAACGTTAAAACAAGGATATCAAATTTGAACTTAAATTTCGTAAATTAGCATTTACGAATCTAAAATATGACGTTCAAAATCTTTATAATTATCTTATTTAATTTCAAACTAAAAATTAATAATTTCATTTTTTTTTATATTTTTGTTCATGTAAAAAATAAAATGATTTAAAAAATAGAATTCGTTTTTATGAATTTAAAGTCAAAAAAATGCGAAACAAATTATCTTTCAAAATATACTACAGGAAGACGAAAATAATGCAAATTTATAAAATTTAAATGAAGGTAAAACTCATTAAATTTTATAAATTTGCACTCAAATGAGAATCTTTATTGATCGACTCATGTTTTAGGAATGCTAGGATAAAAAATTCTTATTGATAGTTTTTGTTTATAAATTTTCATTATTTTCGTCTTCCTATTCCAATATTTTTTTTAAAAAAATTCATATTTGTTTTCCTATTTCAAAATAAAACCATTTTCTTATTCATTTTTCTTTCAATTTTATTTTAAATATTAAAATAATTATTTAAAATAAAATTGTTTTTTCTTTTTTTAAAATCAAAAGAGTTTAAATTTTTAAAATATTTTTTGATTCTATTTTATTATAGATTTCATGAATGAAATATAAAAAATTATTTTAATAATCTTATTTTCTTGAATTTAATCTTATTTTCTTGAATTAAAGTTCAAAACGATTTCAATATAAAAACTAAATTTTGTCAAAATTAATCGACTGAAATTTTTTTCTGTTCTGAACTTTGGACTTCGTTTTAGCTTAAACATTTTAACTGTCTCTTCCTCTTTCTCTTAAAGTCAACTTTTTGTGGTTTAGGGAAGGTTTGTTAAAATGAAGTTAAAAAAACAAACAGGTATTTTTTCTAAAAAAAAATTTTAGAAAACAAGCATTCTCTTATAAAAAAGAATGATTTGAAAAAGTTTAGATAAATTTAAATAAATTAAATCATATTTCAATCAAAGAAGTCAATTTTAGTTTTAAAAAAATTTAAAAATTCGCTCATAATAAGATTTCACTGATTTGAACGTAGTTCAAATAAATCAATAATTTCTTAAAACATAATATAAATATAAAATCCTACTAAATTTATGAAAGTACGTTCTTCTATTAAAAAAATTTGTCAAAATTGTCGTTTAATTCGTCGTAAAGGAAAAATTTTAGTTATTTGTTCAAATCCAAAACATAAACAAAGGCAAGGATAAGTTTTATCAGACAAAGATAAGTTTTATCAGACAAAGTTAATTAAAAAAAAAAGAAATTTTTTTTTAACTTCTTCTTGTTCTTCTTCTTCTTGTTCTTCTTCTTGTTCTTCTTCTTCTTGTTCTTCTTCTTGTTCTTCTTCTTCTTGTTCTTCTTCTTCTTGTTCTTCTTCTTGTTCTTCTTCTTCTTGTTCTTCTTCTTCTTCTTGTTCTTCTTCTTCTTCTTGTTCTTCTTCTTGTTCTTCTTCTTCTTCTTGTTCTTCTTGTTCTTCTTCTTGTTCTTCTTGTTCTTCTTCTTGTTCTTCTTCTTGTTCTTCTTCTTGTTCTTCTTCTTGTTCTTCTTCTTGTTCTTCTTGTTCTTCTTCTTGTTCTTCTTGTTCTTCTTCTTGTTCTTCTTCTTCTTCTTCTTGTTCTTCTTGTTCTTCTTCTTGTTCTTCTTCTTCTTCTTGTTCTTCTTCTTCTTGTTCTTCTTGTTCTTCTTCTTCTTCTTGTTCTTGTTCTTCTTGTTCTTCTTCTTCTTCTTGTTCTTGTTCTTCTTCTTCTTCTTGTTCTTCTTCTTCTTCTTGTTCTTCTTCTTCTTCTTCTTGTTCTTGTTCTTGTTCTTGTTCTTGTTCTTCTTCTTCTTCTTCTTCTTCTTCTTCTTCTTCTTCTTCTTCTTCTTCTTCTTCTTCTTCTTCTTCTTGTTCTTCTTCTTGTTCTTCTTGTTCTTCTTCTTGTTCTTCTTCTTCTTCTTCTTCTTCTTCTTCTTCTTCTTCTTCTTCTTGTTCTTGTTCTTGTTCTTCTTGTTCTTGTTCTTCTTGTTCTTCTTCTTCTTCTTCTTCTTCTTCTTGTTCTTGTTCTTGTTCTTCTTCTTCTTCTTCTTCTTCTTGTTCTTGTTCTTCTTGTTCTTCTTCTTCTTCTTCTTGTTCTTGTTCTTCTTGTTCTTCTTCTTCTTCTTCTTCTTCTTGTTCTTCTTCTTGTTCTTCTTCTTCTTCTTCTTCTTGTTCTTCTTCTTCTTCTTCTTCTTCTTCTTCTTCTTCTTCTTCTTCTTCTTCTTCTTGTTCTTCTTCTTCTTCTTCTTCTTCTTCTTCTTCTTCTTCTTCTTCTTCTTCAAAAAAAAAAAAACTAAGTTTAAAAACTAAAAAAAGGAGTATATTGATCTGATACATCTATAAATTTGAACCTGAAAATTTATAGACACTCTTAATCTGAATTGTCTCAATTGTCTCACTTTATCCTATTACTTAATTGTATCACTTAAAATTTTTACAAATCAATGTCCAAAATAGTTATTAAACTTACTATTTTTTCAATACGAAATTGAAATTTAGTTTTAATGTAAAGGGATCAACTGGCTTGTCTTTATATTGAAGTTTTATTAAACCAATGTTTTTGTTGTCTTTTTGTGACGAATACCTCTGCAAATCCAGTATTTTTTTAGTTTTAATTAGATATATTGGCATTCTCAACTAAAAGCGAATTTCACTTGTTTTGTATTCATCTTTTTTGTCTAATTAGTTAAAATTATGAGTCCGAGTTTTTTTAATTTAAAGTCATTTTTATAGCTATCTTAGTGTTTTTTTTCGGGTGGAAAAATAAGACTTTTGATTTAATTAAATTTCATTCTTTTTCGTTTAATTTCTAATTTAAAGCTATAATCATAATCGACTCTTAAACAATAGCCCTTTATCACCGTCAAAAATATGCTTCTATTTTAGCCATAAGTCATAAGAAATAATTTTTTTATCTGTTCTATTTAAAGTCAAATGGTAACTAAAAAATCGAGATAAAAATCCTGATTTAAAATTATTATTATTATTTTATAATAATATAAACTTTTTGAGTTTTTTTGATTCAGTTTATGATTTTTATTTTGCTCAATTTTAATATTTCCGGTGTATTAAAGCTTAAACTTAAGCTAAATTAAATTTATCATTTTTATTCAAAAAATTTATTTTGATACAATTTACTAAAATGAAGTTTGCTTTTTCATTATAGAAGCATATATTAAAAAAAGAATTTTATATTTTTTTAATTATTCTAAAATAAATAGAACTTACCCCAATTTTTAGGTTACAATTTTTGGTATTGAAAATTTGATAATAAAAAAGTTTAATTTTACATCTTCTTTTTTATTATCAAATTTTCCTAATATCAAAATTATCTATTAGAAAAATTTGATAATAAAAAAAGAAAAATTATTCGTCCTATGTTTTTTTTCTTTGAGTCAAAATAGAACTTTTTTAAACTTAGAATAAGAATAAAAGAGGCATTTTTAAAACTAAAGGGACTATATTGGCTCCGGAAAATAAAATTGAGTACTAAAAAATTAGATGAATTTAAAAATCGTTCATTTAAAAATCGATCTGTTAGACCTATAAAGTATACGCTATAAAAATTTAGGTATTTTTTTTATTTTAAGAACAGATATTGATCATAATTAAATTCAGTTTCATATAAGTTGTTACGAAATATAGTTTTCACTTTCTTAATGAGTATAAGATCTAGGACTTTTAATTATTTCCAATAATATTTGTAAACTATAAGTATAAACTTGAATAAGAAGCAAAGATAAAAACTTTAACTTCCAAGTTTGAAGATTATAACTATTATAATTTAAAAAGAATTTAAATAAACTAAAACTCTATTTTGTGAAAAAGTAAATTTTAAACCTATAGCATAATATAAATTAATATTTATTTTTAAACCTATAGCATAATATAAATTAATATTTATTTTTAAACCTATAGCATAATATAAATTAATATTTATTTTTAAACCTATAGCATAATATAAATTAATATTTATTTTTAAAGAATTTATTTACAAACAAAAATTTTAAAAATAAATTTAGCCCTAAAGGCAAACGAAGTGATAAAAATATTATGAGCTGATATTTGAGTCTTTCCTTTGCCTTAAGGTTAACTTTGTTACTTTTAACAGTAAAGTTTCTATTTTTAGTTCTTCCAAACTGAAAAATATTTTTATTTTATGTTTTTTTACTAGAATTCACATAAACAACTTTAATACTGATTTTTTGATTTTAAATATATGAAAAAAATCTTCACACCAAAATAATAATCATTTGTTTGAATTCAAATCTAAATTAATGATTATATATTTTTCCATGAGTATGAAATAAAATATTTCACTGAGGTAAGTAATATTTATAAATTAGAAGCTTTTTATTGTTATGCTTATATGCATTTTTTTATAATATATTATTATAATTATATAAGGACCATTCGTAGTAAATTTGATATTCATACTGATTCCGGGTTGAATGGTAAAGATAATTAGGTTCTCTTCGGTTTTCATTTTCAGTTCATTATAAATTTTGAAAAGAATAGGTTTCAATTTGATTTTAATAAAATCAAAAATAAGTTATTTTTTAGAGTTTTAACGTCGATTTAAAAATTTTTATTCACTTAATATAACTAATAAAAGATATACAAACTATTTTCTATAAAAAAAATAAAAAACTTCTAATAACAAATAAAAACGATTTATAATTTTTAGTAAAGTCGATCTTTGTTTTTATATAGTTCATCGCTGGAAATTTCTTTCAATCTCGATTTTATTAAAAAGTTAATAACTTTACATCTAAATTTCATTAGCAAATTCTCAATAAAGCGTTTTTTTACCTTTTGTGAACGTAAAACTCTGTTTTACGTTCACAGAATATATTCCAGAAAATAAAACTCTTTAGACTCTCTTAATCTTAATCTTAATCTTAATCTTAATCTTAATCTTAATCTTAACTATTTTTCTATTGCAAACAAAATATTTTTTATGTAAAATAGACTGAATATTAGGATTTCATTTTTTTTAATGGTCGCAAAATTTAAGACTCAAAACTTTAAAGATAAGATAAGGGTCTATTTTCGTCCTGACATATTTATAAATTTTCTTTTAAGGCTAAAATTTGTCACTATAAAGCTCAAAAGTTGCTTTATACTTTTTTGAGCTTTATAGTAAAATGTTCCTAATTATAAATCGAAATTAAAATGATAAATAACCATTTAGGCTAAAAATTTTAAACAGATAAAGTTAATTTTTACCAAGTTCACCTGAATCTTAATCTTAACAAAGTATAAGACTAAGGGCACAGTCCTTACCCCTGCAAAATTCATCTGAACCTTAATCTTGACTTGAACCCTGTTCAAGCGAAGGGCAGAGTCAATCTGCTGCAGCTGCAGAAGACGTAGGGCAGAGTTAAGTCTAAGGGCAAAGTTAAGACTTAAGGGACTAAGGGGGCTAAGGGGACTAAGAGGGCTAGGGATAGAATTAAGATCTAGGCAAAGTTAAGTTTCATTATAAAAAGCAATAAAAGCGAATCAATGAATTCAATTTTATAAATCAATCAAAAAATATAATCTTTCTTTTAGTATTCGATTATTCATTTTTAAAACCTTATTCTTATCACGCTAACAATTGATTTTAATACAAGTTTTCCTCGTATTTGTTCTTTTAAGAAAATATATAATATAATTTTAAAACCAGTTTAGTTTTCTTAAAAAAGTAAAATCGGAATCCGTAAAAATTTAAAATGGATCTAGTAAAACAATCGAATTCATATGAACATTTCTGAGATCAATTATGTATATTTTGCCCCTGATTTTTGAATGAACTTTCTTCTTCTTCTTCTTCTTCTTCTTTTTCTTCTTCTTCTTTTTCTTCTTCTTCTTCTTCTTCTTTTTCTTCTTCTTCTTCTTCTTCTTCTTCTTCTTCTTCTTCTTCTTCTTCTTCTTCTTCTTCTTCTTCTTCTTCTTCTTCTTCTTCTTCTTCTTCTTCTTCTTCTTCTTCTTCTTCTTCTTCTTCTTCTTGTTCTTCTTCTTCTTCTTCTTCTTCTTCTTCTTCTTCTTCTTCTTCTTCTTCTTCTTATTCTTCTTCTTATTCTTATTCTTATTCTTATTCTTTTATTTAAGCTTCACTCTTTTCCAGTTCACGTTTCGTCGCCTTCAGAAATCAATTGACGCGAAATCATTATAAGATGAAAGTTCCTAGACAAATGGTTAAAATCGGATTTGTCTAGAAACTTTTATCTTTATGTGACACTTAATAAATTCAAGTACAATAAAGTTTAAGTTAGAATCTCTGTTAATACAATAACCAAACTAAAAAGTGACACAAATATCTTGACTTAATATTATTTACATATTTCGCTTCAAATAGTCAATTTTAATCTTTTGGCTCTGTTGGGTTTTGCAGTAAAGATTGAGTTGTTTTTAAAGAAAAAAGAGTTTAAATAAAAGTTCGTTTTTTAAAACTCTCTTTTATGGTATGTTGTTTTGAAAATTTTTTTTATTAAGCTTTAAACCTAGATAAATAATAAATGAAAAAAAATTTGCAGTTTATGTTAAAAGACAAGCATTTCAAATTTTTAGGCCAACCCCTTGTTAAAAATTTAATGAATCGAAAAAATTTAAAAATTTCCGTCTTTATCTCTCAAGTTGATTGGAATTTTCAAACTTCTCCATTTATTTTAATAAATCGTCCTTTACAATCTAAAAAAAAAAAATTATTTGTAAAAATATTTCAGAATATGAATCAGAATATGAATATGAATAGGCAATCCGAGTTCAAAAAAATTGAAGAATCTCCAAATATTTTGCATTTGGAAAATGGAACCATATTAAAATATTTATTTTTAAAGTCTAAAAAGTTAAAAAAAATGAAAGTCACCAAGTGTGAGAATCTTAATATTCAATCTTTTTATCAAAACGGAAAAAATAAAAACTCCCCATTATGGTTTCCGACTCCCTTTATTTGGTTTTCGACTCGCCAATATTGGTCTATTTTAATTCCTTGTTGGGCATGGATTCAATATATTCAAAACATTTTGTTTTTTAAAAAAATTATATTAAAAACGAGTTCAGTCAATCTATATAATTTCAATTTTCCTCGCTTAAAATATAATTCCAATTTTCTTTCTAGACACCTCGCTTTGTTTTCAGAGACAAAACGTGTTGCGGCATACACAACTTCCTTAACTTCCTTAACAGGCGATCAAAACAAATCGACGCCAAAATTTATGAAAAATCAATTTTCAGAGAATATTCAAATTCATGGCTTATTTAGAGAACTTTTTGGTTTTATGGAAAAACCACGAACTTGGTATTTCGTTTTACCTTTTTTAGGGTTATTAATTTTAAGTCCTTCTCTAAATATCAATCTAAAAAGTCAATCACTAAAGATATATAATCCAATTGAAATTTCCTTAAGGAAGAATTTGAACTTTATTAAAATTCCTCAGGCTTTTCTATTCAAACCCATTGAAATCCCTCCCCATTCATCTGCATTTTTGAATCAGGACCCATTCAAAAATTCAAAGCAACAAAATTTAATCGGCTCTGAAAATATGTTAAAAAATCAAAATCTCTATTTTTTAACATTAAAAAAAAATTCTTTAACCAATAAAATCAAAAATTTTGATAGTTTATTGTTTTGGCAGGAACTAAACTTTCCATTGACAGGAGAGAAACGAAAAAAAAAAAGAAAGTCAGATCGATTCCCCCTAATAAAAAATAAAATATTTATTTTGCGGAATCGTTATTTACAAAAACCAGAACAACAAAATAATTTATTTTTGAACCATCACAAAATTGAATTTGAAAATTGGAAACATTTATTTTTTTGGCGTGAAAATGTAGAATTATTAAAGATCAAATATTGTTTAATATTCATGAATGATTTTTTATCTCAATTTTCTCTATTTATTGAGAAACATAATAAAAATCAATATTTAAATTTATTTTATCCAAAAACTTATTTTTTAAATTTATCTCTTTTTTCGGGTCAAAAAGAAAAAAATTTATATTGGAATAAAAAAAAGAATAAAATTTCAAAATGGGAATTCAAACAATTCAAAAATGCGTTTGTTTTCAAAGATCAAATTTTGAAATCGAACCTTTTCTTCTTCGACAAAAAAAGTCAGGCGAATCAGAATGCGACTCATAATAAAAAGTTAAAATTACCTATCAAAATCTTACCTTTTTATCCCTCTCATTATCCCCCTGAGTCAGATATGCAAATAAAATGGCGAAAGGACGCTGTCAATCTTAATAAAGCCTTTGCTTCCCTTAGTCCCCCTAGCTTTGACGTTTTTAAGCCAAAAGTATACGGCAAAGTCGACACTCAGAGCACAGACATAGCTCTTTTACCACTCAACATTGAGGACAGGAAGGCGAGTCTAAAGAGAGGGGCTAGGCGACTGAGAGAGCAGATGATGTCACCACGCCGGACTCCAGAATACGAAAAAGAAAACAACGATCCGAGAATTATTTTAACCTGGCCAGAAATTTTTAAAGTCGGTAAAATATGGTTAGCAGATATTTTTCCGGAAAACTTCATTGACAAAGAAGTCATTGACAAAAACGTCATTGACAAAGAGAAGAGGGGATTCGAGATAATTTCCGACTTTGTTAAGTCGGAAATTAAGTCGGAAATCGCGAAGTTTTCCGTTTTTAGGCGAGAAGTCGCCCAGATATACAGGGAAATCGAGAATCGCGAAAATACTGCCCTTCGCGCCTCGACTCGGAACCTTAACCCTAAGGACAGAATTGATTTCTCTGAGTTAAAAAGGGTTAGGGAGCCAAAGAATGTAGAATCTGATCTTTCAAAATTGTTGGATTCAAAATATCAAATCAATTTGGTTTCTAACAAACCTACTGAAAAATTGTTTGAACTCTCTTTTCTTTTGGACAAAATTTCAAATAAATACATATTTGTAGTGAAAAATCCATCCACTCTTCTTATTGACGATTTCTTCAATCCGTTTAAAATACAAAGGAAAAAAACAAAAAAAAGCAGTCTTTATAGAGATCAAAACGTTTTCCTTTGTCAAAATTTACCGATCAATATTCTCCAAAAAAGTCCCGTTTTGATGAGTGGTATTTTAGATTCCAATTCAAAAAAAATAAAGTTAATAAATACAAATCAAAAAAGAATAAAAACAGAATTATACAAGTTTAATTGTAAAGGAAAAATCAATAAAATGAACCTCTTTCAGATTCAGACAAAGACAAACAATACCCTTTATGACTCTAATCTCTTTTATTTTGATGACAAATATAAAAATGCTGAATTGAATGACTCTAGTCTATTTTATTTTTATGACAAAGATAGATATAGATATAGTGAATTCAATAAAAAGCGATTAAGTATTTTATTACAGGGTCAAAAAAATTCCAATTCTTTCTTATTTGAGAATCGAGGGAGTTTTTATGAACCATTTCGTCCAAAATGGAACAAAGACGCTTTAAAAATAGTACAATTAGATGATTACAATAACACAATAGCTCATTACAATAAGAATTATAATAAGAAAAATTTCCGCAGTTTTTTAAATTCTATTCAATTCATGTCAAATTCTTTACCAAAAAAAGAAAAAAAAGAAAAATTCGATTTCAAGTCACCTTTTTTCATTTTAAACTTAGGACAAAAAAAAAATAAATTACAAAAGATGGAATTTTTATATTTTGTTAAAAGTTTTTTTAAAAATAATGAAATTTATTTTAAAGGGGATTTAAAGCGTTTAAACAATTTAATCGAAGGCATCAGAAATCCAATGACCAAGTTGATAAATTTCGATCCCATCAATCGAGTTGAGCTTGATTTGAATACGAAAATATCGGATCTTAATTTGATAAAAAGAAACGATTTAAAATTTAAAAAAGATAAAGAAAAATATAAAACTTTATTTTTTTCTTCAAATCCAGATTCAGATTCAGATTCAAAAGCATTGTTTTTAAAAAGAAAATTAATAAGAGAAAAGGATTTAAACTGGATCCAATTCAATTATGGAACAAGTGGGTTCAAAAGTTTTTTATTCACTGGATCTTTTAATTTCTGCGAAAATTCTTTATTTCACTTTTTCAAACCTCCAAAAAGTTTAATTCTTTTCATAGAACGATTGAAGACTTTCTGCGATGGGTTTTGGGAATTCATAAAAAAATTAACTAAGTTAGATAATTTCGATAACACTCAGTTTGATTTTAAAAACATTGTCAAAACCTTTATTTATCATATCGAAAACATAAAAAATGAGATTCCATTTATAGAAAAAACTTTTCTTTTAGAAAATTATAACCCTTTTATAAAAAAAAGTTTTTTTTATAAAAGAGCCACTCTATTGAAAAAAACCAAAAAATCTTATGATTCGAAAATATTGAGGAATTTTAAAAACAAATTCAAAACTTTAAAAAAGGATATGCAGGTTAATAGATTAAAAAATAAAATCATTGATAATTTCAATAACAATCAAAGTTTTCAATTACTAGATTCTTCAAAAAATTCAAAAAAATTTTTAGAGCATGAGAACGAATTTAAAAGGATCAAAAATTTCGACAATTTAAAAAAATTATTAGACAATTTTAAAAAATTAAAAAAAAACATTAAAAAAACAACTTTTTCGACTCAAATTAAACAAGTTCAACTTAGATGGAATCCTTCAGCGAAGCAACAAGTAAGTAAATATCTGGAATTCTTGGAGGAGATGAAAAAGCAGAATCGAGATATCGAAGAATTAGAAAAGAAACCGCGAACACTTGATGACATTGTAAGGAGTCAAAGAAAATTTTCAAAATTTATCCAATTTCAGAAACTTTGTCTTTGGGTTCCACCAAGATTATATTTTCAAAAGATGGTGAAAAAATTCAAACTTCAAAATCCACAAAACTACCTTAATTTAGATTCTTTTTTGGTTAAAAACAATTCAATAAATAATGAAATTCGATATTTTATTAAAAAAACGAGAGAAACAAATAAAAACAAAGACAAAGACAAAACCAAAAACCCTCTACCTAAAATCCAAAATATAAGGAAAATGATTTTTGTTAAGGAAGAGAATTTAAACAGAATCATTTCGGATTTACTTTCTAAGTTTGTTTTGAATAATAAAAATAAAATCTTTGAAAAAGAGATGAAGTTTAAGCCTTTAAAAAAAAAACAAAAAGTATATTTTGATTCTCAGAACTCAATCGAGGTTCAGAAAATATCAAAAAATAGTCACATAAATAAATATTTTGATTCAGGCTCTATTTTACGTGAAAATTTAAATAAAACATTCGTTATCAGAAAAAAATTGAATTATTTTCCTCAAAAAAATTCTCTATCTGAACGTAAAGATGTTAACGTTTGGTCCCGTTTTTTTAAAAATAAAGTCGCTTTATATCCTTCATATCCTTCAGACTCTATATCAATCAGTACTCCTCAACTCTTTTCAAAAGATTGTTCAGAATCTATATCAATTCATAATGCTCAAATATTGTCAAATCAAAATGAAAAATCAAAATTTAAAACAATAAAATTATATTTAAATAACTATAAAAAAATAATCCATTTTTTATTAACGACATACAAATTTGCTGCTGAACCAGCTCCTGCTTCATTGAATTTAGACAAACAAAAAATAAATCAAAAAAAAATTCAATCAAATGGGAGTCAAAACACAAATTTGTTTTTTATTGGTGAAAATGAAAATGAAAAAAATAGACGCAGTTTCTTATTCTTATTTGATTGTTCTTCTTTTCATCTAGGCGACTTTAGTTATCTAGAAAATTTACCATGGCAAAATTTACTCAATATTCAAAATTCAAAAATTCAACGATATGAACCTGCTTCTTTTTATTTAAAAAACAATCGTAGGAAATGGGTTTTAAATTCGAGTCCGTTAAAATCACTTGATATGAACTTTAGCGTTCAAAATAAAGAACTTCAACGGATTCTTATAGGAACGAAAAATAAGAAGGAAAAACCCAAAGGAAAAAAAACACTATTCATTCAAAATGATTCAAAATTCTATGTTTTACTTAAAAATCACTTTTATTTTATGTCTCAATCCAACAAAAATTTATTTTTCAATCGTTGGAAAAAAATAAAATATAATTTGCTGCTGAATTGGTTTCCTAAAAAAATAAGGCCAATTCAGCGTCAAAATGAAGAAAAGGCTAATATTTCGAATGGGTCTTTTTTGGTTCTGATTCAGCAACGGTTTATTAAAAATATATATAATTTTAATAATAAAAATAAAGAAAATCTGAATCTGAATCTGAATAGGAATAGGAATAGGAATAGGAATAGGAATAGGAATAGGAATAGGATGAATTTTAAATCGGATGTTAATGAAGAATCAAAGTCTTTTTTTCTAAAACAACAAATAAGCAAACAAATTCAAAAAAATTCTTTGTTTTATATTTCCCCATTCATTCCATTTTTAAATGGATTCGATTTATATTTATTTATTGAATTCGAAAATCAAATTTTAATTCCTTTAATGGTTGAGTCTCAAAATATGAATATTTTCCTTTCGGAACTTTTTAACAAATGGGAAATAAAAATTCCGATTTCAGCGACTTTGAATCATTGCAATATTATGAAAAATATCATGTTCTCTTTTATTAAAGAAAATATTCACAATTTTTTTAATAAAATAAATCTTAGTTTGAATCCTATTAAACTTCGAATTCAAAATTTCATTTCTATATCAGAATCAGAAGGAGAAGGAGAAGGAAGTGATTTTTTAGTCAAAATAACAGCGTCCCTCAATAGAATTTTCATTTCAAATAAATTGGAAAGAATTTTGAATGCCTTTGAACCATTTCAAAATTTATTTTCAAAACAGGGATTTTGGTATTATGATGATTTGAATTCAATTCAAAAGACTATTTTGAATTGGCTTGTAGAAATAAAAAATGATTTCAATTTCTTATTATCCCGAATGAATCTTTCGAGTCAAATTTCAGGCACAACTGGGCCTTATAAATTTTTTTGGAATGAACATAATGATCATTCCAAAAATTATGTGAACATGATAAATTCCTTAAATCAAAATAATAGCGAACCACTCTTCGAAAAAATAAGAAATCAATATAGTTTAAAGAGAAATGAAATATTTGTACAGGCTTCTGATGCTGATGCTGATGCTGATGCTGATGCTGATGCTGATGCTGATACTGATGCTGATGCTGATGCTGATGCTGATGCTGATGCTGATGCTGATGCTGATGCTGATGCTGATGCTGATGCAGCTGCTCCGTACTTTTTATCTTCAAAAAAAATAAAAACCAATATTTCGGATTTTTCGGATTTAAAAAATTCTTTATGGAAACAATCACCAGCGGATTCAAAGACAGTTCCTTTTTTAAATATAAAATCCCCGAAACTATATTATGATTTTTTTTCTTCGAATCAAAATCCTTTTCAAAATAAAATTCAAAGACATATTTCCGATTTTAATATTTCCTATCCCCGTAAGGAACCGAGTTTTTTAGTCGACAAAGCAAAAAAGCATCGGAATCCGAATCCGAATCAGAATAAAAAAATAAAAATTTTAAATAAACAAAGGTGTTTTAAAAATTTAACAATTTTATTTAAAACAAAAAATTCATGTCAATCAAACCAATTTAGACGTCGAGCAGGCATTTTATTAAATCGAACTGAAATTCAATACCCTTGGTTCATCAATTTCTGGCATTTATCGTTTCAAACAAATTTATACGAAGATTCTATCTTTTATTATTCAATACTGATTTTCGTCACCGCTTTAACATTTCATTTTGTTTTTATTTTGATTTTAATTCAAACTTATAGACATTTTTTTCGCTATTTTTTTAAATGGACTTTGACGTCAGGGCATTTGATCAGTATGTATTTTGTTTATTTAAAAACTTTTTGTTCTATTGTTTTAGAATATATGCAGGACCTTTTTCCAACCCTACTATATTTATCAAAAAATGAATCTGAATCTGAATTAAAGTTCAAAAATCCGAATTTAAGAATAAATATAGGAAAAAAAGATAAAAATGGGCCTTCCAATTTATTCTCTAAAATCGAAAATCAGAATGATTCAAATCGACTCAACATATTTTCAAATGAAAGAATAGAGAATTTAAGCGCCATCAGAATCCGAAAAAAATCCTTTAAATTATATTTTAAAAATCATTTTTTTAAATCGAAAAGCGTTTCTAAATCTGCATCTGCAGCGGATTTTCATAAAGAATATACTCCGAGTGCCCTTCGCTCCCCTAGTTTTCTTAATCTTGACTCGGCCAGGGGCTATAATAGGCTTCAAAGAGATGTTAAGGGTGACGTTGCGGTGAAGATTGAGGACCCGATTCCCTCTAATGATTTGAATAATGATTTGAATCAAACTCAAAAACTGGAAAAAAATATCACAAGAATTTATTTTCAAATGGATTCATTTTTTCAAATGCGAAATGTTTCTTTTTTTTGGAATCATTTATTAGCTGATAATAATAATAATTTGATCATCAGGAACGTTCAAGACGAATATTGGGGCTTTTTTGACAAATCATTTCAAATTTTACAATTTTATTCGCCAGGCAATTCGGATTTATTGCGCTTATTTTTGTATCAATGTCAAATCAAATTGCTTTGGATTGAAGAGATGTTTAGTGACATCCTGGAAAAGTTTTTTTTACAATCCGAAAACGAAGACACTGAAAAAGAATCTTTAAAAATTGAAGAAAAATATTTCAAAGACAAAAAAAAGAAGGATTTGGAAACTTCTATGTCGAAATCAAAAGAGGAAAAAATTAAAACAATAGAAGGCCAAATTATCAAGATTATAAAAGGTATTGAAATTCAAAATAAAAATAAAGCAATATTCGCCTTCTATGAAAAACAAAACAATAAACTATTAAACTCTAAACCCACTTTCAAAAACCTTGTGGACTCTGGGTTGAGTCCACTTAATCTGAATCCTATTCCGGTGAATGTTGAAAGGACACTTAAAGCTGAAAAAAGAGAGAATCAATCAGAAAAAAAATCAATGATTCATTTTTCCTTATATCCGACCCCTTTTGTTCTTCAAAATCCTCAAAAAAATATGGATGAATTGGTCAATGAATGGGTCAAAAATATCGGTTTGAATTCAGAAATTCAGTCTGTTTTTTCAAAAACAAAGGGTGGCATTTATAAAATTATCAATTTTTTTCACTTTTGTTATGAAAAAAATTTTGGAACCGTCAATAATATAATGTGGATTTTTAATTGGATCATCACAAACTTCGCAAACCTCTTGTTTTTAAGCCGGATTTTAAAATGGCATAGACAATTTCGATATGCTTTACTTAATACATATCGATTATGGGTTCCATTGGGTCCCGGGTTTAGTCTTTTCGGGACGTTTTTAACGAAAGAACTCGTGTTCAATTTTGAATTTGAAAAAAAATCTTCTCAATTGAATTTGCCAACGAGTGCTTTAACGTCTGGATCAGGAGATCAATCTATCAATTTGACTGAAATTGAAGCCCCATCGTGGATCGAAAATTTAAAAATAAATCATTCAAAAGGAAATATTCAGAGGTTCAAAGAATTCAAAATTCAAAGAGAAAAATATAATAAAAATGCACGAATCAACCCGATTTTTCAAAATGATTCTTCTTCTTATTCTGATTCTGATTTATTATATAATCCCACTCTTTCTTATTCGGATTCATATTCCGATTCTAAAAAATCAGATAATATATTATCGCAATTTAAAATCACAAATTTAGAGCAAAATAACTTTTATCCAAATCCTATTCTAGATAAAATTTATTTATGGAATTATTCAAAACTTATGAAAAAGTTTCAAAATGTAATTATAGACTATAAACTCGAAGATTTAAAAAAACTAAGAGAGAAAAAAAACATTGAAAGACTTAAGTTTGCTGACTCAATGGATTTACGCTCCGAAAAAATTATAAATATAGAATATAATAAAAGACAATTTACGAATCATTTATGGAATTTATGTCAAACAAAATCCATTCAATTTTTAGAAAAATATTTAAACTTTGAAAATCATATTTTAAATAGTGTTGATAAAAATTCGTTTTTATTCTTATTCTTATTCAGCAGAAATGATGAAAATAATCGTAATGGTCAGTTTATAGATCAAATCTGGAATCTAAATATTATAAAAAAAAAAAAAAAAATAAATGAAAATGAATTTGTTTTTGAGGGAAGCGGACCGCTTCGCGGACCGCATGAGTTTCATTCGATATTTCAAACTCAGCCTATTGATAGGGAATTTTCTCCTGATCAGCATCAGCATTCAGAAATTTATTATATAAATCCTTATAGAAAAGATGTTGGCCGTTTTGAAAATTATTCCGACAAAAATTTCAAAAAAGTTGGCGGACTTCATTTTGATAAAAACTTTCATGAAACTTTTGGACAGGTTATTTGTTCAATTTTTTCAGGATGGTTTTTTTTGAATCAAAATCAAACAACGAATATTTTTTTAATAAGATCATTATCAAATTTGAAAAAGAGAGATTCTAATCAGAATCAGAATCAGAATCAGAATCAGAATCAGAATCAGAATCAGAATCAGAATCAGAATCAGAATCAGAATCAGAATCAGAATCAGAATCAGAATCAGAATCAGAATCAGAAAACGATGAATTTTAAAAACAGACAACGAAAAAACGAAACTTCTAAAACAAACACAATTGATAAAAATCAGACTCAGAATCAGAATCAGAATCAGAATCAGAATCAGAATATGAATGAATTGCAAGAACCTTATAATTCTAATAAAAAGTTAAAAATAAATCGTTGGAAGTATTATAGTATGAATTCAAAATATTTATTGGTTGGAAATCGTTTTAGAGTCTTAAATTTAATGAAAGCGATGTCAGGCGAAACAGGATTGAAATGTTTTGTTGAAGATTTAAAACGATTACTACACGGTGAAAACCCTGGGGTTCTGAAAATTGATCACTATTTTGAAAAATTATTTAAAATGGCAAAAATTTATGAACCTGCGCTTGTTTTTATCTCGGCTATGGACGCTCTTAATTCTGTTAACGTTCCAAACTCTCCTTTTTATGATGAGCAAAGTTTCGGAGGACAAAATGTCTCCGTTTTATTGAATTATTGCCATCCGAAGGAATTTCCAGGCATTAAACAAATTATGAAAAATTCATTTCAATTTCGAGCGGAATATTTTCCAGAATTCGGTTTGAATCGTTCAAATTTTCCAATTTCTTTTCCAAGGAATCAAAGTCAGTTTCCTCAAAGTCCGATTCCAGATAATGCTGTCCAATCTGAAAATTTTCGTCAATCAATTTCGAGAAAATATACTTCTCTTTCAACGACTCTTCAATTAAATAAAAATTCTATGGATTTTTTCGGACAAAAAACTCTGCGGCATTCAAATGAAAAAAGAGGGAAACTGACTCAGAAATTTTACAAAATTTCACGGCGATGGAGTCGTTTTAAAAACCTAAATATTAATAGCTATGCTCCTCACATTTTACAAAATTTTCCAGAAAATGGGGAAATCTGGAGACATTTTCCAGTCGAGCCACGGCGAAATCTGAATATTCTGAATTACTCAATTCCAGTGCGAGTCAGAAAACTCGCATTAATGGCATTTTTCAATTTCAAACAAAAAGCCATATTAAATACTGATTTTATTAAAGTCCTTGAAAATTTTGATTCCAAAAATGGTCACAATAAAAGTTTAATTTTATGGGCAAATATAGAAAATTTAAATTTATTAAGTAATACTTTACGACAACCTGGACGTTTTGATCAAGTGATTTTTTTAGAGAATCAAAAAAAATCCACATATCGCGATCCTAATAATTTATCAATTTTAAATGCTTCTATTGGTCACTTTTCTGGATTTTCAAAAACATTTAATGAGATTCATACATCTTATTTAGTTTCTTTATGGACCGCACCCAAAATTTTGAACAATCCTCTAAAATTCGATTCTTCATTGATAAAAAAAAATGATTCGATGACCACTGGTATTGAAATCGCTCAAAATAAAGAACTTCTTTTTTTTAATAATGAGAGTATTTATTTATCGCCATATTTCAAAAAAAATGATTTCACTTTTAGACGATTCAATATGGAATTGAGTGGAAACAAAGACAAAGAGGGAAAACTATCTTTTTTAAATCGACAAAAAAATTTGTTAACAAATTGTAAAGATAATAAACCAAAAAAGCAAAAACCTATTTTATTGACCAACTTATCTGTCAATTTTAATTTTATTTATAAAATTAAAATTTTAGGGTATCGTCAAGTTTCCCAATTTTTATATCAAAAAAGAGAGAATTTAATTTTGAAAAATAAGACCCTCAAGTATAATCAAGATCAATATTTAAAACCAGATTGGGTTCAAATCTGCATCTGCAGAAACATCAAAACAAACCCTTCTTATCATAAAGATCATTATTTTAGAAAGCCTTCGCTTCTATTTTGGAATGGATTATCCTTATGGCAAAATGATTTTACCTCTTTTAAAAAAGTTGAATCGGAATCGGAATTGGAATCGGAATCAGAATCAGAAAGCGATTTAAATAGAGATCAAAATCATAACAATTCTTCAAATTTAATCGAAAATTCCCTGAGTCATATTTATTTGAATGATTTAAAAATGGGCCACTCCTTTGATTATTGGATCAATTCTTGGATGGCTATAAAAGTAGGAGAATCATTAAATCGGTTAAGTCATTTTAATTATATTCATCAGTCTTTTTACGATCAAAATTATACATATAAAAGGATAGGAAATAACGATCGATTTAATAACTTTCAAACCGATTCCAAAAATGGACCGGTGCTATTTTTAAATTCCAGTATGAAACCAAATTTAGATAGAAGTTTAGCTTTTTTCTTTTTTTCTTTATTTAAAACACAAATATTCCAAAAATCAAAAGGGATTTTAATTCTTTCCCAATTCATTAAAAAAAAGCAGACGAATAAGCAACAGAAACAATTGAACACTCTTGGCCCACGGAATCGATTGAAATCGAAATATTCCATTCTTCCTCAATTTTTACTGAATTTAAACGATCGCTATAATAATAGGAAAGAGTCATTTTTAGACAATTTAACACCAACAATATTATTTGAATATTTTTCTTTTAATAGTCAGCATTTTTTTAAAAAAAATTATCTTTCTTTAAGTCATAAAATTCATAAAACTGCTCTTCAAAAGTATACTTTAGGGTACGCAAAAAAACCAATTAAAAGGTGGTTTTTTATTCATCAAAATCATATGAACTCTCATACAAATTTTAAAAATGAAAATCATTCTAAAAAAGAAGAAGAGGAAGAGGAAAAAGAATTATATTTAAAAAAATCAAGATTTGATCCTTTTACGGAAAACAATCAACAATCCAATTTCGAAAAAAAAAGGATTAAAACATTCCGTTTTCTATGTACAGAATTTGATAAAATGTCTGAAAATAGTCAATCATCTTATGACTTATCGTCTTTTTATTTAAAACCAAGTTCCTTTGATTATTACTGGGATGAAAAAATTTTTTTAAAATTAAGTAAAACCAATAGTGCGTATCAATGGTCAAATTTGTCTTTCGACTTTTTTTCAAAAATATTACTCGAAAATAAAGCAGAAGAACGAGAACAAGGAGAAGGAGCAGGAGAAGAAGAAGGAGAAGGAGCAGGAGAAGAAGAAGGAGCAGGAGAAGGAGCAGGAGAAGAAGAAGGAGAAGGAGCAGAAGAAGGTTTCCCCTTTACCGATAAAATTTATAACGCGCGTAAACGTCGATGGGTTCCTTTGAAAAACAATAATGCGTTTTCCTCAAATGATTTCAATTTTGAACAACAAACAAATACTTTTTCGCAATTATTTAATGAAATTTATCAACTTTTTGATTTACATCGGGAATGGATGGATTATTTAGTTCAACTTCTTATTTACCAACAAATTTTAAATGAAGTGAACTCTATTCAAATTTTGAAAGAAATTTCTAAAAACCAACAGAAAAAATAAAAAAAATAAAAAGTGCCAATTATTATAAACTTTTCAAAGCTGTTCTCTTTAAAAATAATATTATTGACCTGTTCTTGACTCATTTGAACGCTATGGTTGTGTATAGCCTAGAATAGAAAATGGGATTGAATCCTTTTGAAACTTCCATATTTAGTTATACTTAACTCTCTTAGTTTCGTTTCTTCAAATAGACTTGGTGGGACTTAAGATTCACACCAAAAGACTTAACTGGAATGAATCCTTAGTCTTCACTTGAACTTCCTTAAGTCCCTTTAACCCGTATTATGAACGATCATGAATCCGGTGAAGACTCAACGGGGTAAGGACTCTGAAGAAAACCGTAGCCTATATTCTGCAGGGGACCAGGGGCTCCCCTAGTCCCTTAAAGTCCACTTAGCCCACAGCATGAGCCCTACCTTAGTCTTGAATTTATGTCAGCTTTGCAGGGGCTATAATCTTTACCTCAATCTTGACCTGAATCTTTACAGAGTAAAGACTGAATCAGCATCTGTATATGCATCTGTAGGCAGAGTTCATCTGAATCTGAATAAGAACGAAGTTCATATTAAGGGCACTTGAACCTTAACCTCAATCTTGACAGAGTCAAGACGTAGGGCAGAGTTGAGGCATGGGCACCTGAACAGGGTTCAGGCTAAGGGAGTTAAGACATCGGTTTTCTCCAGGGTTCATCTGAATCTGCACAAAGTTCAGACTAAGGGGGCTATGGAGTTTACCTTAATCTTCAGACTAAGGGCAGAGTTCAGGCTAAGGGGACTAAGGGGGCTAAGGCCGAGTCAAGATTAAGGGCAAAGGAGATATGTAGGGCAGAGTTGATTATACCTTTGTTCGTCTGAACTTTATTCAGACGAAGGGGACGAAGTCTAGACTCTCTAAAGATGCAGCTTATAGACGTAGGACAAACTTCACCTATACTAGAACTCTGGAAAAACCCTACGTTTATACGCTGGAAAGATTAGAGTCCCGGCAAAGTTCACATGAATCTTAATTTTGTTTTGACCTCAATCTTGACTTGAACCCTGCCCTTAGTCCTTTTAGCCTGAACTCTGTGCAGATGCAGATGCAGATGCAGATGCAAATGCAGATGCAAATGCAGATGCAGATGCAGATGCAGATGCAGATGCAGATGCAGATGCAGATGCAGATGCAGGTGAACTTTGCCCTTAGTCTGCAGATTGACTCTGTCAAGATTCAGATTCAAGCAAAAGCAGAGTCAATCTGCAGACTAAGGGCAGAGTTGAGGCTAAAGGCAGAGTATAGACGTAGGGTTTTCTCTAGAGTCCTTACCCCTGCAGGGTTCATGTTGTGGGCTAAGGGGACTTTAAGGGACTAGGGGAACAAACAACTTGAAGAATTTCGTCTAAGGTAGAGAGGGTTGGTTAAACTCAAATGAAACTTAAAAAATTAAGTTTAAAAGCGCTTTTTTCGTTTTTTAGCGATTATAGTTCATCTATTTATCTTTCGCTTAAACTCAAAATCAATTGTAAACGAGTTGATCCTGAGCATTTAAATATTTACTTCATTTTTTTGATAAATTTTTTTTTTAAGAGAATATTGAATAATTTCTAAAACTTGAAAAAATCTATTTAATTTTTTAAGTAGAGCTTTTTTTCAAATAAAAAATTGATCTCTACACTTGTTTGTTGTAGGTTTTAAGAATCAAAATACAAAGTTAACCTTACCAATTTGAGGTGGGACATGACAATTCTTTAAACTCTAACACAGAGGGTTTAGTATAAGTTAAATATTCTATTTTTTCTTTTTATTCTTATTTTTATTGTTATTGAAAGAAATAAGTTTTGAATCCTTTAAATTTAATAAATTTAAAGAATCCTAAAAAAATAGTGATTGTTTTTTGTTTTAATGTTATAAAAATAAAATATTATAAAATAAATTATGTTCAAAAATACTTTTTTAATTCCAGATTTATTAGAATTTCAAACAAAAAGTTTTTTTCGATTTTTACAAGATGGTTTAGAAGAAGAATTTGAGAAAAGAAATCCGATAACAAGTGCGGACAATGATTATGAAATTTGGTTTTTTCCCGAATATTTAAAACTATTTCCACCTCGATGGGATGCAAAACAATCAATTCTGTATTCAAAAACTTATGGGGCGGAAATTTGGATTCCAATTCAAATTATCAGTCAAAAGGGGGGTCATATATGTTTATTTGAATGGGTTTGTATCGGTAATTTACCTCTTATGACGAAAAGAGGTAGTTTTATATTTAATGGCTCACCGCGAGTTGTCTTGCATCAAATTATTCGAGGGCCAGGAATTTATTATCACATAGAAAAAAAAAATTTAAAAAATGAAAAATATTATGCTGAAATTATTCCAACTCGAGGAACTTGGATTCGTTTATCAATTGACAAAAAAATTATATTTTGGTTCGAAATGAAAAAACAAAATAAGATTCTCTTAGCATCATTTCTCTTAGGAATGGGTTTAACAAGTCCCACAATTTATTCCTATTTAGGTATAAAAAACGCCAATCTTTTATACTACGACCATAAGGAGTTAGACGATAAGGACGAGGAAATTTACATTGTACCTGGGGAAGTCTGGAAAAATATTTTTTTTTTATTGGGTTCCGAAAATTTAAAAGGAATTCAATCTAAATATTCCTCAAGGGGTTTTAAAGGGAAATCTAAAAAAAATATAAAAACTCTTGGAAAAAAATGGTTTTTTCAAAAATTTATGAATCCAAGAACTTATGATTTAGGATTTCATGGTCGATTGGCCTTAAACCGTCGATTAGGAAGTCAACTTTCCGTTCAACAACGAACTTTAACTCAAAAAGATGTTTTATTAGCGACACATTATTTATTTCAATTTAAACAAGGTTTAATTAAAGAAGATGATATTGATCATTTAAAAAATAAACGTGTTCGTTCATCAAGTGATTTAATTCAAATTCAAATGGGAATGGGTTTAATTCGATTAGAAAAGACGATTCGTGAAAAATTTCGATTACGAAAACTTCAAAATAGTACTAAACCAATAGGTGAATCCTATGCATCTTTTTTTATGAATTCAAAATATAAACGTTTAAGTGAAATTCGACTCACTGATTTAGATATCACTAAAAAATTCTATGGTTTTTACTTTTCAAATAAGAATAAGAATAATAAAGAAAACAATTCTTCGTATAAATTTTCTTTCAAAGAAAATTTAATTAAAAATAATCATTTTCATTCGAACCATATTTTGCAGAGAGTGCCAATAGAAGAAATTAAAATAAATGCCTCAAAAATAAATGCTTCAATCAGAATACGAATAAGAAAACATTTGAACCAAAAGAAAAAAAAGTTAAAACGATTTAAAGACAAATATAATTCAAAAAAAAAATTATCGTTAACAATAAAAAAAAAGAAAAAAATAAATACTAAAAAAAATAAAAATAGACAAAATGTCTCTCTTGAAGATCAATTAAACTTACCTAATTTAACCTATTTACTTACAGCTCAGCCTCTTAATGAAGTTTTTAAAGAATTTTTTGGAACCAGTCCACTTTCTCAATTTATGGATCAAATAAATCCTTTAGCAGAAATCACTCATAAAAGACGGGTGACTTGTTTAGGACCCAGTGGTATTGCACGTGATACAGCGACTATGGCAGTTCGAGGGATTCATCCGACTTATTATGGCCGAATTTGCCCTATTGAAACGCCGGAAGGTAAAAATGCTGGTTTAGTAAATTCTTTAACAACTTGGGCTCAAGTCAATTTTCAAGGTTTAATCGAAACTCCTTTTCATTTAGTATTTAAAGGTCAAATTCAAAAAAAAATTGGATTTTTCTTTTTTAATGCGGAAAATTCTGAAGAAATTATAGTGGCTCCAAGTGATTTAGCCTATTCGAAATTATCTTTTTTACCGAAAGGGCAAATCCCTGTTCAAAAATTTAATACATTAACTTTTGTAAATTCAAAACAAACTGAATTTATAGGTGTCTTTCCGATTCAAATCATTTCGATTGCAACTTCTTTAGTTCCTTTTTTAGAACATGATGATGCGAATCGCGCTTTAATGGGAGCGAATATGCAACGTCAAGCCGTTCCATTATTTAAAGCTGAAAGACCGATTGTTGGAACTGGATTAGAAGCAAAAGTAATGCTTGATTCAGGATATGGAATTATAGCAAAATATGGAGGTTTAGTTCGTTCTGTTAATGCTAGTTCAATTCAAATTGATTGTTTTATTTGATCTATTAAAGTTGAATAATAGGGCATAGCTTTGACTCTGGAGAAAACCGATGCCTTAACTTTAATTTATACCTCGACCTTAGTCTTAACTCTGTCTTTAGTCTTAACTATGCCCTACGTCTGCTGATTGACTCTTTACTATTACCCTGATCTTAATCTATACTCTGCAGGGGCGTCAATCTTGCTCTACGTCTCTACTCTGCCCTTAGTCTGAACCTTGCCCTTAGCTTGAATCTTTATCTTGACCTCAATCTTCACTTGAACCCTGCCCTTAGTCCTTTTAGCCTGAACTCTGTTCAGGTGAACTTTGCCCTTAGTCTGAACTTTGTTCAGATTCAGATTCAAGCATGAGCAGAGTCAATCTGCAGACTAAGGGCAGAGTTGAGGCAGCGGTTTTCTCCAGAGTCAATCTGTTGCAGCTGCAGCTGCAGAAGACGTAGGGCAAAGTTCACCTGCATCTGCACAGAGTTCACCTGAATCTTGACAGAGTCAAGACTTCAAGACTAAGGCAGAGTTCAGGCTAAGGGGGCTAAGGGCAGGGTTCAAGTCAAGATTGAGGTCAAGATAAAGATTGAGGAAAAAATTATATATAGCCCCTGAAAATCATAATCTATATCTTGACAGAGTCAAGACTAAGGGCAGAGTAGAGACGTAGGGCATTAGGCAGGGCTCATGCTGCGGGCGAAGGGGACTAAAAAAGGGCTTGTGGCATTAGCCTTGACTCTGTCAAGGGACAGGGTTATAGTAAAAATTATAGCCCCTGGCAGAGTTTACCAGATCGGGATAGGGCCATGTGAAGGCATTTAAAAATTATTAAAATCTTCTTTTTTCCATTGAATCCTAAAAAAAACTTTTTTCTCTTTCCAGTTGACTTTATAATAATTATGCTATTTTACTTAACATAAATTAAGAAACGTGTCATGTTTTTTTTACTTTATTAAAGTTAATTTTTCACTTTTATTGGCATTACATTAAATTCAATTTTATAACCCTAGTAGATTCTATTTACACAAACAGTTAGTAATTCCTTAATTCCTTAATTCCTTAATTCCTTAATTCCTTAATTCCTTAATTCCTTAATTCCTTAATTCCTTAATTCCTTAATTCCTTAATTCCTTAATTCCTTAATTCCTTAATTCCTTAATTCCTTAATTCCTTAATTCCTTAATTCCTTAATTCCTTAATTCCTTAATTCCTTAATTCCTTAATTCCTTAATTCCTTAATTCCTTAATTCCTTAATTCCTTAATTCCTTAATTCCTTAATTCCTTAATTCCTTAATTCCTTAATTCCTTAATTCCTTAATTCCTTAATTCCTTAATTCCTTAATTCCTTAATTCCTTAATTCCTTAATTCCTTAATTCCTTAATTCCTTAATTCCTTAATTCCTTAATTCCTTAATTCCTTAATTCCTTAATTCCATTTTGTAATCTTTGGGAATGGGTTCCTAATTATTAAATAAAATGGTAAAAATAAAAAAGACTATAATTTTAAGATGAAAAACGCAAAAAACTAAAACATAACCCGCTTGAAATAAAAGATAAAAAAAAACTTAAGACTTAAGACTAAAGAATTATAAATTAAATCCATTGGATTTAAAAATCAAGTATTTTAATAAGAGAAATAACTTAAAAATAAAAAGAATAAATATAAAATAATTAAAATAAAGTATGCTAAGCAACTGCCTTTTTACATACTAAAAGAGGGTAACTATTTATTTAGTAAAAATTTACTAAATAAAAGGTATAACGTGTCCGATTCAATAATATTTGGTTTTCAGATTGGCCAAGTAAGCAAAATAAAAAAGGAAGTTATTTTTATATTTTGTTGATCGTAGATGCAGCTTCAAAGTTTATTTTGTGTTTTTATGTAGGGCGAAGATGCCCTGATACCAGAATTGTTATTGGTTATTGGAGAGGTGAATAAAGACTTTAACAAGTATGGCAAGCCTGGTATTTTCTATTCAGATCAAGGTATAGCTTATACAGTTTCTGTTTTTAGAACTTTTTTAAACAAAAACACTATTTAACTTAACAAACTATTGATGATAAACTCCTAAGTGCATTTTATAATCAGTTAGTAGAATCTGTATAGTGTGTATTATGGCTTTTTATCGGAATCGGAATCGGAATCGGAATCGGAATCGGAATCGGAATCGGAATCGGAATCGGAATCGGAATCGGAATCGGAATCGGAATCGGAATCGGAATCGGAATCGGAATCGGAATCGGAATCGGAATCGGAATCGGAATCGGAATCGGAATCGGAATCGGAATCGGAATCGGAATCGGAATCGGAATCGGAATCGGAATCGGAATCGGAATCGGAATCGGAATCGGAATCGGAATCGGAATCGGAATCGGAATCGGAATCGGAATCGGAATCGGAATCGGAATCGGAATCGGAATCGGAATCGGAATCGGAATCGGAATCGGAATCGGAATCGGAATCGGAATCGGAATCGGAATCGGAATCGGAATCGGAATCGGAATCGGAATCGGAATCGGAATCGGAATCGGAAGCAGAGCTTTAAAAAAGGATCAAAAATTGAATGAATTTAAAAATCGTTCAGAATCCGAAAAAGATCAGTGATTTTTAATAAACACAGTGGTTTCAGGATTTAATGACAATAACAAAAGAAAAAAAATATAAAAAAAATGTCCCGTCTATGTCTTTTGGGGGGAATAGTTGAGGCTGTTAATATATTAACTCATAAAAAATAGATACATCACCTTTTCGAATCATTTTATGGAAAGACACTACCGAACCTTTAAAAGTAAAAAAAAAATTCAAGAGACAGTAGCAACTCGAAGGAATGTAATTTTTCAGGTAAAGTTATTTAGAGGGGGTTTAAAGAAATTTAAAAAAATACTAACTCTCCTAAAAGAAAATGCAAAAAAATTTAGAACCTAATTCAGAAAATTATTTAGAAGTGGAAGTTTTAGAACCGAAACATTTAGAATCGGAAACTTTTTCATATTTGAATTGATCAAAGTTATCTGATTTATATAAAGAAAAAGAGCTTCATAGTGCTAAAGATGCTATAACTATAATAACTTTTGATTCTATTAATCTTGAAATAAAATTTATACCAATAGTAAAAAAATCATTTGACGGAATAGTAGAGGAAAGCTATAACTCTTTTAATAATATTACTGCAATGAATGAAGTCATGCGACACTTTGAAAGCATATATAAACTTGGTATTTCGGCAATTGAATCTATAAATTTAACGCTTTAAAACCAGGATATAAAATTGGAGGATCATTTTAAATAATTAGATAAAAACAATTCGTAAATTAAATTTAGCTAAGAAAACTATTAATGAATATAAACATATACAGGAAGAGTCTAATCAAAAAACAGACAGGAATTGACTGTTAATTCGCGTAAGCATAAGAATAACAATAAGAATAAGACGTACCGATTTTTTAAAGGTAAATTTAAGAAAGTTTTCAAGATCAAAGGCAAAATGAATATCGATAAAATAAAATAAGTTTCAGTCTATTATAACAAGAGAAGTTACCCTGAACTTGTTAAATAAATTCATAATATTTGTTTGTCATTGTTTTATTATGAATCGTTAACTCACTCTGGTATTGTTTTTATTCAATGGCAATTGTCTAAATTTATAAAACAAGATTTTAAAATAAGAATCTGCTGGAGAGTGGCTTTTTTCATGTGTTGGAGATAAATTTATCGTAAAGCTGTTACAAGAACAAGATCGTTTAATGTCGCGAAAAATAATTATCTTCGAGCTCTTTATTTTGTTTTTAATTGTGATTGTAAAATTATTGTAAAAATAATTGTAGAAATAAATAATTCCTTGCATTTTACATACAAAATACAAACGAATACGACAGTTTATAACTTCATTTATTTGAAATGCATTTTATTTAGTTAAAGACTATTTTCATTGAACTCAAAACGACGAAAATTTAATGATTTCCAAAAAAGTTCTTAATCCGAAAAGAAATCCTTTTTATCTTATGGTTTAAGGACATTCAGGGGCTAACATTGTAAGGATCTAATCCCAAAGATATCATACTTTTAAAAACTTGAAAGTGAAGACAGATCTTTTGAATTAGAAATAAATTTTAATAAGGAATTATATCATTTCTTGGAGTCCTTGGCTTCTTTATACCGTTTATATGGTTAAGATTATTCCTTTTCAAAGCCTAATCTTACTAAAGTCCGTATATTTTAATATATCATTTTCTCCAGTTCGAATCTTTCGTTTTATATACAAGTAATATTATACACATAGATCATGTTGTTTTTTTAGTTCTATAAATTTCATATTGATAAGATTAAGTTTACAATTCTTAGGGGGACCCGACTCCCTTAGGATCGGAATTATAACGACCTAAAATAGTATTGATTTAGTACCTGTTGGTCAAAATGTGTTCAGATGAAACTTTCTCTACCAAATAACTCTCAAAAGGTGTTTAAGTTACCTTGCTTTGTCACAAGCTATTTATTATACTTATTTTTCTTTAAAAATTTAGTTACAAATTCTTACAGCTTAAACCCCGATAAGCTTTTTTTTCTCATTTCCACTGAATAAATTATTTTTTATCCCTTTTTAAATCATTTTTTTAAATAATTTTTTATTGTTTTGGAATTTAAAACGATGTAAAAAACAAAGCATACAGTTTTATGCCAATATAAAACGATAAAAAATCTTATGACGAGACCAATTTAGTGTACTTAAAAAATTTGCCCCTGTTGTCCTGTGTAAACGTGCGGACAAGCTACTTTTGATTCTATTAGCCTATGCTGATATTTATGAACCGTTTTGATGTCGTTTTCTTTAGAGGCCGAGGATATCTCCTGTTGCCACTTGAAGACCTTATTTTGAGACGTTGCAAAATTTATATCTTTCCATCTTATATGGTTTAGTATTTTCATGGTTTTTAGGAATAACCGGTAATAACCAAGCTTCTCGTGGGCATATGCTGGGAATTACCCCTCCCCTTTTCAGAGTCTTTATCCAAAAATTAAAAACGAGACACTTTAAAATCCTTTCATATAAAAATCAGAAATCATTTTAAATGAATCTTAGAATGAAATCGGTGAATCGTTTGTACTAATTAATAAGATAGATTGGTTGAAAACATAAGACAACAAAAAATAGAAAATTTTATTATACCAATAGTTATATAATTATGAACTCGATAATGTCGGAAAAATGTTTATTTTTTATTTGAACGGAGCAAATAAAATTTGACTAATAACCATGAATCTTTCCTATGCCATAGCTTTACGATTAAAATAAATAAAACGAATGTTTCAACTCTATAATCCTAAATTTCAACGATACTTTAACCTAAAGCCCGATATTGAGAAAGTCTTGTCAAGGTTCAAGTTTTAAGTTAAAATTCATGATCTTGATGCATCTGTCAAAGTTTTTAATTTTTTTTATCAAAAGGAATGATTAAAAACTTTAACGGATTCATATTTATGATATTATTCTTTTTTAAGAATAATATTGAATGGCAAGTTGTGAATTTTAAAAGAAACTCTTCGATGAGTTATTCTGTTTATTTTAAATATATATATTTTTTTTGGGGGGGTTGAGGATTTTTAATTTTAGAGTGAAACATTAAACATTGGAATAAATTGAACAATTTAGCTTGAAACTTTATTTAAGAATAGAAAAAAAAATATATTAAAAAATCTTTTTTTTGACTTGAGAGCCACAGAATTATATGAATCAATTTAAAAACAGAATTTATAATAATATACATATATAGCAAATTTATCCAATTTATGGACCTTATTTTAGCAAAATTACCCGAAGCCTACGCACCGTTTGATCCAATTATTGATGTATTACCTGTTATTCCTGTCTTCTTTTTACTTTTAGCTTTCGTATGGCAAGCTTCAGTAAGTTTTCGTTAATTCAATCAAACATTTTTATTTTATTTTGTTTGCAAAATAATCCTTAGCGTTAAACATATATTTCTTTACCCCTCTCAGTTAAAGTGAACATCAAATTGCTTTTAATTTTTCGGGCAACTTTAGGTTCTCTTTAAATCTGCCCCACGTTTGAATCTTGACCTCAATCTTTACTTGAACCCTGCTCTACGCTACGTCTTGACTTTGCTGATGCCTCAACTCTGTTGAGGTCAAGATTCAAGCTAAGGGCAGAGTCAATCAGCTGCAGAAGACGTAGAGCAGAGTTAAGGCTAAGGACAAAGTTCAGACGTAGGGGACTAAGGGGGCTAAGGCAGAGTCAAGACTAAAAGCAAGATTCAAGTAAAGGTGAAAATTCACAAGGGGGCTGAGATTGATTTATATTTATCTGAACAAAATAAATTATAGTATTATTTCCTTCTATTCAAAAATGAATAGATTGTTTTTTTAGATTTCAATTTTAAATAAACTTTTATTATATTAAGTATGGTTAACCGATAAAGTTTTTTTTTTAGGACGTCTTTTTTATTTTCAAATAAATTCCCTTGGGGTTCCTTAATACTAGGATATGCTGTAATCTTTTGCATTCAAAAATTTTAATTTGAATTGATTTATTTTGCCACATTTCATTTATTTTTTTTTTACTAATAAAAAGGGAAAATAAATTTGTAAAAAAAATGATTTGATTCATCAAAATTTTTAATAAAAAAAAGAAAATTTAGATAAAAAATAAATATGACTTCAATTTTTCAATTAACTGTATTTGCTTTCGTTTTATTTTCATTCGTTTTAGTTGTTGGTGTACCGGTTGTTTTTGCTCTTCCTAATGGTTGGACAGAAAATAAACGTTTTGTTTTATCAGGATTAGGTTTTTGGTTTGTTTTAGTTTTTGCTGTTGGAATTTTTAATTCATTTGTTGTTTAAAAAATAAACAATTAGCGATAAGCGGTAAGCGATAAGCGATAAGCGATAAGCGATAAGCGATAAGCGATAAGCGATAAGCGATAAGCTATTAATAAAATAAATTCTATCCCTAGAATTTTATTTTATTAATAGACTCCAAAATTCTATTTCTTTATAATTGCAGATAAACTAAATGAATATAATTCATCAATTCAAAGAAAAAAAGAAAGAAAATACAACTCTTTAAGGACTTAAATTTAAGAATATTACCAACTGTTAATCGTTTTTATAGTCATAAAATAAACACTTGATAGTATTCTTAAGTTTAAACATTATAGGTTTTTGATCTATAATTCATATCCTGAATCAATATGAATTATAAATTTTTAGAATCTTCATTTTTAAATACTTAAATACTTAAATACTTAAATACTTAAATACTTAAATACTTAAATACTTAAATACTTAAATACTTAAATACTTAAATACTTAAATACTTAAATACTTAAATACTTAAATACTTAAATACTTAAATTAAATACTTATACTTAAATACTTAAATACTTAAATACTTAAATACTTAAATACTTAAATACTTAAATACTTAAATACTTAAATACTTAAATACTTAAATACTTAAATACTTAAATACTTAAATACTTAAATACTTAAATACTTAAATACTTAAATACTTAAATACTTAAATACTTAAATACTTAAATATTAAATACTTATAAATACTTAATATTAAATACTTAAATACTTAAATACTTAAATACTTAAATACTTAAATACTTAAATACTTAAATACTTAAATACTTAAATACTTAAATACTTAAATACTTAAATACTTAAATACTTAAATACTTAAATACTTAAATACTTAAATACTTAAATACTTAAATACTTAAATAAGGACGATAGTGCTTATTTATATTCAATATTGATGAATATTTATAGAAATAATTTTATAAATAATATAACAAAGCAAAAGTATCAATATGAATAGATATTTGAAAATCCTGGTTTTTTATTTGTTATTTTTATTCAAAACAAAATGAGTCAATTATTTTTGAATATTTTATACCATATTTTCAAGGCCGCTAGCTTACTTCTCTCTTAAAAAGGGGAGTTTAAATAAACAAAAAAATAACTTTCATGAAAATGAAATTTGCAGTTTACGGGAAAGGGGGGATTGGTAAATCAACAACCAGTTGTCATATTTCAATGGCTTTATCTTGTCGTGGTAAAAAAGTTTTACAAATTGGTTGTGATCCAAAACACGATAGTACATTTACTTTAACTGGTTTTTTAATCCCTACAATTATTGATACTTTACAATCAAAAGACTATCATTATGAAGATGTTTGGAGTGAAGATGTCATTTATGAAGGTTATGCTGGAGTTCATTGCGTTGAAGCCGGAGGGCCACCTGCTGGTGCTGGATGTGGAGGTTATGTTGTAGGAGAAACTGTTAAATTACTAAAAGAGTTAAATGCCTTTCATACTTATGACATTATTCTTTTTGATGTTTTAGGTGATGTTGTTTGTGGTGGATTTGCTGCTCCTTTAAATTATGCCGATTATTGTATTATTGTTACAGATAACGGATTCGATGCTATATTTGCAGCCAATCGTATTGTCGCATCAGTTCGGGAAAAAGCTCGAACTCATCCACTCCGTTTAGCGGGATTAATTGTAAATCGAACTGATAAACGGGATTTAATTGATAAATATGTAGAAGTTTGTGCGATTCCGGTTTTAGAAGTTTTACCTCTGTTTGAAGAAATTCGAGTATCACGTGTGAAAGCTCAAACAATTTTTGAAATGTCAAAATATCAAACCAATTTATCTCGAATTTGTGAATATTATCTCAATATTGCTGATCAATTATTAACCATTCCAGAAGGAGTCATCGCTCAAGAACTGTCAGATACTGAATTATTTGAATTATTATCAAATTCCTATTTAAATAAAGAAAATGATAATTCATTAAAGATTGATCTTGAAAAAATTACTGAAGAAATTTTTATTTAATTATCATTGTAAATAATCATAATTATAATATCTAAAATAGGTTTTACTTGAACCGTTACCTACTCTACTTCAATCAGAATAGGAAAGCATTACCAAAGTTTCAATAAATCTGTAGCCTTTACGTAGCCTACGCTACGTTTGTATACTTCCATTTAAGTCTTAACTCGGCCTTAGTTTCAACCATAACAGAGTTTATATCAATTTTACAATAACCCTGCCCTTAATCTATACTCTATCAGGATGACCGACCCTAAGAGGGTTCATGCTGCGGGCTAAGGGGGCGTAGGAGGTAGGGGGCAAGGATTAAGACCATAACAGTATCCAGGTGGTGAGGTTCTGAGGTTCAGCTTGACTCTATCTACGCCTCAACTCTGCCCTACGTCTTGACCTCAATCTTCACTTGAATCCTGCCCTTTGTCTGAACTTTGCCCTTCGTCTGAACTTTGTTCAGATTAAGATTAAGATTAAGATTAAGATTAAGATTAAGATTAAGATTAAGATTAAGATTCAAGCATGAGTTTTCTCTAGAGTCAATCAGCTGCAGCTGCAGAAGACGTAGGGCAGAGTTGACCTGAATTTGCACAGAGTTCCGGCTAAGGGGGCTAAGGCAGAGTCAAGATTCAAGCTAAGGGCAGGGTTCAAGTAAAGATTGAGGTCAAGACGAAGGGCAAAGTTTAGGTTCAGTCTGCTAGTGCTTCGGCATATGTTTCGAGAAGACTTAAGACGGAGGTAAGGTTTCGTCGGACTTGGTTCGGGGTAAGGCAATGCCTACTCAAAAACAAATTGAAGATAAAAAATCCATTCTAATTCATGGTTATTTTAGATTGTTGTATTTTTATAAGAAAAGCATTCAAAATTTATTAGCCTCCTATTAAATTGAAGATATTTTAATGGAGCTAACTAACAATAAAGTAAAAAACTAGAAAAGGGTTTGTGGAGACAAAATAACAATAACAATAAGAAAAAAAGGCATTGATAGAGTTAAATGTAGCTAACAACCTGTCTAAAATCTATTTATGTAATTAAATGATCTAGCTGTAAACCGAAAACGGAACAAAGCACCTTAACGCGGAACTTACACTGCAACGGTAAGCAGTTCCCCGTTTACTTTATTTTATTCTCGTCACAAACTTCGCGAGACTTTGAGGGAGCGGCCAAGATTAAAGCAAGATCGTTAAGTTTGGAACAAAATGTCACGCAAACGAATCTTTATCCAGAAAAGTAGAAAATCCACTGAGCTCAGGTAAATACAAATTTTTTCTGATTCTGATTGCGACCTGATTCTTGTTTTTTTTTCGATGTTTAAATCATCAATCAATTCAATTCTTTTAGAAAGTATTGTTTTAAAATACTCAAAAACTCAAAGATTATTTTTTTATGAATTCTGCTGAAACATTTTTTCAACTTTTAGCTTTATTTGCAATTGTAACTGCTGGTCCAGCTGTCGTTATTTTAGTTGCGACTCGTAGTGGAAACCTATAAAAAAATTCGGCATTCGAGTAAAAAGAAACCGTTTAAACGGTTTACATAAATCGATAGTGAATTTTATAATTTTGTAGTGAATGCAAAATTATAAAATATGTTTTTAAAAAATATAATATAGATTCTATCTTTATTTTTGAATTTAAAGATTAAGAAAATAAAAAAATAAAATATTCATTTTATCCTATGGAATCCTGATTAAATATATAGAGAAATAGAACCATTAAAAAAATTAAATTTTATGAGTCAAATTTATGATTGGTTTGATGAACGTTTAGAAATCCAAGCGATTGCTGATGATATTTCAACAAAATATGTACCCCCTCATGTTAATATATTTTATTGTTTAGGTGGGATTACTTTAACTTGTTTTTTAGCTCAAGTGGCTACAGGTTTTGCAATGACTTTTTATTATAGACCGACTGTTACGGAAGCTTTTGCCTCAGTTCAATATATTATGACTGAAGTGAATTTTGGATGGTTAATTCGCTCACTTCACCGTTGGTGTGCCAGTATGATGGTTTTAATGATGATTCTTCATGTTTTTCGTGTTTATTTAACTGGAGGATTTAAAAAACCTCGTGAATTAACATGGGTCACTGGAGTTATTATGGCCGTTTGTACAGTATCTTTTGGAGTTACAGGTTACTCACTTCCTTATGATCAAATTGGATATTGGGCTGTTAAAATCGTTACAGGAGTTCCTGATGCAATTCCAGTTATTGGACCAACATTAGTTGAACTTTTACGTGGAGGAGCAGCAGTAGGACAAGGAACATTAACACGTTTTTATAGTCTTCATACTTTTGTTTTGCCTCTGTTAACTGCCGTTTTTATGTTAATGCATTTTCTTATGATTCGTAAGCAAGGTATTTCAGGTCCTCTTTAAAATGTTTTAATTTTAGTTTTTCATTATTGTTAATGATCTGAATTTTTATTTTTACCCCTTCCTTCTTTAGTCACTTAGCGCCTCGCATTAATACTGTTAAAACTTTGAATTAGGATAAAACCAAGGTCTTTAATTTACTATTGCTTTGACCTAACTAAATAGAGTTTACAAGAATCTTAATCTTCACAGAGTCAAGACTAAGGGCAAATTTAAGGCTAAGGGAAAGTTCATCTGAATTTTGGCTTTAACAGTGTCCTTAGTGCTTAGTCTGAACTTTGTTCGTCGCTTGAATCTTGACTTGAACCCTGCCCTTAGCCCCCTTATCCTGAACTCTGCCTTAGTCTTGACTCTGTCACGATTCAGGTGAACTCTGCCTTAGCTTGAATCTGAACAAATTTTAGACTAAGGGCAGGGTTCAAGTACAGGTGAACTTTGTGCAGATTCAGATTCAAGCCCCTGCAGAGTCAAGACTAAGAGCAGGGTTCAAAAACTATGCCCCTGGCTATAGAGTGAATTCTGTCCTTAACCTCAACTTTGCCTAAACTTCAATTTCTACCTCAATCTTAACCTCAATCTTGACAGAGTCAAGACTAAGGGCAGAGTTGAGGCATGAGCAGAGTCTAGACTAAGGGCTGTAGAATTTAAGTGAAAGCTATTTGGAGTTACGACCAAGACAAAAGGTATCGGATCTTAACAAAATCAATAACTCCCTGACTTTAAATATTGAAAACACTTCTACAAACGATTTTTTTAAATTGTTAAAATTCTTTTGCTTTCAATTATTTATCAAACCTAGACGAATTGAAAAAGTATTCTTCGTTTGAAGTCTAGTTAACAAAATCTTATAATTATAAAAAATAATGTAAACTGGAAATAAAAAACACTTTTTTTTCAAATATTAAAGTTGAAAAAATAAGATAAAAATTTTTTTAAAAATGCATGCGCAGCAGAAGCAGAAGCAGAAGCAGAAGCAGAAGCAGAAGCAGAAGCAGAAGCAGAAGCAGAAGCAGAAGCAGAAGCAGAAGCAGAAGCAGAAGCAGAAGCAGAAGCAGAAGCAGAAGCAGAAGCAGAAGCAGAAGCAGAAGCAGAAGCAGAAGCAGAAGCAGAAGCAGAAGCAGAAGCAGAAGCAGAAGCAGAAGCAGAAGCAGAAGCAGAAGCAGAAGCAGAAGCAGAAGCAGAAGCAGAAGCAGAAGCAGAAGCAGAAGCAGAAGCAGAAGCAGAAGCAGAAGCAGAAGCAGAAGCAGAAGCAGAAGCAGAAGCAGAAGCAGAAGCAGAAGCAGAAGCAGAAGCAGAAGCAGAAGCAGAAGCAGAAGCAGAAGCAGAAGCAGAAGCAGAAGCAGAAGCAGAAGCAGAAGCAGAAGCAGAACCAGAAGCAGAAGCAGAAGCAGAAGCAGAAGCAGAAGCAGAAGCAGAAGCAGAAGCAGAAGCAGAAGCAGAAGCAGAAGCAGAAGCAGAAGCAGAAGCAGAAGCAGAAGCAGAAGCAGAAGCAGAAGCAGAAGCAGAAGCAGAAGCAGAAGCAGAAGCAGAAGCAGAAGCAGAAGCAGAAGCAGAAGCAGAAGCAGAAGCAGAAGCAGAAGCAGAAGCAGAAGCAGAAGCAGAAGCAGAAGCAGAAGCAGAAGCAGAAGCAGAAGCAGAAGCAGAAGCAGAAGCAGAAGCAGAAGCAGAAGCAGAAGCAGAAGCAGAAGCAGAAGCAGAAGCAGAAGCAGAAGCAGAAGCAGAAGCAGAAGCAGAAGCAGAAGCAGAAGCAGAAGCAGAAGCAGAAGCAGAAGCAGAAGCAGAAGCAGAAGCAGAAGCAGAAGCAGAAGCAGAAGCAGAAGCAGAAGCAGAAGCAGAAGCAGAAGCAGAAGCAGAAGCAGAAGCAGAAGCAGAAGCAGAAGCAGAAGCAGAAGCAGAAGCAGAAGCAGAAGCAGAAGCAGAAAAAGTTTAAAATTTATGAAAAAGAAAAATATGATTAAAAATAAATTTTATGAAACTTAAAATGAATACTAATTTCTCGACAAAGGAACAACTTCACCAGAATAAAATTAAAAGTTAAATTTTAGAATTAAACCACGCTTTATAGAAATTCTATTGAATCAAATCGCTTGACTTTAAGTCGATGTTTGATAAAATTTGTATTCGTAAACGCTTTTGTCTCGAGATTGGTATTAAAGGGTAAATAAAGAACCACACTGTCGCTAATTCTATTCTGCTACAAATGGCCATAATAACTATTCATGAATTGGTTTGTCTTACGAAATTTTATACTACATGAAGACAAACCGAAGACTTATGAATAAAAGTAAACAGTAATAGACATATAAAAACGAGGCTCATCGCGGGTCCATTCGCAAGTTTGGTCTTAATACAACTTTATATAATTTAAATCAAAAGGAAATACCATTCACGAATTATATATATATTTGAAAGTCGAATAAAGGTTCGCTGAAATATTATTATCGGGATAGGATAAAAGGGCTGAATAGTAAAAAACTCACATAAGAGCTAAAAGAACTACGACTGAAATACCAACAATGTGACTTAAGAACATAATAAAGATACAATGTTATATAGTTCGTTTTAGAGTTAACTTGCAAAGAGTTATAAAGACCAACTAAGGAAAATATAGAGAATCCTGCTAGTACGAAAGTAAACATATAATCAGCGTTGTAAAATTTATTTAAAATAGGTTAATGTTGAGCGAATTCGTCTTCCAACCAAGCCAGTATCTGATTATCTACCATTGGACTAGCGCCCGCTAAAATAGTTATCACAGTTACGTCCCACAGGCGAATTTGCCTCGACGACAAATCTTAAACAATAAAGTTGTTATAATCATGAATAAGAAAATAATCCCACCGAAAATCGACACTACTGTAAGGGATTAGCTATAACTACTAAAAAAAAACCATAGAATATATGTAAGCACGTGACAATAAAAAACCAGCAAGCTCCCTTTCCAGCACTCTAGTATAAGTGTTTTTAAATATATATTCTAATAATAGATTAAAAATAAACTTAAAACAATTGTCAATAAATTTTTAAAACACTGACTATCGTAGTATTTCTAGTTTAACAGATTTTATTTTGTATATATATATATGGATATGGATATGGATAATTTTTTTTATTTTATCAATATTGGATAATTTCTTTTTGAACTTTATTGTGATTTTGACTCAACAAATTTCCATATGACGATAAGTCTTGATCAAAAAAGAAAGTGGTAAAGTCACAAATACACAAACCAGAATCATAGGGTAAATTCATTTTAAATTTATTTAAATAACTTTAAAATGAATTCTTCTAAAACTTTAAGTTAAACATTAATTTTACAGGTTATTTTATTTTTATTTACTTTAAAACACTTTATTTCTTATTCATAATAATTTGTATTTAAAAGTTTTCCAATCCCTTTTATTTTTTAACAAGTTTTAGGTTGTCCATGAAACTCAAATTTTATACAGACCGACATTAATGCCGTTATTGGTATAAGAAGAAAAAAGAAAAATTTAGTGGAACAAAGTTAAACTTTTTATATATTATATATAGAATAGTCCTTCTAGTTTCAGGATAGACCTAATAAATTATTTTTGTGTTGACTTATAATGAACAAACTTATTCCACGTTTCAATTTATATATATATAAACACTGTAAATTGGACTTCTTTTAACTCCCATCTCCCATTCATAAACTATATAAAATAGAACAACATTATCATCAAAAAATTCTATCTCAAACTCTAGACTCAAAAGCTCTTCATTAAAGCTCTTCATTTTTGTTCAAGAGATAAATCTTCAAATTGACGTAGAAAATAAAATATTCGGTCAATTCTTCAGCAATAAATTTTATGGTCATTTTTTTTTTAGAATTACCTGTTTTTCCTTTTCAATATTTTAAAATCGACAATTAAAAAATCATCCTGATTTAGAACCAAAGTTTAACTGTCCGTTAAATATTCAAAATTAGTAAAGCCAAAACCTGTTATTTCATAGCAGCGAACGGAACGAACGGAACGAACGGAATTATAAAGATAAGGATAAAAAATTGCCTCAATTCTCAAGAATTGCTCTTTTTTTCTTTGAGTACTAATAAAACGGAACCAAAATTCTTAGAAAGGTCACTTTGTTGTTTTAAAAACGGTTTTTTAAAATGAAAGGACAAGAATTTTTAGTCTAAATATTCATAAATTTAAAAATAATAATTTTTTCTATTTCAATTTTTATTGGCTCATCTGTACTTGAACTCTGTTAAATCGAAGATAAAGTGCATACCCCTGTAGACCATAACAGGTTTCCGGCTGCGGCTTTAGTCAAGGTCAAGACTCAGGGCGCAGACTATACTATAACAGGGAAAGAGCTCCTGGTTCCTTGCAGAGTTCACATGAACAAAGTAAATGCTACGGGCCTAGGTTCCGATTTCCTGAAAAAAAATGAAAAATAAGGATTTGTAAAGATTTTAAAATTGAATATACTGGATCCGTAAAAAATACAAACATTCACTCTTTCTTATTGTTATTCTTATTGTTATTGTTATTCTTAAAAAAAAATAACTTCAGATTATAGAATTATAATTCTTTATAAAGAATTATAAAGAATTATAAAGAATTATAAAGAATTATAAAGAATTATAAAGAATTATAAAGAATTATAAAGAATTATAAAGAATTATAAAGAATTATAAAGAATTATAAAGAATTATAAAGAATTATAAAGAATTATAAAGAATTATAAAGAATATAATTATAAAGAATTATAAAGAATTATAAAGAATTATAAAGAATTATAAAGAATTATAAAGAATTATAAAGAATTATAAAGAATTATAAAGAATTATAAAGAATTATAAAGAATTATAAAGAATTATAAAGAATTATAATAAAAGAATTATAAAGAATTATAAAGAATTATAAAGAATTATAAAGAATTATAAAGAATTATAAAGAATTATAAAGAATTATAAAGAATTATAAAGAATTATAAAGAATTATAAAGAATTATAAAGAATTATAAAGAATTATAATTCTTTATAAAGAATTATAAAGAATTATAATTCTTTATAAAGAATTATAAAGAATTATAAAGAATTATAAAGAATTATAAAGAATTATAAAGAATTATAAAGAATTATAAAGAATTATAAAGAATTATAAAGAATTATAAAGAATTATAAAGAATTATAAAGAATTATAAAGAATTATAAAGAATTATAAAGAATTATAAGAATTATAAAGAATTATAAAGAATTATAAGAATTATAAAGAATTATAAAGAATTATAAAGAATTATAAAGAATTATAAAGAATTATAAAGAATTATAAAGAATTATAAAGAATTATAAAGAATTATAAAGAATTATAAAGAATTATAAAGAATTATAAAGAATTATAAGAATTATAAAGAATTATAAAGAATTATAAAGAATTATAAAGAATTATAAAGATTATAAAGAATTATAAAGAATTATAAAGAATTATAAAGAATTATAAAGAATTATAAAGAATTATAAAGAATTATAAAGAATTATAAAGAATTATAAAGAATTATAAAGAATTATAAAGAATTATAAAGAATTATAAAGAATTATAAAGAATTATAAAGAATTATAAAGAATTATAAAGAATTATAAAGAATTATAAAGAATTATAAAGAATTATAAAGAATTCACCTGAGTTAACCAAAGCTGACTAAAAAGTAGAAATAGTTAATCAGAGGTTTTTGACATAATTTAAAATTTAACCTCAATTTAAACTATGAAGCGATGCTTTTGGAGCCGATCCATTTTGTATCTATTTTAATTATTGGTTATTGCATTCGTTTATTTATGCAAATACCTATTTGAATAATATAAATAATATTTTACATTTCACTACGACTAAAATATTAATATAAAAGTTTATTCATCATAATGTGCCTATTATTAAAATTAAGAAGAAATTATTAGTTAGACCGAAAAATGAGTTTTTTAATCATTCTTCATTTTAAAATTTAAGTGAATCAAATTTAAACAATCAAATTATAAATAACTTGCATGTTGCTTTTCCTCAAAATTTCGAACGAATAAAAAATAAAAGTTTTAGTTTTGTGTTTTTTATTAATATGATATAAAAATGACATAGATCTAATTTTTCATTTTTTTTATAAAATGAAAAATTAGATCAAGAGGGCAATTAGGACTGAAACTTAATACCATAAAAATTAGACCTGAAACGTAACCTCAATAATAGCGAGTTGAAAAAAATGAATTTTAAGACAAGGGTAATTTTAACCAGAACAGAGTTCAAGCTAAGGAAGCGAAGTCAAAACTTAGTCAAAATGAATTCGAAACAAAAAAGTAAAGTCATATTCAATTTTTATTAATCCAGTAAAAAGACTGTAACGCTTTTATCATATCTAAAATATAAATACTTTTCTATTTGTTTTTCCACATTTTGAAAAAATATTCAATCGATTTTTTTTATTTTGGCTGTATTATAATTTTTTACTCGTCAAAATTTTTTTTCTTAAAATTTTAAGAATTTTTAAGAAAAAAAATTGACCATTTTTAAAGGACATCCTATTTCACATTATTTATATTTCGTGACATCACGAAAAAAAAAAAAAGTAATTTTTGGTAGTCACAAAATTATTTTTTAGTGATCAGATACATTCACTAAATTATTTTTTAGTGATCAGATACATTCACTAAATTATTTTTTAGTGATCAGATACATTCACTAAATTATTTTTTAGTGATCAGATACATTCACTAAATTATTTTTTAGTGATCAGATACATTCACTAAATTATTTTTTAGTGATCTTCACAAAATTATTTTTTAGTAATCTAATACATTCACAAAATTATTTTTTAGTAATCTTCACTCAATTTTATTTTAGTGATCTAATACATTCACAAAATTATTTTTTAGTGACCTTCACTATATAAAAAAAAGTAAAATGTGGGGTGGGAATAAAAAAGTAGTTTAGTGAGATTAAAAGGTCACAAAAAATAAACTTTTATGCATATCTTACATCACATAAAAAAAATTTTTATGTATATCCGAGGGTTTAATAGTTAGAGCTGAACAATTATTTGCAAAACCTTTTAATGTTGGAAATAGTCAATTAAAATTTGTAATGCCACGTTATAAAAAAAACGATAGGGCAATAGGATTCGTTTCGAATGTTATTGGTTGTATTGGTAGAGGATTTATAAATACAAAATATTCTGCAAAAACTAATACTTTTAGGAATGAAAATAATAAAAAAAAAATAAACCAGCAAAAGTTGTGAATTCAGTACCACAAGTTTCATTTCCAATAAGTCATATTCGTGTTTCTGAAAATGGGAATGGAGTAGAAGAAAAAGAAGCCCAAAAAGATCAAGAAAATCAGAAGAATCAAGAGAATCCAGAGAATCAAATTTTAAATATAACTTTTTATAATTTATATAAATTATAAAAAGTTATATTTAAAATTTAGGAAAAACCAAAACCTTTTTAAAAATTTTAAACTCATTTTTTAAAAATATTAAATATAATTTTATATTAATTAATATAAATCATTTATTTATATTATAGACTTAAGTTCAATATATGAATCAGAATATGAATATGAATATGAATAACCCTATAGCCCTTTGTAAAACCCCCGTCAGGTAATTATCCTAAAAATTATTTAAGGGCTTTATAGACTCTTATAGAGTTAACTATGATAGCGTTTAAAATAAATTAAATAATTATAACTAAGAACCAAGGGTAAAATCAAGAGTAAGAATAAAATCAAAACATTGAAAACAAAAGAGATTAAAATAGTTACAAAATTTATTTAAACAACATTATTTATAAAATCTTTTCCTTGAATTAAATTCTTTTCCTTGAATTAAAATCTTTTATTTATACTGACAGTTCTTAAGAATTTAAGAATAAGAATAAGAATAAGAATAAGAATAAGAATAAGAATAACAATAAGAATAAGAATAAGAATAACAATAAGAATAAGAATAAGAATAAGAATAAGAATAAGAATAAGAATAAGAATAAGAATAAGAATAAGAATAACAATAAGAATAAGAATAAGAATAAGAATAAGAATAACAATAAGAATAAGAATAAGAATAAGAATAAGAATAACAATAAGAATAACAATAAGAATAAGAATAAGAATAAGAATAAGAATAACAATAAGAATAAGAATAAGAATAAGAATAAGAATAACAATAAGAATAAGAATAAGAATAAGAATAAGAATAAGAATAACAATAAGAATAACAATAACAATAAGAATAAGAATAAGAATAAGAATAAGAATAAGAATAAGAATAAGAATAAGAATAAGAATAAGAATCAGAATAAGAATAAGAATAAGAATAAGAATAAGAATAAGAATAAGAATCAGAATAAGAATAACAATAACAATAAGAATAACAATAAGAATAAGAATAACAATAAGAATAACAATAAGAATAACAATAAGAATAAGAATAAGAATAACAATCAGAATAACAATAAGAATCAGAATAACAATAAGAATCAGAATCAGAATAACAATAACAATAACAATAACAATAACAATAACAATAACAATAAGAAGAATAAGAAGAAGAACAAGAAGAAGAATAACAATAAGAATAACAATAAGAAGAATAAGAAGAATAAGAACAAGAAAAAGAACAAGAAGAAGAATTTAAGAAATTAAGAATTAAAAATCTAAAATAAAAAATCTAAATTTTAGAGATTTGAGAAAAAAAATTAAGAATAAAGAAAAAAAAACATGAGAAAAAAAATTAAGAATAAAGAAAAAAAAACATGAGAAAAAAAATTAAGAATTAAAAAAAAAACGAAAAATTTAAAATGAAAACTAAAAAAATATTTGGATAAAATGACTCGATGTCAAAATTTTTTTTCTTAAAATTTTAAGAATTTTTAAGAAAAAAATAAGAAAAAAAATTGACCATTTTTAAAGGACATCCTATGTCACATTATTTATAAAGAGCGCTTTTTCTATGTTTTTGATTCAACTCTAGGGAATTGAAAATGAAAAAGTTGCTTTAAAAATGAAACAAATAAAATCATTTATTTTGCCTATTTAAAAAAATTTGCCTATTTAAAAAAAATAGATTTCCATTTTGTGTTCATGTTTTTTTGTTTAAATCCATAAATAAAGGTTTTATAATTTTATTTTGATTGTATATTCTTTGTTTATGGTACAAGAACTGACGGTCTTTTCATCATTCGTTTATTGAGAAAAAAAAACAAATGAAATAAAATATAGATTTTCTCACCTGACCACCCATAACTTAAAACAGGGGTTAAGGATTGGGATTCGTCACGAAACATAAGGTAGAAAAATTTATCTTTGGCCTTCGAATTCGAAAATCGTATCCGAATCCGAATCCGAATCAGAATATGAATCAGAATATGAATCAGAATCAGAATCAGAATCAGAATCAGAATCAGAATCAGAATCAGAATCAGAATCAGAATCAGAATATGAATCAGAATATGAATCAGAATATGAATCAGAATATGAATCAGAAGGGAAAAAATTTAAACTCAGATCTTCTAAATCAAATAAATATTCTATTCCAAGGAGGGAAATATTATGGAAGTTAACTTTAATCTAGAATTCGAATATTCTACTACTTGCGACCTTGACGATGAGTTCGAAGTCCCTCATCCAAGAGTAGTAAAAAATGATATAGACTTAGAACCTTTTTTGGGACTAGGAGAGATGAATGAAAAATTTTTTGTAGCTAGTGGGTTTATTATTATTGCCGCTTCAATGATTCCAATTGTTCCAATTGTTTCTATTGGATTCCTAAAAGGAGTGGGCTTTTTAGTCAATTGGGCAATTGACTGACCAGTTGATCCGGGTACACAAGTTGTCGAATCTCCAGTTCAGCCGATTCAAGAAAGTGTCGACTCACCAGTTGAGGCGATTCAGGACGCTCAAACTGACAGACAGACTGCTGAACTTAAAAAACCTGAAAAAACGAAAGAAAACTTAAGAAAAAAAAATAATCCTATCTTTACAATTAAAAAAGCTACTTTTAATTCGAATTCTAATAAATTAGAAACAACAGTTAAGTTTAGAGTCCCTGATCGTATAGCTGGCCCAATTCTGCTATATGTAGGAGTCATATTCATTATTCGGCTGTTTTTTTAATTTTTCATCATTTTAATAAAGCTTCAAACTAAAACGATGGTTTTCATTTTGAAAATTTACTAATTTAGTTTCTTCTTCTTGTTCTTCTTGTTCTTCTTCTTCTTGTTCTTCTTCTTCTTCTTGTTCTTCTTCTTGTTCTTCTTCTTTTTCTTCTTGTTCTTCTTCTTCTTGTTCTTCTTCTTCTTCTTCTTGTTCTTCTTCTTGTTCTTCTTCTTGTTCTTGTTCTTGTTCTTCTTCTTGTTCTTCTTCTTGTTCTTGTTCTTCTTCTTGTTCTTATTCTTGTTCTTCTTCTTCTTCTTGTTCTTCTTGTTCTTCTTCTTCTTCTTGTTCTTGTTCTTCTTCTTGTTCTTCTTCTTGTTCTTCTTCTTCTTCTTGTTCTTCTTCTTGTTCTTGTTCTTCTTCTTGTTCTTGTTCTTGTTCTTCTTCTTCTTCTTGTTCTTCTTCTTGTTCTTCTTCTTCTTCTTGTTCTTCTTCTTGTTCTTGTTCTTCTTCTTGTTCTTGTTCTTGTTCTTCTTCTTCTTCTTGTTCTTGTTCTTGTTCTTGTTCTTCTTCTTCTTCTTGTTCTTCTTCTTGTTCTTGTTCTTCTTCTTCTTCTTCTTCTTCTTCTTGTTCTTGTTCTTCTTCTTCTTCTTCTTCTTCTTCTTGTTCTTCTTCTTCTTCTTCTTCTTCTTCTTCTTCTTCTTCTTCTTCTTGTTCTTCTTCTTGTTCTTCTTCTTCTTCTTCTTCTTCTTCTTCTTCTTCTTCTTCTTCTGTAGAAACTTAACCCTGAATCAATTCGGCGGGGTTAAGTTTTTACAAACACGTTTTTATGTTACGTTAAAAATTATCTCTGCGTAGTCAATTAAAAAATAATAATTTAAAAGCTGTTAATTCGTCTTTTTTTTGATTTATTTTCGAATCCACTTTATTTTTATATTATATGTTTTTGGTAGAAGAACTGACTCATTTTAATAATCAGTTTATGTTCTTTTACAGAAATTTAACTGGATAATACATAAAATTGTCTTTTCCAACTTCTTTGTATTTTTTGAAAATAAAAGATTATTTCACTTAAAGTCAATTTCATAACTTGTCTTTTTACGATGTAAAAAGACAAGTTATGATGAAAGTATCCCTTTATTATTTAGAAAAAAATAGATCTTTTTCCCCTGAATCCTATAATTTAAAAGAGGTTTAAGGATCCTTTTATATAGGAAATAAAAACCTATCTTTTGGAATTCCTATTCCAAAGCTGTATGAAAATATATAAACTTTTGATTATAATCAGATTTTTATTTATATAATATTATATATATAAATAAAAATCTGATTATAATCAAAATTATTCTTATTTAACATAGAAATGAATAGAAATGATTGACCTTTTGAGAAAAAAAAATAATCTGGAAAAATATAAATCAAATCTTAAAAACGAAACTTGAGATTGTCAAAATTCATAGAATCCAGATAGGAGGATAAAATCAATTAAAATTTGACTCCGTAATTTGTGTTAAAACAATGACCGATCGTAATTAAATTTTCAATCCCTATATTGATTTGGCTATCATTAAAAATTTATAATGACGTCAGTTGGGAATCCTATTCAAATTTTAGAGGGCGTTATAATTCTAATAACTTTTTTTAAAAAAATGTATACATTGGCTAAGTATTTCTTTTGTTGGATCAAAATTGGCTTTTTTAATTGAAAAAAATTGAGAATTTATGATTTATGTTGTCAATCGAAAAAGAATGATCACAATAGTTCCTTAAAATAATTTATAACGGCTAGTGAATCCAACTGCAATGAAAAAAATGCTTAAAAGGGTTCTGCGCCAGTTTCAAAAATCCGTGACCATATTGATTAAGAAGTTACCGCAATTCGCTAATATTAGTGAAGATCAACTCCTCATTTATACCATGAACTGAATTGTTTTAAGTCACCTGCTCAAAAATATTTTCTCTTTTTTGTACCAAATTAATTCGTAATACTAGTCGTTTAAATCAGTTGTTTGCTGCAATTGATCTGCAAGAAATAAATTCCGCATCTGCTTTACTATTTCACGAAAAACTCGATAGTAAAGCAATAAAACAAATAAAACAAATATAGGAAGCATAAATAACCCTTTATCAGAACAGAAAGAACAGAATTAGTCAATACGTATGAAAAAAGTTATTCTGTAGATACAAACGTTTTACCTTGCTTATATCTTATATTATAGAGCGACAGATGATCATATAACTCAATTGACTTCTTTTGAAATATTGTAAGAAATTGCTTTAGTTTGCTAAAGATTTATAGCGAGTTACGTGAATATATTTGAAATTAGCCGATTTTTTTTTATTACGAACCGAATTTTTCGGTTCGTAAGGTTATTCAAATATTTAAAAGATTTTTAATAATTTTGAATATTTGAATAATTTTGAATATTTGAATAATTTTGAATATAAGTCTTACTAACAAGTTACTGTTCGTAAGACTTATATTGTTTTAGACTATGCCTTATATGTTATTTACAAAGTGAATGAAGTTAATACATTTTTATATGTTATTTACAAAGTGAATGAAGTTAATACATTTTTGGATAGTTATCTGATCCTTTACTATATTTCTGAGAATTAGTAAAAATAGCAGACGAGAATTGAAAGACAATATTAGTCACGATTATAAAATAAAGTTCTTATACATTAAAATTTTAATATTTATTAATAAATATTAAACTTGCATTCCTTAAAAAACAAATTTATTCAGATAAGAGGTAGGATTTCTTTTTTTTATTTAATCCCATTGAAGTCTATTCTAAAATCATTGTTAAATCAATTCTTTTAATCAATGTTTTAGTAATAATTAATAAATTTTTATTTGTCTCAAATGGTTTCAAAACTCTATTATTTTAATAATTTGATTTTCTTTATTATTTTAGCTAAAATGATAAATATAAATCCTTTAATTTATTTTTGCCTGCTTAACTCAATTGGTAGAGTATCGGTTTTGTAAACCGAAGGTTATCGGTTCAACTCCGATAGTAGGCTTGATTAAAAAATTTTATTATTTTTTATATTATTAAATATTCGTCGAAATAATTTTTAAACAAATATTTAAATTCTCCGTTTTGAATTGCCTCTAAAATTTATTTAGTATTTTCGTTCCTTTTTTTCCTTTTAGTGGAATAATAATACGACAATTTAAATAAGCAATTTTCTTTAAAAAACGATTTACAAAAAATTATATATAAGTTTTTTATTTTGACTTTTTTACAAAAAATGGATAGAATCTAAAAATATAAATACTTTTAAATCAAAATTATACTGATTATTTTTTACTGGAAAGGTGGCAGAGTGGTTGATTGCATCGGTTTTGAAAACCGACGTGGCTTTTGGTCATCGTGGGTTCGAATCCCTCCCTTTCCGAATCCTTATATCTAAATTCAAAAAAAAGAATTTTGAATTTAATTTCTCTAATTTCTCTAATTGAATTCATATCTTTAAATTAATAAGCATAAGAAAAATTCTGATTCAATTTTAAATTAAAATTAAAATTTCTTAAGAAAAAGAGATAAATTATATATTTCTTCGTTCACTCTTATATCTCTTATATCTCTTATATCTCTTATATCTCTTATATCTCTTATATCTCTTATATCTCTTATATCTCTTATATCTCTTATATCTCTTATATCTCTTATATCTCTTATATCTCTTATATCTCTTATATCTCTTATATCTCTTATATCTCTTATATCTCTTATATCTCTTATATCTCTTATATCTCTTATATCTCTTATATCTCTTATATCTCTTATATCTCTTATATCTCTTATATCTCTTATATCTCTTATATCTCTTATATCTCTTATATCTCTTATATCTCTTATATCTCTTATATCTCTTATATCTCTTATATCTCTTATATCTCTTATATCTCTTATATCTCTTATATCTCTTATATCTCTTATATCTCTTATATCTCTTATATCTCTTATATCTCTTATATCTCTTATATCTCTTATATCTCTTATATCTCTTATATCTCTTATATCTCTTATATCTCTTATATCTCTTATATCTCTTATATCTCTTATATCTCTTATATCTCTTATATCTCTTATATCTCTTATATCTCTTATATCTCTTATATCTCTTATATCTCTTATATCTCTTATATCTCTTATATCTCTTATATCTCTTATATCTCTTATATCTCTTATATCTCTTATATCTCTTATATCTCTTATATCTCTTATATCTCTTATATCTCTTATATCTCTTATATCTCTTATATCTCTTATATCTCTTATATCTCTTATATCTCTTATATCTCTTATATCTCTTATATCTCTTATATCTCTTATATCTCTTATATCTCTTATATCTCTTATATCTCTTATATCTCTTATATCTCTTATATCTCTTATATCTCTTATATCTCTTATATCTCTTATATCTCTTATATCTCTTATATCTCTTATATCTCTTATATCTCTTATATCTCTTATATCTCTTATATCTCTTATATCTCTTATATCTCTTATATCTCTTATATCTCTTATATCTCTTATATCTCTTATATCTCTTATATCTCTTATATCTCTTATATCTCTTATATCTCTTATATCTCTTATATCTCTTATATCTCTTATATCTCTTATATCTCTTATATCTCTTATATCTCTTATATCTCTTATATCTCTTATATCTCTTATATCTCTTATATCTCTTATATCTCTTATATCTCTTATATCTCTTATATCTCTTATATCTCTTATATCTCTTATATCTCTTATGTTATGGCTAACGTAAAAAAAAATTAAAATAGCAGCTCACTGTATTGGGCTCAATTATACTTTTTTCAAAATCTCGTTTTTGAATCTCTACTTAAACTTTAATTTTGCTTTCGTTTTAGATATAAAATTTTTAAGCTTGAGTTGTTTAAATTCCCCAAACCTTATCATTATATTGAGATAAAGATTCACTTCTTGAATAAATAAACCTAACTTGACTAATATTCAAATTTCAAAATGAATAAAAAATAAAATCATCTTAAAAAAAATGTTTTCAATATTTAATTTTTTTAATATTTCACTAGATTTTATTTTAAAATCTAGTGAATTCGTCAGTGTAATTATAATGATGTCAAAATATTATTTTAAAAAATCTTTAAAGCCATATTTTGAAGCTTATTTTTTTACTCTTTATAAAAACCAAAGCATTCAAATGAAATTTTTTATCGTTTTTAAAAAATTTAGCTGAAAAGGTTTGTCTCTTTTATTTTTAAATTGAATTAAAATTATTTAGTGGGATACTAAGTAAAGGCATTCTCTAAAAAAATTTAAATACTTGTGTTCTGTTGTCTGAACTTTAACTTAGCCCTTTTACTCTGAAATCGATTTAGATATGAAGGTTCATACCAATGTTATCACTTTTTTTTTCAATTTCTAATTGAATCAAAAATGTTTCTTCGTCTTATTGGTTTTTAGGAAAAAGTATATAATCAAAATGATTCAAATTTTTTGATCGATTTGAGTATCAATTCATCACTTTATGAAATGTTTTTAAATTCTTTTGCTAAGAAGTGAAATAAAACTTTGATCTCAAAATTTTCATGAAATTGCAAGATCAAAAAAATTTATTATTTCCATTAAACGTCGCCCTATTTTAAATAATAATTCAAATGAACGATTTTTTTTACACTATTTCTAATTATCTTATTAAGAATCTTGGCCTGTGAATTTTTTATTTACTTATTATCGTATAAAAGAGTTTATAACGTCGCTATCCGAATCCGAATCCGAATCCGAATCCGAATCCGAATCAGAATCAGAATCAGAATCAGAAAAAAGCGACTTTAGCATTGGTTTTTTAGTTCTTTCATTTCTACTGATTTTAAATTGACTGAGCGAAACTGACTCGCTATAGTGTGTAGATAGTCAAGAAAACAAAATACAAGTTTCTTAGAATTGTTTGAAACTTTCACTTTAAATTAAAATAAAAATAGTTAAAATAAAAGTGAAGGTATTTTAAATGAAGCAACTAAAACAAATTGTATTTGTTTCGACGTAAGAAACAATTACTAAAATAGTAAAAAAGCCTATTTATTTACCATCAAACATTATAAAAAAAAAGACTTTTCTTTGTTTCAAATTTAAGGATTTTTTTATTTTTCTAGGCTTAGTTAATCCTTATAATGCAAGAAATCTCTTAGACCCTTAGAAAACACAGGACGACGTTTTAAAATTATACTTACGAAAATTTGTTTTACTGGTTCTGATATAGATAAAGAAATAAAAAAAATATTAAAAGCTCAATAGGAACCGGGCGGATTTAATTTTAGGTTGGTTGAATCAAATTCGAAATTTCCATCTCGTTTTTTTTTTACAAAATTGATTTATTTATTTTTTCTCGTTACAACTTCTCTATATTTTAGACTTTAAAATTCGACTCACTTTCCTTTTAAAGTCTAAAATATAGAGAAGTTGTAACGAGAAACCAGTCCTGAGTTTCTTCATTTTAAACGAAACTAAACTCTATATACTAAATATACTAAATATACTAAAATTTTTATTAACGAAAATTATTTATCTTTTTATTTTTTTGACTTTATTTTTTGATTCAAAACTATGGTTATAAAATAATACATTTTAAAGGTTTACAATGATAAAACCGCTTTATTAAAATACCCAACTCATTTATTAAAATCTTAACGTCTAAATTATTTAGTTATAATATTTGATCAAATATTACAATCATGAAAGAACTCAACAATTGATTCTTCTGAATCATATATAACTTAAAATAAAAAGTGATTTTTATTCATTATGCATATAAATTAAAAACATATGTTTAAGTTTGTGTACCAAACCAATAAAAACATAAATTTTTTTTTAGTTGTTTATTTACTAAATCAATGTATTATTAAAATAATATTCAAAAAACTTAATAACATTCAAAAATTTCTATTTCTAAATTTTTAGTGAATAGATTCTTCAATATATTAATTTTTAAATATGAATGAATTGATTTTTTTTTGAGGTTTAAAAAATAAAAAAGAAAATGACTGTTTTTTTTTCAGAATTATGGTTTTCGGAAATTTATTAAGGTGAAGCTAAAATTCAAATAGAGTTGTATTGACTGAACCCAATTTCAGTTTAAATTGTTCCGTTTTAAAAGTTTATTTCGAGTTAAGGGAGGTTCTGTTTTTGTTTTGAAATTCAATAAAATATAACAATATCTAAAATTATATAATTTAATTTTTTATTCTAAAAAATTAAACTATAAAGTAAAAAATCAATAAAATTGACAATCAGAAAACAATAATTTAAGCTCACTATTGGTTAAATTATTAATTTAAATAAAATAAAAAATCGAACCAATATGATCTGATATTCTTTAAATTTATTAAATTTAAAGGATTTCATTACGAAGTTAAAATAATTTTTATAATTTTATAAAAAATTTCGAAAACGGAATCTACATAGTAAAAATATCGGTTTCATTCTTTTCTTATATTCTTATCTACTACAAATAAAACAAAAATGAAAATTTTGTTCTTTAACAATGAATATTTAAAAGGTTTTCAAAACTCTGAAATAAACACCATGGAGAGTTTGATCCTGGCTCAGGGTGAATGCTGGCGGTAGGCTTAACACATGCAAGTCAAACGGCTTTAAAATAATTATGGTTTTCCATAATTATTTTATAGAAAGTGGCAGACGGGTGAGTAACGCGTAAGAACTTACCTCTAAGAGGGGGATAACGTCGGGAAACTGGCGCTAATTCCCCATATACTGAGAAGTGAAAGGGTTATATCCCGCTTAGAGAGAGGCTTGCGTCTGATTAGCTAGTTGGTGAGGGTAAATGCCTCCCAAGGCGACGATCAGTAGTTGGTCTGAGAGGATGATCAGCCACACTGGAACTGAGACACGGTCCAGACTCCTACGGGAGGCAGCAGTGGGGAATTTTCTACAATGGGCGAAAGCCTGATAGAGCCATACCGCGTGAAGGATGAAGGCCCGTGGGTTGTAAACTTCTTTTCTTAGAGAAGAACAAAATGACGGTATCTAAGGAATAAGCACCCGCTAACTCTGTGCCAGCAGCGGCGGTAATACAGAGGGTGCAAGCATTATCCGGAATTATTGGGCGTAAAGAGTCTGTAGGTGGCTTCACGAAGTCTTCTGTCAAAGCCCAGGGCTTAACCTTGGAAAGGCAGTCGAAACTCGGAAGCTTGAGTCTGGTGGGGGTAGCGGGAATTTTCAGTGGAGCGGTGAAATGCGTAGATATTGAAGAGAACACCAAAGGCGAAGGCACGCTACTGGGCCATGACTGACACTGAGAGACGAAAGCTAGGGGAGAGAATAGGATTAGATGAATCCACGCACTCTTCGAAAACAAAAAAAGCGAAAGGCGTCCCCTCTAATTGTGAAATTAGAGTGTGCACTCAGCTATATCGGTGAAATTTTGAATGAAATTTTGAAAAATTCAAAACAACCCCGAGGGAAGTCTATTTTGGTTTTAAACGAAAATAGATCCCGTAGAGACTATGAAGGGAACAAGTAGGTATCTTAAAACAGAAAATCAATTTTTGCTTTTTCTCCGTCGATAGAATAAAACCTACTTTAAAATCAAATCATTCCGTTATCTATATTTGAATTTAAACGCATCACAAAAGCAGGGACTCATTTTTAAACAAAACTGTTAAAATTAAATATTAACAGTTTTGAAGATCAAGAGATTGAAAATCAATTCATATTTTCTAAACACAGTTCATATCTGCATCTGCATCTGCATTTGCATTTGCAGCAGATAAAGTGAATCCCCGATAAAATCGTTTCTGTTCAAAATAAATATAAGGATATAAAGCATTTGAATAAATATATGTCAAATAAAAACAAATATATATGTTAAGATCTTCTCCAAAAAATTTAGAAATCGTATCATTCACAAAAGAATTTACAAATATACATATATTAGAATTTAAAGAAAAATATCCAAATTTAGATATTAATACTTTAATTCCAATATTTCCAATTTCGCTCAAAAATGTTAACTTATCAACGAAAGCTATATCGCAAATCGAACTATTACCAATTGTAATTTCAGTGATTTGTGGAACTCTTTTTGGCGATTCAAATTTAAAAATTCAGAAAGGTTATAAACGAGCTCGTTTGTCTTATAGACATTCAACCCGTCAAACGGACTGGTTTATGTGGAAAACTTTATGTATTTTTTCAAAATTTATAAACGAAAATTCAATCGTATTTCAATTTCCTGATGGATATCAAGAAAAATCAAATACATTACCCGGTGAATGTTTAGGTAAATGGCAAGTTTCATCTTTAGTATCTGATGAACTCACAAAATTACAAAACATTATTGCTCCGAATAATGTCAAAACAATTGAACGACGTTGGTTAAATCACATGAGTAATTATTTTATTATGACTTTGTGGTTAGATGATGGAAGTCTTGTTGGAGGATTAGGTCGCCAAGGAATTATAAGTTGTAATAGCTTACCGAAAAATGAAATTAAAGTTTTGGTAGAATACTTTAAAACGGTTTGGGAAATTGAGACTCAAGTGAGTGAATTTCCATCAAAAAAAAATAAAGATGGTCAATTTTATTATCAATTAAGTATAAAAGATCAAAATAATTTAATGAAATTTCTTCGTATTATTACTCCAATTCTTCCGGTCAAATCAATGCTTTATAAAGTTTGTTTTTTTCCTAATGATGTTCACCTTCAACAACGCTGGGCTTCTGAATTAAAACAAATGGTTCGTCCAGAATGGCATCAAGAAATTGATAAAATTTTTCTTTATAAAAAAATAAAATTTTTAAAAATGCTAAATTTTGAGAAAAATCATAAAAGTTTAAGGGAATCAGAAGATGATATAGTCCAATAGGTAAATTTTTAGATTTTTTACCTTTTGACCCTAGTATTCCTAGCTGTCAACGATGGATACTAAGTGCTGTCAAAAAACAGTGCTGTAGCTAACGCGTTAAGTATCCCGCCTGGGGAGTATGCTCGCAAGAGTGAAACTCAAAGGAATTGACGGGAATTCGCACAAGCAGTGGATTATGTTGCGTAAACGATGCAACGCGAAGAACCTTACCAGGGTTTGACATGTCAAGAATCTTCAGAGATGAAGAGTGCCTTTAATAGGGAACTTGAACACAAGTGGTGCACGGCTGTCGTCAGCTCGTGCCTTGAGGTATTGGGTTAAGTCCCGCAACGAGCGCAACCCTCATTTTCAGTTGCCTTTTTAGGAACTCTGAAGAGACTGCCAGTGTAAACTGGAGGAAGGAGAGGATGACGTCAAGTCAGCATGCCCTTTATGCCCTGGGCTGCAAACGTAATACAATGGTTAAGACAATGAGATGCAATCCCGCGAGGGCTAGCTAACCTCTTAAACTTAACCCCAGTTCGGATTGTTGGCTGAAACTCGTCAGCATGAAGTCGGAATTGCTAGTAATCGCCAGTCAGCTATATGGCGGTGAATACGTTCCCGGATTTTGTACACACCGCCCGTCACTCACTCCGAGGAGGTTTTACCCGAAGTGGCTTATTCTAACCGAAATGGAGGAAGGTCCCTACGGTGGGGCTTCTAAGAAATGAGAAGTCGTAACAAGGTAGGGCTACTGGAAGGTGGTCCTGGACAACCTCTTTAATTTAATAATTTCCAAATTTTATTTTAAATTTGGTTTGGCATTCTTTTATTATATAATTTCGTAACCCGAAGAAATCGAATAAAATTATATGATTATAAATATATAATCATATAAATAAGCCTTTAAAAAATAAAACTTCCTTCTCTTTTTTTGTTCTTTTATCGAGAATAAAAAAAGAGAGGGAAGTTAATAATCTATTTAGAATATTTTCTATTCAAAATTTTTTTAAATAAAAAATCAAATATAAAGTTAAACGCTTTAATTTGAATTATGAATAAAATCGGTAAAATATTTAAATATATTTTTTTTAAATAAAATTTGAGATTGATGAATAAAACAAAATCATTAAATATTATAAATATATAGTCTTTACAAAAAAAATTTTATTTAAGTTTCTTTTTTGCGACTTTAATGGCTCAATTTTTAGAGAAAAAAATAAACATAGATTTCCTTACCCGCGGTTCCGTCAGAAATAAAGTTTAATTGACCCCATCGAAAATCTAAAGACTGGTTCGCTGCAGCTGCAGCTGCAGAAGCCGAAGACGTGTTTAAACAGCTTTAGAAGAGGGAAGAATATCAGGTTTATTAGAAATCTTCAATCCAAAGAATTGAAGAAATTAATACTATTTTTAAAGCCTATAAAAATAAATCTTTAACAAAAATACAATTCAAATCTGCAAAAGTTAAGAATTGGACTGAAACTATAATGAAATAGGATCGAAAACTGAAAGAAGTTTTTATTCGATATATTAAATGGCTTGAAAAGACATAACATAGTCAAAATCAATTCAGTGTGCAAAAAATTCAAAATATAAAAAATTATATTCAGTTGTATAATAAGGAAAAATAAAATAGAGACAATAATTCAAATAAAACCATATAGTTCATAAGCATCCATAAGAAGCGAAGCGGTTTTCTCCAGAGTTAGTAAGAGTTTATATTCATCGACAATTAGCAAATGAAAAAATGAAAAAATGAAAAAATTATGACTAAAATTAAAAATATCACTCTATATTTTTTTTTATTTGTCCCCGATAATAACAAAAAATTGATATAAATCTATTTCTGCGCAATGGTTATAGGTTTAGAATTTGTCCATTTTTTATTTCAGCAATTCCAAATTGAAACCAAATTTATGCTGCTTGGCTTATAACGACATTCGATTTATGATGGATTTATTCATAAATCTGAATTTTTCAGATGAATAAAAAATGTTCTATTAGAAATAAAGAAATAGCAGATTTTACAGTTCAATTTATTTTCTTTAGAATTGATTATGCCCTCAGCTTATAACTATTATACCATTTCGATATGACTCGGTAGTTTAGTTAAATAAATTATATTTCACGTAATTGTGGCTTATTTCAGTTTGTTTTTTGATGTTCAATTCAGATTGAAGTTTTTGATGATTTTATATTCCTCGCCAAAGACTAAATATTAACCCAGTCGCTATATTGACAACTGAACAATATTTAGGTCAGAGTTTAAGATATAGAGAACCATCCTTCAGTTGATATATTGATAAAAAATGTTTCGGTAGGGTTTTGATAGAATAAATGAATCATAAGCCGCTTTTAAAAACCCCACAGAACGCAATTGAGTCTGAAAAAGGGGTTGTCAAACCCTTAATCAATCTTTGAAAGAAATCTCTGCAGAACCAGAACCAGAAAAAAATACTTAAGTGTGGAGAGATTTGTAAAAAAAGTCGTTTTAATAGAATCAATAGTATGTATAGACATTAGTATTTCTTTAATTTCTTCCCTATATTGAGCTTATTTTTATCTTTATTATTTGTCCGCAAATAGGCTCCAGAATCCTTTAAAAAAAAAATTTAAACCACTATCGCTCGATTCCACGTTTAAAAAATTTTAGTGCGACCCCTGTCTAAATTTTAAAAGCCAAGATTGAAAGAAAACGAAAATAAACTCCTTAAACACAAGTTAAACAAATTTTATAATAAAACGAAAGGGAAATTCTTTAGAATTATAAGACTCTCGATTTAAATAATTATTTCTAAATTCAAGATCCAAAACGGATTCATAACAATAGAGCAGAATAGTATAAAGCTCGCTTATTAACCAAAAAAAATAGCACTGGACAATCAAAATGAATGAAGCACGCGCTTTAAAAAAAAAACGTTTTGCCTCAAACCAAAATATCTCTCGCTAAATTTAAAAGAAAAATTGAAGAATGCTAAAAACAAAATGAAAAAAGGGCCGACTTAGATCGATGCTTGATTTGCGATAACCAGAGAAAGATTTGAACCTGTATTGATTAAGAGAGTTTACCAGAATATCTTGAGACTAAGGGAAAGTTTACCATTCAATCGACTCTTTTCTAATTTAAATTCAGAGTTTATTGGTCAGTTGTAAATATTTTGATTGATTTTTTTACATTCGGATTATTTTCATTTTGAATTTTTTATTCTTTTAAAATTTTAATTCATTAGTTTGTTTATAGTTATTATCGAAATTTTATATTCACTCTATCATTTTTATTCTCTGGTAAACTTCAAGGTTTAAAATCAGTGACAGAACCTGCTTTAGTCCTGTGTTTTAAAAAACTAAAAATAATCGATTAAAAGACCCTATTTTAAAATCAAACCCTTTTACCAGAATTGAACCAGCGACTTTTTGCTTACTATACGAATACTCTCCTGACTTAATTAAAAAGGCTATCAAATAAAAAACCGAGCCCTCTTTTTTTTTGATTTCAAAAATAAATCCACAGAAAAAATAAAAACCTATTTTTTTTATATCTTTACTTATAAATTTTTTTATTTGAACTATATTGAAAGACATCGTTTACTAAACTTTAACACTTGAACTTAAACCTTAACCTACGCCTTAATTTTCGAGAAAACGAGAAAAACATAGCCTTAATTTTGCCCCTAGCGCCCTTAGCTTGAACTATAACACCTTTTTTAATATATTATATTATATTAAAAAAGATAAATACTAAATAAGCAGCATTTGAAATAAATAAAACAATTAGAACAAATATTTTTAAAATTATTAATATTAATATTTGAATCTTTTAGTAAGCTAAAAATCATTTAGTTAATACCGAATAATACAATTATTAAAATTTATTGAAAAAATTTAATAATTGTATTTAAAGTTCAAATTCAGAGTTTATGCGTTAATTATAAATATTTTGTCTAAATAGAAAAATACTAAATCAAAAGTAACGAATTTAATTACGAGAAAAGATTTTCATTTTAAAATAGAATCAACTAACAGGTTATAAAATATAGATATAATTCACTTGGGGGTTTTTCTTTGGTTTCAATTTTATTTATATATGAAGGCTAAACCCTTTCCGAAATGAAAAAAAAAATCGTTTTATTTAGGAGTTAGCTGAATAGAAATCAAGAAAATTCTGCAATAGTTCGATCAACTTGAACTAAAAAAATGATAAAATTTAGAATATAATTAGAGCAATACTTTTGTTAGAATAGTTGCACATGATTGTCGATTAAAAAAACAAAAAATAATAAAATAAAGTGAATCTATATTTATATACCAATGGCGTAAAAGGGGAATGAAATGATATTTTAAGCTATTGGTATATAAATATAGACTCACTTTCAGTTCGCGGAGACACCTGTTTTGGAAAGGGGAAATGGAGTCAATCTGTTAAAACCTAAGTCAAACTAAAACAAGATAAAATCATGTAAACTTCAATTCAATTATAATAAAGATAAGTTCGCTTTAAATTTTGATATTAAATCATCATATTGTTTAATAGTTTTTTATTATAGATTTGTAGTTCAGTGTTCTATTATTTTTATTGAATCGTAATTGTCCAAGTCTACAAACTACAAACAAGAGTTTCAAAAAAGATTCGTCTTGTTGGTCATGCATTTATAGTTACCTTTTTGTAATAATTAATAAATAATTAATAAAATAGCTTCGTAAAAAACATAAGCCAACAAACCATAGAGAATTTTATTATACCGGTAGTAATAAAACTATAAACTAGATAGCGCCGCAATAAGAATAACAATAAGTTTGACTTTTCATTCAAACCAAATCAGTAAACTTTGACTCATTATCATTTTATATTTATTATCATTTTATATTTAGAAACGAATTATAATCAAACAATATAACCCAACTTAAATAAAATGAAAAAAACCTATATAATATTATTTAAATTGTATACAGATCCTTCATATTCATACTTCCTTTTAATATTTTAATTTCAAATGAATCACGAATTTTAAAGAAAATTAAAATGAGTTATAAGTTTTTGAATAAATATTAGAAACGAGCAACCATTTAAAAGTCTTATAGAATATCAAAAACGAGTTTTTCTTTTCATTAAAATTTCCTTTTTTTTATTTCTTTACTAGAGCGAGACTACGGACTTATTGAAGTTTACTTTCCCAATTATGTTCAAAATTAAATGAAAAGTTAAAAATAAATAGAAAAAATTAAATCAATTGAATTCATATCCAAAATGCGTTTCATAAAGATTAAACAAGAAAATTGTAAATTGGTTTAAAATTTTACGAGAGAAAATTCAGCTCTGTCAGAGTTCCGTATTGTAACTTCGAAGACAAATGGCCTTCAAATAAATAGGTACCTTAAAATAAAACGGTCTTGTTTCTTTCGTATCCTGAGTTTGTATATCATCAAAATGTTTTTGTTTCATTAAATCTTCTTTTCACTAAACTAAACATTGCTTTTTGGTCTTTATAATCAACTTTATCAGAAAACAATCAACTATTTGAAAATAAAAATTTTTAAAATGTATAAACCGTTACTTTTTCTAAAGGAAAATAAAATTTTAAACCATAACCTTAAAACAATTTAAGCCATGGCAAAATTCAGTTTTATGTGTTTACAGAATTGCACAATTAAGGCTTTACCTAAAAAAATTTATAATATTAATCGTATGTATCTGATTAATATATTTTAATAACTTTTAATTTAATAATTTTAAAAAGTGAATATTTCTTTTTTAAATAAGAAAAACAGTCCTTTATTTACAATTTCCAATCTTCAATTTCTTGTGTAAACTAAAAAATAGAACAATTTTTCCTTTGTTCCTTAAAAACATAATTTAATGATTCATAAAGAATAATTTCCGAATAATCTATTAAATGACAACGAAAAATATCAATTGCATACGGTCAAAATTTAATTATGACTTAGACAGAGGCTAACCTATAAGTTTAAGTTCATCATCTTTCCCTAACACAAATGAAATAATAGTTATTTATTTTTTTAACTAGAGTTGATTTTAAATTAACGCTTTTAATTTTTTATTATTAAAAAAAACGAGATAAAATTTAAATCATTTCACTGCTGAATCCGAATCCGAATCCGAATCAGAATCAGACAGTTTTTCTCTTAAAAATTCAATCTTTAAATATAAATTTATGAAGGTTTAAAATTAAAAAATTTTATGATTAAAAAATAGATTTTATTAAACTTAAAATTCATAAAAATTGTTATTCAAAATAACAACTGAATCAAAAAATCAGAAAATCAGAAAATCAGAAAAAAATTAAAAGTTAAATTTTAGAATTAAAAGCAAATCGAGCTTTATAAAAATTCTATTGAACACAAATAACTTTATTTTTAGACGACCTTTGATAAAATTCGTAACCGATGAGGTTAGTATGAAAGGGTTCATAAAGAACAATACAGCAGCTAATTGTGTTCTAAATGTCTAAAATAACGATTCATGAATTGGGTTGGCTCACGGAATTTTCTATGACGTGGAAATAAACCGAAGACTCATGAATAAAAGCAAGAAGTAATAGACATATAAAAACCAAGTTCATTGCGGCTTCATCCGTGAGTTTAGTCTTTATACTATCTTATATAATTTAAACCAAAACCAAAAAGAAATACCATTCACGAACTATATATGCGGGAGTTGAATAAGAATTCGTTGAAATATTGTTATCGAAATGGGATAAAAGGTTTGAGTAGGAGAAAACTTGCATAATAAATAACGAACATAACCAATACTAAAATATTAACAATGGCTTTAAAAATATAATTAACAACATAATAAGAATCTCTTTATTTAAATTTTATTATTTAAATTTTAATAAATGAGGAATCCATCGAATTAAAATGAATCCGAATCCGAATTAGAATCCGAATTAGAATCCGAATTAGAATCAGAATATGAATCAGAAAGGATTGTCAATTTAAATTTTTCGGTTAAATAACTTAAACTTAATATTGACAAGTTTACCTCGCCGAGAAACATCTTGAGAAAAAGCAGGCGCTAAACGAGTCGTTTGGAATTCTGTTTTAAATGCTTATTCGAATTCGAAAAACTTAAATGAGGCGAAATTGATCATAAAAAAATAAGGGATAAGTTAAAAAATTGAATAACCGTTGAAAAATACTTTATTTTTTAAAGTGCATTAAGTTAAGTTGAATTCGTTAGGAAATTATATTTTAGGAAATTATATTAAGGTGTTATTATAATAGAAAAAATTTTTGATCCAGTTTATTGTGGAATATTTCTCTATATGTAACTACGGGAGTTTTTTTTCAAAGTTGATTTAAAAGTTTTTTTTACAAATGCTATTCTATCAAATCAGAACGGCTTGTTTTCTTTAATCTTCAAGGATTGACTTTATACCTGAATTTTTATTTTCTTTAAGTTTTCCTAAACTCTGTCGTTCCTTCTTTAATATACCCTTAATACTATATAATGGCGAGTGAACAGAGGAATTAAAGTGAAAATCCAGTAGAGAAGACCACTAAGTGAAGGCGGAAAACAAATGAACCAAGTCTGATTAAAAAATTCATGGTCCATGAAATGGTATATGAAATGTTTTATTTACAATTTATTAAATTGATTTTTATTTTATCTTTAATTTTGTTGGGTAGACCATTCGGGTAGCTCGTGGCCCTCACAATCGCGAAGTTGTAGATTCAAACCCTACTCCAATACAAAATACTAGAAAGAAATTATTTATATATTTTTATTCTCATGACTTTAAGTTAAATCATATAAAATTTTGTAAAAAATCAAAAATCCTTGTTAAAAAAATTGTCATTAAAAAAATTGTAAGTAGGTTAAATCGATTGGATATTAATTCATCTGAGCCCGTCCGAAGTCTTTTCAAACCGGTTATAAAGCAAATAACGTAATCACGTATTGTGCTTTTCTAGGAAAAACAAGTGATAGACAATTTAATAACAATAGTTTTTTTATATGAGACAAAAAATAATATTCGAAGCTTCAGGTATTATGTTACGTAATATAAAGTATACCTGAATCTTGACGTAAACCTTTCCGCCTAAACTCAGCCTTAACTTTAAGATCGAAATTTTAACACTATCACAAAGTTAACGCTTTAGTCCTCTTAGTCTGAATTTTGCCCTTAGCCTTAACTCTGCCTTTAGTCTTGACTCTGCAGGGGCTTGAATCTGAACAAAGTTCACCTGAATCTGCATTCAGGCTAAGGGGGCTAAAAGGACTAAGGGTAGGGTTCAAGTCAAGATTAAGGTTCAAATGAACTATATTCAGAGGAAATCCCCCTAGTCACCTTAGTCTATACTCTGTCAAGATTCATGAACCCTCTATACTCTGCCCTTCGTTTTGACTCTGTCAAGATAAAGATTATGGGGAACTCTGTCCATAATTTTGACTCTGTAAGATTTAGGTCAAGGTCAAGTTGAATTCTGCTGGAGCGTTGACTCCGGAGCCTAAACTCAATTATGGTTCATTTTGCCTTAATCTTAACTTGAACATTTGAACCTCAATGTTGAGAGAGTAGAGACTAAGAGTATAGTGAACATGGTTTAACTATCAAATCCTATTGATTTTAAGGACAAAACTTTAAAATGTTTTGACCTTAAATTCTCTGTCAAGAAAGTATACTTTTAACTTTTTTTATTAATAGTTAAATTTCCTATAATTATATTTCGTTATTAATAAAAAATATAGTTATAGGGAATTTAGTAGCTGCTTAAACAATATGAAGCTTAGACGGATTTGGAAAACTATCCATGAAACAATACCAAATAGCTACGATATTTTGAGTCATTTCATAATAACTGAAATGAAAAATTTGTTGATCGGAAATTGTTATTAAATACAAAATCCTACTGAGATCGTAAAGAATTGTACAGCCATTGGTAACCCCTATATGAACAGCAGTCTATGCCCTTTAAATCGTTATAGATGTGTTACCGAATCGAAAAAGGTATACTTCATTAGATGTTTTTTCTTCAAACAGATTCGAAAATTTAGGATTTATAGTTTCCCGAAAATAGTTTTCGTTTCGTGTCTGTAAGTTTTTGAATAAATTGTCCATTAAGCTCGGATTTTCAATTCCTCTTATGACTAATGTTATCCTTTTTAAGGCTTCGGTAATCGTACTTGAAAGTTCATTTTCCATATTTTTAAACATTTTATCGAATTAATCTTAGCCCAATGCATCCAGGGGGAAGGATTGATAAAAATATATAACTCTGTCCTACGTCTGCAGATTGATTCTGCAGGGGCTTGAATTTTGACCTCAATCTTGACAATATCTGCATCTGCAGGCAGAATGAATCCGAATCCGAATCCGAATCCGAATATGAATCCGAATATGAATCCGAATATGAATCCGAATATGAATCCGAATATGAATCAGAATAACAATAACAATAAGAAGAACAATAACAATAACAATAAGAATAAGAAGAACAATAAGAATAAGAAGAACAATAAGAATAAGAAGAACAATAAGAAGAACAATAAAAATAACAATAAGAAGAACAATAAGAAGAACAATAAGAAGAACAATAAGAAGAACAATAAGAAGAACAATAAGAAGAACAATAACAATAACAATAAGAAGAACAATAAGAAGAACAATAAGAAGAACAATAAGAAGAACAATAAGAACGAAGTTCAGAGTTAGGGCACCTGAACCTTAACCTCAATCTTGACAGAGTCAAGACGTAGGGCAGAGTTGAGCCATGGGCACCTGAACAGGGTTCAGGCTAAGGGAGTTAAGGCATCGGTTTTCTCCAGGGTTCATCTGAATCTGCACAAAGTTCACCTGCATCTCCACAGAGTTCAGGCTAAAAGGACTAAGGGGGTTAAGGGGGCTAGAAGGGCAGCGGTTTTCTCCAGAATCAAGACTAAGGGCAGAGTTAAGGCTAAGGGCAGAGTTAAGACTGAAGGCAAAGTTCATCTGAATCTGCACAAAGTTCAGACTAAGGGGACTAAGGGCAATTTCTAATTTTGAAGTACTTTCCGTAATTGTTGGACTCGTTCATTATTCATAACTATTACTGGGTTTATTGGATTCCAGGTTCGTAACAACTATAACAATTTTGTTAAGGTCAGTTTTATTTTGGGTTTGGTTTTTTCGAAAAAAAAAGAATAAAAATAAAGTTCGTAAACTTAACTATTATGACTTCTATTCTTAGTAGCTCCAATTTTTTTATTGAAGTCATTAGAATTTTTAACCAATTTCTAAAAATTAGACTATAATTTAAAACAAAAAAATGGAAATGAAACAAAATTCAAATGACCAATATAATCTTAAACTTAGGTTATGTTAAAAACATATTATGGTTCGGTACTCTTTTAGTTTAACGAAAAGAACAATCATTTCCTAAATGGGCCTGGCTTCGATTCCAGAAAGGAGTAAAGGGACGGTTTGTGATGGTTCATGAATATGATATTTTAAAATTTAAGAGATTTAAATTTTAAAATATCTTAAAATAAGGAAAAGAGCAACAATCGAATTTTAAGCATTCGATAATGGTTATCATCGGGTCATAAATCCATTGTCGACATTTTTTACATACCTCCCGTGAAATATTTATGACATAGAAACAAGGTGGAATTCTTTGAATAAGCATATCTTCATGGGTAGGGTTCACCGTATTATACGATAGATGTGTAAAAGCGGCAGCACGGTTAAAAGCGTTAGCAAGCTCAAAACTGTCGGCTGCTAAAAATTTGAGGGCATCTCAATCAATGCAATATTCTTTCAGTTTTTTAATATATTCACCGATAGTAATTACAATGGCGATTCTTCTATATTTCGTTTTAACTTAACTGAATAACTGAATTCACAGTCACTTTGTATGTTATCGAGTCACTGTTATTCTCAAAATTAAAAAGCCGAATCAATATTAAATACCGGACAGCCGAAAAACTCGGACGTGCTGAATAGGAACAGCCTATTTTAAAAGATAAACCATAACTCGTATGAATCCTAATTTTGTCCACGGGCTCTATATTAAAACTCAAGGTACTGAATAATTCGAGACTTGCTGCATTGTTGAATTAATGAATACGTTTTGTACTGATGCTCCTTAAAATGGGTTGTCGATCATTGTCGGTATAAAGTCTTAGGTTTTTGTACAAAGTGTCTTCCAAGAAAAGAAAAGATTTCTTTCTAATTTAACTCCATTATAGACCCAACTTGCTTCATAGGGAAAGGTTTTTGAGGGGTTGTATTGACTCCAATCTTTAGAGACAATTTCTTTCGTTTTATGAATATCAAGGTTGAATAATAGGAATTCATAGAATCCCATTTTATATAACTTTCACTAATGATTTGACTCGTAACTTCCTGAGAGATAGCTGGTCACGCCTGAGTCGTATCTTCTTTTGATATGATATCTTTATTTTCGACCAAAGTTTTGCTTTTTTAACTCTTTTCTTGATGTTGAAAAAGTTCTCAAATTTATCAATATACCATTGTTGATAATCAAGACTAAACAAATTAAATAGGCCACCTAAATCCTTGGTGAGAGTTTCAGCTTTTTGAGCATCCCTTACGAAAAATTGAGCCTCAGTCAACCTAGAAGGTACAAGGGGGACCATTGTGGTCACTTTAGTGCTTATAAGAAAGGATTATTGCGTTTATTGACGAACTGACTTCAAAAGGAGTAGCATCTAAGTTTTCAATAGTCATAAATATGTTCCTTAAACTATACAAACTATTCATTATAATTTCCTTAAAAATCTCATTTTTTAGACGACTTATTCAATCATCGAACTATACCTAAAAACTATATCCAATAATTCGTAAGCAGGTCTTGTGTTGCAGCTATTAATCTTTTATAAAAGTTATTTAATTTTTAGACGTTAAAATTGCTATTGCGTCAAATAAAATTTTGACGAATTCATTAAAATAGACTTCAAAAGTCGTTATTAAATTCCTAATGAGATTTTCAATATATATTTTATTATGATTTAAAAGTTCTATTTCATTAAAATAGACTTCAAAAAAAGTTGACCTCACATTAACATTCAGTCCTCCTATGGCTTCTAAAATTGTATTTATTTCTGACTGAAACAATCTTAATAAATTGTTTTCAACTATATTTATTCTTTGATTGAAAAAATTAAAACTCTGTTAATTCGTGACGTCTGATCTTCAGACTCATGCCGGTAAATTGTCCAATTTTGTTTTTGTCGAATTAAAGTGCGCATTTATAAAGTCATTCAACACGGTTTGTCTTGTTTTTTAGTCTTCTTAATTTATTTTTAATTCAATCATTTGATTTGACATAACCTCTAACTGATTCATGACTGTCTCAAAGCAGTATTGATTCACATGTTTTTCGACCAAATAAGTTTCCTGCAGATGCAAATGCAGATGAACTCTGCCTTAGCTTGAATCTGAACAAAGTTCAGACTAAGGGCAGGATTCAAGTACAGGTCAACTCTGCCCTTAGTCTTCTGCAGCTGCAGCAGATTGACTCTGCTTTATCTTGAATCTCAACAAAGTTCACCTGAACAGAGTTCAGGCTAAAAGGACTAAGGGCAGGGTTCAAGTCAAGATTGAGGTCAAGATTCAGATTCAAGCCCCTGCAGAGTCAATCTGCAGACGTAGGTCAGAATTAAGACTAAGGTAAGGTTCATGCTGCGGGCTAAAAGGATTAAGCCCTGGACAGTGTTCAGGAGTTCAAGTTAGGGGGTAAGGGGTTAACAAGTCGCCGGCTGAGTTAAGGCTAGGGACAGAGTGAAGACGTAGCCAAGTTTTTGTAATAACAAATAGTTACCAATGAATAAAATTGAAATTAGGTTTAATTAGATCCTTGAAGGTATCGTTAGAATCTCACTTATAATTATAAATATTTTTTGAAATCTTTTGATTTTTAAATAACAAACAATAATTAAATTTTATTTTAACGAATTCTTTTAATATTTTATTGTTTTCTACAATTTAATGCTTTGGTTTTGGCTCCAAAAAAAAACGAATATTGATATTCAATAATTTATATTGGTATTTTTTTTTATTTAAATTCATTTTAAAAAATTTTTTTAATAAAACTCTTAAAATCGGAATTCGGATTTTAAGAAAAAAAAAAGGAATCATGTATATATATTTTATTTTTTTTAAGGATAAGAAAAGTACAAATAATATTATTTATTAGTTGACCTATTTTAGAATAGCATTTGACGAAGGTATCCAGTTTTGGATTGACCTTTAAAAATAAAACCATTATTTTACTTCGAACATAACGTAATTCAGCAAATCTTATTCTTATTCTTATTGTTATTCTTATTGTTATTCTTATTGTTATTCTTATTGTTATTCTTATTGTTATTCTTATTGTTATTCTTATTGTTATTCTTATTGTTATTCTTATTCTTATTCTTATTCTTATTCTTATTCTTATTCTTATTCTTATTCTTATTGTTCTTCTTATTGTTCTTCTTATTGTTATTCTTATTCTTATTGTTCTTCTTATTGTTCTTCTTATTCTTATTGTTCTTCTTATTGTTCTTCTTATTGTTATTCTTATTCTTATTTTTATTGTTCTTCTTATTGTTCTTCTTATTGTTCTTCTTATTGTTCTTCTTATTGTTCTTCTTATTGTTGTTCTTATTGTTCTTCTTATTGTTCTTCTTATTGTTCTTCTTATTGTTGTTCTTATTGTTCTTCTTATTGTTCTTCTTATTGTTGTTCTTATTGTTCTTCTTATTCTTATTCTTATTCTTATTCTTATTCTTATTGTTATTGTTATTCTTATTGTTATTCTTATTCTTATTGTTATTGTTATTGTTATTCTTATTCTTATTCTTATTCTTATTCTTATTGTTATTGTTATTCTTATTGTTATTCTTATTGTTATTGTTATTGTTATTCTTATTCTTATTCTTATTCTTAATAATTAAGAAAAAGAAAAAATGAAGGAACAATTATTATAAATAAAAGAAGTTCGTGAATTTAATAAAAACAAAATAGAGTCAACGAGCAAATTAAATTTTAAAATAATTTTTTCATCAAGACTAAAGGCAGAGAAAACTGTCGCTTGGAGTCAGCAGAGGCCTTGACTTTGCCTTAAACTTAAATCTTGACAGATTCAAAATGAAGGACCGGGGTCAAAGCAAAAATTAAAGTCGATATTCAGATGTTTAAGTTCAGGTGAGAAGGGATGCGTTCCTGGATGAAGTTGTTTTTTTTTAATTAATGATTTTATAGTGACCCGTTTTTTGTTGGAGACTTTATTGCGTGAGATGGTTTTATTTTTTCAGGTCCCTGATTTTTGTTCAGACTCTCAAAACATGGTTTAAACCTTTTAAAAAAGCAGACTCGATAAAGTATTTAGAGCAATTAGAGCAAAGAAAAAAAGCTGTACCTTCCAAAATAATGTCGGCTTTAAAATGAACGTTGTCTGTTAAAATGAAATCCCCTTAAGATGATGATAGAACTTGAAGATAAAAGCTAAATTTCTCTTTTGACTTTTCTTCTTCTCTTCTTCTTTTGAGATTTTCTTTCAACCAAAAATTTTTCACAAGTTTTATGAAAGGGTAAAATCATATCTCTCTGCTCGAAAATCCAATCCGCTTGTTGCTTTGCTGACTTTCAAAACCAGCTCGATCTCTTGCAAATTGGTTATTCTTTGCGAATCCCGATAACCATCCAGCTGCCCCTAAAACCAAACGAAAACCAAAAAATATTCAATCAGTCGTATCAAACCTTGTAGTATTTTCCCCCCTGGACCTCCTTTTCCTGATCCACCTTTTTTTTCCTCATTTCCTAATACGATTCGTTTTGGAGCTGCTGCAGCTCCGAATGCCTATAAAGATTGTAAAAAAAAAAACGGATAAGGACTATTAAAAAGACAGGCACATTTGACCTTTAGAGATCGACAAATTTTTAATGACAAGGATTTTGGACCCATCTTGAGCCTCTTGGATTCGAAAACGGAAACTTTTTTGTATGGGAATAAAATTTATCTCAATACAAGGATAACATTCAAAAAAATAATTGCATTGATAGAAACAGAATAATAAACAATCCTTTTTATTGAAAAAAAACTTATAACTTCAAATATGCGAAGATAAACACAAATCCATTTTAATAAAAAGACAAATGCCATCACAGAAAACGATTTAAATTAAAAGAGTTAAAACTTCTGCAGATGCAGATGCAGATGCAGATGCAGATGCAGATGCAGATGCAGATGCAGATGCAGATGCAGATGCAGATGCAGATGCAGATGCAGATGCAGATGCAGATGCAGATGCAGATGCAGATGCAGATGCAGATGCAGATGCAGATGCAGATGCAGATGCAGATGCAGATGCAGATGCAGATGCAGATGCAGATGCAGATGCAGATGCAGATGCAGATGCAGATGCAGATGCAGATGCAGATATGAAAAACTGAAAAAGAGGTCTAGTAAAACCCTATTTTTCTTTCATTTTTATACAAAACGAAATAAATTTTATATGGTTTTCGTTTTCATTTTTTTAATTTATAGTTTATTTAAAATCATTATGGTTTATGTTTTTAAATCCATCACTTCATTTTTAAATATTTAATAAAATTAATGACTCTATTTCAATGATTTTAAAAATATAGAATTCATTCGCGACTTCTATCATAAAACCATACCTTATAATGAAATACGAATATTGATAAATTAAATCTTTTTAAATTTTCTAAACCTAAAACAATATAAGTCTCATTCAAAATTTGGAATATCAAATAACTTTTTATTTTTGTATTCAAAGGGAAATAAACTTATAGGTTATTATTTTTTTTCGTGAATGAAGTGTTTTCAAAAAAGCGTATTTAGGAACCATTTTTTTCGGTTTTCTTCGTTTTTTTCAGTTTTCTTAGAGAACCGGCAAACACAAATATTTCTTATTTTTCTTATTTCTTATAAAAAATTAAATAAAGTAAACGACCATCAGGGTCAATCATTAAGTTATCAACAGGATCGGATTCAAAACTATAAAATATATTTAAATACGTGATTTTTTATTTAAGCACTTTTATGTACTTTATTGTAACAGAGATTATTAATTCTTGCTTTAGCTGAACCTGCTACTATATTTATAAAGGCAAGTGAATATTAAACTATCTATTCAATATGAGCATCGAAATCGTTTATTAATTCTTCCCTATGAGCTAAAATTCAAATCAACATATATTTTCTTAAACGATGATTATCGGCTCTATGGAATTTAAAATGAAAATATGGATCGCTTTCTTATTGTTATTGTTATTCTTATTGTTATTGTTATTCTTATTGTGATTCTGATTCTGATTCTGATTCTGATTCTTATTGTTATTCTTATTGTTATTCTTATTGTTATTGTTATTCTTATTGTTATTCTTATTGTTATTCTTATTGTTATTCTTATTGTTATTCTTATTGTTATTGTTATTCTTATTGTTATTCTTATTGTTATTCTTATTCTTATTCTTATTGTTATTCTGATTCTGATTCTGATTCTGATTCTTATTCTTATTGTTATTCTGATTCTTATTCTTATTCTTATTGTTATTCTTATTGTTATTCTTATTCTGATTCTGATTCTGATTCTGATTCTTATTGTTATTCTTATTGTTATTCTTATTGTTATTCTGATTCTGATTCTGATTCTGATTCTGATTCTGATTCTGATTCTGATTCTGATTCTGATTCTGATTCTGATTCTGATTCTGATTCTGATTCTGATTCTGATTCTGATTCTGATTCTGATTCTGATTCTGATTCTGATTCTGATTCTGATTCTGATTCTGATTCTGATTCTGATTCTGATTCTGATTCTGATTCTGATTCTGATTCTGATTCTGATTCTGATTCTGATTCTGATTCTGATTCTGATTCTGATTCTGATTCTGATTCTGATTCTGATTCTGATTCTGATTCTGATTCTGATTCTGATTCTGATTCTGATTCTGATTCTGATTCTGATTCTGATTCTGATTCTGATTCTGATTCTGATTCTGATTCTGATTCTGATTCTGATTCTGATTCTGATTCTGATTCTGATTCTGATTCTGATTCTGATTCTGATTCTTATTCAACATTGTTTTTAACTAAAATCACTTCTTTGTAAGTATCAATAAGTTCCTCTTCTTATTTAGATTAGCGCGAAAAAGTTTAAATCCCTAAACGCATATTTATTTCCAAGAAAATTTTTTTACAGAAAAGGGTTGTATTATAATGCGCTATGGTCGCTCTAACTAAAAGCAAAGAATTTAAATAAGATTGTTTAAAAAAATTATTGATATTTTATCTTTGTATGTTTTGGAATTAAAAGAAACCCAAAATGATACTATTTATATTTTCCGCAAGTGGCTTATCAATTATCAAAAAGATTTAATAACTTGTCCGCAAAGCTTTGTGTAATGCCCCCTACTTCTAAAAAAGTAAAAAGCCTGGCTTTTAGGAGCTTGACCAGGATCTAAATGGACCATCTCAAATTGACCATATTATGCAAATCAGTCAATAAAAGCTTCATTACGATATTATCCAATAACTGATTACCAACACTAGAGGCCCCTGAAGCTAAATTGATAAATCTCAGTAAATAAACCTTTTTCGTGTCCTTCTAAGGACTTGTCCAATCAATCATCATAATATTAATTTCATAATGACTTTTCGCAAAATTCTCCGACTCTCGACTTTTAGCGACATTCTTTTTAGTTCATTCTTTTATAATATGTTTTTTTATTCGGTTTCATTTTTAATTTTAAAAAGCGAGTTCTTTAAAATCAAGACCTTAAAAAAAGCCTTTTATTTAATAATTTAATAAAAAGTAATTATCAAATAAAACTCGAATTGAAACATAGTTTAGGGAGTTCAAAAGAATATAATTGTTTGGTAGGATGAAGAGCAAAGAAGAGCTATAACTATCACTTATGGTTTTAAAAACTCATTTATTTGTCCGAGTTTAAGATTATCCCTATAAGGAGATTTTTTAGTCTAAATTGGGGAATATTTATTTTTATTTTAGAATTTTATTTAAAACAATAAGGAATTTATTTTATTTTATATTAAAATGAAAATATTGAACTCTAAATAAATAAAATATGTTATAGTATAAATAAGCTCATGGTAAAAGTTTAAATATTTTAAGAATTATGTCAGATCAATTTGAAGCAGCATTATAAAAATATCTTTAAAGTTTTTTATCATGGGCCTTCAAATTTAGTTCGATAAATTATATGTTTTCTTTTCAAAAATATAAAAGTGATTTGTCGCTATTTTGTTTTGTTTTTCATTGATAATAAAAAAAAAAACAAGACTTATTATTTTATTTAGGTTTTTTTTCTTTATTTATAATTCGAATAAAAATTAAAGTGATTTTATTTTGTGATTATTATATTTTTGATAAGATATCCAGCTATTGATCTTTTGAAATAATTATTTTAGAATTAAAAATCAAATCAAAAAATAAATTGTTAAAATTTTACAAAAAAAAAATTTCGTAATATAAAATTAGAGGCTGTTAAAATGGCGGGCGTAGCCAAGTGGTAAGGTAATGGGTTGTGGCTCCATCATTCGCGGGTTCGAACCCCGTCGTTCGCCCGTAAATATGAAAATTTATTTATCTATAGCTATATCAAAGATAAAGTTTTTAAAGTTTAGAAATAAACAACTATACTTTAAAAAGAAAAAGTTTCACTGTTATTGTTATTCAATTTAAAAGAGTTTTATCTATAAAAAGACTCAATCTTTTTTTTTAGTCGTTTATATAATATGTTTTATTTATAATTTAAATGAAGTACAGATTTGAATTGAAAAAATTTGAATAAAGTTTAATAATCAAACAAACTAAAAAAAAAATTTATAAAATTTAATGTATAATATATTTATACTTTTCAGGCCCATAACTCAGTTGGTAGAGTGATTGCCTTACAAGCAATAGGTCATCGGTTCGAGTCCGGTTGGGCCTAAATTTAATTTATTCGTTTTTATTTCGTAAATTCGTTTCGTAAATTAGCATTTACGAATTAGCATTTAACAATTAGCATTTAACAATTAGCATTTAACAATTAGCATTTAACAATTAGCATTTAACAATTAGCATTTAACAATTTTGCTGGGTAGAGCAGTCTGGTAGCTCGTGGGGCTCATAATCCCAAGGTCGTAGGTTCGAATCCTACCCCAGCACAAAATATATTTCAAGGATCACTGCTGAATAAGAATAAGAATAAGAATAAGAATAAAAATCAAATCCTTCAATTTTAAGATATATAAATTCTTTCGATCGATTAAAATTTAATTTTATTTATTAGGAAATTCTAAAGGATTTTCCGTAAAAGGAAGTTTTACACACGTTTATAAAACATATAAACAAAGTTTAGCTTTCAGGTCCTTACTAATAACTTTTTGACTTGAATTCTTTTTAAACGAAATTAAAAAATAAAGGGTTTAAAAATTTAAATCAAGGTAAACTAAGTTTCGATTGACCTTGTTTTTCCCAATTATAGACAATCAGTTTGGTTTCAAAAATAAATTAAGTTAAAGATTGACTATATCAATATCAATATTATAGTCAATCTTTAACTTAAGCAAAATTCATTTATATGTTTGGGTTCCATTGATAAATTATCTTATTTCTCTTTTTTTCACTTATATCCCATATCCAAAAATATTTAGATCGAATTGAAAATTCTATGTGAACCGAAATCCCGCCCGAAGAAAATTGGGTCTGCAAAAAAAGCAGATATGTTTATAAATACATAGACGGATTAAATATCTGAACTTTGCTTTCAGCCTGAGCAATAAATTTTTTTTATTTTTCCGGTTCAGATTGAATCACAAAATTTTTATTGAAATAAAATAAAATTATGGCAAAGACGAAGACAAAAAAAATACAAAAATCCGTTCGAACTTTTAAAAATAGGGCATATCGGGGAGTTGTTCATATTCAAACGGGTCGGAATAATACTATTATAACAATTACAAATATAAAAGGTGATGTTCTTTGTTGGAGTTCAGCAGGATCATCTGGATTAAAAGGAAAAAGAAAATCAACCGCTTATGCAGCGAAACTTGCAGCTACAAATGCTGTTCGAAAAGCGATTCGTGATTTTAAAATCGTTGAAGCTAAAATTTTAATAAATGGCGCAGGTTCAGCACGTGAAAGTGCACTTAATGAAATCTCTAAAGCCGGAATTCGCTTAACAGTTATTCGAGAAAAAAGTGGAACTCCCCATAATGGTTGTCGTGCCCCAAAACGTCGACGTGTTTAATAAAAAAAAGCTTAAAATGCAATCAAAATTAAAGATTTTTATGAATTTCAATTTAAAAACAATACAATAAGTCATTTATTGGATTGTAAAATGACTTAGTGAATAAATTTCATTTAGGTATTTAAATATATATTTTAACGTACATATTAAAATACCTAATAATTATTTAAACGAAGAAGCTTTTTAGTTCCATAATATTGAGAGATTGTAAAACTTAGGGTGTTTTAATTGCAATATTTTGAACTGATAAACCATAAATTATATAGAATTGGATAAATTAATATTTTCTAAAAATATTAATCTATCCAATTTTAATTGTCAGACACTTAAGAATTATTTAGATGATCTTGAACAGAATGAAGTCAAATACAAAAATTATATCTAGTGGGAAATGTTGAACTCAAAATTTTGTTAAATCGAAATACATTATAGGTTACTTGAATAATCTCTGATGTTTTTTTTTACCTTTAACTTAAGCTCCCGCTTAAATCCACATTTTTTTGTATTTAGCACGTGAGTCCTTTTCGGCGACAACATGAACACTGCTTTATTCTTATTCTTACCGTTGATTCTTGGTAAGTAAAGTATAGTTGTGAACATTCAGGTTTTGATTCTCATGTTAACGTCACAATTTAAGTAAGTTGATCAATTTTATTGATCAAATCTATTAAATTCAAATAACTGACTGAATTTATGAAAAAATATGAAATAATAAATAAATCAAATCCTTTAATTTATGAGTCAAAAAATGAATTTAGTGCCAATACGAGGAACCATCACTCATAATTTATCGAATGGTAAATTTAGAGTCAAATTAATTAATAAAGTTGAGGTCATCGCTTATTTATCAGGAAAAATTCGAAAAAATCGGATTCGTATTTCATTAGGTGATGAAGTTACTGTTGAATTAAGTCCCTATGATTTAACAAATGGTCGGATTGTTTATCGTCATAATTTGAAAACACCTTAACTGAATATCCGCCTTTAGGCGATATGTTTTCAATAAATTAAAGTTTTTTTCGATCATAGATCTAAATAGATATTTATTTTCTGGTCTGAAAAATTTTATCAATCATGATAAAAATTAAAATCATGTTTGTTTTATATGCTTTGTAATTAGTTTATTTTTATTTATTTTCGTTTTGAAGAATGACACAAAGATTTAAAACTCTCTATTTTGAAAAAATTTTACCAGAATTAAAAAGTGAATTTAATTATAAAAATATCCATCAAGTTCCATCTATTCAAAAAATTGTTTTAAATCGAGGAATTGGGCAAGCATCACAAAGTGCTAAAAGTTTTGAAAATTCCATAAAAGAATTGAATTTAATTTCAGGTCAAAAAGGAATAATAACCAGATCAAAAAAAGCCATTGCAGGTTTTAAAATAAGAGAACAAATGCCTGTTGGTGTTTGCGTAACTTTAAGAGGTGAAAAAATGTATGCTTTTTTAGATCGTTTAATTAATTTAGCATTACCAAGGATTCGTGATTTTCAGGGAATTCGTTCTTCAAGTTTTGATAAAAATGGAAATTATAGTCTTGGATTAGAAGAACAATTAATGTTTCCTGAAATTGAATATGATAAAATTGATCAAATTCGTGGAATGGATGTAACTATAGTTACAACAGCAAGAAATAAAGAAGAATCTTTAGCCCTTTTTAAAAAGTTTGGAATGCCTTTTCAATAAGATATAATCAAATAATTTTTATCATTTTTAACATTTTAATTATAATTAAAAATGATAAAAATTATTTGATTGGATTCATAAGAATCTTAATAATAATTATTTAATTCCAGTCTTGGAACAGAAAGAAAATTTTATTTTCTTAACAGATAAAGTTTGAGTTAAAACAATATTCATATCAATATAATTAGGTAAATATTAATAATTAAAGACCTTAGCTCTTTAATTTGAAAACTCCTTCCTTTACTCTGCGTTAGCTTAGTGTGAAGTTAACCTTAGCTTCGATTCTGGTCTAGCTTTAACTAAGTAACGTGAACTCCTTCTTGTCTGAACTCTATCTTAGATCTCCTAGTTTGAACTCTGCAGGGTCCTTTATTCTACCTACGTTTTCATTCAGTTAAGATTTAGATGAACCCTGCCGTACGTTTCTACTCTGCCTTCAGTCTTTACTCTGTAAAGATTGAGGTCAAAATAAAGATTATAGTTTCCAAGGTCCTTAATTTTGCCTTAGCCTTAATGGGGCCCCTAGCACCCTAATTAACAGCATGCGCCCTGTAAGGGTCTTAACTCTGTCCTTCGCTTGAATCTTGACCAGTACTTGAACCTTGTTCAAGCCCTTGGCAAAGTTGACCTGAATCTCTACCTCAATCTGGACCTCAACAGAGTTGAGGCTAAAGCCTATGCATAGGCATATGCATAGGCTGAGGCTGAGGCTGAGGCTGAGGCTGAGGCTGAGGCTGAGGCTGAGTTCATCTGAACAAAGTTCAGACTCAGGAGGCTAAGGCAGAGTATAGACATAGGGCAAGGTTAGAGTAAAGGTTGAGGTAGAGATTCAGATAGACTCTGCAGGGGCTATAATGTTTATCTTGACCTCAATCTTGACTCTGCCCTTAGCGTGAATCTTGACCTCAATCTTGACTCTGCCCTTAGCGTGAATCTTGACCTCAATCTTGACTCTGCCCTTAGCGTGAATCTTGACCTCAATCTTAACTCTGCCCTTAGCGTGAATCTTGACCTCAATCTTCACTTGAACCCTGCCCTTAGTCCTTTTAGCCCCCTTAGTCCTTTTAGCCTCTTTAGCCTGAACTCTGCCTTAGTCTTGACTCTGCTCATGCCTCAACTCTGCCCTTAGTCTTGACTCTGTCAAGATTGAGGTCAAGATTCAGGTGAACTCTGTGCAGATGCAGATTCAGGTGAACTTTGCCCTACGTCTTGACTCTGGAGAAAACCGCTGCCCTTCTAGCCCCCTTAGTCTGAACTCTGTGCAGATGCAGATGCAGATGCAGATGCAGATGCAGATGCAGATGCAGATGAACTCTGCGTTAGCTTGAATCTGAACAAAGTTAAGACTAAGGGCAGGGTTCAAGTACAGGTCAACTCTGCCCTTAGTCTGCAGATTGACTCTACTTTAGCTTGAAGCTGAATCTGAACAAAGTTCAGACTAAGGGCAAAGTTCAGACTAAAGGCAGGGTTCAAGTCAAGATTGAGGTCACGATTCAGATTCAAGCTAAGGGCAGAGTTCAGATGAACAAAGTTCAGACTACGAGGACTAAGGGAGCTAAGGCTGAGTCAAGAAGGGCTCAAGTAAAGATTTAAGTGAGTCTATATTCTTTTGTAGAGGTTAAGAGTTAAGTGAATTTATTCCGGGATTCGTGGTTAGAATTAAATAAGGTCGATTTATTATTAAATAAGGGTGTTTAATAAAATTTGTTGATAAAAGAAATAAAATAAAAATTTTAAAAATTATGTCTCGATATTTAGGACCTCGATTAAGAATAACCCGTCGATTAGGAAATCTTATTGGATTAACGCGAAAAAAACCACCTTTAAAACCTATACGTCCAGAAAATCCTTTTGGAATTCGCCGAATTATTCCACCAGGACAACATGGTAGAAGTCATTTATTTAAAAAGAAACCTTATGAATCTTGTGAATATGATTATCTAATTCGTTTAAAATTAAAACAACGATTAGCTTTTCATTATGGAATAACCGAAAAACAATTGTTTCGATATGTTAAAATAGCTCGAAGTAAAAAAGGGTCAACCGGTCGTGTTTTATTACGTTTATTAGAAATGCGATTAGATAATATTTTGTTCCGGCTTCATATGGCTCCAACCATTCGTGCAGCACGCCAATTGATAAGTCACGGTCATATTTTAGTGAATAAAAAAAAAATCACAATTCCAAGTTATCAATGTCAAACAAAAGATGTGATAACAGTTGCCCCAAAAATTCGTTCAATTCAATTAGTGAATCAATTTTTAAGAGAATTTGACTTAGAAAAAGCTCGTTTTAATCGAATTCTTAATATTCTTCAATTTGGTCAAAAAGGTTTAAAAAAAAATAAATCAAAGAAAAAAGTTTCTATATCAGAAGCCAAATTCAATTTAGAAAAAACTTCTCAAAAGTCTAACTCTAATTTAAAGACGGGTACTACTCCTCTTTTAACGGAAAAAAAAATGCAATTTCGTAAAAATTCAAAAAAATTTCCAAATCAAAAAAAAGTTCGTCGTTCTAAAATTTTAACAGTTACCCTAGAAAAAAAAGGTTTAGTTTCGAATCAAGGGATTGCGTATTTAAAAAATCGAACCGTTCTGATTCAACCTTTATTTTCAATCGAAAATTTAATAGGTCAAAAAGTAAGGATTCGAATTTATGCTAAAAAAAAAAATAAAAAAACAAGAAAAAATGTTTTTTTAGCTTATCCTACTCGACCTATTGAAATTAATGCATCTATTTTTTCTCAAAAATATGGTTCTGATTCGATTTGTTATTTATCAAAACCAATCAAAAAGAAATTGAATCTTCCTCTTAATTTAGGTGAAAGTTCGTTAAATTCGTTCTCTGAAACCAATACTATTAATACTAAAGCAAAGGGAATAAATGCTGCAGATTCGGCATTTATTTTAATGGATTCTCAATTCAAAAATGAAAAAAACTCTAGTTCGAATAAATTTAAGGTTCAGATTGTTGCCGTTTCAATAGCTAATAAGCGTACAATAAAAAATTCTTGGCCAAATTTAAAAAAAAGGTCAAGAAAAAATATTTTAGACAGCGGAAAAAAGAATCGTGAACGCAGACAAAATCCTGCCGGATTCCGTGAGAAATGGGTTTATGGAAATTCTCACTCAGTTTTACGTGGGGCTTTAATAAAATTTTATGCAAAAAAAATTGTGAAACGTCAAAAATATGGACAACTTTTAAAAGAAAAAAATTTATCGTTAACGAAAATGATTCCAAGCTTATCTTTTCAATCTTTAAATAAAAATAAATTTAAAGAAAATCAAATATTATTAAGTAAAAGAATTCAAATAAGAAAACAGGTGAAACCGAAGGTCAATATATTTCCAACCCTTCAAAAATTTGAGGCCCCTGTATCTAAGAAGGTTAAAGAATCTAAGGGCTCATATTTAAAATGGTTTGAGACTTTTAAAAATCTTCCTTTTTTTAAATCATTTTTGCAACAATTGCAAAAAATCACTTTCTTAAAAAACCGAACTTATTCCAAATCTTCAGGGAAGCAAAAATATCGTTTAAACATTTTAATTTCTTCTTTAGAAGATAAAATTTTACAAAATTTTTGTTTAAAAGCAAGAAAATTTCAAACTTTTAAAACTCCTTATGAATTTAAGGATATCAATAAAAATAAACTATATTCAAAAAGTTTATTTTTATTAACGGAATTATATGAATTTCTGTTTGATTCAAATCACCATAAATTATTTATTCAAAATATCTGTCAAAATTTTTTTAAAACAAATTCAATTGTTCAAAGTATAAATGAAAATTTGAATTTGTCTAAAAACGTTGGCATTGATGTTTATTCTCGTGACAATTGGATTGGAAAATCGAGTGCTTTGCTAAAAGAATTTCAAAATGTTTATTTGAAAATTTTTAATAATGAAGTCGAAAACAAAACAAATCATATTTATGAGAATTTGAAAAAAAAATTATTATTGACTTTAAATACTCTTGGAATTTTTGAAAAATATGCAATTCAATTAAATAAAGGTTTTCATTTTGCTTCTAAATTAAATTCTAACTTAGTTGATGTTGATATTGAATCTTCGTTTGTTGCTGCAGATGCAGATGCAGATGCAGATGCAGATGCAGATGCAGATGCAGATTTGGATAAAAATAATCCATTCCGCTGCTTATGCTTATCTATTTTTGGTAAAAATACGATATTTAAAATTTTAAAAACTTATAATTTTTTATTTAAAAGTCAATGTGGAATTCAAAAAATAGAAATTTTAAACAAACAAAACAATTTTTTAACTCTATTTAAAAATGATATCAATAATCTAATTTTATCAATTGAAAAAATGATATTTAAAAATGGTTTAAATTATAGTTTAAATTTCCATAATTATCCTTTATTTGAACAAATGTTAGTTGAAAATAACAATTTAAAAAGTTTTTTATCGATTGATTTAAAAAAAAAAATAGATATAAAAACCCCTGAATTTATGAATCACCTGTTTTATAAATTTATTCAAAAAAATTGGATAATTGGTTCCGAATCCGAATCCGAATCAGAATCAGAATTAGAATGGAAAGAAAAATTAAATTCTTTTATTCAACAAAAACGAATTTTAAAACCAATTCTTTATCAAAATTTTAAATTCCATAAAAAAATTATGACAATGAAAAATAATGAAATTTATCAATCGTTTTTGTTTAAAAATGGAAAAGAGAATAATAATACCGATTCTATTTTAAATTTCAAATCTTTTTTTATTTCTATAAAAACAATTTTAGTTAATGAAAAAATTGTTTTGATTAAATCGCTCATGAATTTTCTAAAAAAAAATAAAAATCTCAATCAGAATCAGAATCAGAATCAGAATCAGAATCAGAATCATAAAGCTAAAGATAAACAGTATTTAATTTTAACAAAAAAAATTAAAGGTTTATTTGCAAAATTAAAATATGATGAAAAACAAAATCAAATTCTTCAATTTTTAACACAAAAATGGGAAATCGAATCGAAAGCTTTTGAAAATTCTTTAGATTCTCTATCAAATCAAAATTCATTAAATGTTCTTGAGAAAAAAATTTCACGTGTATTTTATTTTAAAAATTCTATTTATTTTCAAAAGCTGCAAATGTTTGGATTGAATACAATTAACAAGACTAAGGTGAATACAAAGGATAAAAAAATAATGAATTTAACATCAACAGATTCATTACAATTCAAAATTTATTCTTTAATTGAAAAAACATTATATGAAAATACTTATTTAGGGCGCTTGATATATTTAGTTAATAAAAATACTGAAAAAGGAATAATTAATAATTTAAAAACACAAGTCGGAAATCAATTGACGCATCAAAAAATTCAAACCATTTTGAATAATTTATCGGCCCTTGATACTTTAAAAAATGAAGGAAAACTAAAGATTCGTCCTTGGCTATATTTTAGAAAAATGAATATTGAAATTATTCATAAAAAAAATATTAATGGATCTAATAATATATTTTTTTCAAACAATACTGAAAAAACTATCAATTTAAATATATTCAATTCATTTCATTTACTTTCTAAACGATTTGTTCTTGCTTCTGACTTTAAAAATTCGCTAAGGTTTGAAGTCAGTATACTTAATGAAATGCAAAAAAGAGGCGTTGAGATTGTTGTAAAAGAAAAATTAAAACAAATGCAATATTTTTATATGGCACCGAATTTGAATATAAATCGCCCATTTATAGTTCAAAATAGTTTTATTTTAAAATATTTAATTGAAAAAATAGATAGAGATTTCCCAATCATATCTCAAACTTTTTCAAATTCACTGACTCCAAATTTATATACATATAATAACGTTCCTTTAAAAATAAATGAAAATAATGAATCCGAATCCGAATCCGAATCAGAATCAGAATCAGAATCAGAATCAGAATCAGAATCAGATTTTGTTTTAAACAATATTTATTTTAATCAAAGTGATTTTAAACAATTTAGAAAAATCGTTATCAGAATCAGAAAAAAGGGTACTTCTGCTTCTGCTTCTGCAAATTCAAAAAAAAAGTTCCTTCGAAATAATAAATCTTGTTTTAATTATTTTAAAAAAACATCGTTAATGGGAATCAAATATATAAATTTTTCACAAATCATTGAAAATTTAAAGGTTCTTTATGAAAAATCTTTATTAAATTCGACAGGGTATAAAAAATTACTTTTTGAATGTAAAAATTTAATCGAAATTTTAGAGAATTTTAAAAATAGACAAATGAAAGAAAAAAATAAATATCAAAAATTAGATTTATATAAATCACAAATTTTAAAAAAACAAATTCATTATCAAAAAATGGATCGAATTTTAAAATTTATTTCTTCTTTGATTTTCTATTTAAATAAACAAAATGGATCTTTTACAAACTTCTTGTTTTCGAAAAAAATTTCAGATGGACAAACTCTAAAAATTTCAAATTCATATTCATATTTATCTTCTTCAGCTAAAAAAATTTGGATGGGTTGTTCACTTGATTTTTCTTCTTTAAAATTATATTCATTAAACTCGTCAATTTATAAAAAGTTCTATAATAAAACATATTACTTTTGTCATTTATTAGAAAAAACATTAAAAATGAAAAATTTATTTGCACGTCAAATAAATAATTTTCAAAAATATCTTTTAAATCCAATTTTTGATATTCAAAATTTTGATGGTCAACATTTTCAAATGGTTCAAAAAAATACACTGACTCAAATTTATGAAATTTTTTGTTTGTATTCTAAATATAAAGATTTATTTATTAATAAATTTTCTTGTTATTCTGATTCTGATTTAAAAAAAATTTTATCACATTTACAAAAAACAAAAATGATTCAGTTGAAGCAAATAATAAAATATACCAAAAATGGAGTTCTGAAATTCAAAAATATCAAATTAGACAGTGTTCTTTCTAAAACGAAGACCTCTGTTTCTTATTCTTATAACGATGAAAAACGTTATGTTAAACAATGTATTAATTATACAAAAGAAAATAAAGAAAATTTAAATATATTAAAAAATGAGATTATAGCTTTAAAATTATCCAACTTATTAAAAACAGGTATGATTTCGAAAGCACAGTATTCAAAAATGTTATATAAATATGGATTTAACAATTTAGGCTCTACAAATAGACCTTTTTTTAATTTTCCATTCTATTTTTCATTTCCGTTTATTTTTGATGGACTCGCTAAAAATGCTATTTTAAATAAACTTTCAAAATCAATGGATGTCATAAAAACGGATAATTTGATGCGTATGAAATCTTTTTCAAAAGATTTAAAAACAAACATTTATCTGAATGGTATTGAAAATTTATTTGAAAATAAATCATTTAAGTTCCTTGATTCTGTTGAAGAAAAAATAACGAAGAATAACAATAAAATATTTGATTTTATTTTTCATATATTTAAAATTTACAAACGTCAATTCACCATACTTAAACAAAAACGTCAATGGAATTTTTTAAATTCACGTAAATTTGAAAATCGAATTCTTTCTTTAAAAAATTCTTTCTTTAAATCAAAAATAATTATATTATTTTCTCATTTTTCGACAGAAGAAGAAGAAGAAGAAGAAGAAGAAGAAGAAGAAGAAGAAACTATGAAAAGAAATAATTATCAAAAAGAAAACTATAACTGGAAACATTTCAAAAAAAATTTAAGATTCTTTAATAAAAAAAGAAAAAGTTTTAAACAAAATTTTCTTTTTTGGAGTCTATCACTTGTCCCAATTGGAGTTCAATTTAAAAATTTAAAAAAAAATAAACTCCAAATCCGAATAAAAAATCGTTATTCTTATGATTCTTATTCTTATTCTTATTCTTATTCGGATTCTTATAATGTTCGTTTTGTTCATAAAAATTTTGCAAAAACTTCTTATTTTATTCAAAAATTAACTTCGTCATATACTGTAACAAAAAAATGGATCAATTTAATAGATAATCAAAAATTTACACCCTTTATTTATGTTTCTAGTTCAAAAATTCAAAAATCCCCTATTTCTACATTTTCGCCTCTATCTGAATCTCTTAGAAACACTTTTTCTAAACAATACAGCGCTTCTGATACACTTCCAATTGACAATGTTAATAACTGTCTTCATCAATTAAAAGAGTTTTTAAAATCAAAACGTTTTTTAATGAAGGAGTTAGAATCGAATAATGAAAAACAATATCCATTAATTATTAAAATGGAACTAGAAGAAATTCTTTATAATTATAAAATAAAAAAAAGAAAGCTTCAATTTTTATTTAAAAAAAATTTAAATTTTGTTCATTTATGGAATCAAACCCATTTTACACATTTATGGGACTTTTTTATTTCAAAAACGAAACGCGAAACTACATTTGTTAATTCATCGAGTATTTCATTTATTAAAACATGGAATGGATTAAAGGCGATTCAAAATTTCAAAAAATTATATTGGATTCGCAAATTTAAAATTTCAAAAACTTTTATAAAAAATCAAATTTCACGAATTCAATCAAATTTATTAAAAGTTAAAGCTTATGAACGTTTTCTTGAAGTTTTAAGACAACAAAAATATATTTTTAATGTTTTGAAAAAATGGAAAGTATCATCAGCAAATCTTGGAAATTTATTAGTAAAAAATGATCAATTTAACTCGATAACTTTATTTAAAAACCAAAGAAAAATTTATCAAAAAATGTGTATTTTAGCAATTCTTGGTATTTTTGCGCCAATGTTAAAAAATGGGAACGCTAAGGGAACGAAAACAAAAACTTTATTGAAACAGACAAAAATGGGTTTAAATACTAAAAAAAAAATGAAACAATCATTTTCATTTCAACAATTAACAAACTATACTCTGCCCTTAGCCTCAACTCTGTTGAGGTTAAAACAAAATCAATTAAAAACAAATTGGTATAACAAATTAAAAGCAAAAATTTTCGCTTTAAAGAAAAACATGCTATTAACTTCAAAATTATTTGGACTTCAAAATCGTGGTATTATAACAACGCCTGAATATAATGATTTATTATCTACAATCGGTAAAAAAATAAAAGAAAAAACAATTGGTGTTAAAATTTTTAAGAATTTAAAATTATATAATAAAATTTTATTTAAATGGATGAAAAATTCAACGAAAATCAAAAAAGTTAATGTTCTGAATAAGAATAAGAATAAGAAAACAAATAAAGCTAAGAAAGACATGAATTTTATGCAATCAAAAAATAAAAAAGATTCCCTTATAAAACAAAGTTCTTTATTACTACCAAGTCCTTTAAGAGAAAGTCCTGAAAAACAAAATTCTGGAAAACAAAGTCCTGGAAAACAGAGTCTTGGAAAACAGATTCCTGGAAAACAAAGTCCTGAAAAACAGAGTCCTGGAAAACAGAGTTTTGGAAAACAGATTCCTGGAAAACAAAGTCCTGAAAAACAGAGTCCTGGAAAACAAAGTCTTGGAAAACAAAGTCTTGGAAAACAGATTCCTGGAAAAGAAAGTTCTTTACTACTACCAAGGCCTGTACTACCAAGTCCTTTAAAACAAAGTCCTTTAAAACAAAGTCCTTTAAAACAGAGTCCTGGAAAAGAAAGTTCTTTACTACTACCAAGGCCTGAAAAACAAAGTCCTTCATTTAAATTAAACCAAAATCAACTATCTGGACAAAATAAAAGTTTTTCCAAGATTTTGACACAAGTAGATAATAAAAAAGATCAAACTTTGAAAAAAATAAACGATATCAGAATCAGAATAAGAAAAAACTCTTCATTAAAAAATAACTCTTTAAGTCTTATTGGAAAATTTAAAAACGCTATAGCCCAAAGAGGGAAAAAAAATAAAATTTTGAAAAAAGATTTTATTAATCGATTTAAAAAGCAGTTTAAAAAACAAAATGACCAAAAAAATTTTTGGTCATTTTTCTTCAATAAAATTAAAGCTAAGGTTACAACTGGTTTATTAAACAGAAACGAAACGAATAAAAATATTTTACAAAAATTGGAAAAATTAAATAATTCTTCTTCCTTATATACTTCTCCCAATTTAACACCTCAATTTTCTTCAAAAACAATTTCTTATGCTGTATTATTCAATCAAAAAAAACTCTTTTTTATTCAAAATTTATATAAATTATATGGAATTAAATATGAACAATATTATAATGATACAATTATGAAATCATTATCTAAGAATTCTAAAATTTCAAACCCTATTTTTCCTACACAAATATTACCATCCGGGCAAAGAAGTTTTTTACTTCAAAAATTTCAAATGAAAAAACAAAAATATAGTGGGAATTCTATTGGTCTAAATAAATTGTTTTTGAATCAGACTCAGAATCAGAATCAGAATCAGAATATGAATATGAATGTCTCAACTCTTCAGAGAAAAAAAGTAAATTCTTTAGGGGGTCAAAAAAATCGTTTTGGAGGGTCAAATAGTATTTTATTATTACGTTTAATCTCTTCTTATCAAAAAATATCGTTAAATATATTAAAAAATGACAAGGGTCAAAATTTATTAACCTCAATTCCACTAAAACGCCTAAAATCAAAAATTAGATCCGCTTTAACAATAAATCAATCTGTCAAATTGAAAAAAAATCAAAAACAAAACAGTTTTTTAGTTAAATCATTTGATAAGAAATTAACAAGACTTGGGAAAAAATTAGAAAGACGTTTAAATTTATTAAAAAAACGTCAACGTGATCCAAAATTAAATTTTAATTTAAAACAAATATATGAAATACAACAAAAACTATTTTATTCATATATTCGTTCTGAATTAAAAATTTTTTTGGAATTTTTGAATTTAAGAAAGAAACTTTTAAAATCGGATACTATTTTAACAAAAGCATTAAATGAACCTAAAGAACGTTCAAATAAAAACAAACAAAAAAAGAAAAAAATTTCCATACGAAAAAAAAATAAAATGTCTGGTATTTCGAGAAATATTCAAAGCTTTATGATTGGATTACCGAAAAAACGCACACAAAGAATTCGTCTTATTTTTAAAAAACTTCGTCAAAAATTATCATATAATGAAAAACTTATAAATCAAATTATGCCTAAATTAGTTCAATTTATTGAAAAACGATTTGGACCGCCACTCCCAATTCCAAATCATTTAGAATTAAAATGTTGGAAAATAAAAATCTCTTCTAAAAAAAAAAAGACAAAAGCTCAACAAAAAACATTAAAATCTAAAGTTTTTATTCTCCCTGTGGCTAAAGTGAAAACAGTTGCTTCAAGGTCAAGCGTAGGTCTGCGAATTTTAGAACGATTAATTATTGAATATTATTCACGTCAGTAATTTTATTTATTATTATGACATTTACACTTTTATGACATTTACACTTAAAGAAACAAAGCTCTATATTCAAGGGGAAAATTGAATATAGAGCTTTGTTTTAACTTTGCAGCTTAAAATGTATTTAAGTATTAAGGTTGACATTCAGATTATAAGTCAATTTTATGTCAGCAAAAGGCAAAGGTTTAAAAGCTCCACCTGGTTCTTATTTAGACCTTTCTCTTTATTTGACTCTATATTATAAATAAAATCTATAAATTTTTATAGATTCAAGTGTTTAATATTTGATATTCCTTTATATCAAATTTTATGAGTTTCTAAGCCATTTTTCTTAAAGTACTTATAAAAATTTCTATGAAGATAAAATATTCAACTATTCCTGTTCATTTTATTGCATATATTTAATTCGATAAAATGAACAGGAATAGTTGAACAATATTCCCATTAACGCCCTGAACTTTAAACCAGAATTTTTAAATAAACGAACAAATAATTTCACTTAACTTTTTAAAACGTAATAAGAACTTCATACAAAAAGAAAGTTTGTATTACGTTTTAAACTTACTTTGACTAACATTACTCCTGTTAACATGAACTTTCGCTTAGTGGCTTCCTTCTTTAAACCCTTTAGTCTGAAAAAAGTTCACCTGAATCTTAATCTTTACTTGAACTCTGCAGGAGCTTGACTCTGCCTTTACTTGAACCCTGCCCTTAGTCCTTTTAGCCTGAACTCTGTGCAGATTCAGGTGAACTTTGTTCAGATTCAAGCTAAGGCAGAGTCAAGACTAAGAGCACCTGAACCTTAACCTCAACAGAGTTGAGGCATGGGCAGAGTTAAGGCATCGGTTTTCTCCAGGGTTCATCTGAATCTGTACAAAGTTCACCTGCATCTGCATCTGCATCTGCATCTGCATCTGCATCTGCACAGAGTTCAGGCTAAAAGGACTAAGGGCAGAGTTAAGACGAAGGCAGAGTTAAGACGAAGGCAGAGTTAAGACGAAGGCAGAGTTAAGACGAAGGCAGAGTTAAGACGAAGGCAGAGTTAAGACGAAGGCAGAGTTAAGACGAAGGCAGAGTTAAGACGAAGGCAGAGTTAAGACGAAGACAGAGTTAAAACGAAGACAGAGTTAACATGAAGGGGACTAAGGTTCCGTTAAATTAGGTTATGATTAAGATTCAGATCATATTTATCGTCCTTTTGTTTTGTATGGCCTAAACTTTTTATTTTAAGTCACTTTTTTTTATCTTCAGCCTTAGTCTTTACTCTCGTAAATTTAATATTAAGGAAAGAGTTGAAATTTTGTTTCAAAAAGTAGGCGTCATTTTCGTCATTTTAAAGTCAAATTTTAGATTCAGTTAGTATTTTTACAAGTTTCCAATTTTACGGGTCAGCTCAAACTAAAAAGAGTTAAGCTCAAGGAGATGATTGTAAAGACTACGACCTTACCCAAGATTAACTCATTTAAAGAAAGAAATGTCGTTTAAATTTTTCAGGAATTGGCTACATATTTTACGATATAATGTTTATTTAATCTTTTTAAAATATATTTTTTATGTTTAACGACCCAATAAGTGATATGTTAACAAGAATTCGCAATGCTTGTTTAGCAAGAAAACGAATCGTTTCAATTCCATCCACGAAAATGAATTTAAAAATTGCACAAATTTTAGAAAAAGAAGGTTTTATTGATGGTTTTGAAACCACTTTATTATACCAAAACCAAGCGGCTGACTTAAAAATAACTCAAAAAAATGATTTTTTTTTTGAAATTTATTTAAAATATTTTCAAAAATATCAAAATCAATTTTATCAATTTAATCTTATTAAAAATAAAAAAATTCGAAAATATTTTAAAAATTTAGTGAAATTTTTACGTCAAAAACAAGGACGTGAAAAAACATCATGTATTACAAATTTACGTCGAATTAGTCAACCAGGTTTACGTATTTATGCTAATCATAAAGAACTTCCGGTTGTTCTAAGTGGAGCTGGTATTGTTATTGTTTCAACTTCAAAAGGAATTATGACAGAACGAGAAGCAAGATTTCGTGGAATTGGTGGTGAAATTCTTTGCTCGGTTTGGTAATCAGGATCAGAATCAGAAAGAAAAGTTTATCAAATTTATTTTTAATATCCGTTTGAAAATAAATTTAAATCTCTCAGGATTTATAGTAGAGCTAGTTAAGTTTCAATCGACGAAAGCATTAATATTTGATCTGAAAGCAGGTTAAATGTCATAACCCCTAAGATTGCATGTTAACAGAGTTGAGATTGAGGAGAGGAAATTTAAGTCAAAAGAGTAAAAGTTCTTTTTTTGGCTATGAAGTTTTAATCGAGTCGATTCATCCCTTGTCTTTACTCCTCGCGTTTGCACTATGTTATTGGACTCTTTCCTTCATGCTACTTTAAGGGGATTGCTTTGAATTCTTAGCTTATTTGATTTGAAAAAATATTGCCGGACTGTAAGTGGATTTCATGTTATTTTTTTTAGGATCATAGGAAAATATCGAATATTAAAAGAAAAACTATATTTTTTGATTTATTTATAAAATTGAATTCATTGATTCGATTTTATTACTTTTTATAATTAAACTTAACTTTATCTAGATCTTAATTCTATCCCTAACCCTCCTAGTCCCCTTAGTCCCCGGCCTTAACGCTCTAAAGATTGCGGTAGAGGTTAAGTTTAAATCTGCATCTGCATCTGCATCTGCATTTGCATCTGCATCTGCATCTGCATCTGCATCTGCATTTGCATCTGCATCTGCATCTGCATCTGCAGAAGTTAAAATTGAAACTATAACTCTGACGTTGCTAAAATATGAGAAAAATAAATTTTGTCAGCTGAGATAAATTTTATTTTAAGTAAGAAAGCTGAATAGACTTTATAGCTAAAAAAACTTAGTTTGAGATTGATAAAATGTCACCCTATTGGTGTTCAGGTTAAGAATTCTATTTTTCATAATAATTGTTTTTATTGTCAATAGATAAAACCCCCGATCTTCTTATTTTTTTATTTTAATGTTAACACTAATTAGTTATTTAATTCTTCTTGTAGGTACTTTAACTTTCACGCTTATTGTTTATTTAGGACTTTTAAAAGGTGTAAAACTTATTTAATTCAATTTCCTAAACAATAATCATATTAATGGTACTTTTAAAGATTTTATTTTTGCTATTTAAGCAATGGTCTTTGCTCTTTTAAAATAAGATTGAAATCAAAAATGTAAAAATATTTATTTTTGTTTCAAAGAGCATAAAGTTTCTATCCAAAACTTAATCGAATTGTTATTCGAAAAGCTTAGAGTTAAATCGAAATTAAACATCACGTTCTATCTCGTTTTAAGAAGGCTTAATTTATTGAAACTTATTTAAATTTTAATCTTTTTCATTTTACCTTGATGAGCGTCCTGAATTAAGTAAAGCTCTTTACAACTTTAAGCAGTACAAGTCGATCCTTAGCCCGTATAGCCTGAACACTTCTTTCTGGAACCTTAACTCTGTCCTTAGTCTGTAAAGATTCATAAGAAATCTACAAGGACCTCAACGTTCATATGAATCTTAAGACTAAGGTAGGGTTTATCCTACGGGCTAAGGTATTGAGATTTCTACCTACGCTTTAACTTTGCCCTACGTCTTGACTCTGCCCTACGTCTTCTGCAGCTGCAGAAGACGTAGGGCAGGGTTCAAGTAAAGATTGAGGTCAAAATGAAAATAACGCTTCAAAGGTTGAGGTTTAGATATTTAAATGTTAAGGCCGTAATTAAGATTGAGGTCCATACTGTACTAAGAACTTTGTTTTTACGACTCTAAGAAGGAGATTATTAGACTTGAACAAAGTTCAGGTTTCAGGATAGAATCTGTTTTTTTAGATGAAATTGGAATATTTAATAAATTAAAAATAAACTTTTTAATTATATTTTCTTTAAAAGTGAATTTTGGAATAAAATAAAAATAAATTTCTAAAATTTTGAATTCATTTCAAATTTAAAATCATTAGAAAATAAACCTTAAATATAATCAATTTCAATAAAATTAGAATTAAGAATTTTGTTTCATCAAGAATCAAATCTTTTTTTAGATTATTAATTATTTTATGTTTATTTAAAATTCAATATTTCTATTTAAAATAAAAAGTTTGCGTGGCCCGTTTTAACTAAACATAGCTATTATAAAATAAAGCGCTATAAACAAGCTTAGTCTTTAATGCTTATTACAAGTTCAACAATCTTTAGATACAAAAGCAATTCAAAAGTTAGAATTAAAAAATTGGGTTTTGAAAAGAAGAAAAGGAACAATTTATCACCTAATAGAAGTTAAATATAAAATATAAGTCATTTAAAATTCTCTTTAGGGTTTCATTCAAAATTTTTTGTTTATTCTAAAATAGTCAAAATATAAGAAATAAACTTTTTTCTAATTTTGAAATTGCCCTAACTATTATAAATTGTTTAGACTAAAGCATTTAAATAAAGTTCCGTGAACTCTCTTTAAAGATAAAATAAAAAAAATTTGATAGAATTCGATTATTATGAACAAAAATTTTTTTAAATTCAAGGATATTCAAATTCATTTGATAAATTATCCGGTTTTAAATGCAAAAACTTCAAGAAATTTTTTTCAAAATCGTCAATATGTATTTGAAGTTGATGTACGTTTGAATAAACTTCAAATAAAAAAAATTATTGAAGAATATTTTAATGTTAAAGTAGAGAAAATTCAAACCAATATGCCCCCTCGTAAAAAAATTACTTATATAGGAACACCTGGCCTAAAAAGTCGTTATAAAAAAGCTATTATTAAATTAAAAGAAAATCAATCAATTCCGTATATTGAAAATTTAACTTTAGGACTTTTAAATCGAATAAGAAATAACGTTCCTCAAGAAATAAGAAATAACGTTCCTCAAGAAAAGGCTTTAGCTTCGCTAGCCAGTTAATAATATTCATTTTGTTCAAAGTCTGTTTTTCTTTCTCTTTGCCCCTCTCGTTTTGACCTTGACTTCAATCTCTGGGCAAAGGTTCACTCTTCCGTCAGACTGAAGTTCAAATCCAAGGTCTTTTATAAGACAATCGTTTTTATTTCAATAGTTGTTTATTAGTATATATTTTTAAATATTTTTATTATGGTTATTCGTTTTTTTAAATCTTATACACCTGGAACGCGCAATCGTTCGGTTTCAGATTTTTCAGATATTAGTTCTCAAAGACCCGAAAAAAGTTTAACTCGGTGGAATCATCGTTCAAAAGGTCGTAATAATGAAGGAATTATTACCTGTCGCCACCGTGGTGGAGGGCATAAACGTTTATATCGACAAATTGATTTTCAAAGAGATAAAACTGGAATGTATGCGTTTGTTTTACGAATCGAATATGATCCAAATCGAAATGCTCGTATTGCTTTATTACGTTATTCGGATGGTGAAAAAAGATATATTTTACAACCTCGAGGTTTAAAAGCTGGGCAAACTGTTATTTCCGATGTTTATGCGAATGCTCAAGCCGGAAATTCAATGCCATTACGAAATATTCCTTTAGGTTCTTTTGTCCATAATGTTGAATTTATACCAGGAGCTGGAGGGAAATTAGCCCGTGCTGCCGGAACAGTTATTGAAGTATTGGCAAAAGAGGGTGAATTTGTTACGATTCGACTTCCATCTAAACAGATTCGACTAATCTCTAAAAATTGTTGGGCGACAATCGGACAAATCGGTCATTTTGAAGCGTATAGTATTGTCCTTGGAAAAGCAGGACGTTCACGTTGGTTAGGCCGTCGTCCAACTGTTCGGGGATCAGCAATGAATCCGGTTGATCATCCTCATGGAGGAGGTGAAGGTCGTTCCCCTATTGGTAGAAGTAGACCCGTAACGCCTTGGGGAAAACCGGCTTTAGGGAAACACACTCGACGACCAAAAAAATATAGTGATCCATTTATTCTTCGTCAAAGAAAAAAATAATTTCAATACAAGAAAAAAGTCTGCCAATCAGGGGCAGGGAGTATTAATTGGACCGCAGCACGAATCATGGGCCCTGCTTAATCTTTATTCTAACGTGCTTTGAACAAATTCTACATCTGCCCCTAAGTTCCAAGCCTTCTTAGCTCCCCTAATCCCCTTAGACCGCAGCATGAGCCCTGATCATGTGAACTCTGCCTTAGCCTTAACTCTGTTAAGGTTAAGGTGGACTCTGTCTTTTGTCTATACTCTGACTTAGCCTTCACTCTGCCCTACGTCTATAATCTTGATAGAATATAGACGTAGGGCAAGGTTATAGTAAAAGTTGAGGTCAAGATTCAGATGAACCTTGTTAGAGTAAAGATTATAGCCCCTATAAAGTATAGATTAAGGGCAGGGTTATAGTTATAGTAAAGATTTAGATGAACTCTGCAGGAGTTATAATCTCTACCTCAATTTTAATCTTCACAGAGTCAAGACTAAGGGCAGAGTAGAGAAGGGCAGGGTTATAAGACAGATGACCTTTGGCCTTAGTCTTTACCATCGCCTAAACAAATCTCACCGGTGAGTTCAAGGTTCCGATTTAGGTTGCAGATTTGAGGCTCCGACAGAATAGACCTATTTAGGTTCAGGATAGAAAATCTAGTAGCCCCTGCAGAGTTCATATTTCCGAAATACTGTTCACGTTTTTTCTATAAAAATTTCTTTAAAATAATTATAAATTGGAACAATGCACATCCCTGAACTTTATTCAGATTCGATTTCACTTTTAAATTTTAAATTTTCATTTAAAAGAGAATAAATAATATTATCTCTAAAAAAATCTTCATCTTCATCTTCATCTTCATCTTAATCTGCATCTCCATCTTCATCTTCATCTGCATCTGCATCTGCATCTGCATCTGCATCTGCATCTGCATCTGCATCTGCATCTGCATCTGCATCTGCATCTGCATCTGCATCTGCATCTGCATCTGCATCTGCATCTGCATCTGCATCTGCATCTGCATCTGCATCTGCATCTGCATCTGCAACAGATTTAGATTTCTTCATAAAATTTATTTATGGAATTTAATCGAAATATCTAAATATTTTAGTATAGTAACTTTCATTTTATTTAAACTGAGTTTCACTCCAAAATAGGCCAATCATAATCGTTATTATGATTGAATAAATAAAAAAACCAATTATAGTATATAAATTAATATGAATTGTATTATTTTTGTTATTAAACAATAATAACTATATATTGTTTAGATAAGTTTTAATATTATGTATATTGTCATTTTTTAAATCGATTGAATAGTCGAAATGAAAAACATTTGAGTGCTATGTCAGTTTATCAGACATTATATTATTAATTATGTCATAGAATTTTTTATTAATATCTCTTCTCATGGGAGGAGCAGGATACATTAAAATACTTACGATAAAGTTAAAGTCATATTATTTCAGACATCTTTAGTAATACTGTTTTTTTTAAATGTTAAAATTGAATATATAAATGAAAAGAAGAACTAAGATGTTAAACAAAAAAAAAGTCAAAAAATAATATGCAAAAAAAAATTTCATTTAATTTTTTGACTTTTAAAAAACTTTGCCTCATTTTCTTATTATTCATTATTTTTTATTAAAATAATGAATAATAAGAAAAAAGACTTATTCCCAGATTCAGACCAACCAGCGTTTCAAGCAATTCTATCTGATTCTCTAGGTCTACTTATTTCACGCGTTTTTGAGTCGTCTATTCAATATATTTAAAAATTGGAAAAATATTTTTAATTAAACAGTTACCCAGTAAATAGAGTTGGGTAAATATGAAAACAATGTATACAAGCAATATATCATGATTTTTAATTTCCATACAAATCCTTGATGATTTGTTAAAAAAAAATACAGATTCAAGAGAGTTGCCTAGAACTCAATTTATCAATACAAATTTTGAAATTGAAATCGATAATTCATTATTTCGAGTAAAAAAAAATAATTTCTATTAAAACAAAGTATTATTATTGCTTCAATTTAGAATAAAAAACGTAGCAAAGGTATGGCTCGCTTTCAATTCTAAATTGAATAATTTTTGAACGAGAACATCCTAAGTTTTATTTTTTTATTTAAATGCTGTATGTCTTTGTTTTAAAGTACACAAAAAAAATTCAAGTTGAATTTGAAACAATTTAAAACATTGATACTAGCATAACCTTTAATTTTGACTTCGCTTATGGTTAAAATTCGCGAATGTATGTCATTTAGCAATGTTAACCATAACAGCTCCCTTATTTCTTATTTCTTATGTCTTATGTCTTATGTTTTATGTCTTATGTCTTATGTCTTATGTCTTATGTTTTATGTCTTATGTCTTATGTCTTATGTTTTATGTCTTATGTTTTATGTCTTACAATAAACGGTGAATTCAATTTATCCTTTATACTGAATAGTCAGTCAACGTTTAATTTAATTAACACTAAACGATCAATTAAGAGTTAATTCAGTTTATTTTAGTTTCACGCTAAAATTCGACAAAAGCTTTTAAATTAAGGGTTTACAAATTATAGAGTCAAATAGAGATTAAGCTCAAGATGTAACAAATCTACTTTAAAGTTTTTCTCTGTACAATCTTAATGATATATAAAATTTGAAATTTTATCGAGAAAAATAAAGAAATTAAAAGAATTCAATCATATGGCTGAAAAAAAATATAGTAAATTTAATCAAAAAAATTGAAATCCCCCTTTATAAAAACGGTAAGGGTGAGAAACGTAGAATTGCAGTAAGACAATATATATGGTTTACAGACAGACGAAAAAAGCGACCAAGCTTGTATAAAAAACTCATTAGTTGACAGGAGTACCTAAAGGAAAAAAATTAGATTCGAATCGGAATCAAACCCAAAGTTGTTAAATTAACGCAAATTCAAATTGATTAATGAAACTATTTCCATACACGAATTCAATAAAGCTGGAAGACTCTTCACTTTTCCAGTTCGAAAAAATGAATAAAAATCTTCACGAGTGGATAAAATTCGAAATATCCAGATTGGGAGTTTAACTTTAAGAAGTGTTACTTTCACAAGTCCAACTTTTCAAAGTCCAAGGGTTTTAACCATTGATTCCATTCCTGGTAAGGGTTGGATAGTTTTAATGGATTTCATTATTTGTTTTTTTTTTAAGTCAAAAATCAGAATCCGAAAGATCAAGACAAACAAAACTGTTTAAACCGGAAAAACTTACCTTTTGCTAAAAACAAAAAAAAATGTTTTTAACATCTTAATTTTGCAAGAGGATAAAAAAACAATAGAAAAAACTGGGACGACTTAACCCATGCCCAAAAATAATTTTTTATCCATTGGTCAAATAATAACTTTTGATCAAACAAAATCTTGAATCAAAAGTTAATTCTAAATAATTTAACCCCCTTTTAGAATCTGCTCAGTGGAATGAAATTTTTGATGAACATAAAAAAAAATCAATAAATTTTATATTGACTATTTTTCGTTTAAATACCATAATCAAAATATGAAATTCCAGCCAGAAAAGTCCTGACAGCCCATATTTTTAATATTAAGAATATTAAACCATATCAGCATCCTCAATGTTGATGTTTTTCTTTCACTACCCATCCCGAAAATCAGTTAGTCTAAAGTTTTTAATGATTCTATAATTATTTAACTTTTTTATCACGTATTTTATTTACGGATGTGAATTTTTTTTTTATAAAAAGTAAGTCCAAAAATTCTCATTCTTATTATTTATTAAAAATACTTCACATCCTACTAGGATAAATATACTCAGATAAAGAATTGGTATTAAAATAGTGACCAAAGAAGAATAAATTTAAGTTGAATTAAAAAAACATTCTTTTTTTATAATTTTTTATATTGTATAAGTCTTTGAAATCTTCGCGAGTGGCAAATATTAAGAAGAAGAAGAAGAAGAAGAAGAAGAAGAAGAAGAAGAAGAAGAAGAAGAAGAAGAAGAAGAAGAAGAAGAAGAAGAACAAGAACAAGAAGAAGAAGAAGAACAAGAACAAGAAGAACAAGAACAAGAAGAAGAAGAAGAAGAAGAAGAAGAAGAAGAACAAGAAGAAGAAGAAGAACAAGAAGAAGAAGAACAAGAACAAGAAGAAGAAGAACAAGAAGAAGAAGAACAAGAAGAAGAAGAACAAGAAGAAGAAGAACAAGAAGAAGAAGAACAAGAACAAGAAGAACAAGAAGAACAAGAAGAAGAAGAACAAGAAGAACAAGAAGAAGAACAAGAAGAAGAACAAGAAGAACAAGAAGAAGAACAAGAAGAAGAACAAGAAGAAGAACAAGAAGAAGAACAAGAAGAACAAGAAGAACAAGAACAAGAAGAAGAACAAGAAGAAGAAGAACAAGAAGAAGAACAAGAAGAAGAAGAACAAGAAGAAGAACAAGAAGAAGAACAAGAAGAAGAACAAGAAGAAGAAGAACAAGAAGAACAAGAACAAGAAGAACAAGAAGAACAAGAACAAGAAGAACAAGAAGAAGAACAAGAAGAAGAAGAAGAACAAGAAGAAGAAGAAGAACAAGAAGAAGAACAAGAAGAAGAAGAACAAGAAGAAGAACAAGAAGAAGAACAAGAAGAACAAGAAGAACAAGAAGAAGAACAAGAAGAAGAAGAAGAAGAAGAAGAACAAGAAGAACAAGAAGAACAAGAAGAACAAGAAGAAGAAGAAGAACAAGAAGAACAAGAAGAACAAGAAGAAGAACAAGAAGAAGAAGAAGAAGAAGAACAAGAAGAAGAAGAAGAACAAGAAGAACAATAAGAAGAACAATAAGAAGAACAATAAGAAGAACAATAAGAAGAACAATAAGAAGAACAATAAGAAGAACAATAAGAAGACTGTCCAATTTTATTGGAAAATGAATTTAAAATAAAATTGTTATTTTTTCTAAAATTTCATTTTAATTAGAGTGAAGAGTCTCTTTTTTAATTTTTCAAATACAGTGCATTGGAGTCGTCATGAACAGTTTTATCCTTTTGTATTAAGAAAAAACTGTTTACTTTATCATAACATCTGCCTAAATTCCAAGAGAATTAAAAATTTTATTATTAGTATTGACCTCCCAAAGTAGCAAAAATTGTTTGTTGAAAAAAAAGACCGCTTAGCTTGTCTTTATTTAGGCTAGCAGCAAAATGAAATTTATCAACAATCTTTTAGGCTTTTAGATAGAAATTAGAATAATAACTCGTTCTTCTGCTGCAGCTGCAGTAGAAGGTGACTCAAACAACTTTCTAGAATTTTTTCTTATTTCTTAGAGAAAGGTTTATATGAACAAAATTGAATTTGTAAAAAAGGTTGTGTATTTTTAAGGAATATAAAAACTCAAACAAAAATTCTTAGGACAACGTTCCTTTTAAAATTATAGAAGCATTTAAACTTAAGGGTTAAGACTAAAGCAACCTTAAACCTAGAAAAAAGTAAAACTAAATAATGTTTTTTTTAATTTCTTAAGGATTCTATTTTTAAAACAAAAAAACAATATGTTTTAAAAATAATATTTGAAAATGAAAGCCTTTTACCGGAATTGAACCGATGACTTTTTGCTTACCATGCAAATACTCTACCAACTGAGTTAAAAAGGCAATTAAAAGATTTAAATTTAGCAATTTTTTTATTTATTTTTTATTTATACAAAATATTTATAACTCTATCAATACTAATTCCCTGGAAAAAATTATAATTTAAACTTTGGAACTCATAAATAGAATAAAGACGGTATTCAGGTTTGAAAATTCCTCTATGTTTAGGTAAACCTATTAAGGTGAACTTTAACTGTTTTAAGGATAAACCAATTTGATCGAAATTTGAACAAAGTCGAATTTTTATTTTTTTGTAAATATTCTGCTTTTTCTTTTTTTTTGTTCAAAATTAGTATTAAAAAAAAAATAAAAATTAAACTATAATTTAAACTTTCGTAATTCTCTAAACAGATGTTTCATTGTTTTTTCTTTCAAATTGATTCTATAAATCTAAAAAAATTTTTTAGATTTATAGAATCAATTTGAAAGAAATCCATAATATAAAGTAAAAAATAAAACATTTTGATTGACTAAATTACAAAGTTATTTTTATAGGATTAAGCTCTATTTTTTTGATTCAAAAACGATAAATATTCATTGTTTTTTACAATGCTGTCAAATTATTGGAATTATAATTTAAACTCTGTACTAGCATTTTTGAATTGAAGCCCAATTTCGGGTGTGCCACGAATATGGCAATTTTAAAGAATTCTGTCAATAAGATAAATAATCTCTATTTAATTCAATCATCTGACTCCTCTTTTGATCCCAATATAGTATAGCGTCGATCTAATACCCCTCTTTGAGAATTGTAAAATAAATATAATTGAACATATTGGCCCTTTTAAAATTCGAATAATATACTTTTATAAACATATGGAGCTTTTTTTTCGGATTCTATTTTGTTTTTTAATTAGAGATGCCTATATATATTCACGTTTATAAAATTTTAACATTATCTGCATCTGCAAGAGGACTTAAGTTAATGTTAAAATTTCTTTGAAAAAACATGAATAAGAATATTTATAAGAAAACAAATATGTCGCAGCCTCTCACTACTCTAAGCTTCAACCTTTCACGCGAATGAGAAATTTAGATAATATACTCAAAATCTATTCATTTTTGAATATGTGAAAGTTGAAGTCGAATCCTCACGAAAAGAGAAATGTCCATTACAAGAGACAAGAGATGTTTTTTTTAGAATTCATCATTCATTTATCTTTCTACAACCTAAATATAACAGCAGCTGGCGTACATGTGAGGGTACTGCTGGCGTACATATGAGGGTACTACTGCCAAGGTGTTCTTTTTATATTAATAGGCTAAGACATTTGCTTAAATTCTTATTTAATTAAATAGATAATCTTATGCTTATCTGATTGAGGTCAAGATGATAGCTCCTGCAAACCATAACAGGGTTTAGGCTGGAGTCAAGACTAAGGAGACTCAGGGAGCGAAGCGGGCTAAGGCAGAGTTCAAGACCCTGCAGAGTCGAGGCGATGACAGTTAAGACGAACACAGGGTTCATGCTGCGAGAGGAAGGGGACTAGGGGAGCGAAGAGGGATACGATTTTCTCGAGAGTGACGACTCGGGGAGCTATGGGATACGGTTTTCTTCCAAACTAAGCCTAAAGCTGATTTAAACATAGTTCAGTTAAATTCTACCTCTTAAAGTTGTTTTATCTAAATAAATTATAATCAGGTTGAAAAGAGAGAATAAACTGCTAATCACTCAAATTTGACTCGCTTGGTTAGAGTCAAAAGCCATAATTTCGTGACAGAATCTTGTTTACAATTGTAGAAGGATGTTAATAATTGAGTTTTTTATGATCTATTATGTTATGTTTTTAAAAATATATTTTATTAATTAACGTTTAAATTTCTCGAATTTTATTTTAAATTAAGTTTCAAATGGATTATAATTTTTTATTCAATTCCATTTTAAATTTATTAAAAGGTTCTTTTTTATTTTTCAAATGACGCAAGATTTTCGAACCTTCGATCGTTTTTATTCTTATATTCTTATATTCTTATATTCTTATATTCTTATATTCTTATATTCTTATATTCTTATATTCTTATATTCTTATATTCTTATATTCTTATATTCTTATATTCTTATATTCTTATATTCTTATATTCTTATATTCTTTCTTTAATTTTATATTCTTATATTCTTATATTCTTATATTCTTATATTCTTATATTCTTATATTCTTATATTCTTATATTCTTATATTCTTATATTCTTATATTCTTATATTCTTATATTCTTATATTCTTATTCTTATATTCTATATCTTATATTCTCTATCTTATATTCTTATATTCTTTTTATTCTATATTCAATATATTCTTATATTCTTATATTCTTAATCACTTATTCTTATATTCTTATATTCTTATATTCTATATTCTTATCTATTATTCTTATATTCTTATATTCTTTATTCTATTAATTCTTATACTTTCTTATATTCTTATATTTTAATTCCTATATCTTAATATTCTTTATTCCTTTTCTTTATTCTTCATATTCTTATATTTAATCTTATATTCTATTTTTATATTCTTATATTCTTATTTTATATTCTTATATTCTTTTATATTCTTATTCTATATCTTATATCTTATTCTTATATCTTATTCTTATATTCTTATATTCTTATATTCTTATATTCTTATATTCTTATATCTTTATTATATTCTCTTATTCTTAATTCTTATATTATATTCTTAATTCTTATATTCTATATTCTTATATTTTCTTAATCTTTATTCTATATTCTATTATTCTTATATTCTTATATTCTTTATATTCTATATTCTTATTTTATATTCTTATATTCTTATATTCTTATATTCTATATTCTTATTCTTATATTCTTATCTTATATTCTTATTCTTATATTCTTATATTTATATCTATTTCTTATATTCTTAATTCTTATATTCTTTATATTCTTATTTATATTTCTTATATTCTTATATTCTATATCTTATATTTATATTTATATTCTTATATTCTATTCTTATATTCTTATATTCTTATATTCTTATATTCTTATATTCTTATATTCTTATATTCTTATATTCTTATATTCTTATATTCTTATATTCTTATATTCTTATATTCTTATATTCTTATATTCTTATATTCTTATATTCTTATATTCTTATATTCTTATATTCTTATATTCTTATATTCTTATATTCTTATATTCTTATATTCTTATATTCTTATAAAATTTGAACATTAATTCACAAAGTGACTGAAATAAGCTTCTAAAATCTAAAGTGACGTCGTCTAAAAAAATTCATTTAAATAAATTTTGAACTCAAGGAACTGAGTCAGTCCTATTTTATAGATTTTGAGTCAGTCCTATTTTATAGATTTAGGGCTACGGTTCTAAAAAAAGTAGGTCCAGTAAGAATTATCCTTGATATCAAAGTTCTCAAAATAAATTGACTCTATATGTGTATAATATTAGCTCCATAATGAGAAACATTAAACCGGGGTCAAGCTATATATCAAAATCTATAGAAGTATTATCCAACTTAATAAAAGCGATCAAAATATAAAAACGACAATAAATAATGGAATCCTTTATTAAAATGAACTAGCAATTCAAAGGAAAGATGAATCCTTTGAATTGGGTAACACTGTCGTATTCATTTTACGATGGCTTAAAATTTGTTAAGGTTCAAAGTTTTTAGCATTCCCTCTATAAAAATTTCGTTTTGTAAAGACTTTAACCTATAGGCTAAAAAGTTTATAGTGGATTTTCAATTAAAAGTGTAACCCTAAAATTTAATATTTTAGGGTTAAAAGAAAATCGTTTTTAACCAAATAATATTCATCGAAAATAAATAACCCTATAAATTGTCGAATCATTTTCTATGTAAAGTTTAGAAAATTGGAAATTTCAATTGTTCCTGGAAAATTTAGAATCAATCAATTTAGAATACTTATTCTAAAATCAATTTATTTACTGTCTAAAACAAAGTCTATCTCATAATAACGGTTGGTTATATAGAAATAGACTTTTGGTTTTATTACGGCTAAAATGATTTGAAAAAATCTAATGGCAGTAGGATGTTGTTATTGAATATGTATTATGTCAAAATGAGAAATTATTCATTGTTAGCAAATTTACAGTTTTAATTTCTTTTCAAAAATAATTCAAATTTATTTTCAATGTTGTGTATCAAATTTTGTTGAAAAGTAAAAAATCTTAATATTAAAAATTTCATAATGATTTTCAAAATGACTTTTTTAATATTAAGATTTTTTACTTTTCAATTAGGTAATGCATGATTTCGAAACGTCATCAAAATATTTTTACCTGGTAACTAGACAAAACCTAATTTTATCATTTTTAATAAAGATGTTAATGAATTTCTTTTTAAACGATTTATTTTCGAACATTGGTCAATTCCCATTGAATTAAAATAATAGAACAATTCGCTTGAAAAAACTTATAATGAAAAACTTGGAAGGAAATATCAAAAATTTATATTCGCTATTTAGAGGGCCTTGTCTATGTTATAGTCAGGCAATAATTTCAGGTGTTTTAGTTTACATTTGATCTCAAAACTTTTATAGAGTCGAAGCTTGTTCCAATTCGCAAAGGATTAATAATTTTTTGATTGAATTGATGGAGTTAAAATCCTATTTTAGTGACCGTTAGAGTATTCTTATTGTTTTTGTTTACCTTGCAATAAAAGTATAACTGTCTTTATGTTCTAAACTGTCTTTATGTTCTAAATTGAATGATTCTTTAACCGCAGCATTCTAATTTTTATTTAAATATTGTTGAATGTACAAGATTTGCATTCACGTAACCTTTTAATTCATAACAAAAAGGTTGATCGTTTCCAGGCCCTATAAAAAATAAAGATAAATGGCTTGACGAATAAATTATAATCTTTCATTTAATTCTTTTAAAATTATAAAATCCTTCAGGTTTCATAGGTTAAGTAAAATAAAATTTAAATTTAGGATAAAGTCTCGCTCAATTTTGTTTCTTTTTTCCTTTTCATAAGAATTTTATTTTTTAAAAGTTTATCCTCGTCTGCTTATTTGTTTTAAATAGACTTAAGTTTAGAGTCTTAAAATTTTGACGGGGCCATTAAGGTGTTAAGCTATTGGCATTCTTTGTGAGTATAATATGTTTTAACCTATTGGTCATTTAAATTCTGTCCTATTTCTATTTTTTTGTTTAAAATTAGACTCTAGTTTTTAGAAAGTGGAGAAAAATTCTAATGACTCTAATAAAAAATTGTAGCTCTCTCATAACGCTCGGCCTGATTCTGTAGAAGGGTCTGATGCGAATTCTAATACAGGTATAAAGTACGGAGTAAGAAAATCATAACTCCAAGATAAATTTCTATTTAAATTATTGTACAGATTTTAGGGTAACAAGGGCCTCTAAAGCTTAGAGATTTGTCACTTAAGAGTCCAGCATGCCTTACAAGCCGGATCTTGAGGATTCAAATCCTACCATAACCACCACTTTAGAGTCGGGGTAGCGGGATCCTTCGTGCTAACTACGATCCTTATAAAGGAATGGAGCGGATAAAGAAAAGAGTCCACCTAATAATATATTTAAAAACGTCATGTCTATGTCTGCATCTGCATCTGCCTCTGCATTTGCATCTGGCATCTGCATCTGCAGCTTTAGAACTTTTAGCCTCTGAGGATACTGATTTCGATAGCTAAGAGAATCAATGTTTTTCATTTGCCTTTAAATCTAAATTTCATTCATATATTTACTTAATTAATAGATTCATTGATTATATTTGATATGATAAATTTTCAATATAATCAATGAATTTTATTAATTTCTGTGTAAAATACATAAATATAATAATAAATCTATCAAAATGGACACAACTCCATAAAATCAAAACAAAGAAGAGGTTAATCCTCTTGATCCTTTCCTGTATGCGGAAAGGAATATCCGTGACTATTGCATGAATAATCAGTTTAGCTTAGATGCAACAATGAGGGTCATCCTTCAGCACACATTCATTTTAGGGTCTCTGGGCATATTTCCGGAAGACTTCTTGCATCTTATTAGTCATCGTTTGACAACTATTTTAGATAAGCAAACTTTAATGTTCATTTATTTAAATGAACTCGCGTTAAGAACGCAATTGGGTCATACAGATTTAAAGGTCATCATTGAGAAACTTATTAATTTCAAAACACGAATATGTTATAATATAAATAATAAATTTAAAATTTATTGGGCATTTTCTAACATCGTTAATTGTTGAGAGTTTTTTTTTAACTAATTATAAAATAAATGGATTTTATTGAAAAAAACTGTAAGGTATAAAGAAATCCCTTCATTTAACCCCCTTGCCTAAATATAGAACTTCAACGAAAAACATTTCGTTTGCGGATCGATGAACCCTTAACATAAATCCTATTCAAAATACAATTTTACTGGAATTAAAAAAGTCACTGTAATTATTTTGACTTTTTTTTGTTAAAGTTCAAATTTTGAACCTTAACTTTTACAGAAAAGTATGTTATAATATTATAAAAATAATAAATAAAATAAATAAATAAACAAAACTTAAAACATGTAGGTTGCGGATCGATGAAACCTAAATATAAATCCTATTAAAAATACAACTTTATTGAAGTTGAAAAAGTAACCGTAATTATTTTGACTTGGAATTTGTTAAAGTCAAAATAATGTAATGTTTTTATTTTTATGCCTTAAAGGGATCAAAATAAATCGAATACTAAAAGAAAAATTTTTTTATAAAATGAAAACCATAACTCTAACGTTACGGAAACATGAGAAAAAGAAAAATTTAAGTGAAAAAACTTCCTTTTTATTTGAGAGTGATAAAATTTCAAAGGATTGGTATTCAGGTTCAGAATTCCTTTAAAGATAAAATTTGACCTTAAAAGTATCTTTTATTCGGGAATTCCTGACTCATATTAACTTTATTAATCCATATAATGAATCAATAAAAATCAATTTTTTTAAGAATGAAATATTGTCAAAATGCTTATTTTTTTTTCGTATAAATGCCTAGAATTGTTAATTTGTGTATTTTTTTAACGAGCCCTGAAAATTATGACTCAGATGATCCGGAAAATTCAAAAAAATTTTTAATTGGTATGGACTTGGATACTTTTTTTGAAATGAAAAAAATATTTAAAATCATTATTCATAAACGGTATAAAAAAAAAGTAGCTGGGGCTCCTTTGTAAATGAGTCAAAGGATCTGAATATCTTATAGTTTCAGATTCAGGCGATGAAGTTCCTTATCTTTTTTTTGATTATGATCCTTTTTCAACAGAAGAAGGATGTCTTGAAACTTTTTTTGAATTTTACATGTTAAGCGTTGTCAAAACAACTAAAAATTCAGAAAAAAAGTGGGATTCGCTTGAAATTAATTGTCAATTTTTTGATTCAATTTTTATTACAAACTTAATATTTATATTTCTTATAAACATAAAGTTTGTAATAAAAATTTCCTAAACTGTAACTCTGGGTTTAAATCCCTAAAACAGTGAAATAAAAACGACAAAAAAGTATAGTTTTTTTAATTTCAATAGTATAGCTAAAACCATGGAAATGATTTTCTTTTTATATTTTTTAAAAAAGGAACGGCGTCTCTTATCAAAAATTTTGAGCGTCAAAAAATTTTTCCATGACCCATTTTTTTGTGTTTTGACATTGCTTTTTGTTTAAATATTAAATAGTAAGGTCGGAATAAATGGACTTGAAGTGAATAAACGACTCTAAATAGTCCAAGAAATAAATGTATGGATCATTTTTGGACCAAACAATTCTTTTTAGTTCTCGTCAAACTGGATTCTCGATTCTTTTTATTTAGAATTTAAAGCATAACTGTAAAGAAATTGATTGGTTAATCTCTTTTAGTTAATCTCTTTTAGTTAATCTCTTTTAGTTAATCTCTTTTAGTTAATCTCTTTTAGTTAATCTCTTTTAGTTAATCTCTTTTAGTGTTGTTTAATTTTTAAAATTTTGATTCCATACTTATTGTAATAAAAATAATAAGATTCAAGGTTTCCGATTCTCGCTATAGATATACTTTAAATATATAACATTCTCCCTGATAATATAATAAATAAAACGTAAAAAACGTAAATATAAAGGACAAAAAAAGTTTTTATAACAATAAGAATAACAATAAGAATAACAATAAGAATAACAATAAGAATAACAATAAGAATAACAATAAGAATAACAATAAGAATAACAATAAGAATAACAATAAGAATAACAATAAGAATAACAATAAGAATAACAATAAGAATAACAATAAGAATAACAATAAGAATAACAATAAGAAGACAAACGTGGAACCAAAAGTATCTAAAGTCACATTATAAGAATTTTTTTCGATTCAATCATATAATTTGACTCTACGAATAACATCCCTTATATTATAAATAACTTTCATTTCTAAAATATTGTCCTTTGAATTTTTAACTTTATACTATCATAACTTTTTTTCATTCTTGTTCTCTTTTTTTATTTTTTTATTTTTACGAACCTTTTTGAATAAATAAAATTTTATAGTTTCAAACTATAAAAATTATTTAATCATTTAATTTGATTGAAAGGGAAAAACAAATATAAAATCGTGTCTAAGTTTTTCGTTTCTAACCCCATAAAACTAAAAGCGCTCGATAATAAAAATTTTTTAAATGATACAGACTCCACTGAACATGAAAATTATATAAAATACGTAAACTATAAGAAATCAAATCATATGGTAAAGGAATAATTCATTTTAATAAATAAAAATACCAAGATTTAAAATGCTCTTTTTTTATCCATTCACCGTCTTTTTATGACGATAAAGCTAATTTTTTATTATTTTTATAGAAGTAAAAACTATAATAACAGCCTATAAACCAAACATCCCTCATAAACTTATAGCGATTAAACTTAGCATATTCTGGAATCTTTCAAACAAATTTTTTGAAATTTAAAAGGAAACTGCTGACAACCTGTTGGTCTTCTTATAACGATCGTTCATTTGTAATTTTAATCAAAACGCGTTTGCCTGCCTGCCTGCCTGCCTGCCTGCCTGCATGCATGCATGCATGCAGGCAGGCAGGCAGGCAGGCAGGCAGGCAGGCAGGCAGGCAGGCAGGCAGGCAGTTTTTTTGAGTCTATTTTTTATTCACCGAAGTGTTATTTTATTTAAAACAAAATCTGTCACTTTAAAAACGAATTTGCCAATATTCTAACTAAGCCCGACCGCCTTGGTCCATTTACTACCCCAATTTGTCTTTAAAACAACTCTTTTCAAAATTTTAACAACTAGACTTAAAAAAAACTGTATTTCCCCCTTACATAAATGTTGATAAGACTCAATCTCTTTTTGTATATAATTGATCATAAAGCGGTCAATAGCTTGCCGAGTAAAGAGTAAACACACATTTTTGAATGTTTGAATGTCAATATCCCATAAATACGGGCACAAAAGATTTTGTTTTTAACTTTTTTTTAATTTTAAACAAGTAAATTAAAAACTTTTACAAATTTTAATTGTAAGAGATTGAATTTATATTTAAATCTTTTAATTTACTTGTTAAATTCTTTTGCTTTTTCTATTTGTTTTTTTGATTTTTGATTTTCTTTTAATAAATTTGTTTTTATAATATTATTAAAATTTAGGACACCATTTTAAATATTTTCTTTTTGCTCAACTGATAAAATGTAACGGTTATAATGTTGAGGAGTTAAAATAGATTCATGACAAAGTCTTTCTTTAGCTTACCAAATTTTTTTAGAACTTTAATTACCATAGTAATTCTAAATCAATGGGTCCTTATAGTTTTATTGTTAAAAAAATCCTTTAAATATTTATTTGAATGCGAAGTCATATATTTCCGCTTCGTATTAAATAAATATTCATCTCTTTGTTTAGTGTTTAATAAAACATTTAAATATTTTGTCTAAATTTTAAAAATTTCAACATATTTGAAGAAAGTTTAAATTCAGCTTTAAATAAAGACTTTGATTTTAAAACTTGTATATAAATCGTTTTTTCATCCATCAATCCTTTCTATAGTCAAAATTTTAAATTTTGACTATAGAAACGGGCCAAGCTAAAAATAATAAGAACAGGATTCTAGCCCGATCCTGAGATTCAACAATAGGCTCTTTGCGTTTTATAAAAACAATTAAAGGCAAAAAAATCTCACCCTCTTCTAAATTATCGCGTAAAAATTTTTTTTTGCCGTTCAATAAAAATAAGAAGATGTTTTTGTTTAAAATACGTACATTCAACCCTTTCATTTTCATTCCTTTGAATAATTTTTCATCATTTATCTGGTTTTTAACTAGACTCATCCAACATATTTTTATATTCATTAATAGTTTCGTAAGCTAAAACAAACTGACGAAATATTTTATCGAATTTTTTAAACTGATCATTTAATTTTATACTTTGTACTTGAAACATTATATTTATAGCTTTAATTGATACAACAATAACTCTACATATATCTTCAAAGCAATGTATTTCAAAGTGAATAGAATCAAAAATTATTATAGCATCTTTAGCACCATAAAGCTCTTCTTCTTCTTCTTCTTCTTCTTCTTCTTGTTCTTCTTCTTGTTCTTCTTCTTGTTCTTCTTGTTCTTCTTCTTCTTGCTCTTCTTGTTCTTCTTGTTCTTCTTGTTCTTCTTCTTCTTGTTCTTCTTCTTCTTGTTCTTCTTGTTCTTCTTCTTCTTCTTGTTCTTCTTGTTCTTCTTCTTGTTCTTCTTCTTGTTCTTCTTGTTCTTCTTCTTGTTCTTCTTCTTGTTCTTTTTCTTTTTCTTCTTCTTCTTCTTCTTGTTCTTCTTCTTCTTCTTCTTGTTCTTCTTCTTGTTCTTCTTCTTGTTCTTCTTGTTCTTCTTGTTCTTCTTGTTCTTCTTCTTCTTCTTGTTCTTCTTCTTGTTCTTCTTGTTCTTCTTCTTCTTGTTCTTCTTCTTGTTCTTCTTGTTCTTCTTCTTCTTCTTCTTGTTCTTGTTCTTCTTCTTGTTCTTCTTGTTCTTCTTCTTGTTCTTCTTCTTCTTCTTCTTGTTCTTCTTCTTCTTCTTCTTCTTCTTCTTCTTCTTGTTCTTCTTCTTCTTCTTCTTCTTCTGCTAAGTTTATTAAATTCAAAGATAAAAAAGTGCCTTGTTTTCATTCTTCAGGTTCTTAAACTTCCACTTCTAAACTATTTTCTAAATTATTTTCTGAATTTCTTTCTAAATAATTTTTTGGATCATTTTTTATTTTTAAAATTCATTTAAATCATATGTAAACAGCTTTGTCTAAGAAACTCCATTGCTACCAACTCGTAAATTTTAGTGCCTTGCAAAGCTTCGTTAGGGCTATTTCTTGAAATCATTTGAAAGCGTAATGTATCTATTTTCTTATGAAGTGATACCTGGACAGCCTTAATCATTTCCCCTAAAAAGCGTTTAAGTGACATTTTTCGAATACTTTTTGTTTCTTTATGGTCCTTAAATCTTGAAACCGCTGTGTTTATTAAAAACGCGTGATCTTTTTCTTATTCTGAAAGGTTTTTAAATTCATCTAATTTTTTTTTATCCGTTTTTAAACCGCCAATATAACGCCACAACACAATATTATGATTCTACTCACTTACTATCAACGACACTAAAAAACTTATTATCAATACTTTGTTAAATGTCATTTTTTTTATTTACAAAGACAGCTGAAATCTATGAAATACCTTCGTCAAACTGAACAAACTGAAAAATTTCAGGCTTATCATACTTTTCAATACACTTTATCATCTCTTGAATTATAATATTTGTATCAAGGGATCCTTTACCGGAATAAGAACACAAACGAAATCTTGAAGTTGCAGCAACGATCAACAAAATATAAAAAAAATTTCCTTTTTTATCTTTTCTATTGGTTCCGTCTGAAAACGAAATAAGATTCAAGACGGATATCTTAGATTTTTTATTTATTAAATTCAACCTAGAGGTTAAATTTATTCTTTTTTAGTTTGAAAAAAGCTGTTGCTTAGGACTTAAAATATTTTTATGTTCATTAGTTTTATTTTTATTGATTTTATTTTTAAATTCTTGTTCTTTAAGTCAATTTGCATAAAAAGAAAAGCTAAAGATAAAATGAACACTTTTCGCTTCATAAAAATGTAATCCCTAGGTTAAATTTTTAAATTCTATTTTGTGAATATATAGATCTATATATTCACAAAATAGATTTCTTAATTAATTTACTAGAAACATTATAATACAATATAGATCGTATTCACCGCGCAAGTTAGTATTTAATAAAAAAAATGAATGTCTATAAAAAATAAATATTGGGAGAAATTATTCTGAAAAAAATAAATTTCAAGATATTATCTATGTGATGTGGGTTAAAGCGAAAACAAAGATTAAAAAGTAACTTTTAAAAATTTAATGTTTAATTATGGTTAGATAAAAATTTTCTGAAAAGAGAGGGATTTATACATATACGGATTGAATATATGTGTGAACTTTTCAGATTCTTAATAGTTAATAAAAAAGTATTATTATTGATTTACAAACTTATTTGTTTTTGACACCTGGTTATTATAATTCTTTTTATTATTTTCGTTTAATAATATTGAATTATAATATTTTTATATAATTTAAAAGGATGTCTTTAACAAAAATATGGGTTTCTCCATAGGTTTCAAGGGGAGGTCGCCCTTAACGCTTACGAATTTTTTGATGAAAATAAGAAAATTGAACTTAAGTCTACTTGTTAAATTTATTTTATTTAAGTTATGTTATTCATTGTGCTTAATGAGTTCTCGCACAAATATAACAAATAATGTTTGTAACAAAACCGAGAAAAAAAAATAAAAATGACGGTTAGTAGTGGAATTTTATAAAAATTAAAGATTTATATACGGTGATTTAAATGAAATTTGTTTTATAATTGTTCCAACCTAAAAGTCAATAGAATCGCTCGTTCCCTGTTTCGTTTTGATTCTCTTTTTAAAACAAAATCAAAATTTTAATCCGATTAAATATATGACTAAATTTAGTCACTATACATAAAATCAGTATATTTTCGTCTCAAATAGTGAAATTTTTTAATTTTAAAACGAATATGGAGAAAAAATCGAATCTATTTTTTGAAAATAAAACAGTTATAAAAGTTTTCGTTCTTGGAACTTTTATTTTATTGATTTTAATTTTATATTGGATAAATTTTGAAACGATTAACCGTTTTTTTGTCGAAATTTCAACAACAAAAATTGAAAATCAATCTTTTAGTTCAGACGAAAATAAATTGATAAAAAACAAAAATTTTCAAAATGTAACTTCTTCTCATAAAAACTCTTTAAATCAAGTTCAAGTAATATTAATTTATATTGGGTGCGGATTTGCTTTTTTATCTGGAGTTTTTAATTTTTTAACAAATTGAGGAGTAATAGTAGCAAGTTTAACTTCTGGCCCAACTATCGTTACTTACGTTCCGAAAATTATTATAAACTATAGTTCAAAAATTATAACAGCGACACCTGAAATTATAACTTTTTGACCTAAAAAAATGATTAAATGGTATGAAACTAGGCGTCCTAAAAATGAAAATTCGGCAGTAATGCGAGCCTTCGTAAGGCAGGGGATTGAGAGCTTAAAAGAGGAAACCGAACTAATATGTGAGTCTCGAATCCCACTTGAGGTTATTTTAAGTTCAAATTTAGGCCATCCATTGCCCCTTTGATATTATAATACAGCGGGTAACATTGAAACTTTGAGAAGGGGTAAAAAATTATATACTGACTTTATCACAGGCGATGGATATCTTTTAGATTCAAATAAGCCTAAATTTTGGGAAAATTTGACCGGAAAGTATAAAATTATTGGACTGGTTGGTTAACAGTTCATAACTCTTTTACCTGTTATTATAAAAAAAAAGAGATAATGTTGTTAAATTTGAACGAAGTTTGGCTAATTCACCTGTGGTCCATCTTTTTCAAAGGGAGAGTAACGAGCCAGCGATCCGGACTCAGCGGGCACTTAAATTTTACGGACAATTGTTAGACATTGTTCCAAAACATCTAAGTCCGGCCGACAACGCATGGTTATATTCAACTCGATGTGAACTATGGAATAATTATATTAGTGCTTATCCTTGTAAGACTCATTTAAGATTTGCATGTGCAAAGGCCGAATACCTAATGAATTCCTTTTTAGATCGTTATTATTAAAATTAATACAACAATACAAAAAATAACGCTCCAATCAGTCAGGCACGTCGACGCCTCTCCCTTCCTTCGTCAGGGCTCTTCCAGGCTAAAGTTAGAGTTAATAATCTTTTTTTCCGGTATGGAGCAAAATTCCGTAGTAGGGGCTCATACAATGGGTTATTCAATGCTCTATTCTTGAGCTACCCGCTCACTCTTCCAAAATAAGGGTAACGGTTCTTTACCCCGCCGGACGCCACCCGTTAATGCGGTTCAAATTCGCATACAATTCTGAAATTCACGGGGGATGTCCGGTAAGTGAAAAAAGACAGCGTAGTAAGACCCGTTAATTCGATTGACATTTCGCTATTTATTCGTTTAATTACCCGACATAAACTTATAACAGTGTAATAAAAGACAGCGAAACTAAATAACTAACCCGTTAATAACCCTTACCAGGCACGTAGTCCAAGCTAAAGTACGGCTTTCTACCCTAACTCTGGAAGGACAACAGCCAGAGTAGAGGCAACTATTTTATAGCCAAACTTTGGGAGGGTACCCTTTTCTTGTTTGCTAATAAAAGTCTTATGCCCATGAATCGGCCAAAGGTCAATGCTTCAATCAGGTTAACCTCGTAAACTTACAGGAATAGATGTGCAATTAATAAGTTTAATTCAAGCGTAATTCCACACTTATTTTCACATCAAAAACAAGGGAGTTTGATTAACGAGTTAAGTATCAGAATTGGGCTAGAATTCATGATTTTATAATCCTTATCCGAATCCGAATCCGAATCCGAATCCGAATCCGAATCCGAATATGAATCCGAATCCGAATCCGAATCCGAATCAGAATCAGAATATGAATCAGAATATGAATCAGAATATGAATCAGAATCCGAATCCGAATCCGAATCCGAATCCGAATCCGAATCAGAATATGAATATGAATCAGAATATGAATCAGAATATGAAGACGGTTCCTGACTTTGTAAAATATAAAATATTTTATATTCATTATTTTATTTAAAACCCTGGCACTAGGAAAAGGATTCCACAAAGTCCCCCTTGCAGGGTCCATTTTCCCCTGGTTTGTTTCACTCTCAAGTTCGGGATGGTTTGAGGTGGTTCCAAAACAGCGTTGAGCACCAGAGAGACATCAAAGCGTTGCTTTGGTATAAAATTAAAAGGAGTTTTAATAAATTTGCATTTTATATTTTATTTTTTTTCACACTTTAGTATTTTATGATTATAAAATACTAAAAGGTCAAAATTTCCGGCCATTTAGGGAATCTTGGCTGAAACCATCACGGATTTTATACCGGACCCCTAATCTTTCACGGCTTATCTTGCCGGGGCCTATAGAGCACTCATCTTGAGATAGGTTTCCTACTTAGATGCTTTCAGCAGTTATCCTTTCGTACGTAGCTACCCAGCGTTTCCCGTTGGAACGAGAACTGGTACACCATAGGTACGCGCTTCCTGGTCCTCTCGTACTATGAAAGAACTCTCTCAATGCTCTAACGCCTATACTGGATATGGACCGAACTGTCTCACGACGTTCTGAACCCAGCTCACGTTCCGCTTTAATAGGCGAACAGCCTAACCCTTGGGACAAACTACCGCCCCAGGATGCGAAGAGCCGACATCGCATTTGTGTTTCAAATAATCTGGGTATATTTTTTATTTTTATAGATCTGATAATTTATACTTCATACTTGGATGCAAATAAGAAAAAATAAGAGCATGGAATATTTGAGAATGTTTTTCATTTATAGAAATTCTTGGTTTATTGTTTTTTCTTTGAATAGTTGTTTCTAAATCAAACTTTTCTTTTAAAATAAAACGTAAACGATTAACCTCGTCGATTGAAAATGAATCTGTACAAAATCGAACCGCATTGGAATGACCTTTCCATTTTAATGCCCCATCATCCATATACCAAAAAGCAATGGCTCTGGGAGTTAATAATGGCGAAAGTTTATAAGGCACATGCTTAATCCAGCGACTACTTTTCATATCAAAAGCATAAAACAGATTTCCATAATGTCTTAAACATGGTAGCACTAATGAATTAAAATACCATCTTTCATAAGTTTTTCCAGTTCGTTTATCAAAGATTTCATCTTTTATCGGAGGCGATCCACATAAATTTTTAAAAATTTCATATTTATAAAATAAATAATCTTTATTTTTTTGAATCATTCTTAATCTCCAAGTTCTTCCTGCTGTATTGGTTTGAAGATTGGCATCTCCAAGCAATGATCCAACTAAAATTTCTTTTTGTTCCGGTGTTAATAAAGATAGACTCGTCATAAATGGATATATATATTGATTATTTTTATCTATAAATAGACTCTTAGTCGCCTAAGAGATCAGACTATATCATCAACCCTTTTTTTTTTCACTTTCGAATATAAAAGTGATCATGGTTGTCCGGCGTGTAGTCGTTGAGGGGTTATACTTCATTTTTTTTCAAAAAATGAGGATCATTTTTTTCACATAGAATGATGAAACAAAGTAGAGAACTTCCCTGCTGATTGTCCGCACTTAAGCACTTCCCCGTTTTCTATGGAAACGATGACTTAAGATTCTAACCCCTTTTTATGAGGGGACGGAGTTTCCAGCATATAGCCAGATTAGCACTTTCTTATTACTAAGAAAGGACCCCTGATGTGTTGAGGTGCCAAACCTTTCCGTCGATATGGACTCTGAAGAAAGATTAGCCTGTTATCCCTAGAGTAACTTTTATCCGTTTAGCGACGGCCCTCCCACAAGGAACCGTCGGATCACTAAGGCCAACTTTCGTTCCTGCTCGACTTGTAGGTCTTGCAGTCAAGCTCCCTTATACCTTTATACTTGTTGTCTGATTTCCATCCAGACTAAGGGAACCGTTGCACATCTCCGTTACCTTTTAGGAGATTTCCGCCCCAGAAAAACTGTCCGCCTGAAACTGTCTAGTGTCCGGATTCACGGAACACCATTAGGATTCGAGTTCTTTCAGAGTGGTATCTCAATGGTGGCTCCAACTTTTCCGAGAAAAAGCAATCAACGCCTCCCACCTATGCTGCGCAAAAACAACTCAAACCCCATTCCAGGTTACAGTAAAGCTTCATAGGGTCTTTTTGTCCTAGTATAGGTAATCCGCATCTTCACGGATAAGTCTATTTCACCGAGCCTCTCTCTGAGACAGTATCCAGATCGTTACACCTTTCATGCGGGTCTGAACTTACCAGACAATGAATTTTGCTACCTTAGGCAATAAGGTTAATACTCACAATTACTTGTAAGATTGGACTATATCTTCAATTTAGACACTAGATAGCTTTCTAGAAACCAAACTTTTGTAAAATCAGAATAAGAATTAAATGATTCTTTATTCTTTAACAGCTGATTTGTCTAAAAAGGATGACGTATAGTCTCTGAGGAACCTACTCTTGGTTTTCAGTGATTTTTTTTGTCAAAAAATCACGAACAAAAGAACGTGCTTCTTGTAAAGAAGCAAAAGATTCATTTGACTGACCTTTTTGGTTACGCATTTCGTCCCAAATAGGAAGCATTTCATTGATAAATGAATCATATTGGTGATGAAAATCTTTATTGAATAAAGAAATCAAATTTTCAAATTTTGTAAGTCGTTCAATTTTTTGATTCGAACCATACGGAACAACGTATTTTTTATAAAAAGGAATGACTTTTTCTTCTAAAGTTCTTCGATTATCAATAACAAAAACAAGAGTGGCAAGACTTCCTGATTTATACCGAATTCGTCCTGCTCTGAAAACTTTGAGTGCTAAATAAAGCATGGCAAAACCATTGAGATGTTGAGTGATACTAAATTCAGGGTCTAATAGCAAACCAAATTTGACAGTTCCTAGTTTTTTAGCACTGACATTAAGAGAAGCTTCGCCCTCTAAAAATCCAGCTAAGAAAATTTTTGATTCTTTTTTAATCAACGGTTCTTGGTCTATTTGAAAAATCGCTTTTAGATCTGTTAAGTATTGATTAAAGTTTTTCGTTTTGCTGTAACGTTCATTGACTTCTTTAATTCTTAAAAGAATTTCTGACGGTATAGGATGTCCAGGTTTCAATATCACTTTTTGTTTTATCATAATTTTTTGATTTGAATAGAGTAGTTTCCTGCTGATTGTCCTATAACTATTAACGTTTCACCAACTTGGTCTTAATAGCCTTCAGGATGTTCCAGCAAATGGTCATCTTTTAAAACGGCCCTAATAAGATAGAAGAAGAATTTATTCTTTTTCTATCCGCAAAATGAGATTAGGAAATCACCGTTCATTTATGTTACCGAAAACTAAAAATTGTTATCGACCTTGACGGTATAAGAATAAAAATTATAAAAAGTTATCATTTCATTTTCTTATAACCGCGGACCAAAGTCTTAGACCCCTTAGTCTGAACTTTGTTCAGATTCAGGGAACAATAAGAAGCGGCGCATTAAAAAAGGATGATCTTTTTTTTTGCCTCTATGTTTCCATAGAGATCGGACTATATCATCATACAATATAATATATAAAGTATGTCAAGCGTATAGTCTCTGAGGATGCTTTTTATAATAAGATCGATTTTCATTCTGAAAAATATTAAAATATAAGTTTTAGACTCTAAAACTTTGTCTAATTTCTTCGTCTTGATTTGAAATTCTAGTTTTTCTGAATTTATTTAAATTCACACGAAAAACTAAAATTTCTTCCAAATCGGTTTTTGTATGAATTCCAAAATCCAATTTTTTAACAGCCGCTTGAAAAATACTAAATTCATGTTTTTTTTTGTTTGATAAGAAATTAAATTTCTTAAAAAATGGAATAATAAAATTTTTGATAGTTTCACGGTTTGAAACCTCAAAAGTATAAAAATCTTTACGGGATTCTCTAATTTTACCACATCCAAGATATTTGCGACAGATTTCTAAAACCGCACGATCTTTATTTCCTATATTAAAGGCGATTGTAAATTTCCAACCCGTCATATAATCTTTTCTTTTTCGTGCACTTATATAAAAACTCCCTTCCCCATCAACAAAACCAGCAATATAAAATCCTTTTTCCGGTGGAACATATTTTAATTTTTCAATTTTTGTCATTTCTTTATTTCTCTATTATATAAAGTCTTTCCTGCTGATTGCCTCTATCTATCTCGTTTTTACTGAACAAAAATCTTTTTTTCATCAAAATGAATTAAGATAATGAAATGTTGACAGCGAACTGTCAAATATCGGCAAAGGAACCCATCCTTTGCAGATTTCATTTTTATTTTGTCTGAGTAGAAATAGCTTAACAAGGGTTTCCAGCATATAGCTTGATTTTATAACTACAAGGTTTTATAGTTACGGCCGCCGTTCACCGGGGATTCGGTTACCAGCTTTTTCTTTTTACAAAGAATAACCAGCTTCCTTCACCTTCCGGCACTGGGCAGGTGTCGGCCCCCATATATCGTTTTTCAACTTAGCGGAGACCTGTGTTTTTGATAAACAGTCGCCTGGATCTTTAAACTGCGACCCTCTTTCAAGGGTGCCCCTTCTTCCGAAGTTACGGGGCTAATTTGCCGAGTTCCTTAGAGAGAGTTCTCTCGCGCCCCTTAGTATTCTCTACCTATCTACCTGTGTCGGATTACGGTACAGGGAATTACAAAAGATTTCATACGAGCTTTTCTAGGAAGTATGACATCATTGGCGTCAAACATCTAATTTCTAAGAATAAACCTAAAAACCGGTGCTTAACGAGATAACGCCTTGGCTCCAGTATCGTTTTTTTTCGATCTGTCTTAACCTTGAAACGTTTCTACCCTAATCCCTCAAAATAGAAAGATCCATTTAGAGACCCAATTTAGCCGCCTTCGTCCCTCGGGAACTTTATATTTAATTCGTTCAGGAATGTTGACCTGATTGCCATCGACTACGCCGTTCGGCCTCATCTTAGGTCCTGACTAACCCTTCAAGGACGAGCCTAGTGAAGGAACCCTTAGACTTTCGGGGTACTGGATTCTCACCAATATTTTCGTTACTCAAACCGACATTCTCACTTGTGCTTTGTCCGCTTTTAATTCCTTAAAAGTTTCACCCAAAGCACAACGCTCCCCTACCGATTGCTTTTATTTTATGCAATCCCACGGCTTCGGCAGACGACTTAGTCCCGGCTATTTTCGGCGCAAGACCGCTTACAGTAATGAGCTATTACGCTTTCTTTAAAGGGTCGCTGCTTCTAAGCTAACCTTTTACGTGTCTTAGCAGTCTCACATCCTTTTCCACTTAGCCGTCATTTAGGGGCCTTAGCCAATGATCTGGGCTGTTTCCCTTTTGACATTCGAGCTTATCCCCGAATGTCTCACTGGTTGACTGAAAACCTTACCATGTATTCAGAGTTTGCCACTTCTTGGTACCACTTTCGCAGCCCGTGAAGAAACAGTGCTTTACCCCATGGTAGTTCATAGTCACCGCTGCGCCTCAACGCATTTCGGGGAGAACCAGCTAGCTCCGGGTTCGACTGGTATTTCACCCCTAACCACAACTCATTGGCTGATTTTTCAACATCAGACCATTCGGACCTCCACTCCGTTTTACCAAAGTTTCATCCTGGTCATGGTTAGATCACCCGGGTTCGGGTCCATAAGAAGTGACGTTTTCGCCCTATTCAGACTCGCTTTCGCTTTGGCTTCGGATGTTTTTCCTTAACCATGCCACTCCCTATAAGTCGCCGGCTCATTCTTCAACAGGCACGCGGTCAGAATTCATTTCCTCCCACTGCTTGTCAGCAGACGGTTTCATGTTCTATTTCACTTCCCTCCAGGGATTCTTTTCACCGTTCCATCACTGTACTATTTCGCTATCGATCACCTAGGAATATTTAGTCTTACGAGGTGGTCCTCGTGGATTCACACGGGATTTCACGTGTCCCAAGCTACTCGGGATATGACTTACCGAAAATATTCTTATCAAAAAGATAAGATAAATTTATTTTTAACTACAGGACTTTTACCTTCTATGGTACAGGTTTTAGCTGTTTCGTTTTCATAAATTTTTCCGGAATCAGAATCAGAATAAAGTTTGAACAATGTGTTTAAATTATTCAATTTTATGCTATTAAAGTCCTCCCACAACCCTCATATTTTAATTTGAATTAAATTATAAGTTTAGACTTTTCCCTTTTCGCTCGCCGCTACTAAGGGAATCGCTTTTGCTTTCTTTTCCTCCAGCTACTAAGATGTTTCAATTCACTGGGTTGTCTCTTAGTTTTTTATGAATTTATTATACTAGTTTTCAAGGTTCCCCTATTCGGGAATTTTGGGATTACGGCTTGTTTCTAGCTACCCCAAACGTTTCGCCAGTTTACGCGCCCTTCATCGTCTCTAGGTGTCTAGGTATCCGCCGTCTGCTTTATTTTTTTTGACCTTTACAAAAAATTTGATATCAATGTTTTTTGATTTTAAATTTTTGTGTTTTTTGTTTTCAACCCACCATCTTAAATATTATAAAAATATTTGAATATTTTTAAATTTTCAATTGTGGAAGTAAGCGGATTCGAACCGCTGACATTCGCCGTGCAAAAGCGACGCTCTACCAACTGAGCTATACTCCCATTTCAAATTAAATTATAAATTTATATACATTTTTATATCTCTCGTTTTCTGATACGAATTAAAACATTCAGATTCAAACAAACTATTTAAGTTTAATAAATAATGAAATTTTAAACTGGGCTATGCTGGATTTGAACCAGCGACCTTACCCTTATCAGGGGTATACTCTAACCAACTGAGCTAATAGCCCAGATTATTTGATATTTTGTTTTTGAATTTTGAATTAAAGAGCTATTCAATTTATAACCAATGGCTATCTTAAAATATCGTTCTTAAATTGTCAACGCAGATTTTTTTTTATTTTAACAAAAATTTATTTTTTGTTGGGACCGGAATTCGTGTGTTTATTTAAATATAAAAATAGAAGTGATAAAATGAAAATCGAAGATAAATCAACCCTGAAAATCATCTATAAATTATAGATTCAATAATAAAAACTGACCTGTTACAAATACAAAATACATTCTAAAAATTATGAAACTTATGGAATTATTAAAATAAAATTGAATAAAGTTAAGAAAATTTATCCTAAACTATACTATTTATGTTCCATAAATTTTAAAATCATTTTGAAATTGAACATTCAAAATAAAAAACCATACTATTTATTTGTTCAAAAACCTTTTTTTATATAAACCAATAATAATAAAAAAGTTTGAATTTATTAGAAAAAAAGAAAAAATGAATTTCTCTAGGACAAACTTATTTATTTTATGAGAAATCTTAATAGCATTAAATTAATAATGGGGAGGAAGTTTTTTTTATAAAAGTATAAAAGGGTGAGTAAGAATTTTTTCGAAAATAAAATAATTTAAATTCATTGAATTTAAATAAATATTTTTTAATTTTAATTTTTACTAAAAATCGACTTTTATTTTTAAAATAGATATTTATTTAGTATTTAGTAAATAAATAAATAAAATATCTTTCCACCCAATTCAGATAAAAAAGACGAGTAAAAATTTATTTTTAATATTTACTTCGAATGCAAAAAACAATTTAAAAAAAAATTTCGTCTGATTCATATTCTGATTCATATTCTGATTCTGATTCATATTCTGATTCATATTCTGATTCATATTCTGATTCTGATTCTGATTCTGATTCTGATTCTGATTCTGGTTCTAAAAAAATTACAATTCATTTGCCTTAATTGATCAATTAAATATTTGTTTTAAATGATTAGACTCATAATTAAAAGAAAAATTGCCTATACTATATCTTTTTACTCTTGTCATATTAAAATATAGGAAACAGTTTAAAATTTGAAATTTTCATTCAAGAAATTTATAAATTAGACTAAAAGTTAAACTTATCTTATTCAATTTAAAATTTGAAATTTTCATTCAAGAAATTTATAAATTAGACTAAAAGTTAAACTTATCTTATTCAATTTAAAATTTGAAATTTTCATTCAAGAAATTTATAAATTAGACTAAAAGTTAAACTTATCTTATTCAATAGAGCTTTTACGGTATTATGTAACTAGCATCCTACTCTTTTAAGGATTTAAGTACTAAGCAGCAACAATCGTCTCTAAAACGAAGGTAGTAAAATTAAAAACATATAATTAATTCAATTTTAAAATAGGAATTAAAGTTGTCATAAAACAATTCTTATTCGCATTAAAAAATAAAAAATTTTGCTTTGAAATTGTCATCCAAAAACTTTGTGAAAGGATTCAAACTATGATCTTCTCAAGTATTGTTCGATTGAAAAAAATTTTATTTAATAAACAAATATGGACTAGAGATTCATTTAAGTACTTTTTCTTTTTTAACTCATAAAAATTTTATTTAATAAACAAATATTGAATTTAATCCATTTTATTTTTTATTTTTAAAATGAACTTAAAAATAAATCCGTTTTATACTGTTTTAAAATTTCACATACTAAATAAATCTTATTTTATAATATGAAAAATTCTTATTAATAAAAATAGAGTCATTTTGTTTTATGTTAAAAAAAACATTTACCTCTTAAAAAGGAGGAAGTTCAATATAATACTAAAAAATTTAAAAGGCCAATTATAGTTTGAACTAAAAATAAGTGAACTGGGTTTGCAGGTTTGTTTCCGTTTTTGTTTAAATATTGTTCTGTTGACTAGCATAATGTCTTTGCTACTACTAGTAAAGTGTTAGAAATAATAAAACGTGACGAAGAAGAGCCTGAAACTATTTTTGAGTTGATAGCGCGTTTTTCTTTTTTAATTCTTTTTTTAAATCTCACGATGATGTAAAAAAATTATTGCTAGAAATTCAAAAGGCTTACAATCGAGAAATGGTTAAAGTTCTTGAATTAAAGTTCTAGAACAAGGATCTGACCATCCTATAGAGAAATTAATGCAAATGCTTCAAAAAACGATTAAAAGTTATTCTAATTGAGGAGCCGAATTTTATTTAATCAAAAAGTGAATCCTATGGTTTATGGAATTGCTGCATCAAACCCAGACACAGCTGCGGATGCAGTGATGGTCATCGTTTTAGTCCGTAATTCGCTCAAGGTTTTCTCCGTACGATTCTCAGAAAAGGAGTTTCAACAATTTGCTCTTCTCTTACTTTAAATTGGCATGGAGGTCAATTCTTTTATCGCCATTTGGCGCTGCCTTTAATCAGACAGCCGTGGAATGGATATAGGTGATAAAATAAAAGAAAAATTTAGGCATCAACCGATTTGTGAACTTACAGAAATGACAGCTAACCTACTGCATGTGATAATGGAGAATTTAGATGTATTTTAAAAAATCGTCGCTCTTTTTTCCTGATTTGTATCTTATTTAGCTGTTTTTAGCGTCACTTTAAGGACCTATTGCTTATATCAAAAAGAACTTGTTGATAACGTAGGAAATTGGTTTCAAAGGCCTGTTGTTAAAATAAAATATCTTTATCTTTTTTCATTCGAAATTGCGGTTAAACACCGACTTATCGCTTCTGATATAATTGTTATATATTTTTATTGACTTTCGATATATTCTTTTTTACGTTCACGAAAGGAAATTTCAAAAACTTTTTTTGGTGAGCAAGAAATAATAGCCGCTTTAATACCAACATCTTCTGTCGGCACGGTCAGTTTTAAATAAAAGAAAAATCCCTCTTTATTTAAAGTTAAATTTTGAATAAATAAGCCTTCAATCATCTATATTTAGCTATTAAGATTATTAATAGAATTTTTTTCATTTAGAGGTGAGGGTTCAATCCGCTCGGTCGAGTCGATATTATCATAAGTTTCGATTTCAGAATTTCGTAAAGAATTTCGTAAATAAGATTGACGGAGAAGTTTTTTAATTCATTAGGAATCCAAAAAATTTTTATGAAACGAGGAGAAATGGAATTTAAAACTTCAATTTAAAAAGAATAATAAAAGTTCTCTTTGAAACGAACCATTAACATTCGCAGTGAAAATCATGAAAGTTGATACGCCAAATTTCGAGTATAAATTGAATAAAAACTCATTCGAGTCATTTTTTTAATAAATCATTTATTAAAAACCACCCTTTAATATTAAATTTTACACAAGTCCTCATTAAACATTTTTTGATAAAATAGATTTCCAAATCATTCTAACGAGAGTGATTCTTCTGACTATTGATCGATAATATTATGCAATATAAGGTTTTATTCACTTTATTTTATATATATGTTCTTAACATTTGGATTCAGTCCCCTTTTTTAAAAAGAAGAGAAATTTGTCAAGCCATAAGAAGCGAAGCGATTTGTTTTTTTATTTTTTTATTTTTGTATTCAGAATGAAAAAAAATGAAGCATTTAAAAAATATAAGGTATTCGCTAAAATAAGATATTCACCAGGTACAAAGCCTACATATTTTCTTATTATTAATACGAAAAATTTAACACCTCAATATATGCTATTTTCTTTAACTTCAAATTCAATATAATTATATACTTTGGCTTTGGTTGAAATCGAAAGCTAAGATACAGGTAAATGAACCAAATAGAAATTCTTTCTGTCCATAATTCTGTCCATAAATTAAAAATATTTTGAAAAACAATTTATAGAGAGTTTAAAACTTTATATTAAATAATCATTTAATATAAAGTTATTTCACTTTGATTGACATTGTCTAAGTCTAATTTATGTTTTAATTTTTCATTTTTTTCTATTTGAGTTTTTATTTTTTTATCTTCTTTTTATAAAGTTTTTTTTAATCCTTTCAAAATTTAAGGTTTCATTTATGATATTTTTTTTATATTCCTACGAGAAGTTATTACGATTATATCGTTGAGTAGTGGAAATGGATTCATGTTGAAGTCATTCTTTCGCGGTTTCGATTTCGGCCTGTTGACTGATTTTAGTGCTAAACGTGATTCGAAATAAATGTATTTTAATCATTTTATCATTTCAATAACTATTTAAAAAATTTTTTAAATGCAAAGGCATATATTCACGTATCGTATTAAATAAAGGCTCATTAAGTGAAGTACTATCTTTGCAGATTCAGATGCAGATGCGGTTTTTTTTTTACTCAAAATATTCTTTGAAAAAGTTTAAATGATGAAAATCATCCTAAAGACTCATTTCCTTGGATTTTCGCGATTCGGGACAGCGTTAATAGTTGCAACAACTTTTAAAAATATTAAAAAATCTATATTAATATGCTTTGCAAAAATCCAAACTCCTGAATATCTAGAAGTTTGTTATTTTTCGATATAAAAATTTGAAATTCTTCTGGTTCTTATTAAAAGTTGGATGGCTTATTTGAATAAACAACTTTACTTTTTTCATGTCGCCTGGATATGTGATCAATAATTAAAAATTTAATTATTTGGTATTTGTACATTTATGGGGATAATTTGAACCTGTTTTATTCTCTTTCTAACTTCTAAAAAATTCATTTCTTAATCATTTCTTAATGAATCATTTTTAGAAGTTAGAAAAAAGCTTTTTTCTTTTTAACTCCATTAGAAATATTATTAATTTTTTTAGAGTAAAGTTTTTCATTTTAATAAGAATATGAAAATAAATCTAAAGAATAACAATAACAATAACAATAACAATAACAATAACAATAAGAAGAATAAGAAGAAGAATAAGAAGAACAAGAAGAAGAAGAACAAGAAGAAGAAGAACAAGAAGAAGAACAAGAAGAAGAACAAGAAGAAGAAGAAGAACAAGAAGAAGAACAAGAAGAAGAACAAGAAGAAGAAGAACAAGAAGAAGAACAAGAAGAAGAAGAAGAACAAGAAAATGCCAAAAAATTATGAAAATCTAAAATGACCATTTAGATTTGGTTCAGAAATTATTTAACTTTTCTATAATCATTTTGTTTTGTTTTAAAACTTTTTGAACATATTTAATGTTATATTGTTTTAAATTTTAAGATTGGGATAGGGGGGTAGGTTTAACTGTTTTTACACAGCATTCGACAAAGGATTCCAAAGAATACTTTTTATTAATAATCTAAAATAAAACTTATTAATAATCTAAAATAAAACGAGCCTTTAAACTTTGTTTTAAATTTTAGGGCGTGGAAAACATATTTTTAGATTCAAAAATTTTTTTAAAACATTGTGAATTCGATTTTTTCTATTAGATTGTAAACAATAACATAAAATGGACTATTACTTAACTAATATAATTATATACACCTAACATAACACCCTTGTTTCTTAGCCATAGCTCTGCCCTTAGTCTATACCTGGATCTTGAGTATAACCCTCTTATACCTAAAGGGAGAGTCTATTTATAGATTAGAGTATAAATTCAAATAGACTTTGCTAAGGTCAATAGAAGTGCTTTAAATCAACTGAAAGATGAAATTGCAGAGCAGAGAATTTCGAATTTATTCCAATTCCTCTGTCTTCTTCTTCAAATGAACCCATGAAATATAATGATGAGCGATCAGTTGAGCAATTAATATTATGTTGTCTATTTTTTTATATACTTTTTATCACAATCGTTAATCAAATATAATTTAAATACATCCCCTTCTTTTTTCACAAAAGTCGAGATCTCAGCCCCATAATTTTCATCTGATAATCTAAACCCGGACAATTTATAAAAAAAGTCTTGTTCTTTATCAATTTCTATATTAAAACCCTCAACGTCAACTAAAAAAACGTAAAAAGTGATGGATTCATTTTCTTTCAAATTTAATAAAATTTCAACCTCAACTTCTCTCAAATCAACACTCGGGTTCTTTAAATTCACCTCAAAATTAAATATCCAAATGAATTGAATATATTTATAAATTTCCATAAAAATTGTTTTCTTTTCTTTTTTTTATTTTATCAACAAATTTCTTTTTTCTTTAAACACCCTTATTTATAAACCCGATATTATAATATAAGAACCTGCAGCGGCAACGAATTGGTAAACCTCCCCTTGATAAACTTCCCCATGATTTCGTAATTCCTAAACATTTCATAAAAAAAGTACAAACATTCCTTGACGCCGCATTCGATTTAAAATCGAATCCGATGGATCAAAAACAGCGAAGTCATAAAGTCATAAAGTCATAAAGTGCTATTGAAAATGCGAAACCTGAAACGAATGAAGTGTGCATCAAATCAAGCGCAATAAGTCGACCCAGGTCATTTAATACAAGTGTATTAAAACGGTATCAAGGTAATCCAATAACTTTCGTGTATATTTTATAAATTTATGAAATCAATACAAATAAATAAAATAAAAAATTTTTATTTTTATAGCCAATTTTATTTTATTATGATCGAGTTTTAAAAAGAATACGACATACAAATTAAATAAAAAAAATTTATATTTTTATTATAAATAAGAAGTGACTTTAATCTTAGTTTTGACCGTAATCTATACCTCAATCTTAACCTTCACCTCGTCTTAACTTTAACACTAAGCCCCTTAGACTGTAACATGAACTCTGCCTAATTCTTAACTTTGTCCTTAGTCGCAACTCTGCATCTGCAGGAGCCTCAACCGCTCAATTTGACTCTTGAGCTGAACCTTGATCTAAAGTTTAGGTTAAGACTCAGAGAGAGTTTAGGCTTGGAATTTAGACTAAGGTTTAAAATTTCATTTTAAATATTTGTATCTACAGAGTCAATTTTTTCATACGTATTATGTATTAAGTCATTCGGTTTTGACAAAAAGTCATTTATGTTTCGAATATTTGCTGTACTATCCCGTTTTTCGCGAAATATTAAAGCAGATGCGGGATTTATTTTTGAAGATCCATTCCAGTTAATAACTGATTTGAACGACTAGTATTACGGATTAACTTGGTACAAAAAAGAGAAAATATTTTTGAGCAGGTGACTTAAAACAATTCAGTTCATGGTATAAATGAGGAGTTGATCTTCACTAATATTAGCGAATTGCGGTAACTTCTTAATCAATCGCGTCACGGATTTTTGAACCTGGCGCAGAACCCTTTTAAGCATTTTTTTCATTGCAGTTGGATTCACTAGCCGTTGTAAATCATTTTAAGGAACAATTGTGACCATTCTTTTTTGATTCATTGATTCACAACATAAATCATAAATTCTCTATTTTTTTGTAATTAAAAAAGACAATTTGGTCCAACAAAAAAAATACTTAGACTTAGACAATTTTTTAATTTTATAGGAGTGATTAAAATTATAATGCCCTCTATAATTATAATCACTCCTTACTGACGTTATTATAAATTTTTGCCTGATCAATATAGGGATTGAAATGCCATCATTAAAAATTGAATTCGGATCCGTCATTTTTTTAATGCGAATTACAAAGTCAAATTTTTAATAGATTTTATTTCCTTATCTAGATTCTATGAATTTTGACAATCTAAAGTTTCATTTTTAGGATTCGATTTATATTCTTCCGTATTATTTTTTTTATTCTCAAAAGGTCAATCATTCCTCAGTTAAATAATAATAATTCTAACTCTTGATTATAATTATTTATATATAAATAATTATAATCAAGAGTTTCTAGATTTTCATACAGCTTTGGAATAGGAATTCCAAAAAATAGGTTTTTATTTCCTATATAAAAAGAATCCTTAAATCTATTTTAGATTATAGGATTCAGGGGAAAAAGATCTATTTTTTTATCCAAATAATAAAGGGATACTTTCATCATAACTTGTCTTTTTACGATGTAAAAAAAAATAACATGAAATTGACTTTAAGTGAAATAATATTTTATTTTCAAAAAATACAAAGAAGTTGGAAAAGACAATTTTATGTATTATACTGTTCAGTTTCTGTAAAAAAAACATAAACTGATTATTAAACCCCTAGCATGTTCTTATAGCAAAATACTAACAAAGTTGATTAGAAAACAAATAAAAAAAGACGAATTAACATTTTTAAATAATTGTTTTTAAATTGACTACGCAGAGTTTTTTTTAGTTTAACTCAAAATTATTTTATTAAACTAAAAATTTTCTCGTTTTTAAAGTCATATTAAAACTTCTTGTTCTTGTTCTTCTTGTTCTTCTTCTTGTTCTTCTTCTTGTTCTTCTTGTTCTTTTTGTTCTTTTTGTTCTTATTCTTCTTGTTCTTCTTGTTCTTCTTGTTCTTGTTGTTCTTTTTGTTCTTGTTGTTCTTGTTATTCTTGTTGTTCTTGTTGTTCTTGTTGTTCTTGTTGTTCTTGTTGTTCTTCTTGTTCTTTTTGTTCTTTTTGTTCTTATTCTTCTTGTTCTTCTTGTTCTTCTTGTTCTTGTTGTTCTTTTTGTTCTTGTTGTTCTTGTTATTCTTGTTGTTCTTGTTGTTCTTGTTGTTCTTGTTGTTCTTGTTGTTCTTGTTGTTCTTGTTGTTCTTGTTCTTCTTGTTCTTCTTGTTCTTCTGTAGAAACTTAACCCGGCAAAATTGATTCAGGGTTAAGTTTCTACAGAAGAACAAGAAACTAAGTGAGTAAATCTTCAAAATGAAAACCATCCTTTTAGTTTGAAGATTTACTAAAATGATGAAAAATTATTATTACCTGCGACCTAGTAGTATTATTAATCCCAATAGGACAAGTTCGATCGCTACCTCAGGGCTAAGTGGAATCCGAACTGGTACGTACATAATCGGGTTCGCCATATCTTGAGGCTTTAGTGTATTTAAAGGAGTCTCTGGCGTATCTATAGGAAAATTAGGTTTTTGAACTTTTATTACAGGGTAAGTTATAGGGTAAGTCTTTGTTGTTTTTGCAAAGCCAGGTAGAGTTTTTGGTTTGTCTGTCATTGTAAATTTAAAACTCTGCCCATCACTTTGAGAATCCTGAATGGTCTGACCTGGCGATTCGACAACTTCTGTACCCGGATCTACTGGTGAGCCAATTGCCCAATTGGCTAAAAAGCTAATTCCTTTTACGAATCCAACATAAACCATTGGAATCATTGAAACTTTTATATAAATAAGACTCATCTCCATAAAAAATTTTTCATTCACCTCTCCCTGTCCTAAAAAAGGCTCTAAATCGATATCATTTTCTACGACTCTTGGATGAGGAACGGGGAACTCATCTTCGAGGTCGGCTATCGTAGAATACTCAAATTTTGGATTAAAAGTGAATTTGGGAATATGAATTCCTTAGTCCAACGGACGCATCGAGAGCACGGGCTCATTTAAACGATCAATTCCTTTTTCAAATCCCCCAGCCGCAGCACGTGCTCGACCCGCGTGCCATAAATGAGCAATAAAAAAAAAGAACCCTAAAACAAAATGGCTCGTCGCTAACCAAGAACGCGGACTCACAAAATTCACGGAATTGATTTCCGTCGCCACACCTCCTACCGAGTTAAGAGATCCTAAGGGGGCATGCGTCATGTATTCAGCAGCACGGCGTTCTTGCCATGGTTGAATATCATTTTTTAATTTATTTAAATCTAAACCGTTAGGTCCACGTAATGGTTCAACCCACGGTCCTCGGAAATCCCAAAAACGCATTGTTTCTCCACCAAAGATAATTTCCCCTGTTGGAGATCGCATCAAATATTTTCCTAACCCTGTAGGCCCTTGAGCCGATGCTACATTGGCTCCAAGACGTTGATCACGAACAAGGAATGTAAATGCTTGAGATTGCGAAGCTTCTGGCCCTGTGGGACCATAAAATTCGCTAGGATATGCTGTATTATTAAACCAACTCATACAACAAGCAATAAAGCCCATTAAAGAAATGGCTCCTAAACTATATGAAAGATAAGCTTCTCCTGACCAAACAAAGGCACGACGCGTCCAAGCCCATGGTTGCGTGAAAATATGCCAAATGCCTCCAAAAACTAATAAATAACCAATAGCAATGTGACCCCCAATAATATCTTCCATATTATCAACAGAAACAATCCATCCATCGCCACCGAATGGCGATTTTAATAAATAATCTAAAATCACACTCGGATTTGTTGTGGGATTTGTAATCACACGAACATCCCCCCCTCCGGGCGCCCATGTATCATAAACGCCTCCAAAATACATAGCTTTCCATACAAGTAAAAAAGCCCCGACTCCTAAAATAATAAGATGGAAACCTAAAATACTTGTCATTTTGTTTTTATCTTTCCAAACATAACCGAAAAAAGGAAATGTTTCTTCAAGCGTTTCAGGTCCAATTAATGAGTGATAAACCCCTCCAAAACCTAAAACCGCTGATGAAATTAAATGTAAAACACCAGACACAAAGTATGGAAATGTATCAATAATTTCCCCACCAGGGCCCACTCCATAACCCAATGTTGCTATGTGGGGTAATAAGATTAAACCTTGCTCATACATCGGTTTTTCGGGTACAAAATGAGCCACTTCAAATAAATTCATCGCTCCAGCCCAAAAAACAATTAGACCTGCATGCGCCACATGGGCGCCTAATAAGCGTCCGGATAAATTAATTAATCGAGCATTTCCTGCCCACCATGCAAAACCTGTTGATTCTTGATCGCGACCGCCTAAGGTCAATGTTCCGTTAAAAAGTGTTTCCATAACTATCTCCCTCTTTTGAATAGAATATTTATTTGATTTAGAAGATCTGAGTTTAAATTTTTTTCCTTCTGACTCTGATTCTGATACGGTTTTCGAATTCGAAGGCCAAAGATCAATTTTTTTACCTTCATGTTTCATCGCCAATCCCAATCCTTAACCCCTGTTTTAAGTGATGAACGGTCAGGTGAGGAAATCTCTATTTTATTTCATTTATTTTTTCTTTTCTCAATAAACAAATGATGAAAAGCCCGTCAGTTCTTCTACCATAAACAAAGAATATACAATCAAAATAAAATTATAAAACCTTTATTTATGGATTTAAACAAGAAAACATGAAAACATGAATACAAAATGGAAATCTATTTTTCGAAAATAGGCAAAATATAAGATTTTATTTGTTTCATTTTTAAAGCAACTTTTTCATTTTCAATTCCCTTCTGATTCTGATTCTGATCGAGTTGAATCAAAAACATAGAAAAAGCGCTTTTTATAAAATATGTGAGGTTGTGAGTTAAAAACCACTGATTTTTTTTTAATATTTTTATTAGGACAAAATAAATGGTTGAACGAAAAGTTTTGACACTCATTAAATCGCCGAAAAACATTCAAAATGATTTTTCGGCGATTTAAAAATGTTTTTATAAACATTTAAAATTTTTTAAAGTTCTTAATTTGAAGATTGAACTGTTAAGACAAATAAGACAAACCGACTCTGAAAATCATTCTGGTTCTGGTTCTGGGTCTGGTTCTGCAACGAAAACATTGTGGACAGAGTTATTTTTAAAATAGGAACGATTCAATTATAGTTTATTTTATCGCTCTGATTTTGTCAAGTTTTAAAACTGAATTTTTTATTTCTTTCGAATTCGAAAATGAAAAATTTTTAAGTCTACTTTGTTTTTTATTATGAAAATAAAGTTTATGACGAATAAATTATTAATAAGATCAGAAAAGTACAAACAATATGATTTATGAGTTGACCTATTTTCGAATAGCATTTGGCGAAATTATCCAGTTTTGGATTGATCTTTAAAAATAAAATCATTATTTGACTTCGAACATAACGTAATTCTTGTTCTTTTTCTTGTTCTTCTTCTTGTTGTTCTTCTTCTTCTTCTTCTTCTTGTTGTTCTTCTTGTTGTTCTTCTTCTTCTTGTTGTTCTTCTTCTTCTTGTTCTTCTTCTTGTTCTTGTTCTTCTTGTTCTTCTTCTTCTTCTTCTTGTTCTTCTTCTTCTTCTTGTTCTTCTTCTTCTTCTTCTTCTTCTTCTTCTTCTTCTTCGTCTTGTTCTTCTTTTTCTTCTTCTTCTTCTTCGTCTTGTTCTTCTTCTTCTTCTTGTTCTTCTTCTTCTTCTTCTTGTTCTTCTTGTTCTTCTTCGTCTTGTTCTTCTTCTTCTTCTTGTTCTTCTTCTTCTTCTTGTTCTTCTTCTTCTTGTTCTTCTTCTTCTTCTTCTTGTTCTTCTTCTTCTTGTTCTTCTTGTTCTTCTTCTTCTTCTTCTTGTTCTTCTTCTTCTTCTTGTTCTTCTTCTTCTTCTTGTTCTTCTTCTTCTTGTTCTTCTTCTTCTTGTTCTTGTTCTTCTTCTTCTTCTTCTTCTTCTTCTTGTTCTTCTTCTTCTTCTTGTTCTTCTTGTTCTTCTTCTTCTTCTTGTTCTTCTTCTTGTTCTTCTTCTTGTTCTTCTTCTTGTTCTTCTTGTTCTTCTTCTTGTTCTTCTTCTTCTTCTTCTTCTTCTTCTTCTTCTTCTTCTTGTTCTTCTTCTTCTTCTTCTTGTTCTTCTTCTTCTTCTTCTTCTTCTTCTTCTTCTTGTTCTTCTTATTCAAATTCAGGAGAACTTTGTGCAGATGTTGATTCAGATGAACTCTGCCCTACGTCTTTTGCAGCGGCAGCAGATTGACTCTGCAGGGGCTTGAATCTTGACCTCAATCTTGACAGAGTCAAGACTAAGAGCAGAGTTGACCTGAACAGAGTTCATCTAAATCTGCACAGAGTTCAGACTACGGGGGCTAGAAGGGCAGCGGTTTTCTCCAGAGTCAAGACGTAGGACAAGGTTCAAGTAAAGATTAAGGTGAACTTTTTTCAGGTTAGCCTTTACTCTGTTAAGGTTGAGGTCAAGATTAAGGTGCCTACGTCTTAACTCTGCCATACGTCTATACTATGCAGGGGCCCTTTAGTCTTAACCCTGCCCTACGTCTATACTCTGTTATTTATTCGAACTCACCATAGCTTACCTGAACAGTACCTTAAATTTTGACCTTCATTTTAACCTTAAGAGTCAAGGCTACGGTTTTCTGCATCTGCAGAGTTAATACCCTTGGCAAAGTTTAGCGTACGTACAAATAAAAGCGCATGGTCTGGGCAATAATGGAAAAAAGATTTTGAAATGAAAGTTGATCAATAGTTTTAAATTATAATTTAATTTTTTTCCATACTTCACCTGCAGCCAAAAGTTCTGGACTCCATAACTTTAAGGTTAGAGGATAACGTTTAAGTCAAAAAAATGGGAATAATTGGTAACATGGTGGGAAATTTGTACTTATAGTTTAAATAAAAAGTTATTATTGAATATAGGCTCCACTTATTTACATTATAGAAATAATTCCTTATTTCGCTTGTTGTTTTTACATTATTGCTTTGCTTTGTTATCTTATTTTTAAGTTTTGCGAATTTTTATCGATTTTCAAGGGTCATTATAAGTTATCGTCAGTTGTTTTGAAAAAGCTTTATAAGTGGTTTTTGGATAGAACCTATCTTCATTTTGTTTTTTAAACGTAAACGATAATACTTTTAAATTCTATATTGTTTATGGTTTTTTTCATATAATATTTTTTAACTTCCTTTTTTATTAAGGCATTAAAAACTGTATTTATCCTTTTTAATGCTTGCGCTTTTTTTTCAAGTCGGTTTTGATGCAGTTCTTCAACAATTTAAATCGGAATGAACTCATTTAGACGTATTCTCTCATTTAAAAGAATGGGTCTAAAACTTATAACGGGTTCAAACAGAATATTTTCAATTTGAAATTGCGTTTGATCCAATTCATCAATACTTTGATGAAAATCCGAAACGCATTTATCTAAAAGGATACAATAAGAAGTTTGATATCTTTGAAAACAAATTATATTTTTGAAATTCACAAGGTTTTTAGCAAATCCACCTAAAAATGTCAGAGCAGCAACAAAAATGAAATAACCAAAAATATTTAAATTAATGAAATTAAAGACTGAAGAACTCTTTTTTCACAAATTTCCTTTTCCACCCCCCCCCTTTTTTTACCATGTATAACTAAAGGGAGTTTCGATAGAGAAGAAAAAGAAACAAGAGGGGGACGAAAAGGGGGAATAATAAACGAATGAGAACCAATAAAGAAATTGGAAAAATGAAAACTTTTGAGTTTTTTCGATTTCTAATTCTAATAATTGTCCAACCACCAGCATATTTTATTATTTGAAAATTGAAAGTTTTGGCTTGGCCAATAAAGTTTATTTCAATTATTTTAATAAATGTTTCTCTTTGTGGAGCGACTTGTATGGAAAAACAATAAGCATTTTAATTTCTTCGAATTAAAATGAAATTCACAGCAATTTAAAGTATTTCTTTTTAGAATAAAGAATAAAATCAAACTCTGACAAACCATAGAAAGTGTGAGGAGACTTTTAGGCCAAGGTCAGTAGGAATAATTCGCTATACAAATGTCATTTATTAATTGCTGCTCTCTTACTCGAATTCTCTTATGAATTCGTTCCAACATTATAGGGTTTTCGTGTATAAGATCTAATCAATTATTAATTTGATCGTCATAAACCAAAAAGAGCCATACCATAACTTGTTAATCTTTTCGTGAAAAAGAATAAATTTATTCTTTTTTATAACTGTCACAAGAATTGAACTTCTCTATAGCTTCGGCAACTTGTTTGCTATTGCAGTGTAGTCTAACAAAGCAAAGGAAGGACCTCTAGACGCCCAGGCGTTGGAGGTGGAAACATATTGACAAAAATTGACTGTTTATGCGTTAATAACTTACTTTTTTTCAGATATGATGTTTTAATCAGGTTAGTTAGAGTTTCCAAGCTTTTTTCACCAGGTACAATTGGCAACAAAGTTGTACAAGGTGAAAATTTCAATGTCGATGCAGAAGGAGAATTCCATGCAGCCCTATATGCAAAGTTAGAGATTTCATTCTTGAAATCTTCTGGGGTAAGAACAAGAGGTTCTGAAAGAATATTATAAAGCCTCATTTGATGCGATCCTGTTTAGCTAGAGCTTTATTGACATCTTTAACATTTTCGTGAATCGCCAAATAACCAAAACAAATAACCAAAATAAGCTGTGCCGGCGCACGCTTTAAATTTATGAACAGCGTTTGATTCCTATTTTCGGTAGATATGAATACTAAAAAGCAGCCCAGTACCATTAATAACTAAAACAAGTCCAATATAGATTTGTTTTACGCTCAAAAATCTAGCTTTTAAAATATGTTCGAAAATTTTGTTTTTCAGGACTTTCTTTTTTTCGATCAAGCGTCCTATTTTAAAAACTTGTTAAAAAACTTTCTTTTTCAGGACTTCGTTTTTCAGGACTTTTTTTTCCGGAATTTCTTTTTCCAGAATCGCCTCCTTTTTTTACCATCAATAATAGGAGAAGCAGTAACAGAAACAAGAGAGGACCCGAAAAGTGGAACGAATAAACTTATAAGACTAACCAAAATCAGTGGAATATTAGAAGAGACCAGAACAAAAGATTTAAATATGTAAACAAAACTGACTAAAATAGATTTCATACTATTTTTTTAGAGTCTTTATAAATATAAATTTTTTATTTTAAAATAAATTCAAAAAGTTTATATTTATTAATTTTTAAGTGTTTAACTATATAATACATTTATATGAAAAAAAGAGTTTTAAATTTTTAAACCTTTTTATTTCATATAAATGTTTTAGCAGAAGCAGAAAGAAGCAGAATGATTTATTTAATTTTGAAATGGGTTCATTATTCACAATAAATAATACTTGTAAATTTTATTTTATAATCGATTCAAAAATAAAACTTTAAAATAATTGTGAATGAAATTTTAAAACATCGCCTCTCGTATTCTTATAGTTTAAAATATTTTATTTTATCAATATTGGATCATTTTTTTAACCTTTGCATATAAAACTGGTTTTTTTATTATTTTTGTAGATTTAAAAACTATTAAAACGTCACTTAAACCTGAGAAAACTAATAACCCAGTCTTAATCAGTATTGGTACGAACTAAAAACGTTCAAACAGTGTTTTTAGATATAAAAATTATGAAGTTACGATTTGTTTATTTATGATGGATGCTTTTTTGTCTTTAAAAATTAAGCGTCCTTTGGTTTTTAACAACTATTTTTAAACGATTAATAGCACTTTTAAAGCGTAAAATTGAATCGATTTTACCCAATTTTAGCATAAATTTTAACGTCCCATTTTGACTTAAAATATAAATTTATGATAATCTAAATAAAATTTAAGCCTTGAATGAATCAAAAGATAAGCAAATCTTAAATGATTTAAATATTCGTAAATGGAAACTATATCGCGTTCAAAACGTAAAGTTAAAAACTTTTCTACTTTAATTATAAAGTCAATCCAGTCTGGTCTAAAAGCGGAACTTATAAATATGAACATAAGTTTCGCGTGACTTATAAACATATCCATAAGCTTCACTTTACTTATAAACATATATATATACTTATATATACTTATATATATAAGTATATATAAGCTTCACTTTACTTATAAATATATATATAAGCTTCACGTTTATATGAAACTATTCACTAATAAATTTACCGAAACATAGAGGGATTTTCAAATAAGAATAAGATTAAGAATAAGATTAAGAATAAGATTAAGAATAAGAGTAAGAATAACAATAAGAGTAAGAATAACAATAAGAATAACAATAAGAGTAACAATAAGAGTAACAATAACAATAAGAATAAGAACAACAACAAGAAGAATTACAATAACAATAAGAACAACAAGAATAAGAATAACGATAAGAATAACAATAAGAATAACAACAAGAATAAGAAGAACAACAAGAATAAGAAAAACAACAAGAAGAATAAGAACAACAAGAATAAGAATAACAATAAGAAGAACAATAAGAAGAACAATAAGAAGAACAATAACAATAAGAAGAACAATAAGAAGAACAATAACAATAAGAATAACAATAAGAAGAACAATAAGAAGAACAATAAGAAGAACAATAAGAAGAACAATAGATGTTTTTAACTTAGTGTTTGTTAATCAATTTTTAGTTTTCGACTTATTAATATTACAAAATAAGACGGTTCACTATTTTTTTATAAAAATGAAAGAAAAGTAGGTAAACCTCTTTTTGAGTTTCCCATATCTGCAGCTGCAGAAGTTTTAACTCTTTTAAATCGTTTTTTGTGATGGCATTTGTCTTTTTATTAAAACGGATTTGTGTTTATGTTCGCATATTTGAAGTTATAAGTTATTTATCAATCAATAAAAAGGATAGTTGAATACTATGAACTCATAGAGTACTATTTAACATAACTTTTACTAACAATTTGACAGATTCCTTCCTGTTGACAGATTCCTTCCTGTTGACAGATTCCTTCCTGTTGACAGATTCCTTCCTGAGAGATTTCAGAAACCACTTTAGTCCAACTTTTTTTTAAGCATATCTTTATTTTTAAACACTGATTCTTTTTCTTTCACTTATTTTTTGATATGAATTGAAGAGTTGCCCAATTTGTGAATCAATCACTGTTTATAATTTAAAATCGGGATCAAAAGAATGAAATAAGTCTATTAAACCATTTAGAAGATTTTAAGCTCGCTGAGCAAGTCCTGGAGCGAATTTAGTGTCGGCTAATGATGAAGGAAGAATAATTATTGTGACTTCAGTCCCTATCACCATAAGCAAAATCATTACTGTATTGATGAATTTACTAACATCAAAATTAACGCTTATCCCTTATAAAATTTCATCACAATAAAAAACAAAAAAAAAGAGGATGAAGTTTTCAAACGATAAGTCATGAAAAACTTTGTTTCCTTGAAACAAAGCAAATTCGTTTTTGAATGATAAAGTTCTGAAAATAATTAAATCGCAATTTGTTGACAAATACTTAACTCCACAAGCGATTGCTGTATAGTTAATGGATGGTGGGAAGCGGAAACGAAACATGGTAATATCTTTTAATAGTTTTATCACTTAGATAACGATTTAATTAAAAAGTTCTCTAAGTGATAATCTCTTTGTAAATTATCATGAAAATAAATAATCATAAAACAGTCAATATTAATTACTTCAATTAATATTTTTAAAAATATAAAGTCAGAAAATTATTTTTTTGCTTAATTGCTTAAAGTGAATGAAATCCTTTGTCAAAAAATTTTGGCTTTTTTAAATAAAGAGGCAAGAAAAACTATAAATAAGAAATTTAAAAAACATGCAGGCATTCAATTATTTTCGTCATTTTATTGGATTGAATTTTAGAACTAAAATTATCATTTTATTTAAATAAAATATCGATTCAATTTATTTTTAATAAATAGAACCCTGCCTTCGTTAATATAAAAGTCTTTAACACAAAACGAAATAGAATCTTAATTTTTTTTTTCAATATGTCATCCCACTATTGAATTTTCAGTCCATAGTGTTATGACATTTGAACCCGACTTTCACTTTAAACTGAACTCTGCTTTAGTCTTGAATCCAGGCTTTAAATTATATTCTGCTGGATTTTGATCTTAGTGTTAACTCTCTACTGATTATAAGGTTTTAATCATTTGAACCTTAATTTTTACAGAAATATGTAATAATATAATATTATAAAAACAATAAATCAAACGAGATATAAAAATTAAATAGATAAACGAAACTTAAAACATGTAGGTTGCGGATCAATGAAATCTAAATATAAATCCTATTCAAAATACAATTTTACTGAAATTGAAAAAGTCAGCGTAATTATTTTGACTTTTTTTTGTTAAAGTTAAAATTTTGAACCTTAACTTTTACAAAAAAGTATGTTATAATATTATAAAAATAATAAATAAAACTAAATAAATAAACGAAACTTAAAACATGTCGGTTGCGGATCGATGAAACCTAACTATAAATCCTATTAAAAATACAACTTTACTGAAGTTGAAAAAGTCACTGTAATTATTTTTATGCCTTAAAGGGATCAAAATAAATCGAATACGAAAAGAAAAATTGATTTATAAAATGAAAACCATAACTCTAACGTTACGGAAACATGAGAAAAATAAAAAGTTAACTGAAAAAACTGAATAGACTTTATAGTCAAAAAAAACTTCCTTCATATTCTGATTCATATTTGAGATTAATAAAATTTCAAATATGAATCAGAATATGAAGGATTGGTATTCAGATTCAGAATCAGAATTCTTTAAAAGATAAAATTTGACCTTAAAAGTATCTTTTATTGTTGAATTCCTGACTCATATTCACTTTATTGATCCATATAATGAATCAATAAAAATCAATTTTTTTAAGGATTAAATATTGTCAAAATGCTTATTTTTTTTCCATACAAATGGCTCCACAAACAGAAACAAAAGCCGGTTCAGGATTTAAAGCCGGTGTAAAAGATTATCGATTAACTTATTACACACCCGATTATGTGGTTCGTGATACAGATATTTTAGCGGCATTCCGTATGACTCCACAACCTGGTGTTCCACCCGAAGAATGTGGGGCTGCGGTTGCTGCTGAATCATCAACAGGAACATGGACAACAGTTTGGACGGATGGTTTAACAAGTTTAGATCGCTACAAAGGCCGTTGTTTTGATATTGAACCGGTTCCAGGAGAAGATAATCAGTATATTGCTTATGTTGCATATCCTATCGATTTATTTGAAGAAGGATCGGTAACGAATTTATTTACTTCAATTGTTGGAAACGTTTTTGGATTTAAAGCTTTACGTGCTCTTCGTCTTGAAGATCTTCGTATTCCTCCAGCTTACGTGAAAACTTTCCAAGGGCCTCCTCATGGAATTCAGGTTGAACGTGATAAACTAAATAAATATGGTCGTGGTCTTTTAGGGTGTACAATTAAACCAAAATTAGGTTTATCAGCGAAAAATTACGGTCGTGCAGTTTATGAGTGTTTACGTGGAGGTCTTGATTTTACAAAAGATGATGAAAACGTAAACTCACAACCATTTATGCGTTGGCGTGATCGTTTCCTTTTTGTTGCGGAAGCGATTTATAAAGCTCAGTCTGAAACGGGTGAAATCAAAGGGCATTATTTAAATGCGACTGCTGCAACATGCGAAGAAATGCTAAAACGTGCAGAATGTGCTAAAGAATTAGGAGTTCCTATTGTAATGCATGACTATATTACTGCAGGTTTCACAGCGAACACTACATTAGCTCATTATTGTCGTGATCAAGGTCTTCTTCTTCATATTCACCGTGCAATGCACGCGGTTATTGACCGTCAAAGAAACCACGGAATCCATTTCCGTGTTTTAGCGAAAATTTTACGTTTAAGTGGAGGGGATCACCTTCACTCTGGAACCGTTGTAGGTAAACTAGAAGGAGAACGTGAAGTAACTTTAGGGTTCGTTGATCTAATGCGTGATGATTATATTGAAAAAGATCGTAGTCGTGGTGTATACTTTACTCAAGATTGGGCTTCAATGGGAGGCGTTATGCCTGTAGCATCTGGAGGTATTCACGTATGGCATATGCCTGCATTAGTTGAAATCTTTGGAGATGATGCTTGCTTACAGTTTGGAGGAGGAACTCTAGGACACCCTTGGGGGAATGCTCCAGGAGCGGCTGCAAACCGTGTGGCTCTAGAAGCTTGTACACAAGCACGAAATGAAGGACGTGATTTAGCACGTGAAGGAGGTGATGTTATCCGTGCTGCATGTAAATGGAGTCCAGAACTTGCCGCTGCATGTGAAGTATGGAAAGAAATTAAATTTGAATTTGAAACAATTGATACACTTTAATAAAAAATAAACAATTAACAACAAATCCCAAAAAATGAGTAATCAAATTAAAAATTTAGGGTTTGTAATTAAAATCTAATTATACAAACCTTTATCAATAAATGAAATTGTTTTTTCTGAAAATCATATTATTCCGAATCAAGAACTCAGCTGGGTTCTTGTTCTTGATAATAAAAATGACTTCACAGAAAAAAGTAAAATATCGTTCAATTCTTCAAATTTTTTCTTACTTGTGGATAAAAATCATAACAATCCAAAACAATTTGTTTTGATTTCGAGTTTTTTAATTGGCATTATTATAATGGCACTCATTCTACAAGTTTCTTTTCCTGCTTTATTGATTCCTAAATTAGATGGTGATTTATCAGCCAGCCCGGATTCAGGGCCGACTGAGTCGGCCCTGACTGAGTCGGCCCTGACTGAGTCGGCCCTGACTGAGTCGGCCCTGACTGAGTCGGCCCTGACTGAGTCGGCCCTGACTGAGTCGGCCCTGACTGAGTCGGCCCTGACTGAGTCGGCCCTGACTGAGTCAGCCCTGACTGAGTCGGCCCTGACTGAGTCGGCCCTGACTGATAAATCCTTTTTTTCTGGTATCCCTTGGAAAAACGTTTTGGTAAACTTAGCGTTAACTGGGTTGGTAATTGGGGGTGCAATTGGTACTTATTTCGGTGTCAAAGGTTTACAGAAATGGGGCTTAAATTCCTTGCAGAACAATTTAATAGTTGAATTGCGTGAAAGAGACACTCGGATTGGCGAGAAAACGATGGTTGTAAAATCGAGTTTCAATGAATTCAATGAAAAGCAAACGACAATCGATACAATGTTTGCTCCTTATTTACAACAAACTCTGTCACTCCAACCTCTAACATATGAGGATCAGGTGCCAGCAGAATTAAGGAATGTCGTCACCCCTAAAGTTCTCGCAACACTTCGTGAGGGAGCTGGATTTGTCAACACTGAAGCTATTGAAACGCTAAACCAAAATGCTAAAAGTGCTTTGATTATTTACTCCAATCGGTGAAGTGAAAAAGAATTAAGCAGGGCTTTAAATTATCAAAATTTTAATTTAGATGTCCTAAAAGCTGCCCAAACCGTAAGGAATAACGCGATTATTCAACTCGCGGATAGTTATATGGACTTACATAAAGAATTGAATTCATTCAAATTCAATATGTACGGATTTCAGTGTTCTAAGTACTACTTGTCCGACTTAGAACTCTTTATTGAAAAAGATGGTTGGCAATATCGTAATTGGGAGGACCTTTTTATCCCTATCCAATATTCCGGGGCTGCACGGGATTTCAGTCAAATTGAACCGCACTTGAAATCCGGTACAACTCATTTACAAAACGTTGACAACTTTACCATTCCCCCAAAACCAAGTAGAACCATACCCTACGCTATACTTCAAGGCGTCTTCACAGTAAAAAATGAAACGCTGCTTACGATCAAATGCCGTCGTTTTTATTTCGGCTTCGGGCTAGGTGTACCTAGTGGTCTTTTACTTTTCAAAATAGGGTTTTAAATTTTTTTTAATCTCTGTCTTTTTATATTCAATTTTTTCCATTTTCACTTTAGCTGATAAAATCAGTTAAAGTGAAAATAGGGTTCACGAATATTTAGAATAGAGTTTTTCTGAGTAGAGCCGTTTGCTCTTTCGTGGGGCTCATTATCCCGAGGTCGTAGGTTCAAATCCTATCTTAGGACAAAATATTATAAAAAATTTATTTTAATGTGTTTATATTCACAAAGTTAAATATAATTCGTTCTGGTCAACTCATAACGAAAATAAAACAAGAAAAATTTGTGCATTTGAAAAAAAAATAGTCCATATTTTTGATGTCGTTTGGTTAATATAATTCTTATTATTTGTTTCCTTGTTTCGAAAAATATTTATTAAGGTTAAATAATAGAAAAGACGAAAAGGATATATAAGTCTCTATTTTTATTTTTAAACGTATCGTTTTATATTTACAAAAATTTAGTAAACTTCTTCTATTTATATAAACTTAAAAATTAAATTGTCGGAAAATAATATATTTTGAACTTTGCTTTATTACAATGATATGTATTTAGAATGCTCAATTTTTTCATACTTAGTTTAGTAAAGGAGACAAATATCTCTGAAAATTTAATATTACAGTTCATTGAAATTTGAAGTTTATTGATTCTTCAATTTATTTTTTTTAGTATTGATTTAAAACATGAAGAATTTTATTTTCGCGTTTAAATTCTATAATTTAAACGCGAAAATAATCTAGAAAAAAAATCAAAATAAAATTAAAAACTTATACTCTTTATTTTTATGTCACTTATAAAAACTTATACTCTTTATTTTTATAAGTGACATAAAAACTTATACTCTTTATTTTTATAAGTGACATAAAAACTTATACTCTTTATTTTTATAAGTGACATAAGCTTATCTCTTGTCAATCTTTTTTTAAAGAGAGGTTAAAATTAGAAATTTACATTCATTTTTTTTCCCATTAAAACAATTAAAAATTTGAATAAATTCGTTCTAATTCTGAAAAAAATAAGAATGAATCCTTTAAATGGAATAAATTTAAAAAATAAAAAAATAGAATTATTTATTTGATTAAAATCAATTATTTAAAACTTAGCATTATTTTCTTTCTGATTCTGATTCTGATTCTGATTCTGATTCTGATTCTGATTCTGATTCTGATTCTGATTCTGATTCTGATTCTGATTCTGATTCTGATTCTGATTCTGATTCTGATTCTGATTCTGATTCTGATTCTGATTCTGATTCTGATTCTGATTCTGATTCTGATTCTGATTCTGATTCTGATTCTGATTCTGATTCTGATTCTGATTCTGATTCTGATTCTGATTCATATTCCGATTCCAATTCTGATGTCAATTGATTTTGATGGGTTGAAATTAATGAAGTCAAGGATTGACTCAGCCAATCTTGATTGGCGGTGGGATTTGGCTCAAAGTTGGAAGAAAATCTTTGCGGTAAAATTTCTTCATGCAGATAAAGATTCTTGATCCCTGAATCCGCGGCGTTTAAAGCCTTTGGATTCGACCTTTTGGTTTGATTGAATTCATTATAAAGAGGTTGATCAAATTTTAAAACATTGGCGCCACTGGAACTCGGTGTTAAGGAAAAGAGATGTCGAACTTTGTGAAATGTTCCTTTAAATTGTTGATTATAAAAGCGGTTTGAAAAACTTTTGGTTCCCCCTTTTAAGGTATTTTTCATGCCACTATAATTTTCCATGGCGCTATACCATCGTAAACTATTTAAATATTCAAAAAGTAAAAAACGCTTTAAATTTAATATTTTTTCTTCTTGCCCATTTAAAAAATAAGCCGGAGGTTGGCGTCGCATAAAATTATCCATCCCATTTGCCATTAAAACATTCATTAAATCTGTCGAGTCGTAATATTGACGCCGGACCCAAGATTCTAAACGTTTTTTTCGAACTAAAAACCCTTTTTGATTGACCCATTGGTTCACCCATGGGGTTTTCGATAGAATTCGGTTTTTTGCTTGATCCTTGTAATCTTTGGTCCCTTTGTTCGCTTCCTTAAAACTCATCAGGAAAGCATTTGTGGAAAATTGATGGGTTTCTAAATTTTGTAAAAAAGATCGAGTGGGTTTAAAATTTTGAAAATAAGTTTGTAAATCAAATTTAAAAATATGGCTTTTATTGGCCATCTGTTGGTGATTTTTGGGATTTGGAGAGAAAAAGCTTTGCCCATCCTTGTTTAAATTTTGATTGGAAGGGAAAGGTCCTTTCTGGGTCGATGAAACCGCTGCAGCTGCTGGTTGAATTCTTTGTAAATTCGGATTTTGTATTTTTCTTATTCTTGTCGCTGAAAATTTTGAAAAATAAGGCCCATAAAAGCCATATTTTTTGACAAGAGTATGATTTTGATGAATGGAATATTGCAGAGGTTGAAATAAAAAATCCGGATGGATTTGGGTTGTTTTTTGTTGGGTGAAATTGTTTGTATTTTTTTGCCAAAGCTGCTGCTGCTGCTGCTGCTGCTGCTGCTGCTGCAACTGCATAAGAAGCGGAAGGGAATTTCTAAAAAATAAAGATTTCGCTGTAAAGCTTTGACTTTTTTGATGTTTTTTTTTCAAATGGAATAATCCCACCATTTTTCGATGATATTTTCGAAGAAAAGAATTTTGTTTTAAAAGCAAATTCTTTCGAAAACCAAAAGCTAAATTGGTATCCAAGGAGATCAATCGTTTTTGAGGTTCCCAAAAATCAGGTTTTAAAAACTTTTCCATCGGACCTTTTTTCTCTTTCTCTTTCTCTTTCTCTTTAGCAGAAGCAGAAGCAGAGTGAAGACTAAAGGAAGGATTTTTTTCAAAATGACTTTTATTTTTGTTCCCGTGTTGGGCTAAGGAATCTTGATTTTTTTGAAAATAAAAATTCAACCAACTTTGTTGATCGGAAAAATTTTTAAAATCATTAAATTTTTGATTCGATTTGAATTGGGTTAAAGAATTTAAAGAATTGTTGCCTTGTAAAAAAAAGGTTCCCCAATATGGATCGGGCTTCCAACTCAAATAATAATGCCTAAAAAAAGGATTCAAATTTTCTCGAATATAACGGTTAAAGGTTTTCGCAACCTTAAAATCCCAAAAATTTTGATAGTTTCCCAAGATTTCATTTTTCCAAGAAAAATTCCCATGACTCAAACTTTGAGCAAAATGACGAAAGGTCGTTAATAATTCAAGGGGTATTCGAACGGGTTTTTTGATACGGTTTGGGGCTCTTGGAGTATTATGTCTTCTTAACCACATATAATCCGACCCGTAATGTAAATCTTCGAGACTAAAAATACGATAGGTTCCCTGGTCATAAAGACTTTGATCGCGGGGAATATTTTTTTCAAAAAATGTGATCCAAGCGGACGAGGGAGGCGCTTTTGACCGTCTTTCTTTAAATTGTTTCTCCAATTCCAATGGGTCATCATTTATCGCCGCCACATTATCGTCTAGGTTCAGTAATACGCCTTCAGGAAATCTTCTTAAAGGATTTGAAGCGCTTGATTGGGTGAAAACCGCCAGAGGTTTTGATTCATGGAGAATTGAATCGTTTGGGACCAATCCTAAAGGTTGCGTGATCGCATAATTGATGCCAAAATAAGGCAAACTCGCAGACGCTAAAGCCACGGTCACGATTTGCCAACAAAAATGGGTTGTTAGCATGATTTGTAATTTTGAAACCTTTGGTAAAAGGATTTTGAAATCACTGGACATTTTCCCAACCTGCGTTTTAAAGAAATTTAAGGCCCATGTTAAGAATTTTTCCAAAACAAATCCAATTCCTAAAATCATGCCATAACTTCCTAAAGCAATTCCACTTAAATAAAGCAAATGGAAAGTCATAAATTCAAAAAAGTTATGAAACATGCCCAGACTTTCATAAATGGGTTGAGGCGTCATGGATAAATTATTCAAAAAGGGAAAAATACAACTTTGTTCAGTTAATGATAATAAAAAATGAAACAAAAAGATTTTGATTCTTGAATCCGCAAGCAAAATTTTAAGGCGAAACGTTCCCCTTGGAAAATAAAAATCTTTAAATGGGACGGAATTTTTCATTTCTTTCCAAAGATAACGATTATCAAAAAAATATTTTGAAAGCAAAAGAAAACCTAAAATATAACGCAGAACATCCATACTGAGCCAGGGAACCACAAAAAACCGCAGACCCAATAACAAACTTGTTAACCAAAAAAGATTCCCGGACAGAGTGCCTAAAGCCCCCCAATAAGCAGCATTTGGACCTTGTAAAAAATATCTTCGTAAGCAAATTATTGTGGCAGCGGTTGAGGGAACCCATAAAAAAACACTATTTAACATCCCTAAAAGAAATTTTTCAATCCCAACCAGCACAAAATTGGACGACAAAACGCCCCCAGAATCGGAAAAGGAGACGCCATTGGTCAATTCATTATCCCAGATGGAAAGTTCTGAAATCATTGAAGAAGCGAGATCCGGAATCAAAATCGGTAAATACCCTAAATTCCGGAGCCAGTCAAAACTCCAAAAAGAAAACCAAAGATGTTTAAAACTCATAAGCACAAAAGTCAAAACCGTGATCCAATCCGTATAAGTTGGATGCGCGATCACATAACTCGGGACAGTCTCAACTAATTTATGGACAACTTCAAAGTAATCCTTTAAAAATGGAATGAAATTCATTTATTATATGATATTATTATTATAGTTATTAGAGTCTATTTAATAATCGCAATGACAAAAATAGGCCTTCATTTGGTTTTTTTAATTTTGAAGGAAATCTTAAAAGTTTCTCGCGTGAGGACGAACCAAAATCAAATTTTGACGATTCCATTTCCACAGCTCATAGAAATATAAAAATTTGAGAGAAAAAGAACCAGGATTAGGAACCGTTTGGGATTATTTAAAATCCAAATCAATGGCCATTTTAAAGCGATCCAAAGAGATTGAAAGAATAGACTTCTTTTTTATTTTCATTTTTTATTTTAAATAGAACAATAATAATCCCCTCCCGAATTTCAATCGAAATACTAAATTCGGTTGATTAAATGGATTGTTTCAATAAAGAATAGAAATCAAATGCCTAGCCCCTGAGCGCGGCTTTCAAATGGCATCCGTCAGTCTTTTTTTGTTTTTTTGTCATGAATACAAATAAAATAAAATAAAATAAAATAAAATAAAATAAAATAAAAAAGGTCAAATTTTGTCTTTATCTTGTCTCTTTTTGATCGAAAAACTTTGATTTATATTTATACCACAAAAGTTTTTCAATCTATTCGGTCTAAAAAAAAAATTTATTGAATAAAGAATTCATCATAATTGACAATGATGTTCGGATCAAACGGATCATGAAAACAAAAAGTGACATCTTTATTTTAGAGTTTAGAAAGGATTGAATAGAATTTAAATAGGGATTTAAAATTAAAAAACAGCAAAGTTTTGAACCTTTTTATCCAGGGTTTATGAATGGAAGATTTAAGTCAATGTTCAAATTTTGAACGAAAATTGGCTTGTTTTTAACGCAATCTTAACTTTATGGCCCGGAAGGGAGACTCAACTCTATTCATATTGAAATTCCCTTTTTGTTTTTTTTGACTTTGTTAAAATCCGATATCTTTTCTTTGGGTCTAAAGGCCGAATCATTTTCGCTTAAACTCTGCATCTGCATTTGCATCTGCAACCCCCTCCTTAGCCTGAACAGAATTCAGGCTAAGGGTTTAGGGAAACGAAGGTGGTTTCGGCCTTCCCCTTGTCTCTGTCAAGACTAAAGGGACTAAAGGGGCTAAAAGAACTAAAAGAACTAAAAGAACTAAAAGAACTAAAAGAACTAAAAGAACTAAAAGAACTAAAAGAACTAAAAGAACTAAAAGAACTAAAAGAACTAAAAGAACTAAAAGAACTAAAAGAACTAAAAGAACTAAAAGAACTAAAAGAACTAAAAGAACTAAAAGAACTAAAAGAACTAAAAGAACTAAAAGAACTAAAAGAACTAAAAGAACTAAAAGAACTAAAAGAACTATGGCTTGAACCATGTTCTAATGTCAAGGTTGAAGGCTAGGCTAAAGCAGAAAAGAAATGATTCAAAAGAAACTCAAGGGATCAGAAAGTCGTAATCAGAATCAGAAAGGAGTCAAGACGATTCCAAAACAGAGTCGAATCGGCTCACACTTTAATAAGAATAGTAGAGCATTAAGCTCCTACAGCTTCTTTAGCACTATACATAACCTCAACTGTTATTTTTGAAACTTTATTTTTCAAAGCAAAATTTTCTGTTTTCATTTTGACTTTATTACGAACAAATCCGGGAATTTTTTTTAATTCAACTAATGCTTCATCTGTCCACGGGACTCCTGAATCACTCGTCGATAACGAACGTGTCGAAACTTTTTTTGTATCGTGCCCGTTAAAAATTTCTAATAAATGATCTTCCATTCCTAATGTAAATGAATTATAAACACAATCCGCGATTTGATTCGTCCCTTCATAGCCTAAAAATGGACGATAACCAAGAGGAAAATTTTGAATATGAACAGGGGCTGAAATCACTCCACAGGGAATTTCTAATCGTTTTCCAACATGTCTTTCCATTTGTGTACCAAAAATTGCTGACGGTTCAATGGCCGCAATTCTATCTGCAACTTGTGTATGATCATCTGTAATTAAAACTTCGTCACAAAGGCCAAAAACTTGTTCACGAAACCAATCTGCATCATGTTTGCAGTAAGTTCCAGCACAAGGGACACTTATTCCCATTTCTCGAACAAGAATTTGAGTCATAGCTGCTGCATGAGTAGCATCGCCAAAAACGACTGCTTTTTTAGAGGTTAAATTTTGACTATCAATAGAACGAGCAAACCAAGATGCTTGAGAAACAAAACGACTTTGTTTATCAATAAATGAGTCAAAATTCCAATCTTTTGTTGGATCAATTTTTTTTAAAACTTTAGAAATTTCTTTAATACAAGCTGCCGTTTTTGCTAAACCCATTGGTGTAATATCGACATATGGCATTTGAAATTCATTTTCTAGATAATGTGCAGTCATTATACATTCTCTATAAGGAACTAAATTGAACCATGCTTTAGTTAAATTTTTTAAATCATGAGTTGAAGCTCCTTCAGGAATAATTAAATTGACTTCAATTCCTAAATCATTTAATAATCTTCGTAATTCTTTTGCATCATGTTGATTATGAAAACCCAATGTTAAAATTCCAATTATATTGACAGAAGGTTTCGTGGTTTTTTCGAGGGAAAGTGTATTATATTTTTTTGCTTTTTCTAGACTAAAACGAACAATTTGTTCCAAAGTTCGATCAGCTGCTTGTAATTCATTTACTCGATAATGATTAACATCGGCTAATAAAACATCACATTGAGATTCCAGTGCCGCTTTATTAACATAAGTTTGCAGATCTTCTTGTAAAATACTAGAAGTACAAGTAGGTGTTAATAAAATGAAATCCGGAGCTTCTTCTTTATCTTTTCGAATAATATTTTGAAATACTTTTTCGCGAGAACCTCGTGCTAAAACATGACGATCAACTAAACTTGTTGTTACGGGAGTAAAATCTCGCTCCCGTTCAAACATTGAGCGCATTACATTAAAATAATCATCGCCAAGTGGACAATGCATAATACAATGAACATTCTTAAATGAACTTCCAACCCGAAGGGTTCCTATATGAGCCGGACCTGCGTACATCCAATAAGCTAATTTCATGGATTTTATTTAAATTCATAAGCTTCTCCATAATTCAAACTCTATAACTTTTCTCCTATTAAAACATCCATGGAATAATTTTTTTTGAGAATTCAACTGATCTAATTATAAAATATAATAGGATTGAATCTAACTAATATTCACATTTCACAGGAAACCAGGTATGATAAATTTAAAAATCGTTTTTATTCCATAAATTCTTAAAAATATAAAACATACATCTGCCAAGATGGTCAAAAATCATTATCTCCCTAACGCTTTAAAAGGAAGAGTTTGCAATAAACAATTGGATGCTAAAACGTTCGCTGTGTTCTGGGCAATTCTCATATCTCATAAAGTTCAAGTAAATCGAAACATAATTCAGTCTATGAGCCCAGCTTTTAGCTTTAATTTGCCCTACGTGTATACTCTTAGCTAAATCAAATCTAGCTTCGTAATGCTCCTTTTTTATTTTAAATTTATTAAATAAACAAACAAATAAGCAAAATACAAAATAGATCGCTACTTTTTAACCTGTCAATTTAAAAAAGCATTGCATTTAACCGCGTTGGTAAAGGGCTGTTCCTAAAAGAAAAGCTAAAAATCCATTTAAAAGAGCTATAAAAATAGCAACAAAAATTTGTGATTCAAAGATAATCATTTTTGAATTTATAGTTTTATTAAATTTTTTTATATACTTAAATAAAATAGCAAACTAAAAAAATCTTAGTGGTTTTATTTCAAATCGAAAGTTTATTATTATTTAAACTAAAAAAGTTTACTCTTTTCTTCTCTTTTCTTCTGTTCTGTTCTCTTCTCTTTTCTTCTCTTAAATTTCTGAAATTTCTGAAAAGAATTTCGACTCGCAACTTTTTTTTGTCCAGAGTTTAAGCTTTTTGTTTTTGCAATTAAGCTTTTTACAAAAAAAATTGTAATTTTAAACAAATAAACAAACAAAAGGATTTGATCAATTTAAACTCTAACAATTCCCACAACACGCATGGACTGAAAGGGGAACGTTAACAAATTAGAAGTTGAGGTTGTATCTATTTTTTTTAATTTAGACTGGCACATTTAAATTTAAACTAAATGATCTCTGAATTTCAGAACTTTGTTCAAAAGAATTATCAGAATTAAAATTCGAAAGCTTTTGATTTCTTCGTAAAGGACGAGTCACTAATTCAACAAGTTCCCGAGAATTTACAAATCCATGGATTTGTGCAAAAGTAAATTCAACTGACCATTTTGTATTTATTCCACGAGCTTCAAGGGGATTCGCTAAACTCATTCCTGTAATAACTAAATCCGGTTGAAGTTCGCGAATTCTTTGAATTTGGAAACAATTATCAGGTTTTTCAACAATTCTTGGCATTGGTACCCCCATTTTTTCACATGTTTCTTGAAATAAAGCTAACTCAGCAGCTTGATAGCGTTTGTCTAAATATGGGATTCCAACTTCATAAACGATCATTCCACATCTTGTTAAAAATCGTGCTAAAGAAATTTCTAAAATATTATCGCCCATAAAAAAAACAGATTTACCACGAAGCACATTCAAATCGTTTTTAAGGCTTTCCCAAATTTTATTTTCTCTTTCTTCTAAATTCGAAGCAGGAACAATTCCTAAAACAGAAGAAATTTTTTCAATCCAAGCTTTGGTTCCATCCGGTCCAATTGGAAACGGAGCCCCAATTAGTTGGCATTTACCATATCGCATTAATGCCATAGCAGTTCGACTTAAAAAAGGATTGACACCACAAACATAAACACCTTTACCGAGATAGGGTAAATCAAAATAACGTTGCGATGGAAGCCATCCTGATACTGTAATGCCATGATTTTTTAATTCTAAGGTCAGTTGATTGGCCACTGTTGAAGGTAATGATCCGAATAAAACCAATGGAGGATGAGTTGGTAAAGATGTTGAATTATTAATTTCATTAAATTCTGGACACCTTCTTGCCATGGCTGCTAAAACCGTGTCTTCACCCTGTGTAAAAGCATAATCTAAGCCATTTGCTCGAGCAACAACAATAGGAATACCAAGTTCAGCTTCACATTTTGGTGCCATTCCTTCTAAATCCATTTGAATAATTTCCGTAGTACAAGTTCCAATCCAGACAATTACACTAGGATTTCGATCTTGTTTAATTTGATAACAAAGTCTTTTTAATTCTTTAAAATCATTTAATTGCGCATTAATATCAGCTTCTTCTAATTCTGCCATTGCATAACGAGGTTCTGCAAAAATCATCACTCCTAAAGCACTTTGAAGAAAATAGCCACAGGTTTTCGTTCCAATAACTAAAAAAAAACTATCTTCAATTTTTTGATAAAGCCAAGCGACACAACTAATAGGACAAAATGTATGATAATTACCAGTTTCACACTCAAATTTTATTAAATCTTTTGATACAATTGACATAATAGTTCATCCGTTTTTTTTCAATAGAATAGTCTTTTTCTTTTTCTTCTATTTAACTTTTATATTTAAATACAAAACATTTCATTATAAAAGTTATTATTCTTATTCAAATTTATTTGTTAACAATAACAAATAAAATGACCTTAGACGAGTCCATTTTTTAAGCCTAAGCAAAAACCTATTTGTTTAATTAATTGTCTTAAAAAAGACAGGGTTTTGATGACAAACTTAAAATGAAAATAAATTTATTCAAAAAAGTTCTGACATATGGCATCAATTACTTTGGTTTTATTTAATAAGTTTTTTATTCATATGTTTCGATTTTGAATGAAAATAATTTTCTTTATTTCGGTCCGTTTTTTTTATAAACTTTTTAAACAGAATCTTTAACGTTCGCACTCTTTAATTGTTAATTGTCAGACTGTTTAAATAATAGTTCATAAAGATTCGATTATGATTTCGAATCGTCGAAAAGCTAAAAATAAAAACGATAATTTATATCAAATATAATTTATCGTTTCAAAATATTACCAATATTCATATATTGGAGAGAATAAAAAACATTTTATTTTATTGTTGATCAGGTCAAATATCAAAGATTTGGCGATTTAAGGTCAATAAAAAAGTTTGTTGATGATCTATTTTTAAAAATTCATTATTTTTTGCTTCCATTTTAATCCTTTTCATACTTTTGATTTCGGGAAATATAAAAGAAATGAAATAAAGTGTATGATTTTTCCGACTTTAGGTTCGACACTTATTTCTTTTCTGATTTCTGAGCCCAAAAAAATTGAATGAATAAATAATTTTTATTCTATTTTAATATATAAAAAAATTGAATGAATAAATAATTTATATTCTATTTTAACATATTTTAACATATATAGTCTAAAATAACACTTAGAGGTGAGGAATTTTATATATTTTATTTATAAAAAAAATAATCCAGAATTTTTGAATTTTATAAACTTTTCCTATTGTCGCTAAGGCTTTTAAAATACATAGAACACAGGACAATCATTTTAAAAAACTTTATAAAATATATTAATACACCAAAAAACATTTTAACCGACTCTTAAAAACAACTATATTCATTATAACTCATTTAATAATTTTAACAATCTAGACGATGTTTAAATTAAAATGTAAAAATATTTCCGACAAATAAATAGAATTTTGTAGTTCAGAGTCAGAGTTGCCAATAGTTTTACTTTTATTCTGAACTACAATAATATTTTATATTATTGCTTATATTTTGTTTTATTTTATGATTTTAACCCGTAGTTAGTGATTAGTGAGGCTTCTATTCGATTCATTTATATTGAAACAGAATTCGATAATTCCAACAGAATTAATACCTAGAATAGAATAGAATAGAATATTTTTAGTATTGAAAAGGACTTATATTTAGTATTCAGAAATTTTTTTAGTCGTAAAGGTACAAACAATTAATTTTTATCCACTATGGTAAAGTGTTACGATTAGCAAAAATAGATAAAATTTACTTAAAATCAATTTTTCCTAAATTTTATTTAAGCTTCACAAACTTAATTAAAATTTAGGAAAAATTGAACTATAATAATAATCAGCCTTACTTATATATTATACTAAAAGTTCTTTTTTGCACAAATAATTTTTATTTGTTTTCATAAACGTTTCGAATTTTCAATTTAAAATTGAAACCCTTAACAGAGTTAAGGCATCGGTTTTCTCCAGAGTCAAGGCTAAGGTAACGTTTATCTAAACACATGAAGACATTAACCTTCACCTCCGTAAGCTTAAACAGAGTCCAGTCTAACATATATTTCAGACATTAGGGACTTAAGGTTCTAAACATGAAATTTGCACAGTTTAGGGTTTTACTAAAAAGGTTAAATAATTCAGATTCAATAAAAAAGTCAAAAAATCAAAAATAATGGCCGTTTTAAATCTAAATAATATTAAATTTCATTAGCTTTTTAATATCTGTTAAATTGACAAAAATAGACATTCTTTTCTTCTTTCTGCATCTTTCTGCATCTTTTCCTCTTTCTGCAGAAGCAGAAGCAGAAGCAGAAGCAGAAGCAGAAGCAGAAGCAGAAGCAGAAGCAGAAGCAGAAGCAGAAGCAGAAGCAGAAGCAGAAGCAGAAGCAGAAGCAGAAGCAGAAGCAGAAGCAGAAGCAGAAGCAGAAGCAGAAGCAGAAGCAGAAGCAGAAGCAGAAGCAGAAGCAGAAGCAGAAGCAGAAGCAGAAGCAGAAGCAGAAGCAGAAGCAGAAGCAGAAGCAGAAGCAGAAGCAGAAGCAGAAGCAGAAGCAGAAGCAGAAGCAGAAGCAGAAGCAGAAGCAGAAGCAGAAGCAGAAGCAGAAGCAGAAGCAGAAGCAGAAGCAGAAGCAGAAGCAGAAGCAGAAGCAGAAGCAGAAGCAGAAGCAGAAGCAGAAGCAGAAGCAGAAGCAGAAGCAGAAGCAGAAGCAGAAGCAGAAGCAGAAGCAGAAGCAGAAGCAGAAGCAGAAGCAGAAGCAGAAGCAGAAGCAGAAGCAGAAGCAGAAGCAGAAGCAGAAGCAGAAGCAGAAGCAGAAGCAGAAGCAGAAGCAGAAGCAGAAGCAGAAGCAGAAGCAGAAGCAGAAGCAGAAGCAGAAGCAGAAGCAGAAGCAGAAGCAGAAGCAGAAGCAGAAGCAGAAGCAGAAGCAGAAGCAGAAGCAGAAGCAGAAGCAGAAGCAGAAGCAGAAGCAGAAGCAGAAGCAGAAGCAGAAGCAGAAGCAGAAGCAGAAGCAGAAGCAGAAGCAGAAGCAGAAGCAGAAGCAGAAGCAGAAGCAGAAGCAGAAGCAGAAGCAGAAGCAGAAGCAGAAGCAGAAGCAGAAGCAGAAGCAGAAGCAGAAGCAGAAGCAGAAGCAGAAGCAGAAGCAGAAGCAGAAGCAGAAGCAGAAGCAGAAGCAGAAGCAGAAGCAGAAGCAGAAGCAGAAGCAGAAGCAGAAGCAGAAGCAGAAGCAGAAGCAGAAGCAGAAGCAGAAGCAGAAGCAGAAGCAGAAGCAGAAGCAGAAGCAGAAGCAGAAGCAGAAGCAGAAGCAGAAGCAGAAGCAGAAGCAGAAGCAGAAGCAGAAGCAGAAGCAGAAGCAGAAGCAGAAGCAGAAGCAGAAGCAGAAGCAGAAGCAGAAGCAGAAGCAGAAGCAGAAAAAGTTTAAAATTTATGAAAAATATGATTAAAAATAAATTTGATGAAACTTAAAATGAAGACTAATTTCTCGTTTCTGGAGAAAGGAACAACTTCATCAGAATAAAATGAAAAGTTAAATTTTAGAATGAAACTAACTTTATACAAAATACAAATTATATTGATCCTAAATACCTTGATTTAAAAGGAATATTCGCTAAAATTCGTATTTGCAAACGTTGAGATTGGTATTAAAGAATTAATAAAGAATCACACTGTCGCAAATTGTACTCTTCTACAAATGTCCATAATAACTATGCATTAATTGGTTTATTTCACCGAATTTTATACTATGTTTATACTATGTGGAGACAAACCGAAGACTCATGACTCAAAAAAAAGGAATACGAGACATACAAAAATAAGGTTCATCGCGGGTCCATCCGCGAGTTTGATTGGAATACTGTTTTATATAATTAAAACCAAAATATTCCAGACGAGTTTTTTAATTTATTAAAACTTTTTAATAAATTAAATTTTTATATTTTCATCGTTTATGATTATTTTATTTTTAATAATTGGAAAAAATTATTTTAAAATAAAATAAAAAATAAGAATTTTAAACTTTCTGTAGAATTTAAAAGAAATTGAATAGAGTTTCCACTGCTTTTAAAATAATATTTTTAATTATTTATTTTTAAATAATTAAAAAATAAAATATTTTTGGTTGTCTATATAAATTTAGAAGTTTAAAATTGGCAAAAAAAAATCATATAAATTAAGCATCAATTAAGTTCGAATTAGAATCGATTCCGACACCATAATGAACTCTATAAGGACATTATAATATCCATTGCTTAATAATATCCATTGCTTAGGAAATTGACTTATTAGGGATTTAGATATATCTGGAATCCATACACACTTCCGACAAACTTATGTTTGTCTTAAAAGTCCGTTCTTTATTTGGTTTCAACCTTGATTTTATTTTTAGATAGTTCTCACTTATAACTATTATTTTTTATTATAATAACTATTATAATAAAAAATAATAGTTATTATAATAAAAAATAATAGTTATAATAATTATTATAAAAAAGCTTTATTTTTTACAATTACAAAGAAAAATTGATATAACATCATTTAAACAAAACAAAATGCAGAAAGATAAAAATTAAAACAGCAGGAATAGAAGTAATAAAAATTATATCGAATAATCTATAAGACTGAGAAACAATACGTATTTCGGATATCGAAAGAGATTCATTTTATTAAGTTAAAAAAATTAAAAGAAATATTTTTATTATTAAAGGATAAATATATAACTTAAAACGTGAAAATTTGAAGAAAGTTTAAGCAACAGAGTTAAGTTGAAGATAGATTATTGTTGAGAGAATTAAAAAGAGTTTAACTCTTTTTAATTCTCTCACTTTTATATACGAGATTTTAAAACAAATAATATTATTTATATATTATTTGTTTTTCCATTTAGAAGAAAAATAATGAATCTGAAAAGAAAATTTTATCGCTTTTTCTTTTCAGATTCATTATTTTCCGATTCTGAAAATAAGGTTTTTTCGAGAAATTTTAATAATATCCAAGCGGCGATTGCGAATCCAGTTGCCCACCCAACAACTGAAGGAGTGATGTTTAATGGGCTTAACAAATTTGGGTTGATACTACAAACTTGTTCTCTATCCCTTTTTAGGGAACCCATTGATAGACAAGCCGTAGAATTTGAATCTGATGGATTTGAACCTGAAGAGTTTTGAAGTTTTAAAGTTTCCTTTTGAGAAAAATTTTGAGACTTTTCTGAAGGTCGGAACGGGTCTTGACTGCTTTGTAAAGCCAAACTAGAAGTTTGGCCAGAAACTGCTGGCCCTCCTCCTCTCCACCCGCCATATTGAAACCCTGTGCCTGGTGCTGGTGGAAACCCTGTGCCTGGTGGGAAATCTTGTATTTCTTGAAATATAGGAACTAAGGGGTTTTTATAATTCTCTATAGGGTTTAACATACACCGATCCAGTGGATTTGAGAATAAAGGTTTCCACCCGTTTTCATTTTCGGAATTTTCGATAAAAATAAACCCGATTCGTTTTGGGATTAAATTCTTAGTCCGAACTTCGCGCGTTAAATCCGAGTAATGCGCCATAATTTGAAATCGCTTATTGTAAACAAGATAGTTGATTTCTGCCGTAAGGTCGTTATCCGGGTCGGGATTTTCCGGTTGACGAACAATGTGAAAGATATCTTGTGAATTTACAAAATCTGGATAAACTCGAAAAGTTCCACCAAGGATCTCATCGATCTCAGGAAAGTTTCTAAAGTCAGAGTCCTTCATAGAATACAGTCTATTGCCCCAGATAGGCTTGTTTAATGGTACCTTTCCTGTCTCGGGAAGATTATTCCATTTTCTGAATTCGGCCCAATTAATATTGAATGTTTCAGGCTTTTGGTTTGAATTCGAAAAACTTCCATCATAATCTGTTGAAATGCGAGAATCTTCTTTAAATCCTACTCCATAGCCCTGAGGTAATCGATATAAAAATGTTCCTTTGTTATCAAAAAGATTGTTTTTTTGATAAACTTGATGTTGTTTCATACTGGTAAGTAAATGGACCATTGCTGGATTACCACCAATATTCCAATTAAAGAGATTTGAATCGTAGGGGTTCATATTATTAATAAGAAGTTGTTTGTACTACAATTAAAAACACCGTTAAATATATTTAAGAATATATTTTTATAGGACCGTAAATTTTAATATAAAAAATGATATCTTGGCGATTTTTTCATTTAATTAATAAGGAGAAGTTTGAGTAAAGAAGCATTTAATATTTTAACAATAAATTTACGAATTGTCAATAGATTATGAATACAGGTCACTTTGGACCTCGCGATTCTCTCGACAGAATGCATTCTGTTAGTTGAGACGTGAGGTCGTCGACCTGTGGGTTCGAATCCTAGAATGTCTCCGTCGGAGACATTCTGACGGGCAATAGCAAGATTAACAGTCAACGTAGAAAGTACAACACAGCAAAGGTCCAGTCCTATGGCTACTTTTGGACCAGAAAATTGAAATCAACCAAGCTATGATCGCATGTGTGTATCGCACGGCCTTTCCCGCGACAAGCGGCTAAGAAGAATGGCAAGCATGAGATTAAGAATTAGACGATAGTTTTTCGAGAGCCGATCAATTATTTACACCTCGAGAAAGATAAAAGAAAAATTTGCGGAGCTGAGGTCGGCTCAGAAAAAAGCGTCGGCTCAGAAAAACACGTCGGCTGTCCAAAATTGCAACGGCTATAAAAATTTTCTGAGAATCTGTTCTCGTTGAGAATGAGGGACGAGCTGTCATTTACAAAGGAGCTTGTTTTCGATTGCGTTTGAACTTTCCCGAATTAACTCCTCCCTTATAAGCTATTAAGTCATGAAGATCATTGAACTGAAAAATTTGAGTCAGCAGAATGTCTCTAACTTCTAGAAAACTTAATCTCGCGTTGTATGAGCAGCCTGTATTATAAGCATTGCCGTAAGTGGCGTGTTACTTTAAAGGATCCACCGGTTCGAGAGTAAAGCTGACACTGCAGAAAAGTTGAAGACTCGCAGCATCATCGAAGTGACGGATTCGCCTTGTGCTAACCTTGCCGAGTATAGGGTCTAGTTCGCGGGTTGTATAAAGGCGGAGATCTTTGTATAAATCGTTTTGCAACAATAGGTATTCTTCGAGCCGAACACCTCTATAGACTCATTTATTTGAGAAGTTAACAACTTTTGAAGGGTCGTACTTTGAAAATTCCTTTCCCACTGGGTCCTTAAAGTTCCCGTTCTCCTTCCTGATACGAGTCAGGATCAATTCGTCCGTAGAAGAAGAGGTCTTCTTCATATTGCGTGATGCACTATAATCCTTCATGTCTTTTAAAGTCTGACTATAGAATCCCTGGCCTGAGAAAGATTCTCAGCCTTCAGGACGGTAGATTCGTTAAGCTCGGAGATCAAAAATAACACTTTTTCCATATGATCAACCAGAGAAATTAAAGGGTCAAGTTCTGATATGGGAAGATACACGGTTGGGTCATCGGTGCTCACCTCGAGAAGTTCTGCTACATAGAAAAATTGGTACGTTTTTGACATGTTTTGATAGTTTATATTCGGGTTTTCGGGTTTATGGTTTGTTTTTGTGATCTTAATATTTGATCGAAAAGCACTAAGACAGCAGAGATAATAACATATTCAATGCGCGATCGGAATATAATGATGCCATTATCTCTGCTTTCGAGAAATTAATTTTATTGGATTGACTGATCCCCTGCAGAATCATTCTTAAAGAGTTCGATCGGATTCGGCATTCCATTAATCAAGATAACCACCTTAATCAGTTTCATACGTATGCTTTCATTGTAGACGTTACTCCTCGGAAATTGTTCGTTTTAAGGTTCCACTCGTCTGATTATACTTGACCTACGCTTACTTTCAGTAACAGTTAAGTCTTCGAATTGCCAAGTTTGTTTGCAAATATCACAAAACAAGCTAACATTTCGATTGCTGTGTCTTTCTTGTCTACAAAAAATGAAGTCTTACTGTTCTTTGATTTCGACACGAAATTAACTCGGGTGGTCCAAAAATTAAATGTAAACCCTTTTAAATTGTGATATTTGTCTCTTAGTTCTTCTTTCTTCTAAATCAGACTCCGTTATTTCACTGGTTAATTTATTAAATCGTATTTGCGTTTGGGTACGTCTTGGTGAGCTAGTTGGTTCTAATTCCTTCGAAAGAAAAAGGACTGTCGAGTAATATGAACTCGTCGAGTCCCATTTGGAGTCACTTTCACCCACGATGTTATGACATAAATAGTCCGAAATCGAAGGAGCTGCCTGCTGGGCACCGTCCTTCGAAGCGTCCGCGATGACGTCCTTGCTTTCAAGCAGTGCTTCTTTAACTTGCTTAACTTGCTTAACTTGCTTAACTTGCTTAACTTGCTTAACTTGCTTAACTTGCTTAACTTGCTTAACTTGCTTAACTTGCTTAACTTGCTTAACTTGCTTAACTTGCTTAACTTGCTTAACTTGCTTAACTTGCTTAACTTGCTTAACTTGCTTAACTTGCTTAACTTGCTTAACTTGCTTAACTTGCTTAACTTGCTTAACTTGCTTAACTTGCTTAACTTGCTTAACTTGCTTAACTTGCTTAACTTGCTTAACTTGCTTAACTTGCTTAACTTGCTTAACTTGCTTAACTTGCTTAACTTGCTTAACTTGCTTAACTTGCTTAACTTGCTTAACTTGCTTAACTTGCTTAACTTGCTTAACTTGCTTAACTTGCTTAACTTGCTTAACTTGCTTAACTTGCTTAACTTGCTTAACTTGCTTAACTTGCTTAACTTGCTTAACTTGCTTAACTTGCTTAACTTGCTTAACTTGCTTAACTTGCTCTTTAACATCATCAACCTTGCGAAACTCATTACAGAGCCAACCGTAATAACTTGGTTCGAAGTCAATAAAGTGATTATTAATATGGAATTGTAATTCCTTCACCTCGTCTACAAGCTTATAGATATATTCTGCCTCCCTTAAGGTATCCGCTGTGACACCTGCGATCCCAGTGATCTCGGTACCAATCACTCTGATAGAAACACTTATTGTACTCAGACGCGTACTCACTCCAGCAACACCAAGACCGATAGAGTCAATATCGACAGAGATGTTTTGCAAACTATAGAGACTTAAGCCAACAATTTGGTTCACGATAGCATCTCTCGAATGCGAGAGCTTCTCATCCATGCGATTCCAAAAAGCATCCTGGGCATCATTAGCCGCGTTGATTAAGCGATCGTAAAGATTTCAAAATTACCGAACTCATCTCTGATGGAATCCATCGTCCCTCGGAACATATTATTCACAAGGTTCTCGAAATATACTTCGAATGTTGTGGTGCTCAACCGCAACATGTTCTCAATATCAACTTTTGTTTGATTTAGAAGATTAACGAAAGTCTGACTCAGATTAGCCCCGAGTTCAGTAATGGCTCCCAACACATTCTGATTTTGAGCAGCTATGCTATCCAATATACGCTGTTCGCTCAGATCAACTCTTTGCGTGATGCTTTGACAGTGTGCAGCATTGTTAGCAATGGATTCGTTCACTAAGGCGGTAATCCTCTCGTTCGCCTGAGCATTCCTTTGGAATTCATGATTTATCTCGTTGGTTATTTGGCCATCCGGTTTTGGTTCTCGATGATCAGGTTAAGCAAAAGATTCGCAGCCTGATTTTGTTTCTCAAGTTCTTCTATTCGTCGAACCAGCTCTACAAAATTGCTATTATTGTCAATTTGCAAAACGCTTAAATTATTCGAAATCTCTTGTGTGATCGATCCGGTGAATTCGTATTTGAGACATAATTTATTCAATAATTCATTCAAATAAAAGAGTTGCAGTGTTTGCTTGTTGAACAGATCCGACGACTACGTTTGCAAGGACCCGAGGAAGTCTATGGGCTTGAATGACAAATGTTCGGCTGACGCCTCAAAATTGTCTTTGTAGCTTCAAAAGAAAAAGGCGTTTCCATACAGAAAGCCCGCATGTTTCTTTCGACATTATAATATGGGTCAATTATATTAGCACTTTCTGACGGAGAATTATCGATGGTGTTACACATGATCGAATGTGAGAATTAATTATAATGACATTATTTATGGCCTTGGTTTATGAATTCAATTGATTCCATCAATAATAAATTATATTGAATAGAATCAAATTGAATTCATAAACACCATAAAAATTAATAGAAGAAAGTAAATCGATCTAAGATGGCGGTTGATAAGCTTTAGTCCGTTGCTTCTTATGGAACAAGAAGACCCACACTTTCCATATATGCCTCCAACTCCGATATCTCCATGAGATTTTTGAATAGATCGTCTCCTTTTTCTAATGGGAAAGGAGGAGTTATCCCGTTATAAGCCACTTTGAGAACTGGATCGATTTCACTTCTTAATTCGTCCATAAATACATCCAGATCAATATCCTTCTTAGCCATCAATAAGAATAAGAATAAGAATAAGAATAAGAATAAGAATAAGAATAAGAATAACAATAAGAATAAGAATAAGAATAAGAATAAGAATAAGAATAAGAATAAGAATAAGAATAAGAATAAGAATAACAATAACAATAAGAATAAGAATAAGAATAAGAATAACAATAAGAATAAGAATAAGAATAAGAATAAGAATAAGAATAAGAATAAGAATAAGAATAAGAATAAGAATAAGAATAACAATAAGAATAACAATAAGAATAAGAATAAGAATAAGAATAAGAATAAGAATAACAATAAGAATAACAATAAGAATAACAATAAGAATAACAATAAGAATAACAATAAGAATAACAATAAGAATAACAATAACAATAACAATAAGAATAACAATAAGAATAACAATAAGAATAACAATAAGAATAACAATAAGAATAACAATAAGAATAACAATAAGAATAACAATAAGAATAAGAATAAGAATAAGAATAACAATAAGAATAACAATAAGAATAACAATAAGAATAACAATAAGAATAAGAATAAGAATAAGAATAAGAATAAGAATAAGAATAAGAATAAGAATAAGAATAAGAATAAGAATAAGAATAAGAATAACAATAAGAATAACAATAAGAATAACAATAAGAATAAGAATAAGAAGCCGTCATATTGATTTGAAATATAATGGATGTCAAGCCCTTTTTGATGAACTTTCTCCATAAACTTATCTTGGAGAAAAATGATGGAAGCGGATTCGGCACATTGCAAGATCGTTGAGGCAACAAGATGATTCATATCGACCTTTGAACCTATTTTCTTACCTTCATAAAGATGAGCATTATATTTCTTTATCTCACCTTGACGGTGTATAACGTTCCGACTAAAAGGGGTTAAGACTCTGCATTTAAAGTTGCTCGCGAAATTTACCCAAACATTTAAATCCTTAATTAACGTATTATTAACCAGGAATTCACTGATCGGATCAATAAACTCGGATAAGTCTTTACTCGCGAAAGCGGTCAGCATCTTTGCCTTGACCACGTCAGTCGTTGAATAATTTTCTCCATTGAGGATCGCGTAACAGATGATTATCAGTAATTCCTTTAGTTTTTCATCTGAAATTTTTGGAGACAACTTCGTCAACTCGGTCCAAAGAGGATATTCTTCCTTGACATTATTGGTTTTTGTTAATGTTGACCTCAAGAACGGAGCTTTGTCCCCGAGTATAGCGGCTACAATAAACAAATGCGCCGCTGAGAGGTCAATAGTAGCAAATTGCTCCTCAGAAGCTATATAATCCGGAAAGAAAGATTTGAAGCAGCCTTTCAGAAAAGAAAGACCCACGCAGTAGCTTCTTCATCGTTAGGAAGACAGCCCCTGATTGATTCATTCGACTTGGGTTTGACTTGTTCACCTTGTATTCAAGTGTAAACAAATTTCTCCAATTCCTTCGATTACAAGCCTATTTAAAGGGTTGGTCAGCCTTCGGCGGGAAGACTTCAGGCATATTATTATTCCCGATTTCAAGAGCAATCGTTGCTTGAATGAGTGAATCTGATAGATTACAAGGGTTATCAAGGTTTTTGTTGTTGTTGAGATATAAAACGAGTGGGTTGTCCTTCCCGAAAGTTAACCATACTTCTTTACGATGTTGTAAGAATAACAATAAGAATAACAATAAGAATAACAATAAGAATAACAATAACAATAACAATAACAATAACAATAACAATAACAATAACAATAACAATAACAATAACAATAACAATAACAATAACAATAACAATAACAATAACAATAACAATAACAATAACAATAACAATAACAATAACAATAACAATAACAATAACAATAACAATAACAATAACAATAACAATAACAATAAGACAATAAAAGAAATATGGGTGATTTTATATTTATTTTTGATGAGTCTAACTAATAAATATAAATATTTATAGAAATTCAATAAAATGTTTTTTTTCTTTTAATAAAAAAAATATAATTCTCTCTAATAAAAAACTAAAATTTGCAAAAAAAATAAAAATATTTTATTATCTTTATTATCTTTATTATCTTTATTAGAGATTTAAAACAGAATAAAATAAATTATCTATTTCAATTCGTAAATCTATTTAATAAAGAGATTGAATCATTTGAATAGAATATTGCTGGGTAGAGCAGTCTGGTAGCTCGTGGGGCTCATAATCCCGAGGTCGTAGGTTCGAATCCTACCCCAGCACAAAATATTATAAATATATTTCAAAAATGAAAATTTCACTAAAGAAAAATAAAATGTTTAAATTTTAGGATCATTATAAATTTAAAAATTTATAAAAAACTATAATAAAAACAGAAAATTCTTTTATAGAATAAAATGACAGGTTCTGGCATAGGAATCGTATCTTAATTTAACCCTACCTTCCAATTTGTTGCAGATGCAGATTCATTGGAGCAACGAATTTGGACTTTCTTCAAAAATTAATGAATCTGAATCTCAATACTTATTTGTTTCGAATACCTTAGTTTGAATAGAATTTAATTGAAAGTTAAGGTCAAGATAGAATTCAGGCTTTAGAGATGAATAAAAAGAACTGAGGTTCTCTTCTCATTAATATACTTTCCAATTAACTATATTGATTTATTTCATTTCAGTGATTTAAGAAAGTTAAAATTAAAAAATAGACACTAAAGTTATGGGATTACCTTGGTATCGTGTTCATACAGTTGTATTAAATGACCCGGGTCGACTTATTGCTGTGCATTTGATGCACACTTCATTAGTTTCAGGTTGGGCAGGTTCAATGGCACTTTATGAGTTAGCTGTTTTTGATCCATCGGATCCTGTTTTAAATCCAATGTGGCGTCAAGGAATGTTTGTACTTCCTTTTATGACTCGTTTAGGAATTACAAAATCATGGGGAGGTTGGTCAATTAGTGGTGAAACAGTTTCAACATCCGGTTTTGATTGGACATATGAAAGCGTTGCAGCTTCTCATATTATTTTATCTGGTTTATTATTCCTAGCCGCAATTTGGCATTGGGTTTTCTGGGATTTGGATTTATTCCGTGATCCAAGAGAAGAAAAACCAGCTTTAGATTTACCAAAAATTTTTGGAATTCACCTATTTTTATCAGGAATTCTTTGTTTTTCGTTTGGTGCATTCCATGTAACAGGCCTTTACGGTCCTGGGATTTGGGTTTCTGATCCTTATGGTTTAACAGGTAGTGCTCAACCAGTCGCTCCTTCATGGGGTGCTGATGGTTTTGATCCTTTTAATCCAGGTGGAATCGCAGCTCACCACATTGCAGCAGGTATATTAGGAATTTTAGCTGGTTTATTCCATTTATGTGTTCGACCTTCTTTACGTCTTTATTTAGGATTATCTATGGGAAGTATTGAAACCGTTTTATCGAGTAGTATCGCGGCTGTTTTTTGGAGTGCTTTTGTTGTTGCTGGAACCATTTGGTATGGTTCTGCAGCAAGTCCAATTGAATTATTTGGTCCGACTCGTTATCAATGGGATCAAGGTTTTTTCCAACAAGAAATTGAAAAACGTATTTCTTCAAATCTTGCAGCCGGAGATACAGTTTCAACAGCTTGGTCAAAAATTCCAGAAAAATTAGCGTTTTATGATTATATTGGAAATAATCCAGCAAAAGGTGGTTTATTCCGTTCAGGAGCTATGAATAGTGGAGATGGAATTGCTGTAGGTTGGTTAGGCCATGCTGTTTTTAAAGATGGCGAAGGCCGTGAACTTTATGTTCGTCGTATGCCAACTTTCTTTGAAACTTTTCCAGTGATTTTACTTGATAAAGACGGTGTTGTTCGAGCTGACGTTCCTTTCCGAAGAGCGGAATCAAAATATAGTATTGAACAAGTTGGAGTTTCAGTGAGTTTTTATGGAGGAGAATTAGATGGTGTGACTTTCTCTGATCCCGCAACTGTTAAAAAGTATGCTCGAAGAGCTCAACTTGGAGAAATCTTTGAATTTGATCGTGCAACATTACAATCGGATGGAGTTTTTAGAAGTAGTCCACGTGGCTGGTTTACTTTTGGACATGTTTGTTTTGCTTTAATATTTTTCTTCGGACACATTTGGCATGGAGCTCGTACTATTGCACGAGATCGTGAAGCTGGTATTGACGAGGATATTAATGATCAAGTTGAATTTGGTAAATTCCAAAAAGTTGGTGATCCTTCTTCTTTCCGTGAAGCAATCTAAAATTCGATTAAAACTTCGAATTCGATTTTTTATAGGCTAAAAACTGTTTTTAACAGAAGCCAAAGATTGAATTCTTATTTCACCAGTTCAAAACGAATTTTTTATTTCTATTTTAGAAAAGTTAAGTTTGAGATCCGATTAAACAGGAACAATATTATCGTTTATTCTGATAATTGTTCCTATTTAATCGGCCTGATAAATTGGATTCGGATTCGAACCTATTTAAACTGTTGCAGATATGGTTTAAATCGTTACCAGAGCCCTGTTTAAACTTTTCGAAAATTGTTTAGATTAAAATAAATATAAAACTTAATAAATTTTAAATAAAGCTCTTTTTATACTGAATTTATTAAGTTTTATTAACATATTCAGGTCGCTTTTAAAAATCATTTATTTAAAAACAATGTTGGGCTTGGATTTTTCCGAGCAAAAGAATTTTGGTTTCAAATAAAAAAATTAGAGATTAATTAAATATAAATATTTTTTGCTATTTAATATTTAAATACTTAATTTTAAGTTCAAATCCTTCATTAAATTATATTTATATAATTTAATTTTTTATAATTTAAATTATCCAAAATTTGAATTAATTTAAATACCATCTTAGTTGATCACAAAAATTTTATGGAAGCTTTAGTTTACACATTTCTATTAATTGGAACTTTAGGAATTATTTTCTTTGCGATCTTTTTTAGAGAACCTCCGCGAATTGTTCGATAAAATTTTTTATTGGCAGGTTTTATCTTATATTGTATATTCTTTAACAATATTTGATTGAAGAATATTCTTTTTAATAATCTTGGATATACAACGATTTCATTGGAATTTTTGTATATCTAAGATTTTAAATTCTAAAAGAAAACTCGCTTGAGTCTTCCCTCTACATCAATTTTTTAACTTTAATCTGTTACAGATGCAGATAAAGTTTACGTTGATGTTAAATTTTTCTACGAACTACGAAATAAAGTTCGAAAATTTAAGAAAAATCTATTAATAAAGTGTTTTTTCCATTTGTTTTTTTTTTAGTGATTATAAAATAACAGTCATATTCATATAAATTACATCCACATATCCCTTTATATATACCAGATTATTAAAACATAAAAATACACTATTAGCACGCTACCAGATTATTTAAACATAAAAATACACTCAATTAAAAATTTATTTTTGTTTTTGTAAAGATCTGAAACTAAAAGATTGAAAAGATCACTCGTTCATATTGAGAATTTGAACAAAAATTAAATATTGATTTATTTTTTTTAATTATGAAATTTTAAAAATATAAACATAGTTAAATTATTTGCGGGTCTAGGTATAAACTCCACATTTTAAATTCTATGATAATTTAAAGGACGAACAAAATAATATAACTCTAAAAAAGAGTGGGTTTAAGGTTAAAACTTAATTTCGATTCAATGAAAAACTAAAAACGAGAGTGAAATCAATACGCTTTTCAACCTACAGGCTTTATTCTGTTAAACTTAAACCTCCTGAGTTGTTTCACTTAAGTGCAAGGCTTAGCATTATTTTAAAAACCCTAAATTTGTTCAAATTGATTTAAAACGATTTTTTATCCACTAAAAAAATAGTTTTTTTATTTTAAATTTTCCCTTTAAAAATCTTTATTGTTATTGAATTCATTAAATTCTTCGGTTTAAAAAGTAAGAATATAATATTCTTTACCTATGTTTAAACTTTGGTCTTGAAATTAACAACTCATCTGAATGCTGTCTTAGAGGGAACTACCGTGATTTATGAATCAATTTCGCTTCTTCGTTTACAGGATAACCCTTGTCTTAGTTTCAAATTTGCCTTAACCTTAACTCTTTTAATGTTTACATGAATCTTAATCTTTACTTGAACCCTGCCCTACGTCTTCTGCAGCTGCAGCAGATTGACTCTGCAGGGGCTTGAATCTGAATCTTGATCTCAATCTTGACTTGAACCCTGCCCTTAGTCCTTTTAGCCTGAACTCTGTGCAGATGCAGATGCAGATGCAGATGCAGATGCAGATGCAGATGCAGATGCAGATGCAGATGCAGATGCAGATGCAGATGCAGATGCAGATGCAGATGCAGATGCAGATGCAGATGCAGATGCAGATGCAGATGCAGATGCAGATGCAGATGCAGATGCAGATGCAGATGCAGATGCAGATGCAGATGCAGATGCAGATGCAGATGCAGATGCAGATGCAGATGCAGATGCAGATGCAGATGCAGATGCAGATGCAGATGCAGATGCAGATGCAGATGCAGATGCAGATGCAGATGCAGATGCAGATGCAGATGCAGATGCAGATGCAGATGCAGATGCAGATGCAGATGCAGATGCAGATGCAGATGCAGATGCAGATGCAGATGCAGATGCAGATGCAGATGCAGATGCAGATGCAGATGCAGATGCAGATGCAGATGCAGATGCAGATGCAGATGCAGATGCAGATGCAGATGCAGATTCAGGTGAACTTTGTTCAGATTCAAGCCCCTGCAGAGTCAATCTGCAGACTAAGGGCAGAGTTGACTTGAACCTTAAAAGAGTTAAGGCTAGAAGGGCAGCGGTTTTCTCCAGAGTCAAGACGTAGGGCAAAGTTCACCTGCATCTGCATCTGCATCTGCATCTGCATCTGCATCTGCATCTGCACAGAGTTCAGGCTAAAAGGACTAAGGGCAGGGTTCAAGTCAAGATTCAAGCTAAGGGCAGAGTCAAGACGTAGGGCAGAGTTAAGACTAAAGGCAGAGTTAAGACTAAAGGTAGAGTTAAGACTAAAGGCAGAGTTAAGACTAAAGGCAGAGTTAAGACTAAAGGCAGAATTAAGACTAAAGGCTTAAATCTTAAAAATTCGGGAAAAGTGTTTTAAGTTTTAATTTTAAGAGTTACAGCGTCGGTATTGATCGAACAATTTTTGTTTAAATTATGGTTCATGATTAAGAAACTGGGATTTTAAAATTTTTTTATTACATAAAGTTAAAATTCATTACAAGGATTCTTTTATTTAATATGGCAACAAAAGCAAGTTCTAAAATTGAATCTGTTTCAGATTTACCACCTGGAATTAGTACAAAATTAAGTCGATTATTAAAACCATTAAACTCAGAAGCAGGAAAAGTTTTACCTGGTTGGGGAACAACGGTTTTAATGGGTATTTTTATGGCATTATTTGCGGTTTTCTTATTAATTATATTAGAAATTTATAATAGTTCAATTGTATTAGATGATCTTCCTGTAGGTTGGGAATCTTTATCGAAATAATGAAATAAAATAATCTTTATTTTAGGAATTGAAAAAGTAAAATAAATTTTAACGGAACATGAATTTGTTTAAGTTTAAGTTAATTCGTTCTTTTTTTCAGTCGATTCTCCATCTGCAGCAAAAATCTCAATTTTTTGTATTCCTTGAAAGCCCTTCAATTTGAGATTTATTTGATTTTTCTTCTTTTTTAGGCAGATATTTTGAAACGTTTAACAATATAATTTTCTAATTATTGACTAGTATTTCGAACCCAAAGTATAATTTATTTTTCAGTTTGACTCCCTCCTTAACCCCAAGTATCTTGCGGTTAAGGAGGGAGTATTTATTTTGTTTTCAACTCTGTCTTTAAATTTAATTTTTTCTAGTTTAGTAGAGTTAAAATGACATAGATTTTTTATTTTTAAAAACGCATATTTTTTTTAAGTTAGTATAAATTTCATTTTTTGTTTTGTTAAATAGAAAATTTGTTTTCACTTAAAACTTTTTAAATGACAAAAAAAGTAAAAAAAAAATAAATTTTTTAGTTATCGTATTCAGTAAAAAAGGAATTTGATTATTTTTAATAGATAAATGAGTCTACAAATTAGTGTAATGACACCCGAACGTATTTTCTGGAATGGTGAATCAGAAGAAATTATTTTACCGACAAATACTGGTGAAATGGGAGTTTTAAAAAACCATGCTGCATTAATTACTGGATTAGATGTTGGAGCAATGCTAATTCGTACAAAAGAAGGTTGGAATTCGATTGCTATTATGGGAGGTTTTGGTGTTATTGGTCAAAATCGTGTTCTTTTATTAGTAAATGAAGCAGAATCCGCTGAAACAATTAACGTCGATGAAGCAGAAAATTTGTTTAATGAAGCTAAACTGACTTTAGAACAAGCTCAAGGTACAAAAGAAAGAGTTGAAGCGAATTGTGCTTTTAAAAGAGCAAAAGCTCGTTTTCAAGTGATTCGTAATTTAACAAAATCGTAATTGTTGCAGAAGCAGAATAAGTCTTCTCTTTCTAAAGCCCTTCATAAATAAGGTGCTTTTTTCGTTTTTCAATTATTCTAAAATTTGTTTGTATTTCCACCTGACCCTTAACACTATTAAGGGTCAGAGTTTAAGGGGGAATGATTTTATAAATTGTTTAAAAAAAAAATTGGATTCAAAATTGCCAATTTTAATTCAATATGTTATTGTATATTATAAAGAAATAAATAGTTTTAAGAGGAATGATTTTATAAATTGTTTAAAAAAAAATTGGATTCAAAATTGCCAATTTTAATTCAATATGTTATTGTATATTATAAAGAAATAAAATAGTAGTTTAGCCGGGATAGCTCAGTGGTAGAGCAGAGGACTGAAAATCCTTGTGTCACCAGTTCAATCCTGGTTCTCGGCAAATTATATAAAATCAATTATTAATAACCATTAATAGAAAAAAATTCTCTTTTTTTAATATATTTTATTCAATAACAATTTTGATAAATTACCAAATTTATTTATTTATACGATAAACTTTTCAGAAAATTTTTCGAATTTAAAATGAGTTCAATATTTCAATAAAATTGAATAAAAAATAGCAAATATAAGCCGCGTCAATTTTATAAAATATTTATTTCAGCATTATTTACTTATATAAATGATACTGAAGGTTCAAAACGAATTTAAAAAATCAATAATCAACAAAGCTTTTTAGTATTTAGGGATTTAACATTAAAATAATGGCGCATTTTATATTGACCCTTTTATTTTTTAATTGCTAATTGTTAATTTCCTATACAATCTGATTTAACAATTATTTTTCGAATTTGAAAAAATACTTATTATAGTATCTCTAGTTCCTCTGCATAATTGACGGCCTTTTTAAAGATCGAAAAAGGCAGGACAGGAGCGCAGCTCCCTTCGTTTGTTTATAGATGAATTCTGCAGGGTCTTAACTCTGCCCTTAGCCCCCTTAGTCTGAACTTAGCCCTACGTCTTGACTCTGCAGTGGCTTGAATCTTTACTTGAACCCTGTTCAGGAATAAATAAAATTTATTTTTATTAAAGTCATTACAAAGTTTTATTCAGTTGTTTTGGGATTCAGGATTTAAATATAAAACAAAATTTAACCTCAATTGAAATAAGTTCAAACTTGCTCCTTTTTATTTTTATAAAGGAGTTTTTTTTTCGAAATTAAATGATTTGAATTTGGTTAAAAACAATTGATTTTAATCTTCATCCATAAAGTTCAACAGTGAACAATTAAAGTGAATATTTCAGATTTTTTTATTTCCCTTAGTTTAAATATGCTTTTTTATAAAATGAATCAAAATTGCAACAATAATCTTACCAAAGTTAAGGCGAAGAAAAAAGTACGGAAAATTAAAATTTATTTTTTTAAAAAAGAATGCATATTAACTTGTCTCACTTGTCTCACTTGTCTCACTTGTCTCACTTGTCTCACTTGTCTCACTTGTCTCACTTGTCTCACTTGTCTCACTTGTCTCACTTGTCTCACTTGTCTCACTTGTCTCACTTGTCTCACTTGTCTCACTTGTCTCACTTGTCTCACTTGTCTCACTTGTCTCACTTGTCTCACTTGTCTCACTTGTCTCACTTGTCTCACTTGTCTCACTTGTCTCACTTGTCTCACTTGTCTCACTTGTCTCACTTGTCTCACTTGTCTCACTTGTCTCACTTGTCTCACTTGTCTCACTTGTCTCACTTGTCTCACTTGTCTCACTTGTCTCACTTGTCTCACTTGTCTCACTTGTCTCACTTGTCTCACTTGTCTCACTTGTCTCACTTGTCTCACTTGTCTCACTTGTCTCACTTGTCTCACTTGTCTCACTTGTCTCACTTGTCTCACTTGTCTCACTTGTCTCACTTGTCTCACTTGTCTCACTTGTCTCACTTGTCTCACTTGTCTCACTTGCAAGTTAAGACAAAAAAGCAAAGTGAATCTTTATCTTTATCTTTATCTGCATCTGCATCTGTATTTGCATCTGTATTTGCATCTGTATTTGCATCTGCAGATGCAGATAAAGATGCAGATAAAGATAAAGATAAAGATAAAGATAAAGATAAAGATAAAGATAAAGATAAAGATAAAGATAAAGATAAAGATAAAGATAAAGATAAAGATAAAGATAAAGATAAAGATAAAGATAAAGATAAAGATAAAGATAAAGATAAAGATAAAGATAAAGATAAAGATAAAGATAAAGATAAAGATAAAGATAAAGATAAAGATAAAGATAAAGATAAAGATAAAGATAAAGATAAAGATAAAGATAAAGATAAAGATAAAGATAAAGATAAAGATAAAGATAAAGATAAAGATAAAGATAAAGATAAAGATAAAGATAAAGATAAAGATAAAGATAAAGATAAAGATAAAGATAAAGATAAAGATAAAGATAAAGATAAAGATAAAGATAAAGATAAAGATAAAGATAAAGATAAAGATAAAGATAAAGATAAAGATAAAGATAAAGATAAAGATAAAGATAAAGATAAAGATAAAGATAAAGATAAAGATAAAGATAAAGATAAAGATAAAGATAAAGACGAAAACCTTAATTAGACTCAAAGATTTTTCTGTTTGTTTTTCTAAACTTTATTCCAATTTTAATCATAGTCATAGTAACTTTAAAGTTCAATTTAAAAAATTAAATTAAAACAAAATGACAAAAAAAAGCGATTTTAAAAAATTTTGTTTCATAAAATTAAGATTAACTCAGTTTTGAAGGCAAATCAGAATCAGACAAAGTGCGATGAAAAAGTCAAAAATACTATGAATTTAATAAATAAATTAAAAAATAAATATTAATAAAAAAGATGACTGCAAATATCAATAAAACGTTATTAACATTGACGAAAATAAAAATTCCAAATGGGTCTGTTGTAAAACAAAATCAAAATCGAACCCAAACTCAAAAAAAAACTTTCACAAAATCTTCAAATAAAAGTTCGGTAAAAAAAAATAAAAATAAAAATCAAGAGGTCCTTAATGCACTAAAATTTTATAAACAAAAAAAAGAACAAGAGAAATTTAAGTTAAGACGAGAAAGAAAACAAGCGAAACTCGCTAAAAAGGGAATTAAGTCTAAAAAATCAGTGAAAAAACGAACTTTGCCTGTTATTGCGCCTAAATCGCTTTTAACAAGACTTAAATCAAAAAATAAAGTCATTTATGATCGTAAATTTATTGATGTCAAAAATAAAAGTTTATTACAAGAATATATACGTTTTGATGGGAAAATTTTACCTAGAAGAAAAACTAAAATAACAACAAAACAACATCGTTATTTAACAAAAGCAATTAAAACTGCACGTATATTAAGTCTTTTGCCTTTTGTTAAAAAAGAAAAAGGATTTTTTCGTTAAATTTCATAAAAATAAATATAATTCAGTATAATTATAAAATTTGATTCTCTAAAAACGGCGAAGGATTGAATATTTACTTCAAAATATTTTAATTTTGAATTATATTAAACAATCAATTGTAAATGTTTCAGTTTTATTTATTTTTCCATTAGGGCAAAAAAATTTATTATAAAAATAGTTTTTTTTGAGATAAATTTTTTTTATAATAAATTTTAGAGGGTAATATTATTTTAAATGGATCAAAAAAACGATTTAAATTTTAAAATAAATTTCTTATTGACAATTTTATTCAGTTTACAGGTGACAATTTATTTATAATAAATTGATTTTATGGATTTAAATCTTTGCTCTTTGAAGAAAACTCCCATCAAAATAAATGAACCAATAAGAATTAAATTTCTAATTCCTCAAATTCAAATAATTTATCAAAATTGAAATCATTATATTTTGATAAAGTTTACTAAATTAGAAAAGTTGGTAAACATGGGGCTATAGGGAATTTCGGTAATTCTTAGTATTAGTATTCGGATTAAGATTAAGATTAAGATTAAGATTAAGATTAAGATTAAGATTAAGATTAAGATTAAGATTAAGATTAAGATTAAGATTAAGATTAAGATTAAGATTAAGATTAAGATTAAGATTAAGATTAAGATTAAGATTAAGATTAAGATTAAGATTAAGATTAAGATTAAGATTAAGATTAAGATTAAGATTAAGATTAAGATTAAGATTAAGATTAAGATTAAGATTAAGATTAAGATTAAGATTAAGATTAAGATTAAGATTAAGATTAAGATTAAGATTAAGATTAAGATTAAGATTAAGATTAAGATTAAGATTAAGATTAAGATTAAGATTAAGATTAAGATTAAGATTAAGATTAAGATTAAGATTAAGATTAAGATTAAGATTAAGATTAAGATTAAGATTAAGATTAAGATTAAGATTAAGATTAAGATTAAGATTAAGATTAAGATTAAGATTAAGATTAAGATTAAGATTAAGATTAAGATTAAGATTAAGATTAAGATTAAGATTAAGAGACAAGACTTTAGCGAAAGGCTAGCTGAAGATAATTTTAATAATGTTTTTGTCAAACAACACGCAGTGATTAAGAGACTAAGACGAATTTTCTTAGAGCTAAAATTATATTAAAAACCGTTTGAATTTATTTTTTATAAAAATTTTAAGAAAAAAACGATTGAATAATCGAAAGTAGAGTCAATTTAGTTTAAATATATAAACTGTTTTAATAATATCAATAAAACAATTAAAAATTCCTACTGTTATCTATTTATTTCAATTTTTATCAATAATTTTGTAGCTTTAATTTACCAAGCTGGGATTTTATAATTCTCGGTTAAAGATCCCTGATCAAGTTTAGATTCAATAAAAAAAAGACAGCCGCAGTTTATTTTTTACCTTAAGAAAATTATTTCGTTAATACTAAACTAAACACGCAGAATTGTTAGTTTTTCTGATTAAAACGAAAATTTAAAAAATTAAAGCACAGATTAAATTGACAATATCTATTCGTCAACTCTATCGTGTTTAATGTTAACAGTCCAAAGGATCAGTTTAGATATATGCACTTACAGCTTGAACTTTATTTTTTCTAAGCTCTGTTAAAATTAAAGTAAACCTGAAAAAAATCCTTTTGCCTTAATTTAGGGAAAGCTTAGATTAAATTTATGGAATTCTGAACGAATTTAAAATAAAAAAAGATTAAGTTTTCAGGTTGCAATGGATATTTGAAATATCAGTTAATGTACGAAAATATTGACTTCAGTTCAAAAAATTGGACTTCAATTCAGATTTTAATCTATTAATCTACTAAAAGGATTGCTTTAAATGGATTTTATTTTAACTCCATATACAAATAAGCCTTGATAAAGTCTTAATTTTGAAAAAAAAAATTCTCCAATTTAAATCCCGAAAAAAGCAATCCCTTATACTTCAATTTCATTTTATTTATGAACTCTATTCATTGAGAAAATCATAAAATGAGGTCAAACTTTATGACAAAATGATGCGTTTAGAAATCGAAATCAGAGATTTATTTTTCAGAGTTTAAAAATAGCTACGTAGCTTTTTTATTTTTTAGTTTTCGTCTCAGTTTGAGTTTATTGTTAAAATAAAGAAAAAGAAATACTTATGAAATTTATTTAATATATTATATTTTGTTATGTCTCGATCTCTAAAAAAAGGGCCTTTTGTTGCTGGTCATCTTTTAAAAAAAATCTTAAATTTTAATAAAAAAAAATTAAAAAAAGTTATTGTAACTTGGTCTCGTTCGTCTACAATTCTTCCCATAATGATTGGTCATACTATTGCCGTTCATAATGGTCGTGAACATCTTTCTGTATTTATTACAGAGAAAATGGTTGGACATAAACTTGGAGAATTTTCATTAACACGAACTTATCGTGGACGTGCAAAAACAGATAAAAAATCTAAAACATTGAAAGCTAAACCAAAAAAATAATAAATAAATTGATTTTTGAGGATTTATAATTTTCAAATAAATCCGTACACTTTTTAAAATTTTATCCAAAGGTTTGCATTTCCATTATATTTTCTGTTGAATTTAAATTTAACAGATTTCGCATCTGTCCTTTAGACCATATGCTTCAAAGCAACAATTTTTCTTACGTTCTCTTATTCTCTAACGTTCCTTAAGTTGAAATTGTGCCTTAATCTTAAACGAATCATTTGAATACATAAAGATTTGTTTTTAGTTAGGGTTAAATTAAACTGTGCTGTTGCCTTGACTTCAATTTTGATAAACTAAAGGCAGATTTGACTATAACTATAACAGAGAAACCGCTAAGGGGGATAAAGACAAAATAGAGGCTATACTCCGCGTAGTTCCTTTGCCTAAAACCACATAGCATAAAATATGTTTAGGTGTTGAGATAGAGATGTTCAAGTTGAGGCTCAAGCAGAGTCAAGACTAAGAGCAGAGTTCAGACAGCCTTAAAATCTTAACAAAGCCACGGTTACGGCACAGTCAAGTCTAAAGAAGAGTTAAGACTCGGACCTAAAATTTTTTCAGGTGTATTGATTAAGGTTTAGATTTTAGTCTAAGACGCTATAAATTAAGGTATATTCATATATGTATAAATTATGTTTTTTATTTTTAGCTTTTTGACCATTCGAAATCGAAATTAGAATTGAATCTTTTTTCTAAAATTTTTTTACACTTTAATTGATGGAAAAAAAAATTTGAAACATTTAAATTTATTGACAAAAAATATTTATGACAAGTTACAAATACATTAGGGTGACTGGAAAGTATAAGTTTCAAGTGAATCTAAAGAATTCTACTTTAGACCTTACAAAACTTGAAATAGAACTTCGAAATCATCTCATTTCATTATTATTACTTCTACCAGAAAATGAACCTTGGAGTTTTTATGTGTGTTTGTATTCCTATTTTGATCGTTTTTATCCAGCAGAAGCAGAAGCAGAAGCAGAAGCAGAAGCAGAAGCAGAAGCAGAAGCAGAAGCAGAAGCAGAAGCAGAAGCAGAAGCAGAAGCAGAAGCAGAAGCAGAAGCAGAAGCAGAAGCAGAAGCAGAAGCAGAAGCAGAAGCAGAAGCAGAAGCAGAAGCAGAAGCAGAAGCAGAAGCAGAAGCAGAAGCAGAAGCAGAAGCAGAAGCAGAAGCAGAAGCAGAAGCAGAAGCAGAAGCAGAAGCAGAAGCAGAAGCAGAAGCAGAAGCAGAAGCAGAAGCAGAAGCAGAAGCAGAAGCAGAAGCAGAAGCAGAAGCAGAAGCAGAAGCAGAAGCAGAAGCAGAAGCAGAAGCAGAAGCAGAAGCAGAAGCAGAAGCAGAAGCAGAAGCAGAAGCAGAAGCAGAAGCAGAAGCAGAAGCAGAAGCAGAAGCAGAAGCAGAAGCAGAAGCAGAAGCAGAAGCAGAAGCACAAGCAGAAGCACAAGCAGAAGCACAAGCAGAAGCACAAGCAGAAGCAGAAGCACAAGCACAAGCACAAGCACAAGCAGAAGCAGAAGCAGAAGCAGAAGCACAAGCACAAGCAGATGCAGATGCAGATGCAGATGCAGATGCAGATGCAGATGCAGAAATGAATTGCTATGAATTGCCTGGTTTCGAATTTTCAAAGCAAGAAGATTTTAACGACTCAATGGACACTTCAACTGGAATAAAACGAGAAGGCGGGTTTTTTCGTTTGTATTATTTTGACTACGAGAATAACAGATTTCTTTTGAAACGCAAAAGAGATGTATTTCAAATTGCATCCATAATCTCGTCGCATTATCTTTTTTGCCTTGATTTAAAAATAGACGAATTCGAAGAGAATGAAAAAAGCTCTCTTATAGAATTTTTGCTGGATTTTGAAACTAAGGCCCGATTTTTTTAGTCTAAACCTCAATAGAGTTTATGTTGTCCTTAATTGTGTTTCGATGTTCAAGGATTGTGTTTCGATGTTCAAGGATTGTGTTTTGATGTTCAAGGATTGTGTTTCGATGTTCAAGGATTGTGTTTCGATGTTCAAGGATTGTGTTTCGATGTTCAAGGATTGTGTTTCGATGTTCAAGGATTGTGTTTCGATGTTCAAGTTAAGTGTATAATAAAAAGAGTTAGAATAACTTATTCAGCTCTGCTATCGCGGTGAAAGTTAAGGCGTCGATTCTAAAACGAAAACTGAAGGTTTAAGGTCAGAAGTGTTAGAAAAACAAAATAATTTTAGCCTTGTAAAGTCAATTTTTCGATTGTGAAAAGAATTTAAGCCAACCTAGGTTGTCGAACGATGTAAAAACTTTAAGAAAATAGCCCTAAATTTTTAAATAATAAATAAATTATTTAAATAATTAAATATTTTTATGTTATTCTAAATACGAATAACATAAAAAAACGAATATCAATGATAATGAAAAATAAAGAAACTGAAAAAAGTATATTATTTTATTTTTCTGGAAAAAGTTTTATATTTTTATTCAATAATTTTAGCCAAACGAGTCATCATAAAGTAAAATAAAATAGAAGAAGAATATTTAACATTGGAAAAATTAAAAATTTTAATCTCTAATATATATAATTTTAAAACAATAATAAGAATCATTTTTGTTTTTTATTTAAAATCCCAAAAAATGGAAACTCCTGCTTTTTTTTTAACGGTTTTTTTATGGTTTTTTCTTTTAAGTATTACAACATATTCAGTTTATATTGGATTTGGACCTCCTTCAAAAAGATTACGAGATCCTTTTGAAGAACATGAAGATTAAATATATAATTAATAGATATTTATTGTTAAATATTGAACGAAAAAAATTGAGTTGAAAAAGTTAGTTCTTATTTAAAATTCTAAATAAACTCAGAATATTATAATTTTAAATAAGAACTAAAAAGAACTTAATTATTCAGTTCTTAAAGAAAGAAAATTTTAATAAAATTATAAGTTTACTTGCAAAAATCTTTATTTTTATTCTGGCTTCAAAATTTATTATTATTTTTCGAATTTTAAATAACCTTAACCTTGACAGATTATATTATAATCTTGACAGAGTATACTATAATTTTGACAGAGTCAAGACTAAGGGTAGAGTTGAAGTTCAGGAAGCTACGGTTTTCTCAAAACTTAAGACTCAGGGCAAACTGAATAATACCATAGCTCTTAGCTTCAACTATAATAGAGTTCAAGTTAACGGGAAGTTACGACGTAGGGAGCTAAAGGGTTAAAGTCATTTACATTTATCTAAAATCTCAATCTTAGTTTGATTCAATTATTTCATTTATTTTTTATGTCTCATATTGTTAAAATTTATGATACTTGTATTGGTTGTACACAATGTGTTCGTGCTTGTCCTTTAGATGTTTTAGAGATGGTACCTTGGGATGGTTGCAAAGCTGTACAAATGGCTTCGGCTCCACGTACAGAAGATTGTGTAGGTTGTAAACGCTGTGAATCCGCTTGTCCTACTGATTTTTTAAGTGTTCGTGTTTATACAAGTTCAGAAAGTACTCGAAGTATGGGATTAGCTTATTAATAAACTGAAAAATTATTTTTATTGTAAGCAATCATTCTAGATCAATTTTTTAAGTTCATGGTCTTTTTTAGAATTTTTATCTGTGATTTAAAATCCTTAAAGTTAACGGTATATAGAAATATTCATTTTTTATATACCGTTAACTTAAAAAATTATATACAATTGAAGGTTTTATATAATTTTTTATTTGAAAATATTCAAAATATATATAGAATCTAGACAAAAGATTCAATTTTAAGTAAAATAAAAAAAGCCTTCATGATGGAATTGGTAGACATCCTGGTTTTAGGAACCAGTGCTTTACGGCATGTCGGTTCGAGTCCGACTGAAGGCAAATAAGAAGAGGTTTTTTTAACTGTTTATTCAGATTTCTATTTATTCCCTTTGTTTATAAAAAATAAAAGGAATAAGACTTGGAATTATCCGTCAAGTATGACTATAAGTTTTGATATAATTTTCTGTTTTCGGATCGGAGATAAAAAACAGGGGATAAGTTCGAGATTATTTACTCTCACAAAATCTGATTATTCTGTTTTGTTTTCTAAAATTTTGCCGCCGTTTTAACTTTTAGAATTGGATCTGTCTAATTTTCTAAATTTTGGAGATTAATAACTCTTAAATTCGCGATCTTTAGATGACTCAAATAAAGTTCGTCAATAAATTTTTTTATCGATTGCCATTTTTGTTTTTAACTTATTGAGTAAGTCAAACCCAAAATCTCCTATTTTTGTTTAACCTCGAGGAAAAGAAAAATCCGAATTTGGTTCAAAGGTATTATTTAAATTAAATAGCGTTAAATTTTGAGTTGTAAATGGATTCAAAAAATCAAAATCATGATTTAAAGATGAGTTGGAATTGAATTGTTTTATAGGCATTGGATTTTCTATACTTGTTTTCCCTAAATTTCTCAAAATTTAAAATTAGTAAATTTTGAGAAATAAGAGTTCGCAGATAAGCTAAAATGGCAATTCCAATAAAAAAGTCAAAAATTTTCATTCTTCTGCAAAAAGTCAAAATTTTTGATTTTGATTTTGATTTTGAAAATTAAATAAAACAATTTTTTTTTAATTAAAACGAATCATTTTGATATTGATTGTAAATTGAAATGTAAATTTCAATGTTTAGTTTTTTTAGACTTTTCTGAAAATAAAAATATTCTTTTTTGATTTTATTTTTTTCAAAACTTTTAAAATAAAAGAACAATAAAGAAAATATACATCAGTTTTTAATACAGATAAATTTAATATCATAAATATAAAATATAATATTTTTTCGGACCGGTTTTTCCTTAAGTTATAATTCTTTTAATCATATCGCTTATCAATTAACCCATTAGGACATATTAAAAAACCATAAATTGGTAACATTTCAATATGTAAACAAGAAAAATTAAAATAGATGTTATATAACTGTTATGGTTTTTTAATTCAAGACCATATGTTCAAAAGAAATTATAGAGTTTAAAAGGTTATAAAAAATAATAACTTTTGATGATCGAGCGAATTTATTTGCTTTTATAGAAAAACTTTTTTATAATCAGAAAGAAGATTTTATAGCAATAATTAAAAAATAACTTTAACAGAATCAGAAAGCCCTTTTTTGAATCCAAAATATATATCATATCAATTGATTATTATAATAACTATAATATAATAATCAATTGATATGATATATATGACAGCTATTAAATAAAATAAAAATTTTAAAATATTTTTATTATTATTATTATTATTAATTGAATCAATTTAATATTATAATTTTGATATTGATAATTACAATATATACTCTTATATTTTAGTTAGGGATAACTATAAAAATTATATTTTAAAAAATGATTAAAAAAAATATTTGCCTTTTTAGTCTATAAATAAATAAATTTATTTTCATTCAATAAAGGCAATAAAGGCAATAAAGGCAATAAAGGCAATAAAGGCAATAAAGGCAATAAAGGCAATAAAGGCAATAAAGGCAATAAAGGCAATAAAGGCAATAAAGGCAATAAAGGCAATAAAGGCAATAAAGGCAATAAAGGCAATAAAGGCAATAAAGGCAATAAAGGCAATAAAGGCAATAAAGGCAATAAAGGCAATAAAGGCAATAAAGGCAATAAAGGCAATAAAGGCAATAAAGGCAATAAAGGCAATAAAGGCAATAAAGGCAATAAAGGCAATAAAGGCAATAAAGGCAATAAAGGCAATAAAGGCAATAAAGGCAATAAAGGCAATAAAGGCAATAAAGGCAATAAAGGCAATAAAGGCAATAAAGGCAATAAAGGCAATAAAGGCAATAAAGGCAATAAAGGCAATAAAGGCAATAAAGGCAATAAAGGCAATAAAGGCAATAAAGGCAATAAAGGCAATAAAGGCAATAAAGGCAATAAAGGCAATAAAGGCAATAAAGGCAATAAAGGCAATAAAGGCAATAAAGGCAATAAAGGCAATAAAGGCAATAAAGGCAATAAAGGCAATAAAGGCAATAAAGGCAATAAAGGCAATAAAGGCAATAAAGGCAATAAAGGCAATAAAGGCAATAAAGGCAATAAAGGCAATAAAGGCAATAAAGGCAATAAAGGCAATAAAGGCAATAAAGGCAATAAAGGCAATAAAGGCAATAAAGGCAATAAAGGCAATAAAGGCAATAAAGGCAATAAAGGCAATAAAGGCAATAAAGGCAATAAAGGCAATAAAGGCAATAATAATGAATCTATAAAACAAGAATTATCAAACGTATTTAAATATTGATTGTAAAAATGGCAACTTTATTTTTTATTTTTACTAAGAATTGAAAATGATATTTTTTGAACCCATTCAGTAGAACAAAAAAATTGAAAATGACATTTTTTTTATTTCGAACTCATCCAGCAGAACAAACAAGTGAAAGATAAAAAGAATTTAAAAGTGAAATTTCAAATTTATATAGAGTATTTTCTCTTAAAGTATCTTTAAGTTGAACAGTAATATTTAAAACTTTAAAACCAAAATATTTCTCTAATATTTATGTATTATTTATAAAATCATTTATAAATAATATATAAATATTAGAGAAATATTAGAGAAATATTAGAGAAATATTAGAGAAATATTAGAGAAATAAAAATTGAACACTAAAATTTCATTCTTAGGGTCAACTCCTTTTAGATTCATTTAAAATGATAAAAAATAAATGTCTTCTTATTTTTATTAAGAATTCTAACCTACTATTTCGATGGTTTAATTGATATCAGAAAGCGATACAGTTTGAAAATTATTTTTCAAATTATGACTCTGCGAATTTCCTCAACTCCAATTGATGCTTATGATATTTTAGGCTTCGAACCAGAATCCTATTCTTCTTCGTTTTATTTTTCTATCAATTAGATTATAAAACTCTTTTTGAAAAACCAGTTAATTTTTTTGAAAAAAATAAAGAAAAAATTTTTATGGCAATTAAAAAAACAAATAAATTGTCTAAAGAGCACGTTTTAAATTCAGATACTTTCAAATAAATTCAAATTCTGTAGAATCTTTATGAGAAAAAGATTTTACGAATGACTTAAATTTATTTGAAAGTAATCTTTTTTATCCCGTTTTTTCGATATGATTCGGGGCCGGCTTTAAATAAGCCCTTTTTATCATTTTGTTTGGGTATATTTTTAAATTTTATATATTAAACATATTTGATAGATTTGAATCTTACTCTATTTTTTTATCTTCACAAAAATTTTATTCTTTCAGGGCCTGTGGATATTTTAAAAACTGTAATCTTAACTTGGTAGAATTCGAAAATTTCGAATTTTTAAATAATTTAAAATTTTCGGATTCAAACTCGGCCTTAGTTCCGTTTTCAAAAAATGATACAACGATCCCGTTTAAAAAAAAAATTACTGGGTTTACCTGTTTCACTTTGGAAACGAATGAGAGTCGAGAAAGTTTATTCAGATCCTGAGAAGAAAAAAATTGAATTTATTCTTCAGGTATATCTTCTTAAAAAATGGTATTGGTATTTACGTGGAGGAAATAGTCAACTTATTCCGAGCTCTGATAAAATTCTAACTGTATGTTGGGATA